CCTGCTCAAAAATTTAGTCTAAAGGTCCTCCCGTCTTATTAATCTAGTAAACAAGTAAACAAGTAAGGTAGTAATGTAGTAAGGTAGTAAGGTAGTAATCTAGTAAGGTAGTAAGGTAGTAATCTATTAAGGTAGTAAGGTAGTAAGGTAGTAATCTAGTAAAGTAGTAAATTAGTAAAATAGTAATCTATTAAAACAGTAAGCTAGTAATCTAGTAAGGTAGTAATATAGTAATCTAGTAAGAAAGTAATCTAGTAAGCTAGTAAGCTAGTAAGAATAAACCTGCAGGTTAAATATTAAGATATGTCCTCCTACCTTTAAATATTAAGTTATACCCTCCTACCTTTAAATATTAAGTTATACTCTCCTACCTCTAAGTATTAAGTTATACTCTCCTACCTCTAAATATTAAGTTAAGCCTTCCTACTTTCATCTTCCTACAATTCCTTGAGTTAAAAGTAAGTAAGAAAGGGGTAGAACTAGTGGGTTGCCTCGCTATAATAGTTGTCCAGCTGCCTGCGTCCTGCGTCCTGCTCCCTGGTGCCTGCGGGGTCTACCTTCGAGTCTACCATCGAGTCTACCATCGAGTCTACCGTCGAGTCTACCATCGCTGAGTCTACCTTCGCTTCTACCTTCGCTTCTACCTTCGGTTAGTCCTTAAAGAGGGAGTTAGGGGTTACTCCTTAAAAAAAGCGGCAGGAGAGTTCCTTCAGTTATACCTTAAAAAGGGGAGTTCCTTCGGCTAAGGTGTTAGTCTTTACAAATGCCGCAGGAGAGTTAGGGGGTGGGAGGGTTAGTCTACCCCCTTCCCTCCCTACACCCGACCCCCTCTACTCTTATAAGTAGATGGGGTAGAAGAAGGTAGAGGAAGGGGTTTATTGGGGGGGGGGGGGAATAATAGGAGTCAAGAGGGAGAGGGATAGTTCTTTTTTAGTTTCTTGTTTGTAATTAATTATGCTCATTCTTCGGGGAGTAGCAGCACCCGTCTAAATTTCTAATTACTTCATTAACCTGAGTACTACTATAAAACTTAAGGGAATAATTCTCCCTTTTATTAGTTTAGTTTATTAGTTTATTAGTTTATTAGTTTATTAGTTTATTAGTTTATTAGTTACAAAGAAGGGGTTGCATCGCTACTAAGAAGTCGAAGGGGTGCTTCTCTAGCCCCTTTTCTATCGGGTCCTACTAAGTCCTAGTTATAAATTAAAAGTAGCAATAATATTAGAGGGGGGGGGGGCAGTATCCCTTTTCCTACTGCACCGTCGGCATGAAAGAGGTTGAGCAGGTAGCCCTTTACCTTAGGGTCCTCCTAAGTCCTAGTTATAATTTAAAAAGGAGTAATAAGTGGTTCCATATTAGTAGGTCAAATATTTCAATATGTACGCCTTCTCCCTGTACAGGCCTATGCCAAGAGCGGGAGCTAGAGCTATCGTCATCCCCAGCTTCTATATAGGCAGAGCTATTACTAGGTCTATATTCTTCAGAGAAAGGGGTTTGCTTTAAATCTGATTTAATTGTACTCTCATTAGACTCTCATTATCATTATTGGTAGTGCATTGCAGAAGTAGTTGTAGTTGAAGATTATTAACTAGGACTAGCTGGAGAGGTTAGAAGAGAGAAGCAGCCATGGCCTAGCGAACCCTGTTCTACAGGTAATACAGCCCCTACTAACTCCTACTTACTCCTTATTAAAATTGCCGCAGTCCCTTCGCACCTTCGCACCTTCGGTCTAGGTAAAGCAAGTCCTTCGGTCCTTCTCCCCCTTACTAGCTCTAACTAATCCTTAACTAGTCCCTAACTAGCCTCTAACTAGCCCCTTACTACTCCTTTACTAGCCCTAACTACTTCCTTACTAGCCTTTACTAGCCTTTACTAGCCCTAACTAGTCCCTAACTACTCCCTAACTAGTCCCTAACTAGTCCCTAACTACTCCCTAACTAGTCCCTAACTAGTCCCTAACTAGTCCCAAGTAGCCCTAACTAGTCCCTAACTAGTCCCAAGTAGCCCTAACTAGTCCTCTAACTAGTCCCTAATTCTTCCCCTTTATATAACCCTTAGTAATCCCTAACTAGTCCTCTTTATCTTTCCTTAGTAGCCCTAACTAGCCTCTTTAGGGGAGAAGGGGTAGATGGGAAAGGCGTTTTTTTTATCGTGATGTGTAGGTGGGATGTAATAGAGAGTAGCCAGTGTCCTCTTGAAACGGGTATGGGCTAGCCCAGGGTGAACAGTATTTAACGTCTTTTGTTTTTCTTTTGTTTTTAGTTTTTGTTTTTGTTTATAGCGTTGTTTTGTGCTCTTTATACTTATTTAGTAAAATCAATTAAGATCTATACGCTCCTATTTATTGTTCGTGTGTTACGTTTCTTTTATAAAATCTTTTTAATTCTCTTCTCTTCTCTTCTCTTCTCTATAAAATACAGAGTTAAAGGTATAATTAGGCTAACTATATTTTTTAAACAATTTTTTGTCTGGTTCAGTCTTTACATACACTTATACTAGAAACGGAATAAGATCTCCTATTTAATTTTAATTTTAATTTTAATTTTAATTTTAATAAACTAGTTGTTGAATAAGACCTCTTACCCGAGCTATATTTTACAGTAAGACTATCTATTATTTTTTTTGTTTACGTTACCGTGTCTTAAATCTCCTACATATTTAAGTTTTAAGTTTTATAGGTACAAATTTACCAATATGTGACAAAGCTTGGATATTATTAGAGTTAGAGTTATCTCGAGACATTTTATCTTTATTTCTTAATACCCTATCATGTAAGGAACCTAATTCCTTCTCTAAGCTTAAACAGTTTATTCTAAGTCTAAGTCTTTCAACAAATTCCGATAATTCAGTTAATAGCTTAAATTCTTCTTGAACTTCAACTTTTAATGAGGAGATTTTTTCTTCTAAACCAATTTTTTTATTTAAATCAGCTTCTAATCTAGCTAGTTTTATTTTTTTGTTATTGTGGTTTATAGTTTGTGTATCTTTAATTTCAGTCAAGTAATTTACGGTATGTACCTTCGAATATAAGTCGAATCTTTTTCGGTAATACGACTCAAAACCTACTATATAATGTAGAACTCTAAGATTGAAATCCTCATCAAATATATAATCGTAATCCGCATCTTTCATTCTATTTAAGTATAGAAATAAGTCAGGATCTATCCCTTTACTACTTAACGTTGTATCTTTATATGATCGATGTAGATCTTCTTTAAACAAACCTAACCCACACATTTCTAAAAATTTACTTAATCTACTTAATCTACTAAGCAGGAGACGCAGGAGACGCAGGAGACGCAGGAGACGCAGGAGACGCAGGAGACGCAGGAGACGCAGGAGACGCAGGAGACGCAGGAGACTGAAATCCCCCTGTTTAGTAGTACTACCGCTGTGAATTATACAGTAGCCATATCTTAACAAGAAGGATCTAATAAATTCCCAACTTAACCCTTTAAATATTACAATAGGATTAATGCCAACCATAACATCTTTTCCTAATTCAACATCACTAACAAAATTATTTCATTTATTTTTCTTATCCTGAACCAATGAAGCGAAAGAAAATAAATTCATAGTGTACGTAGTTAGTTTAAAAGGCTCGTTGTATTTATTTACACCTGTCTTCACTAATTTATAGTCTCCTACCTCGGTGTTTGAAAGAGAATCTATATCCTCCAATAAGTGAGAGTCTACAATAATTACATGTATCTCCTGAATCCCTTTAGGTAGACAAGAAGAGCTTATTCCTTCAAATATTTCATCGACACCAAACACGCCCCAATGCACATGCTTCAAAGAGACTAATTGAAACGCACTAGGACTAACAACTATGTTTCCTTGGTTCTTTTCTAACAACTTTAAGTCTTCAACAAAAATTAAAGAGGTTATAATAGACATCTGTCCAATATTAAAACAATCTTTACTTATATTATAATTACCATCATACTTAAACTTAAGACCCGAATAAAAATTTCTTAACTTATAGTCAGAATCTTCTCTATATTTTTGAATTAAATCTTTTAACATTAATTTTATTTATTTATTTTAGAATGTAAATTTAGATAAGAAACTTATCTTATAATACCTTACATTAAGTATTAATTAAAGCGGGACTGGGGGGTTATATTATATGTTTGCTTATTAGCAGCTCTTTATTTAGTATATAACAACTAGTTACAGAGGTATGGTAGCACTTAAAGACAAGAGATTTAAATAGAACTATCGTTCCCCTATAGGATTTACTCTTTAAATTAAAATATTCCCACTAACTTCTTTTTAAGCAGGAGATTTAGGAATAGGAGGCAAAGGAATAGTAGGCACGGGTTTCTGAGGGGGGGGGGGGGTAGATAACTGTTACGAGCCACCGCTAAAGAAGACATAGTACTAGTTGCTTCTAAGTTAACAGCGGAAGAGGATTATAATTCTTGAAATAAACTTTCACCTAATAAAGTAAGTTATAACTGAATTTTTAGTTTTATTCCTTAGACTGGTTTTATTATCGATTATTTTTTTTAAAAGTTCAGAGATTTTTTTTTTGTATTTTTTGTACTAGCTATAGTTGCTTCTTTTTTAACTACCAGATCTTCTCTTGTTTTTCTCAAAGTTTCCTCTATATCTACATCTATTCTACGACTTAATAAATCCAAACTCTTTTGAATTTTACCTTCCCCCCTTGAACCATTTTCCTTCTATAGATTTTAAATCCTTAGATTTTAGCTGCTCATTCTAAGCATAGACAGCACATAATTTAAATCTTAACACAATATTGCTTCAATTTATATTATAAAAGATGAAATAGGGCTTTAAACCTTGACTTTCACCTGTTTGAGATCACCCACCTAATAGATTTGTAATTAAACCTTCTTCCTTAATTATTTTCTCATTATCGACTACAATAAATCCGGTTAAAGCGGTTAAAGTTACACAAGTTTGTTGTATTTTTAAGGTATGGCTATATTCAGATTCGAAGCCGCCACTAAATAGTTCTTCTTCTCTAAAGAGTGCTGCCTCCTTTTCTGACAAAAACACATGATATACAATAAAATTTTCATCCTTATCTCTCAATTCATTAAAAAGATTATTTAAATAAGTTGATAAGTTTTTTATATATGAACCTTCATAATAATGGCCATATTTTTCTTCCATTGCTGTACCACTTATTTTAGTCAATTTCAAACTTAGATCTCTTTCATCTGCGAATCTAGGGGTTTTTATTCTATTTATTTCTGTAAGACCTGCGGGTAGATGTACTACGGAGCTTATTAAATGTAGATTATCAGCCTTGGACTCGGAGAGGTGACGGTTATGCGATTCATCGAAATTTCTAGTAAAACAAGCAAATATTTTGCTTCCATTTATAATTTTGTCTTTGATTGTCATTTATTAGTATTTATAGTTATATTTTAAGAAAAGATTTTTTTTTTAGGCTATCCTTTAAAACCTTATTTATGTTTTTAGTTATAACCGTTTTTAGTTAAAACCTTAAGGGAGTAAACATATTCCCCCCAGTAATTTCCCTACCCAAGATTAATTAAAAATAAAGATAAAAATAAAGATAAAAATAAAGATAATAATAAAGATAATAATAAAGATAATAATAAAGATAAAAATAAAGATAAAAATAAGAAAGGATTGCTTCGCTAGCACCGATAGAAAGGGGCTTATAAAACTTGTCTTTCGTTTATTCCTTTTTTGGTTAAGAGGTACATGAGGTATATTTTTTGTTTGTACTACCCTGCCTACCTTGCATACCCCACGACTACTACCTGCTAGCAAAGGGCAAAACCCTAATTTTTTCTAGGCTACCCCCACCCTCTGACCCTTATCTCTGCTTGACCAATGGCCTGGTGACAAGGAATAATTTATTAAGACAAGGGCCGCTGAGGTTATTTTAGAGCAAAGGTAAGGTGGCCTAAGGTGCTCGTACCTGCAGGGTTATTTGAAAAGAAAAAGAAAAAGAAAAAGAAAAGAAAAAGATTCAATTTTGTTACAATACACCCTATCTTATTAAACCCTCTCTCCCTGAATAAATGGAAAGCAATAAAAGATATGTTTTTAATTTAGTTAAAATAGAAAAGTAGCAATTTATAGTTTAGTTTTATTATTTGTATTTAATGTTGGGTAGGCTTTTAGTTGTTATTACTGACCTTGCGGCTCTAATTGAAGCAGTGTCACCTAATTCTTTATATTGATAGAGGTATTTAGATCTAGCCGTATCTGTACACCCCTCTCCTCTCCCTCCCTTTTGTTATGTTAGAGAGGAGCTAGCGCTAGTACTAGAACCAAGCGTTGGTGGTAATGGGACAGTAGGTTCAGGCTTCGGAGGCAGAGGTTTCACATATTTATAATTATATTTATATTTATATTTAGAATGAGAGACCCTTCTTCTTTGAAGTAAAGAACTAGGTGTATTATTACTGTTAGGGATTACAAAAAGCTTGGTAAAAGATTGTAGAAGGACTAGAAGCTCCATTATGAAGCCTCACTCTCTGCCACTTCAAGGGCTTACTCTCTTACTCACTTACTCGCTTACTCGCTTACTCACTTACTTACTTATTCACTAACTCCTCCCAAAGGCAAGGCTAAGGCTAAAGGCTAACAGGTTGGGCTTGGTCTGTTCCTATCTCGCAGGCAGGTAAAGAAATATCTTTTTCCGGTCTCTCGTTTCTGTTACCTATAGTGTAGGCTATTGCAATAGTTAAAGTAAGGTTAGGGCTAGTTATAATTCTCTCACTTTGTTTCCTCTAGTGTAGGCTATGCAAAAGTTACAGTAAAGTATCGCTCAGGTTAGTGAGAACTCTTTCGCTCTGTTACCTATAGTGTAGAATATGCAAAAGTTACAAGAAGGTCTCGATCTGGGATATGATAATTCTCTAGCTCTGTATACTATAGCGTAGGCTCTGCATAAATTACCGTGGACTCTCACTCTGGGTTGGGTTAAGGCGGGGTAAAGAACAGGGAGAAAGGAGGTAAAATAGTGCAGCCCTATCCTTCTTCTTTTCTTTATTAGAACAATCTACCTTACGGGTGTTCATAGACTCTGTGTTTAAGTGTTTAATCCTTTTTGTAAACTTTTTTATCTTTTGTTTTAGTCTTTCCCTGTCATATTCTTCATTTATTTCTCTTATTAAGTTCTTAAGTTTTAATTTCTAGTTCTATCTTTTTAATAGTTTTATACTATACCAATAATTCTTCAATTTCTAAGTTTATCTCAAGCAGCTGCTTATATCTTTGAGATTCCAGCTAGTGATATCGGTTGATTTTGTGATATCGGTTGATTTTGTGATATCGGTTGATTTAGTCCTAATATAAAATATAAAATATAAAATATAAAATATAAAATATAAACGGTGGGGGTAAAACTCTTAAATAAATTATCAGAATGATTATAACTATTTTTATCTAATTCTAAAAGATCGTTGTGAAAGCTAGTGGTAAAATATTTATCCTTCCTTAAACTATCTGAAAGAATGAGGGCCTGGGGGTTATTTCTTCTTCTAGCTACTATTAGCTACTACTAGCGACTCCTTGCGACGCATCGCGATTCATAGTGGAACATAGCTGCTCCATGCCACACCTTGCGACTCCTTGCGACACCTTGCGAATCATAGTGGCTCATAACTGTTCATAGCGACTCATAGTGACTCCTAGCGAACCATAGTGAATCATAGCTACTCATAGTGACTCATAGCGACCCCTAGCGAGCCATAGGGGCTTATAGTGGTTAATAGTGACTCTTAGCGGTTCATAGTGGCACATAGCGATTCCTTGCGACTACTTGAGATTACTTGCGGCTACTTGCGATTCTTTGCTGATACTAGCGCTACCGGACTATTACTTGCTAGGCTAGCTACCGTAAGGATTGAAGGCTATAGTTAAAATAGGTAGTATGAAGGCAAGAAAGGGCTGAGGCGAGATTTAATTATTTCTATTAATTCTTTAATAAGTAAAGTCCCTGTCCTATTTGATGTCTTCTTTAATTTATCTGTGTATCGACTCTATATAATTGCCTCATATAATTGACTCTATATAATTCGTTATTACAACATATTACTATCTTATCCTTGTTTTAATTTTAGGATCTTTAAACTTTATTAATATTTATCTAACTTTAACTATACTTTAACTATAATAAACAATCTTTAAACTAGTTTGTATTATTGTACCCGTAGAAAGAAAATATAAAACTAATTCTAACATAATAAAGCCAGTTGTTGTTGTTTTATACAAATTTATAAAATTTTTTAACCATATTCTTTTCTCCATTTGATTTAATAAATATTTATTTTTAGAGAGAAAGTAGCTTACATAAATATACCAAATAATGTTAATAAAACACAATAGGGATAATACCGCTAAAATTAATATAGATATGGCATATAGGACTAAAACATCCGAACTAGTAACACCTAACAATTGTTTAACGTATAATATAACTTCCATATTTGTATTTGTATCTATAATTATTTTAAGAAGAGTTTTGTATAGAATTTCTCTTAATTTCTTTTATTTTGAAAGAAGCTAATCTAATCTAATCTAACATAATCTTAACTAATCTAACCTAATCTAATCTAATTTTATCTAACCTAATCTAGTCTAATCTAAGCTAAGCTAATCTAACCTAATCTAATCTAATCTAATCTAACCTAATCTAATCTAAGCTAAGCTAATCTAATCTAATCTAATCTAATCTAATATTTAATTTATTTTACAATTAACTTATTTAATAGACGATACACACAACCACACACACACACCACCAGACCCTAATCACCTCCCCATATTTTTACCTGCTCCAGATCACAAAGGACTAGACCCCCAATATGGAGATTAAGGAAGGATTAATCCGAGACTCACACTAACTACGCTAGCTACGCTAGCTCCGCGGGAAAAGGAGAGGTCTAGCTACGCAAACCTAGCCTGTACTGTACTTGCTAACCTCCTAATTGCGAACCTAATACTTGCGATGATAATACCTACTTGCGGTGATAATACCCTGTACTGGACGGAGAGAAGCGCGGACCCCCTGATTCCTAATTGCGATACTCCTAACTGCGAACCTACTAATTGCGATCCTCCTAACTGCGAACTTACTTATTGCGATAATCCTAAGGAGAACCTACTTATTTACTTATTGCGATAATCCTTAGGGCGAACATACTTATGGCGAGAATACTAAGTGAGAACCCTAGAGACAGAGAAGCTCGGACACTGGTTAAGGATACGCAGGATATGAAGGATACGAAGGATACGTAGGCTAGCAGGATACACAGACTAGAAAGAAGGAGAGAGGGAAGCGCGGTTACACTACCCTAGCCCTCCCTACCCCTGACCCCTTTTACTCTTATTTCCCCCTATAAAGAAGGGGGGGGGTAGAGTTAGGGGTAGAAGAAGGTTGCCGTATAATGGGGAGATTAATAAGGGCGGAGGGTTGCGAAGCTTTCAATCCCTGTACAGGTTTACCATGCGGAGGACTAGCAGAGCGAGGAGTAATAGAGTAGGAAAGGGGAGAAGCTTGGAGAAGGCACACCTTAAAGGAGGAGGGAGCGCGGTAACACCTAAGGGTCCCTAAATGGGTTATAACAGAGCTAGAGGGACTCAGCCTAAAGGAATTAGAGTCAGGGAGCACGCTTACACCTAGTCCTTATAACTACCCCTATACTTTATTAAGGGCAAGAGGGGAGGGTTACTTCTGTAAGGTAAAAAGGAGCTAGAGGAACTCACCACTTAAAGGAGTTAGAGAGAGTCATCCCTTAAAGGAGCTAGAGGGACTAACCGCTTAAAGCTGTTATAGATAATTCTACCTTAAAGGAGCTAGAGGGAAACACGAGTCCCCACTAAAGGAGTTAGAGTTAGGGAGCGCGGTAACACCTAGTGGACCCTAAAGGGAGCAGGGTAAAAAAGGAGCTAGGGGCTGAGAGGGGAGGGGTTAATCCTTAATATCCCTAAAGGGGGGTCTAGTTAGGGGGGCGATGGCAACCTGTAAAAAGAAGCTAGGAGTGTAGTGGTATTCAATCCTAAATAATGAGCAAGGGAGGCGGGGGCAAGTATTAATAAGGCGTTGGGGGAGCGGAGGGGGAGGCGAGGGCTACAAGTAAAAGGGGCTAGGAGTGTGCGTGGGGGTTAATCCTAATATTTACTTAGGGAGGCGGGGGCAAGTAGTAAAAGGCGTTAGGGGGAGCGGAGGGGGAGCGGAAGGGGGAAGCGGAGGGGAAGAGTAGGGGAGTCTAGTGGAGAGCGTTACCCCAACCCACCCCGTGCCCCACCCAACCCAACCCGACTCCTAATCCACCCCCAACCCTGCCTCAACCCGAGCCCTACCCTACCAGGTCCACAAATAGGAGAGGAGGTAGAATTAGGACATCACCCTGATTGGAGAGTGTAGAGTTGAGAGTATGAAAGTGTGAGAGTGAGAGAGTGTGAGAGAGTGAGACTGAGTTATTGTGAGACTGAGATATTTGGAGAGTTGGAGAGTAGGAGCGAGGATTATAGTAGATTAGGAAAGTGTATAGAGGAGTATGGTTAAGGGTGGTCCAATATTGGTTATAGGGTTGTGAGTCCCGGTGTTCATTGTTAAGAATGCATGAAAGACTTTGTGTTTAAACATTATTTATTACCTTCATTGCTTCCCTGACTATTCCCACTAGTATTACTGCTATCACCACTACTGTTACCACTAGTATTACCACTGTCTCCGCTACTGCTTCCACTATTACCACCACTGCTATTATTTTCACCTTGATTCTTATTATTATTATTATTATTATTATTACTTCCACTATTGTTATCTCCTAACGCTCTATTAACCACTTGATTAGTTAAAGCATTAGCTCCACCAATTGTTGCGGCTACTAAATAAGGTTTAGCATTATTCAGAACCCCTCTTAGAGTAGAAGAATACAAGACTAAAGGTAAAACAATAACAATCATCATACTAGCAGTAATACCAATAAAAATAAAGCAGTCCTCAATATACATATCTTTACATAAGTATAGTAGATTCGTAAGTATATAAATAAATCCCTCAACAGTGTTATCAATATCCCAGTAGCCGCACCAGTTCATAAAAGTATCAAATTTTGAAACGATCATCATATAAATAATATAAACATTTTAAGAATGTGCCTTTCAAACCTAACTAGAAAAAAACTCAAACAATAAATCGCTAAACCTAATCAGTTACAGAAAACCTTACACCTGCACATTACTCGGTGTTGTCTTCTCCCTCTTGTAACTTCTTAGCTTTCTATAGTCTCTATCCTTATCATCAACATTTCAATCCTCCTAATTACAGCATCAATATTAGATTCATTATTGATTAAAAAATGTTTACCGTAGGTGATATATTCTTCATTTAAAATATCCCGACCAATAACAGCAATATCATAAGTTTGACCTTTTATTAACTCATTATTAATAATTTGTCTAATTCTAAATTGCCAATCACAAATATCCTCAAATTTATCATACTCAGAAGGTGTAGGGTATAATTTACCTTTTCTAAAAATTATTTTTGATTTCTCCATACCTTTAAGTAAACCTTGATAAGGATTTGTTTTAATTAGACCTGATTTATATTCCACTATATCTCTTATACTAACTATAGGCATAGTGTTTAAACACTCCCTCTCCCCCCTGTTCCCTGGCAAGGGACAACCTATGGCTGATTTGACCTCAAGAGAAGACGGGGTAGAAGTAGAATAAAACCTTTTTTTATTTAGAATAGAACAACAGTTACTACTTATATTTATATTAAAAAGATTAAACAAATTGAAACCTATATTTATTATTTTCATTATATAAAGAAGTTTTTTTTTTCCTGCTTCGGCCTACCGCGGGCCCAAGGGCTTAAGGCATCCCCTGCCTGGTGGCAAGGGCAAGGCTGATTTTAGGATTATAATTATTTAAAGAAGATTTTTATTTAAACTGTTAAATCTTAGCACAGTTTTAACTATTAAAATAGTTTTTTTTTTTAAAGACAACCCTAGGGGGTTAAAATAAACATTCAGACCTGGGACTAGGACTAATACTAAGACAAATTATAATATCTACAACTATTAAATAATTATGTAATTTATTATTTAAACTTTAATTAAAATAATAATTAGACATTATTTTATAGCTACTAGATAATAATACCCAATTAATATAAATATATATCATAAATTCTATTATAATAAAATTTGTGCTTATTTTTTTATAAAAATTAATATAGTATCTAACTATTTTATATTTTTCCATTTTTATTTTTATATATTCACTATCCATTATGTTTAGTACTAATAAAGACATTAATATATTTAACACGCAGAAAAGAGATAATATAGTAAGTATAAAGAAGCAAGTAGAAAGAGTGACATCAATAGGAACAGATAAGTCAGTAACATCAATACCTATTTTTTTTAATATTTCTAATATTATCATTTATTTATAATTTAATTAATGAAACTTTTTTTTATAATTTTATTTTTAGAATGTAAATTTATATAAGAAACTTATATTATAATACCTTACATTAAAGTATTAATTTATTTTAACACCGCCACGCAAACTAAACAACTTCTCAAACGCAATAACAAACTAACCAACCAGCTAACTAATACTAGATTTCTCTTTTAACAACAGTGTTAACTATCGATTTCTAAGTATGAGGTTTTATTTTTTAAATAATTATAGTACGTATATAACTCACTTAAAGAGAGAATAGTGTGTTAACTTAATAAACAAACAAGTATCCGTCCGTAAACAAATAACAATTAATATTCTTACCCTAACAAAAAGATTCGTTAACCCTGAGTTCAATTCTAAAATTCAACTATCATAAGTTTATTCTTTCTGTCAAGTCTCTAAAATTCATAATACTAATTTCTAATAAGTTCAAATACCTAAGGTCAAATATCGAACCAAAAAAAATCAATATTACAACAAGTAATAGTACAACATCGTTATTACAAAAACAAATTTAATCCTCACTTGCGATCCATCTTCCGAAAAAGACGTTATTCACCAGTGGCCGAGTTAGGACTAAAAATCCCTCCGAGAGAACTCTGGCTCCCTCTATTACCTCCCGCCGCGTCGAGATGAAATTTGCCCCTTACCCCCGACCCCCTCTACTCTTATTTCCCCCCCCCGACCCCCTCTACTCTTCCCCCCTTTTTAAGGGGGGTATATAAGAGTAGAGGGGGTAGTAAAGAAGGGGGGGGTAGTAGTCCTACGGCGGGGTAGAAGAAGGTAGGGGTAGGGGTCGGAGTTCCTTCGTCTAGGGGGGTAAAAATAATGCCGCAGGATAGTAAGGGGGGGGGGAAATGCCTCCTTCGGCAAGGAGAGTTCCTTCGGTTAGTCCTTAATAATGGCGCAGGAGAGTTCCTTCGTCTAGGGGGGAGTGGGAAAGGAGGGAAGTAGGGAAAGTTTATATCCTGAAACTAGCCTAGCCTGACACTCTTGTACAGAATTCGAATCATAATCCAAACCCGGACTGCTTGACAGGAATGAGTTATTTCTATACTTAATAAATTCTACTCCGTATACCAAAGACTCCTTGTATGACTTATAATTAGTATTGTAAAAAGGCATTGGATTTTGTTCTAGTAAAGCAATTAGTTCCCTTAGATATTTTACTCTTACTCTTAAATTACCTTCTAATAGATTACCTAAATATCTTTCATTATAAGTAAAAGGCAGAATGTTACCGTTAAAATATTTCTGGATTTCACTTAATTTGACTACCTTCTTATTAAAATTTAAAGTAGAAACTTTTTTCTTCATTACTTGAATATCCTCATCTACTTGTAAAACTCTAAATCGGAAAACAATAAATTCAGGGTAATCTAGAAAGTAACGTTCCATTAATAATGTTAAGGTCTCAGTAAAGTGTTCATAAAGATTTATATAATGTGAGATATCTTGACTATCCTTAACTAGAACACCTACTTGTGGACCTAGCATATAATGTTGATTGTCGTAATAAGAAGTATACTGGAACATAATCGAGTTAGTAGATCTAAGTTGAAGTGATAACATCAATGTATTATAAATTTTTATTTCAGTTAATTCATGAAAAGGAACAATAACCAATTTGAAAATACTATTAATTTTGTTACTTTTATTTTTTTCAGACCCAGACCCAGAAGAAATTTTATTAGTTATTTGCGAAGCATTATTAGTAATTAAAGTATTATTATTATCCGTCTTTGATGTGATCGCCTCATCATTACCAATTCTAATTCCAATATCCTTTCCATTCTCATTTCCAGTTAATTGGAGAGGTGAGTTTGTATTATTAGTATTATTAGTATTATTTGTATTAGTACTATAAGAATTCATCATGATTCTAGTAGGCATTCCAAATCTTTTATTCTAGTAGGCATTCCAAATCTTTTATTCTAGTAGGCATTCCAAATCTTTTATTCTAGTAGGCAATCCAAATCTTTTATTCTAGTAGGCATTCCAAATCTTTTACCGTAGGGGCTACAGGATAAGCCAAGTCCCGCACCCCCCCCCCCCTTTCTCCTTCCTTACTCTTTAACTAAGATTCTCCTTCCTTACTCTTTAACTAATATTCTCCTTCCTTACTCTTTAACTAAGATTCTCCATCCTTACTCTTTAAGTAACATTGTCCATCCTTACTCTTTAACTAAGATCCTACATCCTTACTCTTTAAGTAATATTCTCCTTCCTTACTCTTTAACTAATATTCTCCTTCCTTACTCTTTAAGTAATATTCTCCTTCCTTACTCTTTAAGTAAAAGGGATATGTGTCCCTGAACTAGATAGAGCTGCAAAAGTACAAAATATAAGAATCATTGTATTAACTTTAGCTAGAGTAAAAAATATAAATTATAACAAGGAGTTAGTAGGAGTTACACTCTAGCCCCTAGGCCCTTACTAAGTAAAATTTAAAGGAGTTAGGGTAGGCTAGAGGGGGTAGGGGGAGAACAAAAAGGGGGTAAGGGGCCACAAAAGGAGGTAGGGCTAGGGCAGCCGAAAAAAGGACTTGAACCTTTTTTTTACCCACATGAGGGGTATGTTTTAACCATTTAAACTACTTCAGCTAAAATATTAAACAAAACAATTAGATTAGGCCTTTCAATTATACCTTTTTTGCCTCGTCTCTTCTTTTTAACCCCTTGCCTTACCACCCCCCCCTCTAACTCCTTTTCCCCCCCCCCTATTTCTACCCCCTCTACTCTAATAAGAGGTAGAGGGTAGATAGGGGGGAAGGGGCTAGTAAGGGGGTAGATAGGGGCTAGTAAGGGGGTAGAAAAAGGGGTAGTCAGGGGGGAGAAAGGGGGAGAAGGCCCTGCGGCATTGTGATAATATAAACAGGAGTAATAGAGAGAGAAGGAGGGGATAAGGACTTGGACTTAAATAAAGGTTAGGAAAACTAGGACAGGCGGGGCAAAGGTTGGGCTACGTAGTAAAAAAGGTTAGGGGGGGGAGAAGAACTTGCCTCGGGAGAGAATTGAACTCCCATCTCAATTTCTTCAGAATCGCGCTTGGACCACTAAGCAACCGAGGCTCTAATTTTGGCTATGTATTTTGTGAACTCCAACCTTCCCGGCCTTTTTTGATATTTTTCCTTTTTGTATTTGATCTTGTCCTTTTTGTTTAGATATAATTTGGTAAAGGTAAGAAACCAGCCCCTGTGCCCCTTGCCTTTGCCCTATAGCCGTTGGACCATTTTTGCAATGCTGGAGCTACGGAGGGAAAGCCTACCTAACCTTTTTGTCAATATAAAAATAGGCTGCGCAGCTGCGCACAGTAGTAACCCCCTCCCCCCGGCTTCGCAGCGAAGGAACCTCCCCTACCCTATTATAGGGGTAGGGTTACTCTACCCCCCCTTCCCCCCCCCTTCCCCCGACCCCCTCTACTCTTATAGAGGGGGTAGAAGAAGGTAGGGGGGAGTATAATGGGGGGGGCTAATAAAGGTAGAGGGGGAAGAGGGGGGGGTAGGGTAGGGGTAGATAGGGGGAGGGGTGGGGGCTAGAAAGGGGAGGTAGAAAGGGGCTAGGAGTTAGCAGGATAGTAACACCTTTTTAAAATATAACAATGCCGCAGGAGACTTAGAAGGGGGTAGAGAGAAGGACACAATTGGGGGTTAGTGGGGTGGAAGTAGGGGGTAAGGGTTGGTAAATATAAAAAAGGATCACACAAAAAGTAGGGCCAATAAACTAAAATTATTTTAATTAAATGGAGAAAGATAGATTCGAACTATCATATTTGTAGTGCAAATACAACTGATTACCATTATCAGATTCCCCCTTTTGATTTCTGCCCCTACCATTCGACCTTGTACAGAAGAAAGGAGACCTGGCCTAGCTACGCTACTAGGCGCTATTTATCTAACCCTCCCCCTGCTACTCTCCGATGGTGCGCTGGAGCCTTTTTTACAATATCCAATATCCAATATCCAATATCCAATATCCAAATGGGGTGCGCATAGAAGGGCCCAAAGGGGGGGCTAGAAGGAAGGACGGTTAAAATAAAAATATTAAAATGGACCTCTTTTATTCCCTCTCCCGTTTACCCTTGGTCCTTTTTGTTCTAATTATAAACAAAGGAAATAAAACCCCCCTCTCTGCGAAGCTGCGTAGCAGCGTAGGTGCGTAGCTGTCTTACCTTTCCTACGGAGGCTGCCTTACCTTTTTTAGCCCTTAGCCCCGCCTCCAATGCCCCCTACTACTCCTTTATGAGAATGAGAATGAGAATGAGAATGAGAATGATATTGAGATTGAGAATGAGAATGAGAATGAGATTATAAAAATAGGGTGCGCATAGTAAACCCCCCAGCTTCTCTCTATTAGTCCTTTTAAAATATAAACAGGAGTTAGCAGTAGCCGCAGGAGCCTCCCGAAGCTACAGTTGCAACCCCTTTACCTAGCCCACCTTATTACTCCTTTTGAAATTATAACAAGGTGTAACTCCTACCCCCTTTCTAGCCCCTTTTACCCCCCTAGACGAAGGAACTCCGACCCCTACCCCCCCCCCTTTTTCCTACCCCTACTACCCCTTCCCCTGACTCCTATTTTCCCCCCCATTTATTAACCCCCCTACCTTCTTCTACCCCCTCTATAAGAGTAGAGGGGGTCGGGGGTAGGGGGGGGTAGAGTAGAGGGGGTAGACAGAGGGGGGGGGGTAGATTGGGGGTTGGGGGGGGGGGGGGGGGGGGGGGGTTAAAGAATATCATTAGCTACTTGCTGAATCAATCCAAACTAAGAAATCTGGAGAAGAAACAGCTTCAACTACGATTGGCATAACATTTATTAATTTAGCTGTTATTTTGCTGCCTTCGGTCCGTACGGAGATAAAGGTTTCGTAAGAATAAATTTATTAGATATTCCTTCCTTTCGTTGAGTACAGTAACCTTCCACAATTAGGTTAATACGATTTATATTGGTTGCAACATAAACTCCTAAAATTGTAGAAATTTGACTAGCTTCCTCTAATTTAATTTTTAATTTTAAGACTTAAGGATTGATATCTAAATTTCTTTTTAATACACCCGTTGCCCCCAGCTTCTCTCTCTAGCGAAGCAACCCCTTGATCCTTATTACTCCTTTTTAATTTATAACAAGGACTTAGGAAGATAAAGGGGATAGAGAGAAGCTGTCCGCTGGAGCCGTAGGACCGAAGGAGGGGGGGTATGGGTGGGCAGCTAAATATTACATAATCTTTTTAATTATGATTGGACTATATCTTGACTATTTTTTCTAGTCTATTACGTATAGTCTCTGAGGTACCTACTCTTTATTATATAAATATATTATAATTATTTGGTTACCTGCTGATTGTCCATTTATTAACCTAAGTTACAGCCCTTGCTTCTTATGACCTTTTTGTCATACTTCCCTAGCCACTATAACCCCCTGCGCAGCTGCGCTGCTGCACTCCGCTCCCTTCTTAACCCCTACTCCCTATAACCCCTTTACTATATAGTAAATAGGGGGGGAAATAAAGGAGTTCCTTCGTCTAGGGGGGGGGGGTAGTACAGGGGCAGGGGCTTAAATATTAAGTTAACATCTTTAAGGTTTTCACTCCGCCGTACGGACGGCCACCTTTATTTTTATTCTCCAGCGCTTCTAGCCCCCCTTCCTTTACCTTTATTACAATGCCTTTGGGCCCTGCCCCTAAGTCTAACCCCCTCTATTCTTACTCCTTTTGATTTGATAAAAAAGGGGCAAAGGTGCTGTAGGTGTTATGGAGAGAAGGACAGGGGTGGGGGTAGGGGAAAAAATACCGCAGGAGAGTACCTTCGGGGTAGGGGGTGCAGAAGGACGGCCATCTACAAAAACAAAGAGGAGTACTTAAAGCTTTAGGAGGTTCCAGCATATAGTAATATTTTACATGAACCTATGCTTAGTCGATCCATGCCAAACACCACAGATCTCACTACATTGACCGTAGAAAGTTCCAGGTCTTTCAGCTAAGAAGGATACTTGATTTAATCTTCCTGGTACACAATCTAATTTTAAACCTAAAGAAGGTACTGCGTAAGAATGGATAACATCTGCCAAGCATAAAATCTTAATTAATGTTGAGCTTATATAACATTGTAGATAAAATATACGGTTTTACTAAATTTCTTAACTTAGGCATACTCCTTCGGACCTTCGGACCTTCGGTCCTTCGGCAAGCTAATATATAAATTCTTGCCGTAGCTGCCGTAGGTGCCGTAGCTGCCGTAGCTGCCCCTTCTAACTCTCCACCGCCATTGTTATAAATTAGAAGGAGTTAGAGAGTCCTTCGGTTACTCCTGATTATCCCCCCCTAATACCCCCCCCCCACCATCCTTTCCCCCCCTACCCCCCTACCCCCGACCCCCTCTACTCTTATAGAGGGGGTAGAAGAAGGTAGGGGGGGGGGGTATATAGGGGGGGTATAAGGGGAAGGGAAAAGGGGGGTTGCAACTGTAGCATCGGGAGGGTAGAGAGAAGGGCAGAGAAAAAATTACCTTAAAAAAGGAATATTATAACAATAATGAGAAAGAGAAAAGAAAGAATGAATTACATAATAATACCGGTCGATAGATTGTTTAAACCTAAGTCTAGAATTAGAAGTACTACTATATTTATCTAACCATCCACCCTTGCCTTTGTCCTGACAGGGCAAGGCTCAGATAATAATTTACCTACTTACTATAATGACACCCCTTGCCATCGGAGCGAGGGCGTAGCAGGGCCAGAGCATAGAACAAAAAATATTGTTAAATAATGATTTATCTATCCCTTCTTCATTGAAATATTTAATTAAAATTTTATACTTGGACTATATCTTAATCTTAAAAAGATTTCTCGCGTGTAGTCTCTGAGGATCCTACTCTAGTATTTCTATTTTTATAACCCGGCCCCTCCTTTACCTTCTCCCCCCTTTATTTTCTAGCCCCTTCGGGTCCTTCGGCTCCTTCGGCTCCTTCGGCTCCTTCGGCTCCTAACTTAAAAAAGGAAGAGGGGGTCCTTCGGCTCCTACGGCTCCTTCGGCAAGATAGGGGTTAGTCCTTAATAGGAGTCAGTCCTTCGGTTACTCCTTGTCCCCCTATAAATAGGGGGAAAAAAAGGAGTTAAGGGGGGGTAGGGCTAGGACTAGGGTTAATATCCTATTTGGTTTCCTGCTGATTGCTCTAGCTACGCAAGAATGCGTATCAATTTAATTATTTTCACCTATTTATCTTAATACCGAGGCGAAGCACCCTCGTCCTTGAGTCCGCTGCGCACGGAGTGCTACGGGTAGGGAGCGAAGCCCTTCTCCTGTCCTTCTAACTCTTACCCCTAACTAACTCCTTTATTACCCCTCCTATTTAGCCCCCCCCTACCCTTTTCTACCCCCTCTATAAGAGTAGAGGGGGTCGGGGGTAGGGTTACTCTACCCCCCCCCTTCCCCCCCCTTCCCTTATAAGAAGGAAGGGGGGGGTATTAATGGGGGGGATAATAGGAGTCAGGGGGGGGGGGGGAATAGGGGGTTAGGAGGAGTCGAATTAGGGGAAAGTGGAGATAGGTAAATTAAACATTAGAGGTTTCCAGCATATAGCGAGATTCAAATTAAATTATTCTAAATTTAATAGGGGCAAGATGTTTACCTGTCACAATTAATCTAATGTGGCAATCTACAGGTATAATTAATTTATTATCCACATCTAATAATCTGAACTGACCTAATTCTAAATCGGACTCAGGCAACATATAAGAGTCGAAATCTATAGAATTCCCTTGATCAGTGATGAAATCAGAATATTCATAAGACCAATACCATTGGTGACCTACTACTTTAATTGTTAATGTTGGAGATATTACTTCCTTTTTCCTTCCCTTTTTATATCACTCTCTCCTCTCTCTCTTGCGTTTGACTAGCGTTTGACTAGCGTTTGACTAGCGTTTGACTAGCGTTTGACTAGCGTTTGACTAGCGTTTTACTTGCGTTTTACTTGCGTTTTACTTGCGTTTTACTTGATTCATAACTAGGGATTCATAACTAGCTCCCTCTCCTTGCCCATCCTTACCTCTACCTCCTATTTTGGATTTTTGGTTTAATTAAGGAGTTAGGGTAGGAGTACGCAGGTGGCGCAGGTAAAGGGGGGGGGGCCTTATGGAGGCGTAGCCCTTTCTAGCTTCAGCCTTCGGAGAAAAACAGGGCCAGAGTAAGAATTAGAATTTATATAAGGAAATGGAACTTGGACTATTTCTTCGTCCTATATATTTAAATAGGAGGTTTCACGCGTAGTCTCTGAGGAATCTACTAAAAATAAAAAGGTTTTGCTTATATTTATTTGGTTTCCTGCTGATTTTTTTGTGTGCGTAGCCTAGCCCCCGTTCCCCCCCCCCTACTTCTCCGCAGGGCGCAGGGCGCAGGGCGCAGGGCGCTGGCCGCAGGGGGCAGGGGAGCGATGCAGGTCGGCGGGTCTGCTACGCAGGGAAGGAGAGTACTAAGAACTCATTACAATGATTTTTACGGTTTGTTTATTTTGAAGTACTATAGATCATTGGATATATAAAATATACTAGTAAATCAATCGTACATGTAATTATCAAAAGGTTTCAGCATATGGTGAAATTATTCAATTAATCTTGCGACTAAAGGGAACAAAGTTTTACGAGGCGTTTTGTTTTAATTTATACATCATCGTCGAATGGAAATGCGGAGTTACTAATCTACGAGATACTTTCATAGATTCTGCTTTAGAGATAACCGGTTTACCGTCATGGTATTGAACAGAGCAAACAAGCGAAAATTGGTAATGTAGCATTGCTACTAATTGATATTCCTCTAAAAAGGTGAATCCTTTAGTATGCAGATAAAACCGCTTTTAGTACAAGGACCATCATCCATAGCCCAATAAGCTAAAGCAATATCGTCCAAGTAGGGTAATAACTCATAACTAATTGTTTTCACAGCTTTTCGATTTCTTACTGAATAGTACATGTTATATAATGTAAGCAGCATTGGATAACTTCGAGTCATTACTTGTTACAAAATAGTAAGAATGACCATTTCTGCGCAGCGTTGACACATTCACTAACGGCTAACTTACACGGGGGCCCCTCCTTCTGTCCTTCGCTCCTTCTAGACGAAGGAACTCCTTTGTATAATTTAAAATGCCGCAGGTGTTACTCTCTAGCCCCTACCTCTTTTCTAACTCCAACTCCAACTCCAACTCCAACTCCAACTCCTACTCCAACTCCAACTCCAACTCCAACTCCTACTCCTACACCTACTCCTTAAAAAAGGAGTTCCTTCGTCTTACTCCTTTTTTTCCCCCCCCATTTCTACCCCCTCTACTCTAATAAGAAGTAGAGGGGGTCGGGGGGGAAGAGTTAGGGGGGTAGAGTTAGAGAGTAATAGGAGGGGAAGGTGGCTAGGAAAAAAGGGGGGGGGGGTTGCTACAGCGGGTCCAGCGGGTCCAGCGGCTATAGATAAGCAGAAGGAGAAACTTCATTATAGCTAAAGGCACTAAGGCTAGATGTACAAATTAAAAAGTAATGCCTAATATAGGACTATCCATTAAATACAATAATCTGAAAGAAGGGAATGCAATAGCAATTAAAATTAAGGCTGGAGATATTGTTCAAATTAATTCAATTACGGTTCCATGTGTTAAATATTTATGAGCAATAGGGTTTTTTGTAGAATTATAATAATAACTTATAGAAAAGATTACCCAAAATACCGCAAAACTAATAATAATTAAATAAAATCCGATAGTGTTATGTAATGTCACCAGACCTGTGAAACCTGGAGCAGCACTATCTTGAAATCCTAATTGCCATGGTTGTGCAGCATCATTAAAAATACTATTAAAATTTGAAAAAAACATTGTCATATATTTAACCATAATAACTCTTTCTTAATTTACTTGTTTTAGTTTATAATACTCAATTATAATGACGATTACCCCTCTGACCCGTCCGTCCGAAGGCCTCCTTCTATAGCCCCTGTCCAACTCCCCTTTGTCAATAAAGGGCTACCTGCTCCCCCTCTATAAACCCTACCCCCCCCCCTTACTCCTACCCCCCCTTTCCCCCCCTTACTCTACCCCCCCCTTTACTACCCCCTCTACTCTTATATACCCCCCTTAAAAAGGGGGGAAGAGTAGAGGGGGTCGGGGGGGGGGGGAAATAAGGAGTTAGGGGGGGTAAATAGGGGTGGGGTAAAAAAGGAGTAAGGGGGGGGGGGGTAGGGCTAGGAGTTAGGGGGGGGCTAGGAGGTAGGGGCTGGGGGCTGATTCATAAAGGAAAGGGGGTAAAGGTAAAACTAAGTATTTCCTGGCTACGCTGGAGAATTGCTACTGCTTTTGAAAAGAAAAACTATAGCAACTTAAGATTGATCTTTGTGGTAAGATTCTTATAATAAAAAATACTACCCTTGCCTTTCTAACTTTTGTGTCTCCTAGGGCCCCTCTAACCCCCTATACCCCCCCCCTTACTCCTACCCCCCCTTACTCCTACCCCTTCCCCCCCCCCCCTCTACCCCTATTAGGGGTTGGGGGGGGGTACTATAAAAGGGGGGAAATAAAGGAGTCACCCCTCTTCCTTCATGGCCCCCCCCTTCCCCCCCCCCTACCCCCGACCCCCTCTACTCTTATAAGTAGAGGGGGTAGAAGAGGGTAGGGGAGGGAAGGGGGGGGGGGGGGAGAGGTAGAGGGGGAAGAAATAGGGGAAAAAAAGGAGTAAGGGAAGGGTCGGGGGTTAGGGGGGGGGCTAGTTAGAAGGAGCGAAGGGCCTGCGGCATTTTAAAGGAGTTAGCAGGAGAGTTAGATACTCTTAAACAAAACAAAACATAAAAGAGGATAATAAATATTGCAAATAGCAAATATAATACGACAATTAAAAAATTGTTTAAATATCGATATGAATTTAATTTTGGTTCTGATTGAACGTTTTTCAGTAGTTTTAAGACATGCAAATCGTTGTTCCTAACAGTTTATCTTTATTATATAAAACAAAATAAGAAATTAAAGATAAAAAAATAAGAATAAGGTGTAAAGGTGAGTATTTTAAATTAGATACCTTATAGACTCCTTAATTGGGAGATAATTTTATGTCCTGCCGAAGGACCCCTTATTCTCCTTTTTGTAAGAATCAAGGACAAGGGGGGCCATAGGGGCCCCAAAGGGGGCCGAGCATCCTTCTAGCGATGGTGCTGCAGGGGTAGCTCCTTCTCTTTCCTCTAGCTTTTTGTGGTAATAACAAGAAAGGACAGGATCGAAGGGCGAGCTACTGATAAGGAAAGTAAAATATAAATTAGCTATTTATTAAAAAAGGGAAATTTTCTGCTATAAGATTCGATTTATTTTTGTTTAAAGGTAGTTGGTGGGGTAAAGGCCTACCAAGCCGACGATCAATAGCCAAGTTTGATAGAACAGATGGCCACATTGGGAATGGAAAGCCCCAAGTAGTGAAAACTACCAGCAGTCAAGAATATTAGTCAATGCTCGCAAGAGTGAACTAGCTAACTGAAATCACATGATCCATGCTTTATGCTGGTTATTGGGATAACGTAAGGGAAAAAAATGATATTACCTTACTATTAGTGTTGTCCAAAGCTGTTATGTGTTGTGGGAAAACACTATTATGGCTAAAACTGCCAAACTCCGGGGACACCCTAAAGCTTATGATACCAAACTATAGCCGAAAGGTTATAAGTGGCTGAACTAATCATTCAGGTATGGTAACAAGTTATAAGATGAATGAAAATGAAATGGGTTATCGCGGATCTAAGTCAGATCTAATCTCTAGATTTGTAAAAGAGCAACGAGTAGACGGTAGTTATTGCATTAAAGCCACAACCAAAAAAATGCAATTAAGGTGTACTCTAATGGGTTTCGAAAGAAACTATCAAGTCAAAATCCCTTCTAAACAATTAAATAGATTTCTTTCTACGGTATCCGCAATAGCGGTAAATGATGGAAAAATCCTTCCTTCTCCTTCTCATATGGACGGAGGATTAAATCCTTATTTTGTCTCAGGATTTGCCGACGCTGAATCTTACTTTAGTACTACAATCTATAAAAATAATAAATTAACAACGGGTTACCGGGTAAAATCTACTTTTGCTATTAGGTTAAATCAACAAGATAAATTATTATTGCATCAACTACAAACATTTTTTTGTGGAATAGGTACAATTAGTAGAGATGTAAAAGCTAATGCGGTAAAATATTCAGTAGATAATCTTAAAGATTTAACAACTATTATAATTCCTCATTTTAAAAAGTATCCGCTTATCACCCAAAAAGCGGAAGACTTTAGGTTATTTGAACAAATAGTCGAACTTCAGAACAAAGGTGCGCATATTACTATAGATGGCCTACAACAAATAATAAATATTAAAGCGTCTATGAACTTAGGTATTTCTGATACTCTTAAATCAGAGTTTAAAGTTAAACCGGTAAAAAGAGCTATTATTCAAACTACTAGTATACCAGATCCAAACTGGGTTTCGGGATTCGTCAGCGGTGAGGGTAATTTTGATGCTGGGATTAGAAAATCAACTAATGTAATCGGTTATCGAGTATATTTAAGATTTAGAATCACACAGCACTCTAGAGATATTCAATTAATAGAGCTAATAATAAAATATTTAGGTGCAGGAAGGTTTGAACTAGACTCCAGAGCACCTGTAGTTACACTAGTAATAGGTAAATTTTTAGACTTAACTCAAATAATTATACCTTTCTTTAAAAAATACCCTGTTCGAGGTGTTAAAAACTTAGATTTTCAAGATTGGTGTAAAATTGCTAATTTAATGACTCTAGGCTTACATCTTACAAATAAAGGGTTTGAAGAAATTCGGCAGATAGAATCTGGAATGAACCGAGGTAGAAAAGTTTAAATATATTTAATTGCATTGATAAATTTGATGAACCATGGGTGCCAGAAGACTCGGTAAGGCCAGAGACGCGAACGTTAGTCGTCCTAATCAGGCGTAAAGGGTGTGTAGGCTGCTTTCAAAGTCTTATCTTTCATAAAGCTATTATCACGAAAAGAATGATTAAAGACAATTTAAAAGCTCTTATAACGAAGATCTATTTAAAAAATATTTAAAATTCTCTAGTCTAAGGTAAAGATATGATGAATAAAAGCTAGAATCAAAACGAGGATAAGCCAAATAATACTTAGAGTAGGGTCGATATCCATAGATGCTAAGTGGAATACTAAAAGTGAAAACTATTTATCTAGGAATGATTGACGCTGAGAAACGAAGGTGAGAATAGGAAATAGGATTAGAGACCCAGATACCTCTCACTGTCAACGATGAATGGTGGTTTGTTAGTTTATAGAAGAACTAGTAACGATGCTAACGCGATAACCATTCCGCCTTGCGAGTACGGTTGCAAAACTGAAACCAAAAAAATTAGTCGGTCTCGAAGCAAACGAAGTGAAGCATGTTATTTAATACGAGAACACGCGTATAACCTTACCAGTTCTTGCATATCCAATTATTAATGTTAAGTGGTTCTAATTTATTTAGTCCTATTTAAAATTAAAGATTGTGTAGTTTCTTTTTCCACCTCTTTTGGACATACTTTTGCCTATACTTCAACACACCTACCCCCCCCTTTACCTTACAGGACCTACCCACTTCTATCCTAAGAGTAACCCTCCAAGCCTCACCCCATCCTTATTATATTAATTTATTTTATAGGAGGGGAGTTGCTTCTCTACACCAGAGAGGGAGATTGCTCCTTTACCCCTTCTTCCTAACCGTAGGAGGGATGGAAATGGAAGAAAGTAGGGAGTGGTAAGCCGGGGATTAGGCTAAGGAACTAGGGCAAGGGTTTAAAAAAGAGCAATAAGAAACTCGTTTACAGGTGTTGCATGGCTGTCGTAAGTCCGTGCTGTGAGAAGTGAGGTTAACTCCGCTAACGGACGAAATCCCTGTTGTTAATTTATACTTAACAATTTATGATTTTGACAAATTTTCATTTGGGGCTAAGACAAGCCGTTATGGCCCTCATGAACTGGGCTGATATGTGTTTTGGGAAAACACTAAATTGGCCAAAACTATCAAACTCCGGGGACACCCTAAAGCATATAGTACCAAGCTATAGTCGAAAGGCTATAAGTGGCCAGAATAATTACCTGGGTAAGGTAACAAGCTATATGATGATGGAAACTGAAATGGGTTATCGCGGATCTAAGTCAAAATTTGTAACGCCATATTTTGTAAAAGAGCAACGAGTAGACGGTAGTTATTGCATAGCTAATTCCAAAATGCAATTAAGGTGTACTCTAATGGGTTTCGAAAGAAACTATCAAATCAAAATCCCTACTAACCAATTAAATAACAGAAGTTTTTCTACTTTATCGACTCAGAATACGATAGATCCGTGGTTCATAACAGGATTTTCAGACGCTGAGGCTTCGTTCATTATTTCAATATATAGAGATGATAAATCTAAAACTGGGTGAAGAATCACTCCTAATTTGTCAATACATATACACATTAAAGATTTTGCTATACTAGAAAGCATTAGAAATTCATTAGGTGTAGGTAAAGTTAGAAAAAATAGTAGTAGCACTGCTGTATTTAGAGTAGACAATTTACAAGAATTACTAGTAGTTGTCGATCATTTTACAAAATACCCACTTATCGGATTTAAAGTTTCTGATTTTTTATTGTTTAAAGAATGTTACGACTTAATTAAGCAAAAACAACATTTAACTCAAGAGGGTCTTGAAAAAATAATTGCATTAAAATGCAATCTTAATAAAGGTCTGAGTGATGTATTAATGGAAGCTTTCCCTAATATTGTAGCTGTATCTCGACCTCATTATAATTTAAAGGGTATACCAAATCCTAATTGGATCTCTGGTTTCGTTACTGGAGATTCAACCTTTTGTGTAACTATTGAAAAAAGTAGTGGGAATAAAGTAGGACTCCGCAGGAGAGTACGATTAATATTCGGTACTTGTCTACATATTAGAGATAGAGAATTATTAATTGGTATAGCAAATTATTTTAAATTGGATGAAGGTAAATATATTTATGACTCTGTAACAAGAGAAACTAGTTTACTTCAAATTAAAAACAATTCCGATATTATAAATAAAGTTATACCATTTTTTAATAAGTATCCAATATTAGGAGTTAAAAGCTTAGATTTCGCTGATTTTAAGAGAGTAGCAGAACTAATGAAAAATAAAGAGCATTTAACTGAATCAGGTTTTAGCAAAATCATCAAGATAGTGAAACAAATGAACTTAGATAGAAATTATTCGACTTCTCCAATTAAGGAAAGCGTAAACCGAAAAGAGCGAGGAGATAAAACTTAACGTTTTAATGTTTAATTGTATGTAAAATTTGACATCCATGATAGACGTGCCACGAAAACTTTTACAAAGTGACGCCAAAACCTAACCTCTATACTAATGCAATATTTTAGTTAATATTTAGGATAAAATCTAAATAATAAGGTTTTAAGGAATAGCTAATCATTAAAGAAAGTTAAATAACCAAATATTTGGACGGATTGCCGCCTGAAATTCGGCGACATGAAGAAGGAATTTCGAGTAATCGTTGATCACTAGCGCAACGGTGAAGAATGCATTCGGGATGAACTAACTGTCTGTCGCTGGGAAGAAACTTAAATAGGGGGAAACTGCCACGAAGTTATTATTTTTTTAAGGCAAACCTAATTTAATAATATCAGCTATTATTTATTATTAAATAAATTAAATTAAATATTTTGTTAATTTAAGGGTAGTTTTATGCTAAGATTTAATTTTAGAAGTAATTCTGGTTTAAAGTATTAGTCATTTAAATATTAAAAAACAAAACACCTTTCTTAAGATAATTAGTTTCAGTTAACCTTTTTAAGTAACATCTCAAAAGTCATAGCAAGGTAGCTGTACTGGAAAGTGCTGCTGGAAAATAAATAATTTGTATTTAACCCCCCCACCTTCGCCTACTAGGATTCTCCTGCTAACTCCTTTAAATCCCGCAGGCACTTCGCTACTTCTAACTCCTTGTTTCCCTAGACCACTTCCCCAGCCCCTACCCCCGACCCCCTCTACTCTTATTTCCCCCCCCTATAAAGAAGGGGGGGGTAGTAGAGGGGGTAGAAGAAGGTAGGGGAGGGGGGGTTAAAAGGAGTTAGGGGTAGGGCTAGGGCTAGGGCTAGGGCTAGGGCTAGAAAGGGGGAAGGGGTAGGGCTTACTCAATTAAAGTAGGAGTTAGGGTAGGGCTAGAGACTTAGAAGGGACTCTTTTTGATTAGATATAAAGGACTTAGAAGCGGCTCCTTATTACTCCTTTTTAAATTGTAGTAAAGGACAAGGCAGGATGGACCGTAGGACTGTCTTTATTTTTAATTAATGCGATATGGTGTAAAGGATTTGCACAGCAGCCTCATGATCTGTTGGTTTAGGTTCGATTCCTGATTTCGCTTTCCAATACCAACCCTGTCCTTCTATCTTTTACTCATTTTTAATTTGTCATATGGACTTAGCTGAACAACCAGGACCAGCAGGACCAGCAGGACCCGCAGTTGCAACCCCCTTTCCCGTCCCTAGTTAAAGGGGCACCTACACATCCTTCTAACTCCTTTCTGCTAACTCCTTTTTAAAAAGGACTAATAGAGAAGCAACCCCTTCAGGATATCGAGCTCCTACTTCTCCTTTACTCCTGTTGAAATTAGTAAAAGGACTTAGAAGGTACAAACCACCCCTCCCCCAGCTTATTACTCCTTTTGGATATTATAATAAAGTAGGCTTCGCACCTTCGCACCTTCGCTCCTTCGCTCCTTCGCAGCTTCGCTCCTTCGCAGCTTCGCAGCTTCGCAGTAGGGGGCTAGCTCCGCTAGGGTAGAAGGTAGGCAAGGGTTTTCAATAAAAATAAAAGGATCATCCCCTTTTTGTCGCATCCTCCCTATCCTCCTAACTCTCCTGCGGCATTGTTATAAATTAAAAAGGACTAATAGGGATAGAGGGGTTCCTTCGCTTATTCGCACCTTCGCTCCTTCTAACTCTAGATGGTGGTGCAATAAGGATGGAAAAGCTTCGCCTTAAAAGGGGTTAGCTGAGTGGTTTAGCAGTAAATTTACACTTTACAGACAGGGGTTCGAACCCTCTACTCCTTAGATTATATTTAAAATTTACCCCCCCCCCCCTCCCTTACTCCTAGCCCCTCTTTATAGTACCCCCCCCCCCAACCCTAATAGAGGTAGAGGGGGGCAGGGCTAGGAGTAAAGGGGGTATAGGGGGTTAGAGGGGCCCTAGGAGACACAAAAGTTAGAAAGGCAAGGGTAGTATTTTTTATTATAAGAATCTTACCACAAAGATCAATCTTAAGTTGCTATAGTTTTTCTTTTCAAAAGCAGTAGCAATTCTCCAGCGTAGCCAGGAAATAAGCCCAGCTTCCCGCTTCTTCTTCTTCTTAGCTTGTTTTTAATAGAAATAGTAATAGAAATAGAAATAGTAATAGAAATAGTAATAGTAATAGTAATAGTAATAGTAATAGTAATAATCAGGGGCTGTGTAATTGTGTCAGTCCGTAGGAGAAGCGCAGGTGTAATAAAACCGTAGGGCCTCAGTCTCGGCCAGGTAGAAGGAAGAAGGTAGAAGGAAGAAGGTAGAAGGAAGAAGGTAGAAGGAAGAAGGTAGGCCCGTAATAACAGACAAAATACAAAATAATATCAAAAATAACAAATAAGATAAAAGTATCGATGACAATATTGTTAAAACATCTAAAAATATATCTAAATATATATATAAAAATATACTATATCCTAGAATATCAAGTAATTCAAAGGGGTTATTAAGGAAAACTAAGGCAAATTTATAACAAAAGGAGGTCTAAAACCAAAAGTTTACTAACAATAAAGTATTAAGTAAGCGGTCCTAAGGTAAACCTTATTAATCAATTACTTCCTGAAGTAAAACATTTTATTAGGGAAAGGAAAGGAAATCAACCGAGACTCCGAAAGTAATGGTGAGTGAAATCGGATTAGCCTAATTAAATAATAAATTGAAAAACTTAAGTATTTTAGCAACGAAGGAAGAAATCACTCTCTCTCCTTCTGGCCGCCTATGGTGGAATGCCAAAATATATTAGTTAGTAATATTTTAATAAAAACAAGTAGTGTATAACATTATATAGTTCTATCAAAGTGTTACTCTAAAGAAGGTGACAAACTATAAGACCTGTAGGTTTATTATTTAATATCAAAAAAGAGAATTGAATATTTAGCCCTCGCACCCCCACTTCTCCTTCATCTCTAGCATTGCAAGCCTATCTATATCTATAAACACAAGAACACAAAATAAAAAGAAAAAGGACGCAAAGGCTGGGGAAAAGCACAAAGGTCAGTGGTCGGGGGAAAAGGGGGGCCAAATCTCAAATCTCTAAATAAAGTACGATGAGAGAAAACTTGTCGGAATATAGGGGTACCATCCTCTAAGGCTAAGTATTATAAATTTAGCGATAGTGAATAAGTACTGTAAAGGAAAAGTTTGAAAAGCGAGTGGTATACAAAAAAAGGAGTTTTTAAAATAGTAAAAATATCCCTTATAACTCTAGGTTAGCCTCCAAACCTTCAAATAAAAAATAAGAACAAACAAAGAAAAGGGACAGGAAAAAAGGTCAAGGAAAGGGTCCCAGTCAAAGGTCCTGATAGCCTCAGAAAAAAGGGAAATCTCTACGATTAAAAATGAATTGGTGAAATAGATCTTGAATTAGTAACTCTATAAGCAGTCGAAATTCTACTTTATAAAAAGAATCATGAATGACGGCGTACCTTTTGCATAATGGGTGAATTGCTTGCCCAGAAAAACTGTGAAGTTTTTTTTTACACTGACTCATGACCCTAATAGGTCGGTATGATTATATTTACCTACGTACTGACGGAACGGTGGCCTAATATTTTCATGCTAACGGTTAATCCTAAGGATAATCTCTAAGGAAATCCCGTGGGAAGCTCATAAATCGTAGGAATAAAACTATATACTAGTACTAAAAAAATTTTGTTTTTACTGTACCAGTTCTTCTTCCTCTAAAAAAATAAAAAAAAAAAAGGGGTTCTTTTCTAGCTCCGCAAGAAGTAGAAGAGGTAGTATTAATATAGTTATTGTATTAAAAAAAATAATAATACACTTTTTATTTGCCCTGTAACGACTGACTCGAAAGAGGAGACGATGTATATTAAACATTGTAACACGTCAGCACTCATTAATTCCAAAGAAGCATGCTAGCTTTAACTTTTTTATTTATAAAACAAAACATCTTTAAATTTAAACAGGGAGCCAACCCTACCATAAACAAAAATCTAAACATCAAAATGAAAATAATAAACAATAAATATATTTACTATAAAAACAATTTTTGTAGAAATTATAGAACATCTGCTAAGGCCCATTTAGAAGTAAACCCTCAATTAGAGGAAATAATCGTTGGAAGTATGTTAGGTGACTTAAGCGCTGAAAGAAGAAATTTAAACTCTAATACTAGATTGCAAATAAAACAATCAAATAAAAATAGGGAGTATGTTTATCATCTTTATTCTTTATTTGAAGAATTTTGCGGATCTAAACCATTAGTTATGTCTAATTTTGATAGTAGACCAAATAAAATGAAAGAATATACTGCTATAAAATTTCAAACTTTAAGTTTACCTTGTTTCAATAAGTACAGAGAAATGTTTTATGCCAATAACGGTGTAAAAATTATTCCTCAAAATTTAGAAAGTTTACTTACGACTCGAGGGTTAGCTTATTGAATAATGGATGATGGTTACAAATCAAATAAAGGTTTTTATATTTGTACCGAATCCTTTTCTTTAGGCGAACATGAAGTATTAATAAATATTTTAAGAAATAAATTTGAATTAGAGTGTAGTTATCATAAAACAACTAACGGTCCTAGATTATATATTTTTAGCTCTTCTAGAGATAAATTATTAGAACTAATAAAACCTTATTTGTTAACTCACTTTTTTTATAAATTTAAGGACTAAAACAGGTGTTAACCCCCCCCCCCCCTTCGGGTTAGCTAAAGCAACTCCTTCGGCAACCTTGACTTTGTTTTTTAAAGATGTAATATATATTAATAAATAAGCTAGCTAACCTTCTAAATGAGTTGAAGGTATAGTCTAATCCAGTATGAAAGTACTGGTATAAATGCAGCAAGTTAATAGGAGTAGCAAGGTTTAAAGCCCTAGCGAAAGCGACTGGACTATAACTGATAAAATACAAGGAAAAATAAATTTCTTTTTGTGTTTGTATAAGTACACATAGTGATGGGTCAGTTACTTCTATTAGACCCGAAGCCAGGTGATCTTACCAAGACCAGATTATAATGGATCGAACGGGTGAATGTTGCATAATTCTCCGATGAGTTTTGGTAAGCGGTAGAGCATTTTGCCGCACTGAGAAGCGATTCTCATTATAAAAACTAGCTCATAACGGTGAAAACCTTATCTTAGATAAGACAATACCGTGGGAAGTTGTATCTTTCTAGAAACAAACATATATTTATAAAAGGCATACTGACTATGCTAGCCTTTTGTAAAAATAAGGTTAAACAAGGCAGCGCAAATATTAATTATAGATAGCTAGATACTAACCCCGTAACGACTTTAATTGAAAAATTAAGGCTTTTATAATATAAAAGCAACACGCTAGCTCTCTACAGTTTCAATTGACCATGGTTAATCATAATTTGTAACATAAGATATTTGTAAGTCTGCAGCTAACATTACTTAAAAATATTTAAACAAACAAAAATGAATAATATGAATAAAAAAATTAATATCACACCTGAATGGATATCAGGTTTTACTCAGTCTGACGGTAGTTTTGTAATTAGTTATATAATATCTAAAAGTGGAATACCTATTAGACCTGTACCAGTCTTTAATCTAACTCAGTCCAATTTAGACTCTGACTTATTTATAGAAATTCAAAAATACTTAGGTATCGGTAAGGTCTATAATAATAGACAAAACGTCACTTTTGTAGTAAAGTCTATAAATGAAATAGTTGAGGTATTATTGCCTTTATTTGATAAACACCTTTTAAAAGGAAGTAAATTAGCAGGGTATAGTATATTTAAAACTGTAGTGTTAATGGTTAAAGATAAAAAACACTTAACATTAGAAGGAGTAATTCAAATACTAAATTTATCTTACTTTATGAATAAAGATACATCTTTACGAACTGAAGAATCTAAAGGAATATTAGTAGAAAAATTAATACAAAAGTATGGAGAACTTCCTGCAGTTTCGAATATTATACCAGCTTTAGAGCTTACTGGGCCACAGGTAGGTCCAGAACCTTTAACTCTAGAATTTGTTAGAGGATTAATAGACGGTGATGGAAGTTTTAATGTATCTTTTGCCACAACTAGACGAAGAATTAGTGTTAATTTTACAGTTGTGTGTGAACTATCTTCTATTTCAGTATTATATGATCTAGTTGATTACTTTGGTTGTGGTACTGTATATAGACTACAATCTAATGCGGCTAGATATCAAGTACAAAGTGTAGAAGAATTGTTAGATAAAATATACCCTAAGTTTAAGGATATTAAATTTAACACTATAAAACAAAATCATTTTGAAAAAACTATTAAAGTAGCTGAACTTATAAAGAGTCACAGATATAAAACAGATGAAGGACTAAAAACAATAGTAAATATGGCTTGGGATATGAATAAAGAAGGAAAAGGTCGAAAAATCAATAAATCTGAATACTTACTTAAGTTTACAGGTAAAAAATAAACATTTAACCCCCTAGACGAAGGAACTCCTTTTCCCCCCTATTTCACCCCCCCCCCCTACCCTCTTATAGGGTGCCGAAGGCAGGGGGGGGGGGAAAGGGGGGAAAAGGAGTAACCGAAGGACTGCTACGCAGGGTTTGCTTCGCAAGTCCTGCGGAGCTGCTACGCAGGGTCCATATTTCTAGGACTTAAGCAGATTTAGTTATAAGTAAGCCAATATTGTGATATTAATTAACCTAAAGTCAAAGTAGAGATGAAGGTATAGTCTGAACTACATTGTGAAATATAGAATAACAAATTATTATTGGAAATGCCAATCTGACCTGGTGCTAGCTGGTTTTCTACCGAAACATATTTAAGTATGACGTCTACACAAAATTTATGGAGGTACAGCAAGGCAATTCCCAACAAGTTTAAGGGTTGTGTATCCATTCCTTCCTTTTTCTCAGTTTGAGTTAAAGCTAGGGCAGGTAACACATCAGCCTTATAGGCGTTTAGGTTGCGGGGACCTCGAAAATCTTACCTTTGGAAGCGAATCTCGGAATTACATAAATTGATGGTAGATATTCAGACTACTCATGCTAAGTTGGGTAGTCAAGACGGAAACAGCCGAGAACACTGATCAAGGTCCCAAATGATTGTTAAGTGAAATTAAGGACGTAGCAATATCGTATACAGCTGTGAAGTGAGCCTGGTAGTCGCTACTTTTAATGATCGTATGTAACAACGCATCAGCAGTCTAGATAGTAGCGCCGAAAATTTAACGGGTCTTAAACAATCAACCGATATCGTGTTGGTTTATATTATTAATGATATAATTATTTATAGACATTTCTAATACTAAATCTAGGTAGTAGAACATTCAGTCAAACTCATTATAAAATAGTGTTTCATTATTTATTAGGTTACTGAAGAGAGAATGCTGACATGAGTAACGTAAAAAGAAGTTATAATACTTCTCGCCGAATACGAAAGGGTTGCAAATAGGAAAGGTTAATCCGTTTTGTTTGAATGCGGCCTCTAAGGACCAAAACCAAAGTTTTGGCTGATGAGTATATAATAGAAAGTCCATTTTTTTAGTGGACCAGGAAATGAATATTATTAGTAATAACTAAGAACTATTTGCTAGTTACATTCTCTCAGATGGACATTACTGACTAATAGCTTAGGATGCCAGACAGGGGCGAGTGTAAAAGGCCAAAAGGGAAGATTTATTACTGAATTTATTAATTTTATATTAGCGGTCATCCCCTACGCAGCTCTTGTGGCTAAAATAGTAGTGCGGACACGCGGGCGCCTCGCAATTAATAAGCGATAGCTATTTTGATTAAAATTACTAAAATAAACTACCGTACCCTAAACCGACACAGGTTCGTAGGTAGAGAATACTAAGGCGTAGAGCTAAAAGTTGTTAAGGAACTCGGCAAATTCACCTGCATTGTGTAATAGGAAAACACAAGAAGTGGGTTAAACTATCAAACTCCGGGGACACCCTAAAGCATATAGTACCAAGCTATAGTCGAAAGACTATAAGTGGCCAGAATAATTACCTGGGTAAGGTAACAAGCTATATGATGATGGAAACTGAAATGGGTTATCGCGGATCTAAATCAGAATTTCATAACCCACAGCCAATTGAAATATCTGTAAAAGAGCAACGAGTAGACGGTAGTTATTTTGGATTTTATCCAAGGTTAAGGTGTACTCTAACGGGCGGCGAAAGTCGTTATCATATCAAAATCCTTTCTAAACAAATTAAAACATGGCTACCCTCACCTTATGGTAAGCCAAGGGTGAGAACTTTTTCTAGTAGAAGTAATATTTTAAATCCCTGGTTTATTACTGGATTTACAGATGCAGAGGGTTGTTTTTCAATTGGAATTCGACCTGATGCTAAATTAAAAACTAAGTGGAGAGTATCACCTGTTTTTATAATTAAATTACATAAAAAAGATCTTATAATATTAGAAGATATTAAAAAGACACTTAATCTTGGAAAAATAAGAAAAAGTGGAGAAAATTGTGTTCAATATGTTGTTGAATCATTTAAAGAGTTACAAGAAATAGTTAATCATTTTGATAATTATCCACTTGTAACAGCTAAGGTTTCTGATTTTTTATTATTTAAACAATGCTTTTCTATGATAAAGAATGGAGAACATTTAACTGTAGAAGGTTTATTAAAAATAGTTTCTTTAAAAACTTCTCTTAATTGAGGAATTTCTACCGCTATGCGAGAAAATTTAACTAAAAACTTTCCTTCAACCCTTGCTTTTGGTTTATTAAGAGCAAAGGCAAAAGTTAAACAAGCCTCTCCAGTAAATAGTCTAGAATATAAATTTAAAGGTATACCTGACCCTTATTGGATCGCTGGTTTTACTAGTGGTGATGGATCTTTTCAAATTAGGTTAAGAAAGCTTAATACTAATATAGGTCATAGAGTTTCATTATTATATTCATTCCATTTACACATAAGAGACTTAGATGTACTTAAAGGTCTAGCTAATTATTTTAATAATAGAGAAAACCTAATTTCTAATGATAAAAAAGTAAGTATTTCATCAGACAAAAGTGTACATCTTCAAATAGCAAAATTTACTGATATAAAAGACAAAATAATACCATTTTTCGACAAATACCCTATAGAGGGTGTAAAAAGCTTAGATTTTGAAGACTTTAAAAAAGTATGTAAATTAATAGAAAATAAAGAACATTTAACTCCACTTGGAATAAAAGCTATTTTAGACATCAAGTCAAATATGAATCAAAATAGAAAATTTTAAGCCTTTTAATTGCATGATAAATTTGAGAGCTGAGCATAAGTTTGACGAAAAGAGGTACCGCATATTGTTTTTTTTTATTATTTTTTTAATTCATTAAACATAAGGCGGTGGCACAGAATCGGAGGCCCCGACTGTTTACTAAAAACACAACACAGTGCAATCATTAATATGATAGTATACTGTGTGAAATTTGCCCGATGCCATTAATATAAGAGAGGTCATAGGGAACTGTGACTAATTGAAAATCTGGTTAATAGCGGTCTTAACTATGAGGATTTGATAAAAAAACCTTTAGGGTCCTCAAATTTAAACTCAATGATATGCTGGAACACCCTAAAGCTTTAAGTACTGATAAAGTGACAATCTTAAAGATATTACAATGGACAATCAGCAGGGAATATTTTATTGGCGATAAATTTACCTAATACTCAATAATAATAACTAAAAAAGTATAGTTTGTATATACGTATTAAAACAAAAAATAGCCCTCAGAGACTAAATAATTGAGCAAATATATTAATATTTGATGATATAGTCCAAACCGTATAGAAATATATAGATTAAATGCCTAAGGTAGCAAAATAAATTGGCCAGCTAAGTGTTCTGGGAAAACACTATTGTGGGCCCAACTATCAAACTCCGGGGAAGCCCTAAAGCTCTTGATACCAAGCTATAGTCGAAAGGCTATAAGTGGCCAGAATAATTACCTGGGTATGGTAACAAGTCAAGAGATGAGTGAAAACGAAATGGGTTATCGCGGATCTAAGTCAGAAATTCAAAGCCCACAGCCAAAAGTAATTTCTGTAAAAGAGCAACGAGTAGATGGTAGTTATTTTGGATTTTATCCAAAATTAAGGTGTACTCTAATGGGTTTCGAAAGAAACTATCAATTCAAAATCCCTTCTAACCAATTTAATAATAGAACTTTTTCTACTTTAAATACAAAAGCTGAAGCTGAAATAAATCCTTGGTTTTTAACTGGTTTTGCAGATGCTGAAAGTTGTTTTTCTATTAAAATACAACATAATGCTAAATTAAAAACTAAATGGAGAGTTAGACCAGTTTTGTCTATTACTTTACACATCAAAGATCTAGCCTTACTAGATTCTATAAAAAATAAATTTTGTGTAGGAAATATAAGCAAAAGTGGAGAAAAAGCGGTTACGTATGCAGTAGATTCTATCAAAGAAATTCCTGTTATCATAAATCATTTTGATAAATACCCTTTACTAACAAACAAACTTTCAGATTACTTGGTATTTAAACAATGTTTTGAAATTATTAAGCAAGGTAATCATTTAACAGAAATAGGTTTATTAGAAATAGTAAGTCTAAAAAGTAATTTAAATTTAGGATTACCTGTTAAGGTTAAGGAAGCTTTTCCGAATGTTCCTGAAGTTAATAAGTTAGAATATAAGTTTAATGGTATACCTAATCCTTTTTGGATAGCAGGTTTTACTAGCGGTGAAGGTTCTTTTCATATTTTGCCTAGAAATTCTAATATTGCAAAACAGGAACTATTTGCAAGATTTAGTATACATTTACATATTAGAGACTTAGAAGTTTTACAAGGAATTTCTACTTATTTTAAGGAAGATTTATCTGAAAAAAAATTAAGTCTAACTGATAAAAGTGCTCAACTGCAAATATCTAAATTCTCTGTTATTAACAATATAATTATACCTTTTTTTAATAAACACCCTTTATTAGGTATGAAAAGGTTGGATTTTATAGATTTTTGTAAAGTATGTGACATCTTAAAAACTAAAGAACATCTAACTTCTAAAACAGTGTACAACCAAATAATAGAAATAAAATCAGGTATGAATCTAAATAGAAAATAGTTTTTCTCCGTCCTGTTCAGGCTAGGTTCCTCCGGATAGTAGGACTAAAAAAAGTGAAGTTTTGAAAGTGATATTAAATTGTATGATAAATTTGAACAGCCGTGTTAAATGTGGTCCGGTATCAATAATGTAACGATGGCCTCACTGTCTCTACAACTTGCTCAGTGAAATTGAATTACGCGTGCAGATGCGCGTTGCCTCCAGGGGGACGGGAAACTTAAATATAACCTGGAGATTAAATTGCGACTAGATAAGTTTACATTTACAATGTGGCGGAAACCCACCTAATAATCCATTATTTGAGCTCAAACAGCATGCGTTAATTGTAAAATACAAGCATGAAGCCTGTTCATATTTTTTAAATAAAATTTATTTATATGAGAGCTAGATACCTAAGGACAATGTAATGTGAATTCATGTTTAAAGTATTAATATTTAAAGTAGAAAAACTTTCCCGTGTTTCTCTTAATGGATCAAATAAAAATATTTATACATAGTGGAGTCCTAAGGGTATCATTAAAGTGTAATTGTAAAAACTAGGTAAGCCCAATAGTGACCAATAACAAATAAAGTTAATTGGAGGTTCTTATACCATATCTGTGAAGGAGAATAACCACTAGTGGGTAGAGGAAATTCAAAAAAGCTAAAGCCTTATTGTAATAATAAGGATAGGTTAAATTTAACTAATCTGAAAGGATGCCCACTTTGAATTGGTGTTAAGTTTTATAAAGATAAAGATAAAGATAATTTTGCTCTGATTCTGATTAATAAGAAGCCCCTCTCATTAGGGTATGTATAAATGTATAAATGTATAAATGTATAAATGTATAAATGTATAAATGTATAAATGTATAAAGGTGGGTGTCCTACGGCTCCTACGGCTCCTACGGCTCCTACGGCTCCTACGGCTCCTACGGCTCCTACGGCTCCTACGGGTCCTTCAGGTCCTACGGCTCCTACGGGTCCTTCGGCAAAAAAAAACAAAACAAAAAAGTCCTTTTTAATTGAAACCTGATTTAAAAAAGAAAAATACCATTTAACTGAGTCAGGTTTTTAAGAAATGTACAATCTTTCAGGGAAAATGAATTCAGGTAGAGACGATATTAACAAATCTAGAAAAAAAAGACAATAAATTAGACTTATAACTTAAGGCTTGAGCTGTATGCGATGAAAGTCGCACGTACAGTTCTTAGAGGATGTTAAAGTAGTAATACTTAACGGGGCCTCAACAGACCCTAGCTAAATGGGGTCTGTTTTTAATAAACTGGATAAATTGCAAGAAGAACTATAATTGTTAATTTAGTAGTAAACTTGCAGCCGAGCGTTATTTAGTGATGTATTTTAACCCTTTGCCTTCGGCCCCCTTCCTTAGGCTGGACACAGGCAAGAGTACAAATAGTAACGAAGGTTCAACGACTAATAGGTGAGTATCACTAACAATAAGCCTGACACGAACATCCGGCAATCGTTCATTAGCGATTGATGACATAGTCTGAACCAATTTGTGAAAATTGGAAGTAGTGAATAAAGAGTCATTACGATAACATTTCTTTGTTTTACTCCTTTTTATAGGACTTAGAAGGGCTGTAGGCCCGTAGGACACACTCCTTATTTATATCCTAGCCTGTCCAGCCAAAGGCCGGGCAAAAGGTTCAAAATAAAGTGTGTTTTTCAAAACAGAGGGAGTAATTTGATGCAGCTTTACTGTAGTTAGTTATCACATGAATCTAGAACAGTCTCAATTAATAGTAAATAGGGAAGTCGATAGACAAATACTGGAAACCTTAAAATAGAGATTGGGTTTATGTTTACCTTAAAATTAAAAAGAAAAGGGAGAGTTGACTAATTGGCAGTTTGACTGGGGCGGTCGTCTTTAATAGAGTAGCAAAGTACATCCAAATATTTTTCTCCGAAAGGAAATACACTAAATAAAGTAAAGTTAATTTATTTTTCTTTTCTTTAGCTATTGGCATCCTGCCCAATCCTGCCTACAGACCCTCCTACGCTAAAATTAAAACATTTGGTTAGGAGGAAAGGAAGGAAAGGTTAGGCTCTGTTTTTAAAACAAATAACTTATCCTATTTTATCTACCAACCTTCCCTAACCTTTTTATCAGTATGAGCAAAAGCTAAGGTCAAGGGGCATGGGTAGAATAGGACTCCTACATTAAATAAACCAAAACTTTCTCTTAAGGCTACTTACGTTAGATACTAAGCTAAAATTTATTTTGTTTTTATCTCACATTAAGTTAGTGATCCCTTTCTGTTGTTTACTTTCGTTAAAAAGGAAATAGATGGGTCAAGAGTTTGGCAAAAAAAAACAATAACACATTAAAATTTTTATAAAGGCATAGCTAGAAATTGAATGGAGATCAATCAACCAGTGAAGGGTTGCGCAGAGTTCAATGGCGGTAAGCATGCTTAACTGAAAGACCCAAAAGTCGCACAGATACGTAAGTAGGGCATAGTGACCCCTCGCTATAAAATGGGATAGACGGGGATCAATTGATAAAAGTTACGCTAGGGATAACAGGCTGATAGCCGACGAGAGTACACATTGTCTCGGCTGTTTGGCACCTTTTGACAAATTGAAAAGTGTGTTAAGCTAATTATGCACATACATAATTTAATAACACATAACAGAATTACAATATAACAAATTTTCTATTTTAGTAATAAATAAAAAACTGCTACGCTGCTACGCTGCTACGCAGCGGGGCACTATTTTTGAATTTATTTAATAAATAAGATACCCTCAAAGTCTCATTAATATTATAAATATTTTAATATATTTCTAAAAGCAATTTATTTTGCAGAGACTGCTCTTTTATAAAAAAAACTTAGAGCCACAAAAATAAAACTATATGACATATGAACAAAGCAACTATAGATATGCTAATTGGAACTTTATTAGGAGATGCCCATATTGGAAGAACTGGTTTAAATAAAGCTTTTATTTCTTTTGAACAATCTTCTAAAAAAATAGATTATATTCATTTTTTACATAAATTAATTAAAGAAGGAGGACTACCTTTAACCCTTGCCTGCGGAGCCCCAACCTGCTCGGTAGGGAGCAGGGCTCCGCTGGCAGGGGGGGAGGTAAATTTAAAAGAATATTTAAGAGGAGATCCAAGATATCAAAGCATAAATAAGTCTTTATATTTTAGGACTCAATCACTTGAAGAACTAAAACCTATGGCAGAATTATTTTTAAATGAAGAAGGTAAAAAAGTAGTACCTACTAATATTGCAGATCATTTAACACCTAGAAGTTTAGCTTTTTGGATAATGGATGATGGTCAACGAGTAAATAGAGGTGGTGTTACTTTGTGCACTGATAGTTATAATAAGGAAGAAGTAAATATCCTTAGAGAAGCTATTAGAAAGAATTTTAATTTAGAAACTACTATTCATAATAAAAAAGGTCCCAATGATGCATTATATGAAAGAATTTACATTAAAAAAGACGATTTTGAAGAATTTAAACCTTCTTTAATCTCTCACATGCATGATTCTATGTTATATAAAATAAATGTCTATGCCTGCGGAGCTGCGGAGCTGCGGAAGAAATAAAAATAAAACAAGATCCGTCCGAAATAGTAAGTGATAACGGGGAAATTATAGAAATATTGGACATCGGGGGATCTTAATAGAAATATTAATTTAGAAGTTGGCTATATGCTGGAACTCCCTTAGAGCTTTCAATAAAAAACAAAAAGTCAAATTTGAAAGATTGGGTAATCAGCAGGGAAGTTTATAATTTTAGATTTAAGCAATTGTAGAATTTTTAATCCCTCAACGATCACACGCCAACACCCAGAGCTTTACCAACTACTCTTGGAACTGGGTGAAGATATGATCTAAACTTCACTGAAAGGTTAAGAGTATTAGTTTATTAATTAAAAACAAAAGACTAAAGACTAATACATAATGCGATGAATCGATAGTCGAGTATAAATTGGGTGAATTGCAAGGACCTCTTAATATAAATTTAAGACAATTTGCAGCGAAGCTGGTATCGATATACAATTATATTGGGATATCAGAACGTTCAACGACTAACAAGTGAGTAATATCAACAATAATCTTGGCACGAGCGCCCGACAACTAAATTCTTGAAGCGATACGCGCATCCTTCTTTATACATGCAGAAGTGGGTAATTTTTATATTCAATCCATTCTTTAAGTTAAGTTGAGTAAACTATTCCGATTCCTACTCCAACTCCAATTAGTCCTGAACTAGCTAATCGTTCTTATGTATTTATAAGCCAGGTGAGCATCGCCCCTAACCAGGGGCCCCTGTCTGCGAAGGTGCGTAGGAGCGAAGGTGCGAAGGTGCGAAGGTGCGAAGCTGCGAAGGGAGGGCTAACATAAAATCAGAAAAGGAATTAGAAATAGTATATAATCATGAAACAGAGTTTAATTTTATCCACTTCTTTCTCCGAACTAAAGGGATGGACGGGTCCGCGCTCCGCGCTCCGCGCACCAGCTCTACCCCTTTACACCCCCCCCCCTCTTACTCTCCTGCGGCATTTATGTAGTTAGGGCTAGGAGTTAGGGTTACTCCTTGTCCCCCCCAATCTACCCCCTCTACTCTTATAATAAGTAGAGGGGGTCTGGGGGGGGTAGAGTTAGAGGGGGCAAGGGCAAAAATAAATTCGGAACTCTAAAGATGGTTATCATCTCAATTAAAAATATTGGCAGGATTGGAAACAAAATTTGCCTCCTATATCGTAATAACTAAAAGAAATAGCAATAGGTATGATACTTAGTGATGCTTGTATGTACAAAAAAAAAAAAGCATCCATTCTTTAATTAAATTTGAACAAGGGTATGCTCAAGAAGAATTTTTAAATCTGTTATTTTCTCTTTTGAAGTCTTATTGTTTTATGGTAGAACCGGCTAAACGAATAGAATTACATGGAGAAAGAAAAGGTTTAACTAAAAGCTTATGGTTTAAGACATTTTCACATTATTCCTTTGATAATCTCTCCTGCGGAGCTGCGGAGCTGCGGAGCTGCGGACATGCGGAGCTGCGGACCTTCGGAGAATTTGTTTTATATAGAGGGTAAGACAGATAAAGTCATCAAAACTATACAGGAAGGTTTAATCTTAAATCAATTAACGGATAAAGGATTAGCTTACTGGCTTATGGCTGATGGTTAATTACAAAAAGATAGAAAAACAATGATTCTTCATACTCAAAGTTATAATGAAAACGAAAATTTAATTTGAAGTAAAGAGTTAAATGAAAAATTAGGTTTTAAAACAAGTTAAATTACATAAAACAATTTACTGGATTATTAAGTTTTCTAAAGATGATGTTTTAATATTACATAATTTAATTAAACCACACATACTTGCATCTATGGCATATAAATTACCTATTACTAATTCTTAAATTCAAATAATAATAGTTGATGACATAGTCTGAACCATTTTGTGAAAAATGGAAAATTAGGATAAAGAGCCTAATCTATAACATATTTGGTCGACTCATCCTATCCTCCGGGGGAAGAAGCTTGGAAGGGTTCGGCTGTTCGCCGATTAAAAGGGTACGTGAGTTGGGTTAAAACTCTAAAATTAAGATAGTTAATAAAAGTATGAAAACAACAAAAATAAATTTAAATAATACCAGTACTATGAATATGAATACTGATGAAATTGCCACACTGGTAGCCCTTTTACCTATAGAACTTAAATCGGTTTTTATAGGAGTTATGCTTGGAGACGGTAGTTTATATAGATCATCACCCACTTCAAATGTTAGATTTGAAATTAGCTTTGGTCAAAAGTATGAGTTATTTGCTTTATACTTAGGGGATTTATTCAAAGAATTTATGAGTAATCCAGTTAAAACCTTAGAAATTAAAGGTAAAACTAAAACTTATACTAATTATAGATTAAAAACTAAAAGCTTGCCTTTATTTGTACCATACTATAGCATGTTTTATAGTTACAACGTAGATTTAAATAAATATGTAAAAATAGTACCTGCAAATATTATTGAACTTATGGATCCTATCGTTTTAGCTTATTTAATTATGACGGATGGTAATTATGATAAAGGTAGAAACAGAGTGAGAATCTATACTAACAGTTATAAAAAAGAAGAGGTTGAAAGATTAGCCTTAGCTATTAATGATAAGTTTAATATATATACTGGAGTACTACATGATCGAAATAACCAATGGGTCTTAACCATAGGAGCAAAAAATTTAACTTTATTAAGAAATATTGTCAGTCAATATTTCCATGATTCTATGAAATATAGAATAGGTTTATAAAATACTTTTACTTTTTAATTTTTAAAAAGCCCCTTATCTATTTAATTAAACCCCTTGCCTGCGGAGCCTTGCGGGTGCCTAGCGGATGCCTAGCGGATGCCTAGCGGATGCCTAGCGGATGCCTAGCGGATGCCTAGCGGATGCCTAGCGGATGCCTAGCTTCGCAAGGAGCGCGGAGCCCCAACCTGTGACGGTAGAGGTTTAAAAAAATTACCCTAGCATCGCTCCTACCCTGTACAGGAGTTGCGAAGCTAGAAGCTGCGAAGCTGCGAAGGAGCGAAGGTGCGAAGGTGCGAAGGTGCGAAGCGCTGCCGTAGGATACGCAGGCTCATTTTTGTTAGCAGGGGTTAAATAGAGGAAAAACCGGAGAAATTGCAAGGAACACTTTAACAGAAAGTAAAGTCAATTTGCAGCCGAGCGTGACTTAGTGAAATAGTTAAAGGTAATATCTTTTGATTATAAAGGTCATGAAGGTTCAACGACTAATAGGTGAGTAACACTAACAATAAACCTGACACGAACTTCCGGCAATCATAATAAAAACAAAATTATGGTTGATGACATAGTCTGAACTTACTTGAGAGAGTAAGATACTTAGGATAAATTACTAAGTGATAACATAATTGTTAATACGACGTGAACTACTAAACTACCCCTTGGGCCCGGCCTGGGTCAAGGGCTAAAATTAATTAAATTCCACCCGTACCTTTAAAAGTACAAAAATACAATAAAATCTTAAGAATAAATATTAAAAAAAAAATAACAACAATGGCAATAACAAAATTTATAAAAAATCATTATGATTTTGAAATTAAGGACTTTGTAGCTCCTATTTCAAGATTTATTAAGTTCCCTATTACGTTAGATAAATTATTGGATAGAATTAGCAATTTAGCCTCTCAACACAATATCCTATTAGACGATAAATTGTTTGCAATTACATACAGAATGAGCCCTGAAGGAATTAAAAAGGCTAAACATGATCTTAGAGGAAAAGGAGGTATTTATATTTGGTACTGCCATAAAACAGGATACTTCTATTTAGGATCAGCTCAAGTATTTTTTGGCAGAAATGCAAGACTAAGTAATTACCTAATGCCCTCTAGGTTATTAAATACTCATAAAAACATTAGCAAGGATTTAGCTAAGGACTTGCTTAAATACGGTTATGAGAGATTCTCATTAGTTATTGTTGAACAATTTAATGTAGGAATGAATATAGAAATGCTTTTATATCAAGAACAACTTTGGATGATGCTTTACCCCACTTACAATAGAAGCCTAAAGGTAGGATCTAACGAAGGTTTACCTATGCCTGAAGCCGTCAGACAACAAATGAGTACTTCTATCTTTTCATACGAAGTAGTAGATAGGAAAATTTTACCTGATTCAGAAAAAGAACACAAGGGTATTAAAAAACTAGCTAGAGATGGTATTTCAAGCATAGAACAACCTAACGTAATCATACCTATAAGTAATTTTGATCTTTCTCCTTTACTTAAAACAGGTGCACTTTATAAAGACAGATTTGTTTTTACTAGTGAAAGATTAGTAGGAGAAAAACTTATTAATTGAAAACCTATGGTTTTAAAAGCCGCCTCAAAACAAAGTGGATTAACTAAAGGGAATGACCAAAGAAGCAACGGTGTATATGTCTACAAGTATTTGGGATCTGATGCTAATTATACTATTGCTGATTTTGTAGAATTTATTCTTTCAGTAAAAGCGTGTCAAGATAAATACCAGATGAGTAAAAGTAACTTTCAAAGATTAAGAAGATATAATGCGCCTCACCTCTTTAGGGGAAAGGAATATTTATTCAGTAACTACAAGCTACATAACTAGGACTTGTGATGGGCAAAAATATATTTATTTAACTAACCCCCTCCTACTACCTACGGTTGCGTAGCCTTCTCTCTACGTAGTAAGTAGTAAATAATAAGCAGTAAGTAGCCTAGCCTTACTACACCATTCCTACCATTCGTAGAAAGGACCCCTGTGCGCTGGATACAGGAAGTAATAAAGAAGAAATACCACTACTCGCGTCGTAAGGAAACTATATGCTGGAAACTCCTAAAGCTTTAAGTACTAATCTAATTATTTATTTTTTGGTAGTAAAAATCTTAAAGATAGTTTAATGGACAATCAGCAGGAAACTAACAGGTATAACTTAGTAGGTTCCTCAGAGACTATATGTTTCCATCTTAATTTATTTTTAAGATAAGATATAGTCCGAACTAGTTATAAATTACTAGAAGCAGTATCTTTTTATTTTTTATATTGGAGCTGCTGTAACACTCAAAAAAGGAGTCAGTATGGTCCCTATCTTCTGGAGGGATAATTAGTAAAAAGGGGCAGACCTTCTAGTACGAAAGGATCAATAGGCTGTGTTTCTCTAGTGTACCAATTGTTGGTACTATTTTGTTTAAGACCCCTATCTTTATCTTTAAAAATAAGTGGGTAAAATCCTTTTGGACTTTAAGCTAAAAGTTCTTTAATTTAATACCTTTAAGCAAGGTTAGAATAAAAGGTCACAAAATAGGAACGCATAGTTGGGTAGCCACAAACATAATAGATAAGTGCTGAATGTCTATAAAGCAAGAATCTAACCCCTAGATACTTTAAAAATGATGATTTATTTTAATTACAAGGGTCAGTAGTGCTTTGCAGAAGCAGCTTATTTGAGTCCTTCCGAAGTAGGCCTTGTATAATTGAGATGTAATATCATTAATTAAGAAATAGAACATTTCTAGATAGGCTGCAAATGTAACATATTGTAAAATATTTAGTTTAGCAGTACTAATTTATAAAGAAACTAGAAGCCAAACGATTGTTTTAAAAATTATATAAATCACCTTCTGCAGGGCTTCGCGTTCCCTCCTTGCGTAGCTAACCCTGCGTAGCTGGACAGGGCTTTGCGGACCGCCTCCCTTCCCCCTCTTCCTTGCCCCCCCCCCTCTTTCTACCCCCTCTACCCTAATAAGGGGTAGAGGGGGTCGGGGGGAAGGGGTAGATAGGGGAGGGGGGAGAGGAAGAGGGGGTAGAACAGGACGGGGGATGCGAACCTCCTACTTGCGAAGCTCCTACTTGCGATGCGCCTACTATCCGGAGGATAGTCCTTCGGCTCCTACTTGCGAAGCGCCTACGGAGAGAGAGAGGAAGAGAAAATGTTAACGAAATCAAATAATTAAGGGTTCGAATCTCTTAGTTTGATATCTTGTATCACCGATAGTGTATCTCATTATCTGGCTGAACTCCTACCGGTTTGTGCCTTAAACCAATCTGTAAAATCTACCTATTAAGTCTTTAATATTTGAGTTAGATACTAATACTTTAGATTTATAAATAAACGAGAGACAATACTTTAGTTATAACCACTATCCCCTGTCCTTGCGAAGCGCCTACGGAGGACTGTCCATTGCGGAGCACCCCTGCTTGCGAAGCTAGCGCCAACCCTTCCTTCTACCTTCTCCTGTACAGGCTGGAGGCTTGCGGACCAACCCCTTTTATTTATATTTAACCGAAGGATTGCAACGCTCCTACTTGATCCGATAGGGGAAGAAGCTGTCCTACGGCTCCTACTTGCGAAGCTAGAAGGGGTATTATTTTACTTACTTTTGCCGTTTTCCCTAGAGACTCGTACCCACCACCATCCTGACCTTTCCTTTATTTTATTGAAGAAGCGACATACCTAGGCTCTACCTTTCCTTTCCTTTCCTGTATATAGGGAGATTGAGCGACTTTTATTATACTTTAACTAGCTAATGAAGGTACTCTTTTTCAGTGTTTGCGCCCTGTACAGGCTAGACAAAAAGGTAAAGCAGCAACCGAAGAAAAGGGAGAAAGAGAAGGACTGCTATGCAGGAGTGTGAGGGATTCGTAGAGCTGCAACCCGTTTAAAGCCAAGCCTTAAATTTTAATTCTTTACACCTTTGCCTAACAAAATTTACCGATTTGTTCTTAGTCTTTGGGTGGCCTTGGCTGTCCTTGGCTGTCCTTGGCTGTCCTTGGTTGTCCTTGGCTGTCCTTGGCTGTCCTTGGCTGTCCTTGGCTGTCCTACGGAGAAAGGGTTTTCCTACCCTGTTCAGGAGTTAAGCCTACCTTGTTCAGGAGTTGCGAAGCGCCTCCTCCCCTTCCTAGCACCACAAGGTGGGATACGAAACTAGGGCTAGCCCCGCTTTCTGCTGACCCTTGCCTGATCAGGAGTTGCGATGCTCCTAGTCTGTACAGGAGGGGGGTGGGGGGTCACAAATGCCAGTGGAGAGTTAGAGAGTTAGAGAGTTAGAGAGTTTGAGCCTTAGATAGTTATATAGTTAGATAGTTAGAGAGTTAGATATTTATAGAGTTAGATAGTTAGAGAGTTAGAGAGTTAGAGCCTTAGATAGTTAGAGAGTTAGAGACTTAGATAGTTAGAGAGTTAGATAATTAGAGACTTAGATAGTTAGAGAGTTAGAGAGTTAGAGAGTTATTTAGAGAGTTAGAGAGTTAGAGACTTAGAGAGGGTGGGGGGGGGGGGCTCCTTCGGCAAGGGGTAGAATTATAATTAAACTAAAAAGAAAAAATTAAAAATAAAAGAAGACAATAAAAAGCTCCTGCGGCTCCTTCTGTCCTTCGAAAAAAAATAATAAATAATAATTAAAAATCATTTAAAATAATTAAAAAATAAAGCACTTCCTGCGTAGTGCGTAATCCAGAGTGCGAGGCTAGTCCTATTAGGCTCTCTACTGCCTTTCCCTATTAAACTTAACTTAACCTTAATTTTACCTTAATTTTACCTTAATTTTACCTTAATTTTAATATAATGTATAGTAGGAGTCCTATAACAATAGAATATATTTTGCCTATTTATAATTTAAATTTTACTAATGTTTGAATTAATAGTACTATCTCCATTAAGTCAGTTTGAAGTTACAAGCCTTATTGGATTAAGCGCCCCTATCTTAGGTTATTTAAACCTTACAATTACAAATTTAGCTCTATATGCTTCCTTTATATTAGTTATAGTTTTAGGCTTCCATTTTTATGGTAATAATGATTCTAAATTAGTCCCTAATAATTGGTCTATTTCATTAGAGTCTTCTTTTGCTAGTCTTAGCTCTATGGTAAGAGAACAAATAGGTGCTCGAAGTGAAATATATTTACCTTTTATTTACTCTTTATTTTTTTTCATATTATTTGGAAATTTAATATCTAATGTTCCTTATTCTTTCGCGGTTACTGCTAGTGGAGTGGTATCTTTAGGCCTTAGTGTAACTATTTTTATAGGTGTGACTCTATTAGCTTTATACCTACACGGTTTAACTTTTTTCTCCTTCTTTATACCAGCGGGTACTCCTTTAGCTTTAGTTCCTTTATTAGTTTTAATTGAGTTAGTATCATACTTAGCTAGAGCGGTTTCATTAGGTGTACGATTATTTGCTAATATCACAGCAGGACATACACTATTGAAAATATTATCTACTTATTTATACCAATTATTCTCAGGTAGTGTTATAATAGCAGTACTAACATTAATTCCTTTTTCTATCTTCTTAGCTTTAGTAGGATTAGAAATAGCTGTTTCTTTAATTCAAGCTTTTGTGTTTACTCTATTAGTAAGTTCTTATTTAAAAGATGCTATTAATCTACACTAATCTACACTAATCTACACTAATCAACACTAAAGAAGTTATTAGAAGGCTAATTAAACCACATTCTATTTAGAAACTAATAAACCCTTATTAAAAGAATGTACTAAAAAAATTCCTTAACCCCATTTTACAGAATTAAATTTTTAATAGTAATATTAGTAGTAAACTCAGAATAAGAACAGTAATAACAATGACAAATAAAATACTAATACAAATAGAAATTAAAAGAATCAGACCTTAATTAAACCCTAACCCCCCCCTAACCCCCCCTATACGAAGGAACTCCGACCCTAACTCCGAGCCCTTCCCCCCCCCCCTTTTTTTTTTTCTTCCCCTTATACCCCTTATACTACCCACTCTACTCTCCCCCCCCCTGCCCCCTCTTCCTTTATTTCCCCCCCCCCCCTAACTTCTTATTAAGGAGTTAGGGGGGGAAAGGAAGGAGGGGGGGTATTAGGGGGATATTAAAGAGTAACCGAAGGAACTCTCCTGCGCCATTTGTAAGGACTTACCCCCCCATACCACCTTTGGGCTTGCACACTTCTGCCTTTATCTCACTACCCCCATACCACCTTTGGGCTTGCACACTTCTGCCTTTATCTCACTACCCCTATACCACCTTTGGCTAGCACACTTCTGCCTACCTCTCCCTACCCCCCTTGCCGTACCTCCCTAGCACCCCACCTTCTAAGTCCTTTGGATAAATTAAAAAGAGTAATAACCTACCCCTTCTAAGTCTCCTGCGGCATTGTTATAAATTAAAAAGGTGTTACTCTCTAGCCCCTACCCCCCCCCCCCTTTCTACCTCTTATCTACCCCCTTTCTAGCCCCTTTCTACCTCCACTTGCCGAAGGACCCGAAGGACTCGTAGGAGCCGTAGGAGCCGTAGGAGCCGAAGGTGCCGTAGGTGCCTAACCCTCTCTTCCAATTACCACCCCTACTTCAATAGAATAATCTCTCTGATAGATAAAACCAAATATCCCTATCCCTAACCCTCTTCCTATTCCTTAGCCTAACCCTTTCCCTTTCCCTTTACCTATCTCTATCCCTTTCCGTGCGCACCCTTCCACCCCTACTTCGCACATGTCGGTAGTTAACCAACGCCTCCCCTCCATCCCTAACCTCTCCTCCTCCTCTCCCTCCATCGAACCCTCCCCCACCTCCACCACCCCTAGACGAAGGAACTCCGACCCCTACCCCCCCCCTTTTTCCTACCCCTACTACCCCTACCCCTCCCTAACTCCTTAATTTCCCCCCTTTCCCCCTACTTCTATAAGTAGGTAGGGGGGGGGGGGAGAGTAGGGGGGGGAGAATTGGGGGGGGGGGGGGGGGAAAGGAGTTAAGGGGGGGGGGTGGGAGAACAAAGGAGTTAGAGAGTTAGCAGGAGCCGTAGGAAAAGGGGTAGAGAAGCACAAGCAGAAAAAGAAAATAAAAGAGGCGAAGCTATGATATTCATATCAATTCTAACATTAATAGTGGCTAAGGCCCTACCTTCACTAAATAATCATTTATCGCCAGTTTATTTTACAAGAATCTCTGCATTAATTTTCTTATACGCTGGGGTATTATCATTTAATACTCTAAATATTCAGTCAATTGGATCGGGTATAGGTATATATAGTGGATTATTCCAAGTAACAGTTATATCTCAATTTATAGAAGTATTTTTATTCATAATAGGATCTTTAATTTTAATAGCTTGGCCTTTAAATTCTAGTACTCCTTCTAGACGAAGGAACTCCTTTTTAAAAGATGCAGATGGGCTAAGTCCTACGGCTGCAGGCTTCTACAGCAAAGCAGAGGAAGGTCCTGATTATTGTTTAATCGTTTTATTCAGTACTCTTGGTTCCTGTTTATTAGTCTCTAGTTCAGATTTAGTTTCTATGTATTTAAGTATAGAATTACAATCCTTTGGGTTATATGTCTTATCTACATTATATAGAGATTCAGAATCTTCCACTAGAGCAGGTTTAAAATACTTTTTATTGGGAGGCTTATCTTCTTGTTTAATTTTATTAGGATCGGGATTAATTTATGCCTTTACAGGTTTAACTCAATTTGAATCCATCTATTCGCTTATTTCAGTGTCAGAAGTAAATAATATAATACAAGGATTAAGTTTAGGTTTAATTTTAATAATTATAGGATTTTTATTCAAAATAGCAGCGGCTCCTTTACATAATTGGAGTCCAGATGTCTATGATGAAACACCTACAATAGTTACAATATGGTTAACCATCATGCCTAAGATAGCTATATTAATTTTGTTATTAGAATTACATACTCAAATAGGTGTAATAGGACCTTTAAATTCTGTAAGCCTAGATCTTTTTAAAACCCTCGAGGCGAAGCTAGAATCCGGACTAACACCTTCCCCCTATTTCTCATTTGTATCAGTAGGTAAAAATTTATTATTAATAAGTTCATTCTTGTCTTTAATAATTGGAACAGTAGTAGGATTAGCACAAACTCGAATTAAAAGATTATTCGCATATAGTACCATATCACACATTGGATTTATATTATTAGCTTTAGCCATAAACTCAGAACAATCGATAGATTCTTTTATCTTTTACATTATTCAATATTCAATCACAAATTTAGATGTATTTTTAATTATTTTAGCTTTAAGTTATATAATTCACCCCTTAACCACGCCATACAAAACTAACCACGACATCGCGGCTGTGGGGTTAACAGGTATTTTATTTAAAGATATCAGATATATTTCAGAACTAAAAGGTCAATTTTTCTCAAATCCTTTACTAAGTTTAAGTTTATCTATTTGTTTATTCTCTATGGCGGGGATTCCCCCACTAATTGGATTCTTTTCTAAACAGTTTGTTTTATCTTCTGCTATACAAAGTGGATATTATTTTATCGCTTTTGTAGCTATAGTTGTAAGTGTTGTTAGTGCTTCTTATTATTTAAAAATAATTAAAGTACTTCTCCTACCTACAGATTCCCCTCAACATATAGGACTGACTCCTTCGGCTCCTTTAAAATTAGCCGGTGGAGAGTTCCTTCAGCTCCTACGCCTAGAAGGTAGAAATCACTCGAGCGATGGGGTGCTAACTTCCTCTACTAGCTGCGGACCTAAAGGGGTCAAAGGAGGGGTAGGAAACTGGACGAACAGAGATCCAAACGCGTTAAGTAATTTCTCCTGCGGCCATAGTTTTTTAATTTCTACTTTAACTTTATCTATTTTATTCTTTATATTAAAAACTTCTTTAATCTTAAACAGTACACAACTGCTAACTTTATCTTTATTTTATTTTTAATGAATAATTTATTTTTTCTTTTTATTTTTGTTCCTTTATTAGCTTTAATTTTACTAGGCTTAAATATTTTATTAGCTGTGCATAGACCAGATGAAGCTAAGGTATCTGCTTACGAATGCGGCTTCAATGCTATAGCTGGACAAACTAGAAGTACCTTTCAAATACAATTTTACATAATCGCCATGTTATTCTTAATATTTGATTTAGAAATAATCCTTTTATACCCTTTAGCTGTAAGTTTATATCAAGTATCTACATTTGGATTCTCTATAGCTTTAATCTTCTTTATTGTTCTTACAATAGGATTTGTATTAGAAATAGGATCAGGAGCAATTAGACTAACTAACAATGAAACATAATAATATATTAAATTTAACCCCCCCCCTTACTCTCCTACGGCATTTTTAAGGACTAACCGAAGGAACTCTCCTGCGGCATTTTTTAAGATGGACTTAGAAGGGGTAGAGGCCGGCTAGGGCTAGGACTAAGCCCCAGCCCACCTGTCCTTCTATCTATTTCTCCTTTCCGAAGGACCGAAGGATCGAAGGACCGATGGATTGCTCCTTCTAACTCCTTTTGAATTTATAAATAGGACTTAGAAGGACCGAAGGTCCGAGGATGGCTTTATTCGGGAAAGACCTCTTCTATCCGCTCCCCTATAGGAGATATACACTACAGAAGCATAGATAAAAGGGTCTGAGTATTAGGAAGGAAAATTTTTAAATCCACTCTTACATCCTTTGCCTCGCCTACTTCTGTCCTACCCCCCTTTACATTAAAGGGCTACCTGCTCCCCCTCCCCCTCCCTCTTTCAAACCGTAGGAGCCGTAGGAGTAACTCCTTCTAACTCTCCACCGGCAATCTTTAATTGCCGCAGGGTAGAGATAAGGAGCGAAGGACAGGAGAACAAAAGGTAAGAAGAAGGTCCTGCGGAGACTGAGACTTCAAAAAGAGTACTTCCGTTTTATTTCTTTATCTTATGCAATAATAAAGTAAAATTTTACCCTTCTATAGCCCCTTTCTATAGCCCACTTCTATACCCCCCCCTTTTTAATAGTTATATATATATAAAGGACCAATAAGGATAGATGGACTGTATACAAAGGACCTACAAACAACTTAAGTAACTTTAACTTTACTTATTCCTCTATACTTTAGACTTTCCTTAACAATTGATAGCGATTTTAGACAATCCCAGCCCCACCCCTGCCCTAACTCCTTTATTTACCCCCCCCCCCAATCTTCCCCCTCTTCCTTTATAAAGCTAGTGGGAGATCCTTCGGTTACTCCTTAATATCCCCCCCCCCCGACCCTCTCTACCTCTTATTAGAGTAGAGGGGGTAGAAAGGGGGGGCTCGGAGTTAGGGGGACTAGGACTAAGCCCTAGCTGTAAACCCAAAAGGTAAGGCTGCTACAGGGAGGAGATACTATTAATTTTAGTTCGAAGGCGTTAAGGATATGAACTTAGATATTAAAGACATACGAATTTTGTTACTTTTCTATCTTGCCATTGCTACTTTTTATTCCCCTATTAACTCCTAGCTTATGACTACTATGCCATACCTTGCCCTGCTTATCTTCCCGAGAGGCCCCACTATACATTCCTCCCCTTTTTAATCTTTCATAAGGACGCAGGAGATTTAGATGGACTACTTATCCCCCACCCCCCCCCCTGTTTAATATTTTAAGTATATTTTTTTATAAAGGTGCTAGGGGCAAGGGAAAAGCTAAGACAATAAAGGGTAGCGGTGGTGCGCATAGAGGGGTTGCTTCGCCTCGACGGGTCCTACGGGTCCTTCGGGTAGTACTAACTCCTTTAGTAAAGGCGCAGGAGACTTACAGCTTCGGCTGCTACGGCTGCTACTAACCCCTTGTTATAACCTAAATAGAACTTATACTTAATTGGACTAAGACTAAAAAGGACTAATAGTAAATAGGACTTATACTTAATAAAACTTATAGTAAATTGGACTAAGACTAAATTGGACTAAGACTAAATAGAACTTATACTTAATTGGACTAAGACTAAAGAGGACTAAGACTAAATTGGAATTATAATTAATTGGACTAAGAGTAAAAAGTAAAGAGGACTAAGACTAAATAGGACTTATATTTAATTGGACTAAGAGTAAAAAGTAAAGAGGACTAATACTAAATAGAACAAGGTAGGGTAGGAATTTTAATTCTTAATTTTAATTTTAATTCTTTTAATTATTAATTTTAATTCTTATTTTCTAAAGGCAAGGCAAGGCAAAGTAGGACTTGAAGAGTATCAGTTTTTAGTTAGAATTATTACTACTACTATTTTTAAAACCATGAACAACAGGTATAATGAATTAAACAAAGCTACCTATAATGAAAACCTTAAATTTCTTAATAATGAGCTTAGAGCAACGAAAGCTAATCAAAGAATGGATAAGGTAAACATTAAAAAAGGTATAACCCTTAATACGGAGAAAGAAGTACAAGACAGTGCGCGAATCTTTCAAGGTTTGGGAGCACCTCTAGCCATTAAAGAAAACAAAATGAGAGAACTAAATCAAAACTTAGAATTAAATGAACCTAGAAATTTTTTTATCCAAAATGCAAGTCTACTAGCAAAAGGGTCAAAACAGTTGGTTAGAACAAGAAATTACGTTGAGGAAATTAAGCACTATTCAAACTTAAATGCTCAATTGCCATCTACTGAAAAATTAATATTCGCAAAAACACAAAATCTCAAATCCACAGTCTCCCTTTCTACAGAGTTAGGTCAATTACAAGCATTAAAAAATCAAGATCTAGGGATTAACCAGATAAGTAATAAAGAAGATTTCTATTTATTAACATTACGAATTAATAGATATACCTTTATAATCACTAAATTAATGCTAGACTTAAAATATAATACTTTTATTTGGAACGTTAGACTATTTATGCCTAAAAGAATCTTAAAAGCTCAACCTTTTGTAAAAGTTTCTTATATGTTGAGAAATTTAAAAAAAACGTCGATACTAAGAATTAAAGATGTATTAGCTAAAGGAAGCCTGAATATGCCAAAAGCCAAAATAGAGGGAAATATCGGGTCCACAGGTCTCGAAATATTAAATAAAAAAAAAATAATGATTTTACAAAAAAAATTAATAGCTAATTTATTAAAAGAAGGAATTACTTTAATTATGAATCTAAATTATTTAATTTTAACCAAAGAAGAGTATATTAAAAATATTAACGAAATGAAAAATGGAGGAATAGCAAAAGCAACGGAAGAAATTCTAGATGCTAACTTTAAGAAACCATTACCAACTATCAAAGAGGTAAACCCGCAGATTTTAAGTATTTTAAAGGAGTTTGAATTGAAAAAAAAATTACAACCCGAAAATAAAAATGCTAGATTATTTAAAGAAACTATTTTTGCTAATAATGTAAGACAACCCGACGCTCACGCTGACTTTACTGCAATGGATTTTTTTATTTCTGGATATAAAAAGTTCTTCGGTTCATTCGATGTAAAAAATACGGAGGCGAAGGAGGGATTTAAAGCCCCTAACCTAGCATCTCTACCTATTACTTTAAGAGATTATAGCCCCAAAGCAGTACAAAGACTGAACCTAATTAGCACTAGCGTATCTGAAAACAGCAGTCTAAGTCCCCAATCTTTAGAAGGAGAGAGTTCTGCGACAGCTACGACAGCGCTGGCCCCATCTGTCCTTCGGAAAAGCAGCCCCTTGGCACCTGCGGTACAAACTAGCGAAGCAACAGCAACGGCAAGCCAAAATAAAGTCAGTTTAGTTCAAAGACCGGTACTTAGTCACTACTTAAAAGAAATGAGTATTTATAATATGAGAAGTAAGGGGATTTTTATCTTTTATTATATCTTAATAGGGTTCCATTTTAAAAAAGAAAGTAATAAAATTTATACTTCAGGAAAAAATATTTATAATTTATTAGAAGCTTCATTTAAATCTATGTATTGTTTAATTAGTAAACCTGTTTTCATTACTACACCGGATAAAATTATAGTTCAGTTATTTTACTACTTAATTATCCCGAATGTTTTAAAACTAAAAAAATTCTTTAATTTAAAATTAAATCCTCACAAACGAAGAACTAATGGTCAAAATAAAACAAACAGACTAGGTATAACTCAGTCTAAGGCTAAGTCTCCTAAAAATAAAAACAAGAACAAAAACCATCTTCTGGCCATCAACGGAATCAAGGGGAGTGAAGGAGCGGCTGGAACACTACGAAGAAAAAGTAGTCATCTAGGTCTAATCCTAATACGAAAAAAACTAAGACAAGAAGAATCATTAAAAAGAAGAAAAAGCATTAAAAAACAATACAATAAATTTAGAAAAATTAAACTTAGTGTTAGAGTTAAATTAAGAAAATTATCTAATATATCTTTAGTTAAGATTTACCCAAATAAATTTAAATTCCTATCTTTAATTTTAAATAATATTTTTAAAAAACCTGTGGAATTTGATTTAATTAGAACACACTACCCTTATTATGATAGTAATATTTTAGTGAATTTATTAGGTATTATGATTAATAAAATAAAATTAAGAATTATTATTAGAAGATTATTTGAAAAAACTATTATTCAAAATATAAATAATTTAAAACATAATAGAGCCGTATTAATCCCTGCTTTCCTTTCGGGTATGACAATTAGAGTGGCTGGAAGACTTTTAACTCATAAAATTGTACCTAAACAAACGGTTAAAACAATTAGAAGAGGTTCTTCAGCTACAGGTAAAGTTAATTTTAAAGATATTGCGACTTATACCAATAAAAATAAAAGAGGTGCTTTCAGTATTACAGTTAAAGCTGGACACAATTTCTTTTAATTATAATAATTGTCTAACTTTTAACATTTGCCACTTAGGACTCCATCCTTATTTTTACTACTTACTACTTACTACTTACTACTTACTACTTATTACTTATTATTTACTACTTACTACTTACTACTTACTACTCTTTATAAAAGGACTAATAGAGAGAAGCAAACCCTACCTCCCTATTGAGGTCTTTCTTTCCATTATTAGGGTTTAAGATTAGGGAGCGAGAAACTGCGCAGGATAAAATTAAATAAGGGACAGCGAACAATAGAGGACTAGTAGTAGGGTGAGAAATTAGGCTAAAAGAAGAAAGGTAGAGAGCTGTACAAGCTACGCAATGCGGAGTTTTATTTCTTTCATTTGGGTTTTCTTATTCGCCCATAACCTTCGCCTTCTCGCCTTTTCGGTTGAGACTGATGTAGCCCTACCAGTAGAAACCTTACAGAGTCTTGGACTTACCAAATAGCTACTCTAAATTTCTAGTCTAATCTACTCTAGTCTACTCTACCCTAGCCTACTCTACTCTACTCTACTCTAGTCTACTCTACTCTACTCTAACTAAAGCTTAGGAAAACCCCCCCTCTTTTTAATGTTTACCTTTGCCCCTTCTTTGCGCAACGCCTCCCTTTTTTAAGTTAAGCTAGTGAAATAAAAGGAATAATTCTCTAACCCCCATTGTATCCTCCTATGCCCCCAGCCTCCTTATTAATTACCCTTTGGGGTTTATAACAATGCCAACTCCCCCTTTCTAACGGCTTTTAAAGGAGTTATGGGAAGAGAGTTAGTAGGGGCTACTAGAGCTCTACGCAGTAAACAAAAAAAGGGGAGGGGCTTATAGAAGGAAGATTAACCCTAAACTAAAATAACTCAGCCCATTTATATAATATAAAAAAGTTAACCCTGTAGATAGCCATTAAAATTTACGGTGAATTGGCTTAATTCTACGAATGCTAAAGAAATTGGTACTCTTTACCTAATCTTTGCTGTGTTTGCTGGTATGATTGGTACGGCCTTCTCAGTTTTAATAAGATTGGAATTAGCCTCTCCTGGTGTACAATTTCTACAAGGAGATCACCAACTATTCAACGTAATTATTTCTGCCCACGCTTTCATAATGATTTTTTTTATGGTTATGCCTGGATTAGTGGGAGGCTTCTTTCGACGTGGACGCGTTGTGATTGATTATTCTTCTTTTCTAAGATTAATGACCCCCGTGAATCCACTTATTATTAATAAGAAAGGGTCAAGGTTAAATGCTGCGATTATGTCCAACGAGGCATGGTTGTGAGGAAGCACTAAACGGGAAAAAGGTAATAGTAGACAAAGATACCCGAGTACCCTACCTAGTCTAGTTACTCGTATGAGTTGAGGGCAACTCAATTTCCATTTTAAAAATGGTTCAGCCACAATCAGTCATCTACTCTCTGGACTGAAATCCAACAAAATAGAAATCAGTAGACCTGGAACCATCTACCTATGGATTCACTCTAATGGATATACCATCACAGGAAACAACTCACTACGGTGTACAAGCTATCTGCTGGACCAATCACAATGTAAACACGGGAACCCCGGAAAGTTAAGTATTATAATCTTAATGCCAGACCGAAATAAGGTGTCACAGACTTGTGAGAATTCAAAGCTTTTGTCAGAAGATCACAATTGGCACGGGGGCAAGATATTGGACCAAGCAAATGCCAAGGGTAATGCCTTGGATACTCAAGGTGCAATCAGGTCTGAAAGATTCACTCAGAGGGCACTTCATAAACATAAAAGTGTACTGCCTAATTCCATAAGCCTTAATGGGGTTCTACTTAAACCTTTTGGGGGTAGAAACAATATCCAGGACCTCGTAAGAGCGAGATACATGTCTACTCTGCCCAAAAAACCTACTTCTCTACATTCTCTACAAGAAGAAGTATTGGAAAAACAAATGGAACTGGTGGAACTAGCAAAACTAAAGGGGTGCTATGACAAATCAGTCCTTGACAAACAACTTGTTCTTGTCAGGTCAAAACTCTTCCGTGATTATGCTGTAATGATCATTAGCGTTAAAGCTGGTTCTCAAACACCGGGGATTGACACAGAAAAATACAACAAAGATGATGAACACACATTCGTGAATTTAGTAGAGACTCTAAGAGAAGCTACATATCATCCTAACAAATATATATCCTCTCCAATAAAAAGAGTATGGAATCCCAAACCAGGTAAATCTGAAAAAAGACCGCTAGGTGTTCCTACAATAAGAGATAAAGCTCTACAAGCTCTTATTAACTTGGTACTTCTACCTCTTGTAGAAATGACTAGTGATCCAAACAGCTATGGATTCAGACCTCACAGAGATTGTAAGATGGCTATAGCCGCTGTACGAAATCAACTGAAAACAACGGACCTGACAAAGGTACGATTTTCCATTAGTAAAAGATTCAACAAGGTTGGAAACCAATCCGCACATCTTATGAGAGCAAATCAAGATAAATGGATACTAGATGCTGATATAAAAGGTTTCTTTGACAACATTAATCACAAATGGTTAATGGACAACATCTTCCTGCATCCTAGCTTGAAAAAATTGTTAGAACAATGGCTTAAGGCCAAAATCTTTGATGATGGAATCTACATAGATCCTTTATCTGGAACTCCCCAAGGTGGTATTATTTCTCCTACCTTAGCAAATTTCACCCTTAATGGTCTAGAAAAAACAGTAACGGACTCTCTTTCACCTTTAACTAAATCTGTTGAACAGAGAATGCAAGTTAAACTTAGAGATGGTACATACAGAAGATTCGCACTAGCCACTCGGTTGATAAGATACGCCGATGACTTTGTAGTTATAACTAGAAGTAAAAATATCCTAGATAAATTCGTTGTTCCAGCTATTAACTCATTCCTGAAAGAGAGAGGTCTATGGCTATCTCCACAAAAAACAAAACAATTCTGTCTAAGTCAGAAGGATGCTCAAATAGACTTCTTAGGTTATACATTTAAGTTTAATCCTAAATGGTCATCTAGAAGAACCATGATTTTCTCACGTCAAACTGAGGGAGCGATAGCTTTGTATCCAAACAGAATGAAAGTAATTACCTTTATAGATAAGTTACAGGAGATATTCAAAAGCTCACAAAATTTATCTGCTATGGAATTAATTACAAAGTTGAATCCAATAATTAGAGGGTGGGCCAACTACTACAACCTAGATAACAGTTCACACTACAGATCTAAGGTGAAAGAGGCTCTATATCGACTAACTTGGGAGTGGATTAAAGCAAAACATCCAACATTAGGAAAGATAGCTCTGGCTGAAATGTACTTCTTACGTAAAAACACCGTCATAGAAGGAGCAGTGGACCAAAACTCTCCTTTGCCAGATGAATCTGTAAAAAAAGGATACCGAATGTTCAAAAATTATAAATGGGTCCTATATGGAATTAGCAAATCTAGTTCAAGATTTAGTAATAAAGATATAACTAGAATAGCATATTTACTTAATCCAATCAACAGTACCCCAATTGTAGCTGCGATTAAACACTTAATCCCAAATACACTACTTAATGTACATGCATTTGAAGATAAAATAAGTGAACTTATAAAATTAAAACTGAAAATATCCTTACTATCATCTTCTAAGACCCCTACTTTGAAAGAGAAACTGTACAAAAAACAAGAAGGTAAATGTCATCTATGTGATAAGAGGATAGACTTTGACTACTTACATCTAAACTCTGTCCATATACACCACATTTTACCAATCAAGTCAGGAGGGGGTATGTTTTCCTTAAAGAACCTAGCCTTAACACACTCCTGGTGTCATAGAGAACATAAACATTAAACACCTCTTACGCAAGAATTGCTGTCAAACAATGGTTAACCCTTCGCTTATATGATGAAGAACAGGACCAAAGAATGATTCATTTGGGTGAGCCGTATGCAGGGTGACTTGCACGTACGGATCTTTGAGGGGATACCTTCGCGAGAAGTGTTCTATCTCTAGTGGTAATTACTTTTTACCTATCCACTGTGGTAGCCCTGATATGGCAAACAATAAAAAATTTAATCTAAATAAATGGTTAAGTTCAATTAGAAATTTTACTTTTTCATCTTACAGTACACCACTGCAAATATCAGTCCCTAGTAGGAATGCAACAAAGCAAGGTGATGATTTTAATAATCTAAAAAATAAAAAATATTTAAATAATTCGGGTTTATATATAGGTCCCTATTTAGCTGGTTTAATAGAAGGGGATGGTTATATATCTATTACAAATCAAAATAGAGTTATATTAGGTATAACATTTAATATTAAAGATAAACCTTTAGCTGAAAAACTTTTAAATTTAATAGGCAAAGGTACCATAGTAAAAAGAATGGGTAATAGTATAGAATTAAGATTTACAAGCAAAAAAACTTTATGTAATATAATTCAACTTATTAACGGTAAATTTAGAACTCCTAAAATAGAGCAATTATATAAATTAATTGATTGGATGAATAAAAACCATTCTATGAACATTAATAAATTACCTCTTAATGATAGTTCTATTTTTAAGGATAGTTGGTTAAGTGGGTTTATAGACGCTGATGGTTCTTTTTATATCAGAAATTCTATAAAACAAATAATTTGTAAATTTGCTTTAGAACAAAGAATGATTTATCCTAAAACTAATGAAAGTTATAATTTAATATTAAACAAAATTTGTTTAGCTTTAACTGTAAAATTACAAACTAGAATAAGATTAAATATAAAAAATTCTTATTATATTATTAGAGTTGAAAACCAAAATTCTATCAAATTATTAATTAAGTATTTAGATACTTATCCTTTATTAAGTAGCAAACAATTAGATTATTTATGTTGAAAAATTGTTTTTAATGAAATTATTAATAAAAATCATAGGACTGTTGAAGGTAGAAAAATAGTTTATGAACAAAAAAGCCAAATGAATGCAAGTAGAACATCTTTCAATTGGGACCATTTAAAAAAATTTTAATGCCGTCTATTTTCGTAAGAAAATTTAATATTACCTAGCTATATGCATGGAATTCCTCTAAGCATTTGTTTATTTTGATCGGAAAGATTATAAATTAGAAACGAAGAGAACAGGTATTTAATACTCTTAAACCTATTTTTTTAGGCTTGTTGTAAATTACGACTTTTATTTGTTAAAATTTAAGTACACACGGGGAGATTATGCAGGAAACCAAAGATTTATACTATTTTAAATTAAGTAGGATCCTCAGAGACTTTAATATATTTACTTCTAGTTGAGAATATATTAGGAATGTATACTTTTATACATTAATACGCTAGGCTCCAATTTATTAATTATACTAGATAATTAAAGACTAAAAAAATTGGATGAAGACATAGTCCAAATGAGTAAGAAATTACTTATATAAATTGATTTCCTAGATTAAATAATATTTCGTTCTGGTTATTGCCTCCAGCTTTAATCTTACTACTTATGAGTTCTTTAGTAGAAAACGGAGCAGGTACTTTACTTTCCTGTGCTTGCTGTATTAAGCAATTAATATAAAATAAACCTAACCATATGCTGGAAATTCCTTAGGGCTTTAATGACTAAACTATTTCTTTAGTTAGTAAAATATTAAAGATTGGGCAATCAGCAGGAAACCAATAATTGTTTAAATATATACTTAAACTATATACTAGGCTCCTCAGAGACTACACGTTAGGCCCCAATCATATTTAGAGTTGGGTGAAGATATAGTCCTTTTTAATAACAAAAATATTAAAAATAAAAATTAAGTAAGATAGGGATTTTTAGGTATTTTAATAAAAATTATTCTAATGAAAAACAATCTAATAAAATTTTATCCTTTACTACTTATGCAAGCTCAAATTTAAACCACATTAATAAAGGTTTTAAAGATAATTTAGGTTCATATTTAGCAGATCTTATTGAAGGTGATGGTAGTATAATAGGGCCTAGTACATTAAAAATTGAAAAAGGTAAATTATATCCTAAAATTAAAATAACTTTTGTAGGTTTAGACTTACCTTTAGCCCCCTAAACTAATAGAAAATATGAGGTAATGGAATGGTCTAAAAATAATACTTATTTAAAATTATTAATTCAAGATACAAAAACTTTGTACTTTATTGCTTCTATTATATTATTAATGGTAATGGTAAAATGAGAACTCCTAAAATTGAAGCTCACCATAGGCTTAACCAAGGCTTGAATAATAGAGAAAAGAGGTTAATTATTCCTAGTTTAGGTTTAGATTAAAGTTCTTTAGGTTCTAACGCTGGGCTATATGGTTTATAGAAGCGGATGGTAGTTTTTACAGTCAATTCTTTACAAATAAAGAAGGATTTTGTAATAGCATTAAAGACTACATGAGAATTTCACAAAGAAAAACATATCATAGAACTGATTCAGTTTTTTCTAGCTCCTATTTAGATATAATGAATGAAATAAAAACTTTCTTATTAATTTATAATGTAACAATAATAGAAAGAAAGAAAAATAATTATATTGAATTAGCTTATGAAATAAGAACAGTTAGAAGAGAGTCTTGTTCTATTTTAATTCATTATCTTAATAATTTACCTTTATTTAGTTCTAAGTATTTAGATTTTTAAATTGGTGTAAAATACACGAAACTAAAACTAAAAAACTATATAAATAACTAAAATATAGTGAATTACTTTTTTCTTTGAAAAACTATATGAATAATAGAATTGAATTTGATTGGAATCATTTAAACAATTTTTATAAAAAAGATTAATTAAGAACAAGAAATAAATTTTATATTTTTTAACTTTTAATTTATTGCCTAAACAAATCCCTTATTCTAATATAATTAGATTTTACTTAAATATTTTAATTTTGACAGGATGAACAGTTTATCCGCCATTAGCGGGAATTCAATCACATTCAGGAGGTTCAGTGGATTTAGCTATTTTCTCTTTACACCTGGCTGGAGTTTCCTCTTTATTAGGGGCTATTAATTTCATCAGTACTACTCTAAATATGAGAACTAATGGGATGTCACTTCATAAACTACCTTTATTTGTATGGGCTATCTTTATTACAGCTATCTTACTATTATTAAGTTTACCTGTTTTAGCCGGTGCAATTACAATGCTTTTAACAGATAGAAACTTTAATACTAGTTTTTATGACCCAGCTGGAGGAGGTGATCCTATCTTATATCAGCATCTGTTTTTACCAAATTTTATAATGTTAATTCTAGTATTATTGTACAATAATTGTTATAATTATCAATCTTTCTTCGAAAAATGGAATCTTTGTAATTTTATTAATGAAAATAATGAGAATTCATTAAACGCAAATGAATATTTATCAAAAACAAAAGTGACTTCATCAAACTACGTACTTAATTCCAATTATTCCAATAATATTTTTTATTTTAATGAATTTAATATTCAATATAAATTATTATTTGGTAATTCTAAAGAATTACCTGATTTTAAATTTTTAACTTGGTTTATTGGATTTGTTGAAGGAGATGGATCGTTTATTGTAGCAAAACGAGGTGATATTTCTTTTGTAATTACACAAGATTCAAGAGATATTCAAGTTCTTAATATGATTCAAGATGTTTTAGGGTTTGGTAAAATTATTAAACAAGGCCAATCAACATCTAGATATGTAGTTCAAGATAAAAAAGGTTTATATCTAATTTGTTTATTATTCAATAAGAATATAGTAACACCACAAAAATTAAAAAGTTTTGAAAAATTTTTGTCAGCATTTAATGCTTATGCTAGTAAAGGAACTTTAAGATTTAAACCAGTAAATTTTAGTAATTCTGTAGTTAAACCAACTCTAAAAGATGCTTGGTTAGCAGGATTTACAGATAGTGAAGGTTGTTTTTGTGTTAGTATTTACGGTCTTTATAGATATAATATTCTTTTTGATTTAGCCCAAAAAGGTGAAGAAAATAAAGAAATTCTTGAATTATTTGTAACTTTATTTAATGTAGGAAAAATCTATAAACATAGTAATAAATTTACTTATTATTATAGAGTAAATGGTTTATCGGATACTGCTAAATTATTTAATTATTTTAATACATATGAATTAAGAACTAAAAAACTTAAAAGTTATATTTTATGGAAAGAATTACATAAAAAAATTAATGATAAACAACATCTTGATCTTACTTTAAGATATTCTCTTAAACTTTTAGCAAGCAAAGTTAATAATACTTGGAATTAATATTAAATAAATAGAAACAAAGAGTAAGGTTTATCGTAAGGTATGTAAGTTATTAAAGCAGTGTTGACAGTAAGATGAATTTCTTACATGGTATTTAGGTTTTCCTATCAAAGACTTTAATAATTAAGGAATTAAAGTTCCTATCTTACTCTAGTCCTGATATAAAGTCTAATTAAAACTCTTAGAAGAAAATTAGATATGGTCAGTCAGTCCTTACCGGGAATGAGAACAAATTTTTTTTATAATTTGTTTGGCAACACTAATGAAAATGGTCAAAACTCCTCAAGGCAAGACCGTCGGTTATCTAAGTAACCGCTACAGACTGGGTCATTAGTGGGTACCTGTAAGGGTGCTTAATGTACAGTCGATTCCTTTCATCAACCTCTCTGCTAAGGGATATACTTGATGCACAAGGTCATCTATGAAACTGAAGTTAAACTCTTGCTAAGTTCTAAGCTCCAGTTATTATAAATAAAGAAGCATCTGCTAATGCAGGGAGGGGACACTAAAGTAGAGATGATACATGTGTCTTAAATAGAGTTAAAAGTTTTAAGATATTAAGGAACGGGTTCTTTGGTCAACTTCGGCCCGATTCATTTTATATGAATATGAACTACGCTATAAGCTGGGAATGTCTGTTACCCCTCAGGGTTACTTCGAACATAAGAGGTTTATTTAATAAATCCCGATCAAGTCAAAATATCCTGTGCTTCGCAAGAAAAGAGACACAATCAGCTGGTAACCAACGGCACGAAAGTAGTCTAGTAGGAACCTCAGAGACTACACGCGTAGCACCTTATTCTAAATCATTTTGTGAATGGCTTGCCGGGTTAATAGATGGGGATGGTAGTCTTCAAGTAAGTAAAAAAGGATATACTTCTTTAGAAATTACTATGGGACTAGGAGATCTACGTTGTTTACGTTACATTCAAGATAAACTTGGAGGAAGTATAAAAATGCGATCAGGTGCTAAAGCTTTTCGTTATAGATTACATAATAAACAAGGTATGATTAATCTTATCAATTGTATTAACGGCTATATTCGACACACATCACGTCTTCAACAATTACATCGAGTCTGTCAACAACTAGAAATCTCTGTTATTTATCCAATAAAACTAGATAAAGAATCTAATTGGTTTGCCGGATTTTTTGATGCCGATGGTACGATTACAATGAGTATGAAAAACAATAGTCCTCAATTAAGCATTAGAGTAGTAAATAAATTATTACAAGATGTACAACCTTATAAAGAGGTATTTGGAGGAGGTGTCTATTTTGATAGTGCTCAAAATGGTTGTTATCAATGGTCAGTACAAAGTCGTGAAGATGTATTAAGTATGTTAAAATATTTTAAAACACATACTAGTCGAAGTCATAAATCACAAAGGTTATTTCTTATTAAAGATTACTTTACTTTACGTGATATAAAGGCTTTTAAAGCTAATAGTATTCATAGTAAAGCATGGTTAGATTTTATAAATAGATGGAATAAGTTGAAGATATAGTCCTTTTTTCTTCTAACCTAACTAATGGAAGAAAAAGCATCCAGAGGTCAAAATTATAGGCTTCTTAACGTTGCTATATGCTGGGACTACTTCGCTACGAACAACTAGTTTTAAATACTCCCACTTAAATGATATAGTAAAAAAGTTAAAACAAAGAAGTATATCAGCAGGTAACAATTTTAGTGTAAAAAATGGAACCTCAGAGACTTTACGCAACGAAACTGTAGTAATAACTGAAAATGTTAAAACGGTATCTGTACATGTACCCAAACATTTAAGGCCTTTAAATGAGGATCAATTTGGACATTATTTAGCGGGTTTAATAGATGGGGATGGTCATTTTAGTAGTAAACAACAATTAGTTATTGTATTTCATTCTTTAGATGCTTCTTTAGCTTATTACATTAAAGAACGATTAGGTTATGGAACAGTTAAAAAAGTTAAAAATAAAAATGCTTTTATTTTAGTTATAGCTTCTAGAAAAGGTTTGGAAAAAGTAATTAATTTAATAAATGGTAAAATTAGAACAGATAATAAATTTAATCAAATAATTAATAATATATTAAATCATAATAAATTTGCTGATCTCGCCACAGACTGTTCTGCCACCCAGCCCTCACAAAAAGAAATGGGTTTCTACCGACTACCTACTACCGACTACCGACTACCGACTACCGACTACCGAGGGGAAGTAGGACTCTATTTCGGAACATACGGGGAGGAATTTATAAAAAATATTAAATTTAAATTAAATTTAGATAAAGATTTAAGAAACCATTGGTTAGCTGGATTCTCTGATGCGGATGCCAGTTTCCAAATAAAAACACTTAATCGGAATAATAAAGTAGAAATCCGATTGAATTTTCAAATTGATCAAAAAAAAGATAAGATATTACTATTAATTAAAGATTTATTTGGAGGAAATATAGGATATAGAAAAAGTCAAGATACCTATTACTACGGATCTACTAGTTTTGGATCAGCTAAAAAGGTTATTAATTATTTTGATTACTTTCATTTATTATCTAGTAAACACATTAATTATTTAAAATGAAGAAAAGCATATTTAATTATTCAAGATAGAGATCATTTAAATAAAAATGGTATTGAAAAAATTATTAAATTAAAAAATACAATGAACCAAAAAAGTTATACTACAAATATTACAAATACTACAGATACTACAGTTTAAGATAAAGTCCTAACAAGATTGTTAAATTCTTGAGTGTTAATTAGAATAGATTATTATTTTATAGTAACTATCCGATTAATCAAAATTATTGTTATATTTTAATTATACCAGGATTTGGTATAGTTAGTCACATTGTTTCAACTTTCTCAGGTAAACCTATATTCGGGTATATTGGAATGGTCAAAAATAGGCCCACATTATTTAATTATTATGTGAATCTTCTTTATATGCTGGGAAGCTTTAATGCCTTAAATACTAGTAGACAATTGATTTACAGTAACAAAGTTAAGGTTATTACAATAAGTAATCAGCAGGAAACTAAGTACAAATATTTTTTAAATATAAAAAAACTTGGACCCTCAGAGACTGCACAAGAAGGATCTTTCTATTTGATTAATAAGAACTTAGAAAGATTAAGATATAGTCCAACAAATATAGATTTTATTTACTTATATCTTAGTAGTTTTATACTATTTTTTAAGAATAAGTTTTTAAATATAAAAATTAATAATTTCTCTACTAATCCTTTTTCTACTAAGTCAAGCTATCCATTTGAAATGGTGACAAAGGGTATAAATCCTTATTGGATAACTGGTTTTACGGATGCTGAGGGTTGTTTTTCTATCATCGTTGAAATCTTAGCTACAAATAAATGGAGATTAAGAACATCATTTGAAATAAATTTACATATTAAAGATGTAGATATTTTATATCAAATTAAAGAGTTTTTCGGTGTGGGTAATGTATATTTAAGATCACAAAAAAATATAGCTGTGTATAGAGTTTCTAATCTTCAATACATAAATGAAGTAATTATACCCCATTTTAAAAAATATACGCTTATAACTAAAAAATCTATTGATTTTAACCTTTGGTGTAAAGTGATCAACATGATTTCAAATAAACAACATTTAAGTGAATCAGGGTTTTTAACTATATTAAATTATTACGCATCTATTAATAGAGGTATGTCTAAAAAAGTTTTAAATTATTATCCAGATATCAAACCAGTTACAAGACCTAAAGTAGAATTACCATTAAATTTAAATCCTCATTGGGTTTCAGGCTTTGTGGCTGGTGACGGGGGCTTTTCTATTGTTTTTAGATCTTCTAATAGTATTATTTTAAAACAACAAGTGTCTTGTAGATTTCAGATTACACAACACATTAAAGATATTGAACTTATGAATTTATTTTCTAAATTTTTTAATTGTGGGACTGTTTATGTAAGATCAAATTCTTCACATAGATGTGATTTTGTAGTTCAAGATATAAATTTATTATTATCTAATATTATACCTCACTTTGAGATTTATCCTATTTTTAACTTAAAATATCAAGATTATATTTGTTTTAAAAAGGCTTTAAATATTATTAAGCAAAAACAACATTTAACACTAGAAGGTTTAGATTTTATTAAAACATTGAAATTAGAAATGAATTCAAATAGATTAAAATAATTATTAATTTTTATTATTATTTGCAGTTATGCCATGTTCTCAATTGGAATATTAGGTTTCTTAGTGTGGTCTCACCACATGTTTTCTGTAGGTTTAGATGTAGATACGAGAGCTTACTTTACAGCTGCTACTATGGTAATTGCGGTTCCAACAGGAATCAAAATCTTCTCATGGCTGTCATATTCCTTTAGTAAGAATAAAAATATGGCCAATCAAATATACTTAAATGTACTAGAATGTTTTAACTTTTATAATGAAAATTTACTAAATGTATTTCCAAGATCAAATAAAAATTATTTACCTCCACTAGGGGAAGAGGATATAAACTGTAAAAAGCTAGTTTTATATGGTACTAATCTTTCTTCTACTATAAATTATCCGAAATACACCAGTATTGTAAAATATATGGTATCTTTACCTAATAATATATTATTCCCTTTAATAGGTATTTTAGTATCAGACGGGTGTATTACTATTAATAAGAGTAGTAAATTATTAATGGCAGAAAAATTCCCTAAAGATAATGGAGCTAAATTTAGGTTTAAACAAACTATTAAAAGATCTGAGTTTATTTTCAACGTTTTTTCACTTCTTTCTCATTATTGCATTTCTTCCCCTTTTGTAGTTAAAACTAATTTGAATAGAAAACAATTTGTAGGAATTGAAATAGTTACTCGTTCTTTACCTTGTTTTTTAGTATTATATCGTAAATTTTACTTTAAGGGTAAAAAAATTATACCTTTAGATTTTTATGATTTAATTACTTATGAAGGTTTAGCCTATTGAATTATGAGTGACGGTTCTTTTGTGAAAGGAGGAGGTTTATATTTACAAACTCAAAGTTTTACTGTTAAAGAGTGTGTTTTTATTATTAATATTTTTTATATTAAATTTCAAATTGAAAGTAAAATACATTTTCAAAGAGGATTACCTGTTTTATATTTAACTGCGGACTCCATTAAAAAATTATACCCTCAAATTCAAGATTTTATTATTCCTGGCATGAAGTATAAATTTCATTATAAATTAACAAATAATTACTAGCATTCCCCCCCTACGAATAGCTCCCTTATCCTAGACAAACCTTTTTTAAGGGTTAGAGGTATAAACGGATCCTTCGGAGGCAAAGGAAGTGACATTAAGTATAGGGGGCAAACTCGAGGGAAGTCCTATTTTATAGAATAAGTAATATTTATAGGATAATCGTCGAACTAAATCATAATTAGGAAACTATTGTGTAAAAGCGTAGAGACTAGACGCTCCATGATTTCTAAGTAAATAGAAAGAAATTCCTCCTACCCCTTCCCCACAGATTGACCCCCACCCTTACCTGTCCTAAAGGAGCTTTACCCGCATAGCAGTCCTTGCGAAGCTCCTCCACCCCGTCCTTCGGTCCTTCAGCTCCTTCGGAGGGAGCCCTTCCTGCGTAGCAGGATGGCCCGCTACTCCTGCGTAGCGCGTAGCAGTCCTTCTTGCGAAGCTAGCCTGCGTAGCTGGAGGCGGGTTTTCCTACGGAGAGAAGCTAGCCGGGGGTTGGAGTAGGAAATAGAGGGAAAAGAGGTGATTCCGTGGCGAATAAGAGGGACCAATTTATTTATATGAAATTATAAGGAATAGTCCAAAATCGCCGGTAACGGTTTAGAGCAAAACTCTAATAAAAATTATTAATTTTAGATACTAGGCTAACTAAACCTGAAATGGTTGAAGGCTGAACCTTGAGCAACTTTATATGGTGGTAGTTTAAGATATAATACTCCATTGTTATTTGTAATTGGATTCTTAGCTTTATTCACTATAGGAGGGTTAACGGGAGTTATCCTTTCTAATGCCTCTTTAGATGTTGCATTCCACGATACTTACTACGTAGTAGCTCATTTCCACTATGTGTTATCAATGGGTGCTGTTTTTGCACTATTTGCCGGTTTCTACTATTGGACTCCGAAAATTGTAGGTAGAACATATTCAGATTATCTAGGAAAAATTCATTTCTGGACACTGTTCTTGGGAGTTAATATTACTTTCTTCCCTCAACACTTCCTAGGATTGGCTGGTATGCCAAGAAGAATTCCAGATTATCCAGATGCTTTTGCAGGATGGAATGCAGTATCTAGTTTTGGTTCATTAATTTCAGTTGTTGCTACTATATTATTTGGTTATATCATTTACGATATCTTTGCTAACCAAGGTACTTGCTCTAATAACCCTTGGCATATACCATCTTATTTTACTAACGACGTACAATTAAAAAATGAAGCTAAAACAGCCAATACTCTAGAATGGACTTTAGCCAGCCCTATTCCATTACATGCCTTTAAAATGCTACCAGCCCAAGGTTCATAACCCCCCCCCAACCTTTCTCTTCTATTCTTAGGTTTAAAAACCTGCTTTTAATTTCTCAGGTAAAAGGAATCTATTTTTTAAAGAGTTAAAGAGTTAAAGAGTTAAATACTTAATACTTAAAGAGTTAATTAGTTAAATAGTTAAAGAGTTAAAGAATTAATTAGTTAAATAGTTAAAAAGTTAAAGAGTTAATTAGTTAAATAGTTAAAGAGTTAAAGAGTTAAAGAGTTAATTAGTTAAAAAGTTAAAATTGAGGGTTTGGTAGTTAGTAAAACCATGACTTGCTGTTATTAAGCTCTAGTAGCCTAGATTGGACATTTAGGTTTAGTTAAAATTTAAGGGTTCGCTTTGGCTGGTATAAGGCCAATAAATTTTAGGCTTTAGGTACTACGGATAAACCAATAGATTACGATTTTTCTAATATTTCTATTATTCATATTTTTATAGCTATAACTGTATTAGGGTTAACCTTTATCTGTTTCCTCATTAGAATAAAATTTTTTCAGGTGATAAAGAGTAGGCTTTACTTTTAGACTTAAAAGCCAAGATAGAAACCCCAATCTTAACAGCTTTCTATTATTATTTAATTTAGTTTATTTTACTCGGAATAAGTCTTTTAGGTATATATAAATATTAAAATTGATAGGCTAAAAATGGCTACTTAGAAATCTTACTTTTATCTATAGCTTTTAGCATTATACTTTTCTCAATTAGTTTGGAAAGTTTATTAAAAAAAACATCTAAATTGAATATATATTCATCTTTACTATTACCTTTATTAGCTCCTCCTATTTTTTATTACCTGCTTCATATTTTAATTAGTACTTTTTTTACGGGCATTTCATTTTCTAAACAATTTCCCTCTTTAATGCACTAGAGGAACACGGACTACCTGATCATTTGACAGACAGACTAAATTCCTGAAGTTAGAAATAAAAAGACATGACCTAGATGCGAGAGAGTTGATTTCCATTTAAAAAGTTATAACTATAACTAATAATTATTCTCTACCACCTTATAGCTTTGACGGCTTTTAACCAGATTAACGGTAAGATCACCGACACTACTTCTTAATGAAAATCTGACCCGATTGATTTCTTGGTTTAGAGCTAGCAACTGTAAAACTCAAACTCATTAAAACTGAAACATTAATTGATCAACTTAATAATAATTATGAGATTCTTAATTCTTGAACATTAACTAGTTTAAAATTAGTGCATAAAATGAAAATTGAGAGTAGAGTAATATAGATTTAGGGGGGGAAGATACATAATGAACAATCCAATTTAAATTAATCTTAAAATTCAATTCATTCTTTAACTTCTAAAGAAAAATTAGAGAAGTTTCTAATAAATAGCTACTCAAAATTAAATAATTAAATTTCTTACCTACTTTTTTCCCGGGGACCGAACCCCTTTAGATTTGAATATTTTATATTTTCTTATCCTTTCTACCTTTGTATAATCCACCCCCCCTCCCTCCTCGGATACTTACCCTCTCCACTCCTCTCCAGCGCAGCTGCTGCGCTGCTGCAGGGGGGGCTAAGCAGGGCTACTTAAAAAGGAGTTAGAAGGACAGATGGGGGTAGCTACGCTAGGGACGGGAAGTTATAAAGAATCTAAATTAATAAAATTAATTGACTATTTAAAGAAATAAATATAAAAGTAGTTTAGTATAAAAATAGGAGTTATTTAAATTAAAGCCTATAATTTAATGGTAGAATAATTTCTTGATGAGAAATATGTAGAAGTTCAAATCTTCTTGGGCTTATTTTAGGTAAATTAATCTGAAGTAATTAATTATCGTCCCTAGCCTTTCAAGGCGGACAGGTGTTGATTTAGCGGCGTTTTAATAAGAGCCGTAGAGTTAATGATAATTAAAAAGTAAGTAATTATAGTTATAGGGTAAAATTTTTTTATAAAGGATATCTCTCCTTTTTTTGTTTTTTCTTGTTTCCCCTTCCCACCCCCCCCTTGCTAGCCGTAGGACTGAAGGGTTAGTCCTAGCCCCTCCCCTTTTTCCCCTCCCCCTTACTGATCTCCGCAGCTTTTTTTAGATTATAAAATAGAGGGGGATTAGAGTTAGGGTAGGGATCTAGGGTCCTGTAAAAAAAGACAAGAGCGGGAGCAAGTGATCTCTAAATAATCATAAAATATAGATTAAGACAAAAAAGGAATAAAAATTTATTGGTATAATTTACATTTAAAATTAAAAACCTAGTGAAAAAATTCTAAACCTCACAGTTTAAGTATTATTCTAGTTTAATCCTAATAACCTTTCTCTTATTAATACCCTACTGCCTTGAGTTTAAATTGAGTAGTAATAGGGGAGAGACAAAAATTTTAATTCTGACCCTTACTTTTATTTTTTTTTAGATATGCTTTGATAGTAATGAAAACTGGAATAACAAACACTGATCTATAATTTTATTTCCCCTTTATTGGGTCCTTTTTTAATTTATTCTGTTTAAACCTCTCCGTAGAGACCGTAGGAGCGAAGTACCTAAGGACTTACTTTTTCTGGCTTATTCTAACCTTTTTGTAGTACTTAAGACTTTTCTTAAAATAAGGGGATTAGTGCTTCGCAAAGATGGAGCTCTATTTCCCTATTTATACGGTGCACGCAAAAGGTAAGGCAGCAGACCTTTAGATAAAAAAGTAAAAGGCGAGGCAAATTTAACAAAAACCAATAAATAAAAAATGGGCCCTCCTTCTTTACCCCTAACTCCTTTATCCCCTCCCATTCTACCCCCTCTACCAAAAGTACCTCCTCCCCCTAACTAAAAAGAAGAGGGGTTCCTTCGGTTACTCCTTATTAAAGAGTTAATGGGGGGGGGGAAGGAGTAACCCTTTCTAGCACTACCTCCCCCCTTTACCAAACTTCTCCCTTTTTATTATCTAATAATGGGGTGCGCAGCTGCTGCGGACAGAGGGAGGAATGGATGGGGCTAAGCAGGGTATGTTCATAGAGAAGAAGGGGTGCAGTTTATTCGCTTAAGCTTACGAACTCAAGTACAAGATAAATCTAACTTTCCTACTGCTAATCCTTGTTTTAAAGAAAAATTCATAAGTATAGGATTAGATGAATAACTGGATATTATATCTTGGCTCTCCTTCGGCGTTAAAGTTCTAGCGGTTTCAATTATAATTTTGTAGATATTAAATATAATGAAAAACACAAAACCCTCCTACGCCCTACTGCAATAATCTAATTTCTTCTTACTTCTATACTCGACCCTTGCCCCTGCTTTGCTGCCCTAGCCTAGCTAACCAGCCCTTACTATCTCTCCTTTTTAATTTATAATAATGCCCCCCCCCCCTCGGTGTTACTCCTTTTTCCCTAAATACCCCGCCCTCTCTTCCTTTATTACCCTCCCCCTCTACCACTATAAAGGGGTTCGGGTAGGGTAGGGTAGGGCAAGGGGTAGAGAGTTTGAAGGGGCACCACCAGAGAGAGATAAGTATTTCTTCGGCTCCTACGGTTTCCTGGCTCCAAGGCTCCTAGACTCCTAGAATCCTACGGAGAAAAAAGAGTTCCTTCGTCTCCTTCGGTTACTCTTCCCCTCTACCCTCCCTTCCCCCGACCCCCTCTACTCTTATTTCCCCCCCTATAAAGAAGGGGGGGGTAGTAGAGGGGGTAGAAGAAGGAAGGGGGGGGGGGGTATTAATGGGGGGGGGGGTAATAAGGAGTTCCTTCGGCTAGAGGGGGTTCTTTTTGAATTTTAATTTTTAAAAATAAACTAATGCTCTATCGGAATAAAAGATCAGAGGAAAGAGTAAGAAAAAAAAAGGTTCGCATCTAAAGCAAAAGGAATATATGGTGGGTTACAAACAAGCCTTCGGAAACACAAAAATAATAATGAATACTAATAATTTAATGGTAACAGTTCTAGGACTTCTTCTAAATTTAATAGATGTTTTAGCTGTGATTTTACCAGTATTACTGGGTGTTGCTTTTATGACTATAATAGAAAGAAAACAATTAGCTGCGCATCAAAGAAGAGTGGGACCTAATACAGTAGGATACTATGGAGTTCTTCAACCTTTTGCAGATGCCTTAAAATTAATTTTAAAAGAAACAGTTATACCTTCTCAATCAAACAAAGTTTTATTCTATTTAGCTCCAGTTTCTACTTTAGTTTTTAGTTTATTAGGTTGGGGTGTAATACCATTTGGTCAAGGATTAGCCTTATCTGATTTTTCTCTTGGAGTACTGTATACTTTTGCCTTATCTTCCTTAGGAGTATATGGAGTATTATTAGCCGGTTGGTCCGCTAATTCTAAATATGCTTTTTTAGGTTCACTAAGATCAACTGCAGCTATGATCTCTTACGAGTTAATTTTAAGTTCCGCTATTTTAATAATAATCTTATTAACAGGTTCCTTAAATTTTACTACAATAATAGAAAGTCAACAATGTGTTTGGTTTATTTTCCCTTTATTACCTGTTTTTATTTTTTATTTTATTTCTATTTTAGCTGAAACATCTAGAACACCTTTTGATTTACAAGAGGCTGAATCTGAATTAGTTGCTGGGTTTTTCACTGAACATTCTTCAGTTCCCTTTGTATTCTTCTTTCTGGGTGAATATTCATCAATAGTTTTATTTAGTTGTTTAACTTCTATTTTTTTCCTTGGAGGATATAATTTCCCAGAATTATTTATAAATGATTCTTTTATAAATTTACAAGCTATCGTTTTAGGTTTAAAAACTTGTATTTTCTGTTTCTTCTTCGTTCTTTTCAGAGCTACACTGCCTAGATTAAGATACGACCAACTGATAGATTTATGTTGGTTAAATCTACTGCCTGTTTGTGTGGCTTTTATTATTTTAGTACCTAGTATACTAATTGCTTTTGATATCGCACCTTTCTAATAAAAAACTAAGCATAATATAAATAACCCCCTATATTCTCCAACGGGCTCCTTCACCCCATCACCCTAACTCCTTTTTGCCCCCCCCCCCTATTTACCCCCCCCCTTACTCCTAATAAAGAGTAACCCAACCCTCTTCTACCCCCTCTATAAGAGTAGAGGGGGTCGGGGGTAGGGAAGGGGTAAGGGGGGACAAGGAGTAACCGAAGGAACTTCTATTAAAATTATAACAAGGAGTTAGGTGGAACAGGGAGCACCCCTACTGTAAAAGGTTCGGCTAGGGAAAGATGGGGGGAGGGAGGGGGACAGAAGGAAAGCATTTACCTAAAAATTCAGGTTGAATAAGTTATTAGATCAAAAACCTTATTGTATAGTTTATAATTAATTAAAAGTATTCTGTCTATTATCTAAAAAAAAAAATAAAAAAAAAAACCTAAAAATTCCATAAATATGAAAAACTTACTACCAGCGACACCAGCGGCATCTGCGGCACCCTATTTATTATTTTTGTCTAAAAAACTTCTTTTATTAGTATCAATAGCTAGAGGAGTTTATTTTGTTACAATTAATTGTTTCTTTTTAAACTATTTAATTATTTTACTATTTCTATTTCCCTATTTGACCGACATATTTTACTTTTTAAGACTGACTTTTTATTTTTTCTATTCTTATGATTGAGTGAACCTTTTTAATTTAACCTGGCTACAAGCTCCGAAAAGAAGGGCTCGATACAAGGCCAAGGGCTTTTTTAAAAACAGGTATATTTTTAGGAATCTAAAGGGACTAATTTTGGTTAAAAGAAGGCGGTTTCCACACCCCTCTAGTATTAACTCGAAGCCCTCGAAGGGACCCCTACTACGCTTACTCGTCCTCTTCCTTCCCAATTCCTTATTATCTTCCTTGCAGAGGTTTGATAAAGGTAAAGGGAGCGGGCCATTAGCAGCATTAGCAGCACTCGCAGCATTCGCAGAGAGGGGGTGTTATAGATGGACAGGAGGGGAGGCTACGCTGGTGGGGAGTAAGCCTGAAAATATTCTTAAATTTATTCTTTTAATTTGGACCTTTTTAAGAAAAAAAATAATCTCTTGTATCTTTGTATTAGGCTTAGATTACTGAAATTTATATAATTATTTATCTAGCTATAATCTCTTATTCTTTGTCGAAAAGGCTGTAGGAATAAATCTATCTTTATATTGAAAGGATAGCAGTCTAAATTTTAATAATTCCCAAGAACCTTTCGAAACCAGCAAGGAAGTAATTAAAACAGCAAGCATTACCCCTTCTAGAAATTTAGTGCAGGATTGCGGACAACTAGATGTAATTGAAGAGTCTAATTATCTCTCCACTAGCAGGACTTCCTCACCCTTTTCCCCTTTACCTTCTGACCCTGTGATAGCGGACCTTGTGCCGAAGGAGTCTAAGGAGCCTACTTCTGTTCCCTCTTCTCCGTCGAACTCTCATTCCTCTTTGAGCCCTAGTCCCTCCTCTCTAGAGCTAGAGCCCTGTTCTCCCTCTACCAAGCCACAAAATATGGAGGTGCCGAAGGGGGGGGTAGTGAGCGATGGTAATAATCAAACTAAATTAAAAGGAAGTAATTTTCACTCTTTAAGCCAATCTGAGAAATTTGAGTATATAAAAAATAAATTTTACAATAAAGGGATAGAACACAATTTACCCTATTTGGACTGGTTTATACAAAAAACAAATCAAACTGATGGCTCATTGTCTAGTGTAAATATGGTAATAGATAGCAATTTAAACGCTATTCTTAAAATAGAAAGGGAAGCTAAACTTAACTCTCACTCCTTTAAAACAATTAAACCTTTCCTAATAAATAAAAACTATAACAGTCCTACACAATTTCCAATTACTGTTCCATTTAAAACCTCAAATAATCTAGAGGATTAATTAAAAAGAAACTTTTAGTTTTCCTGCTCTTATTAATTCTTTGGGTGCCATACGTACTACTTTTATCAGCCTAGACCCTTACTTACTGCCCCTTTGTCTACTTATTTCTCCTTTTTAAATTATATTTAGGAGTTAGGAGTTAGCTGAACCAGTAGGAACAGGCCGCACCCCTCCTTCTGTCCTTATACTACCCTGCGTTGGACAAGGTGGTAAGGTAGGGCTAAATAAAGGCCGAGCATTTTCCTTTTTGCTTATAGGGTTTAAGCATAATTTATTTTTCATTAAAAGCCACCTGATTACTTACCCAAAGAACCTGTTAAAGCTACCGAACTCTATACTTCTCTGTGAAGCCTAGAAATTTTAAACTACAACCACAGCCCCCAACCCCCACCCCGGACTCCTACCCCTCTTTAGGTTTAATTAAGGACTAAGCCCCCAGCCTCCCACCCCTTTACTGATCTTATTCAATTAGCTTATAAAAACCTACTCCTGCTTCCTTAGCCAGAAATGTTACCCCTGTCCTACGCCTCCAACGCCACCTACTAAGTCCTATCTATATTTTAAAAAGGTGTTAGAAGGAGTCAGTCCTAGCCACCTACCCTCCTTGGCTTGATATTGGGGGATAAGTGACCCTACCTACGCTGGTATAATAAACTCTTATTGGCTTTGCAACGGCTCCTACTTTTTATACTCTATACTCTATAATCTATACTCTATACTTTTTGCTCTATACTATATATTCTATACTCTATACTCTAAACACTATACTCTATACACTAGACTTTATACTCTATACTTTATACCCTATAATCTATACTCTATAGTAAAGACTCTATAATCTATACTCTATACTCTATAGTCAAAATTCTATACTCACTCTATTCTCAATACTCTATATTCAAGATTCTATACTCTATACTCAAGATTCTATACTCAAGATTCTATACTCTATAGTCAATATTCTATACTCAAGATTCTATACTCTATAGTCCGGATTCTATACTCTATACTCAAGAATTTATACTCTATACTCAAGATTCTATACTCTATACTCAATAACAGAGGGGAGGGAAGAAACTAGGTAGCAATGAGGGACAGAAAATTTGGGGGTGGGGTTGCTCTCTAGTCCCTTTTTCTTCTAACTCTATAAGGTGTGTAGTATTGCGTAGATAACCGATGGTGCCAAGGACTGTAGGGGCTGCAACCTTATCCCTCTATAAGCAGGTAAAAAGGGGGGGAGTAAGGGTTAGTAAATAAGGGGGGAGGGGAAGAAGGAGTTAGGCTAGGGGTAGAGTGTAGGCAACCTTAGGCTGCAATCCTTCTGAGTAAAAAAGCTAGCTTTGGGTGGAGTTAAGGTAAGGGCAAGGGGGACAAAAGGTAAGGAAAAGGAGGATAAGGTTCTACAAATAAACTCCCGTATATACTTCTTCTTACATTTAAGTTAAAGTTAGCATTGTTCTTTCTCAATCAGCCCCTCTCTATTCGTATACGAGGTACATAGCCTTTTCAGCCCATTAGGTCTAATTATTTTTACGGCTCGTTTTAAGATCTAATTAAAAAATAAGCACTATAAATATAAATTACATTTAAACCTTTAAATATTATAAAGAACTATAAAAGTAGTTTAGTTAAAAAAGGGGGTAGGAGTTATTTAGACTAAAGCCTATAATTTAATGGTAGAATAATTTCTTGATGAGAAATATGTAGAAGTTCAAATCTTCTTGGGCTTATTTTAGGTAAATTAATCTTTAATAAAAAAGTATATAATTATTTATAAAATACTTTGATATAACTTAATATTTAATAATGAAATTACAATACAATTAATAAAGACTTAAATTTGCAATAAAAAGTAGTGATATTACTAATAAATATTAGCTAAACTTATTTTTAAAGTAAAGTATTGTTTATATTTATTTTTATAGGATGAATTTATAAACATAGAAACAGCGATTATATTAGCAGTAATATTAGAAACTAGCTATAGTCATGGTTTTAGAGCAAAAACTTACTAGCCTTTTTACCACTCTGATAAAATAAGTGCTGGTAGACCAGAAGTTTATAATAAATTTATTTTTAATTTTTTACATTTCGTATATTAATAAAAAGCCCTAGCCCTACAACCCTTCCCTAACTACTCCTTGCTTTTTTTCTCCGCTGGCCCCAGGCCGCAGGCACCCCTTTCCTACGACAGCTACGGCTGGAAGCTTCGGCACCTTATTACTCCTTTTGATAGGATATAAAGGACTTAGATGGAGGAGCTACGGCAGCGACAGGCCCTTTTCTCACTCCAGACTTCTACTTTTGTATAATCTAAAAAGGAACAGTCGGGGGTAGATTGCCCGCATAACCCTTCATCTATCCTTCGGACACCTACTCTTGCGAAGCCCTTCCTTCGGCTCCTGCTCCCTTACTTATTTCCCCTTTGTATAAAAAGGAGTTATAGAGAGGGGTAGGGGCCTAATTGGAGTATAGTGGAGTTAAAACGGAGAATTAAAAAGGGACGAGGGAAGTTTATTAATTTTTGATATAATATCAAGGTTAAACTTATTTAATAAAATATTTAATTAGACCTATCTGAAACATAAATAACGTACATTGCCCTTTACCTCGTAACATCTTATAAAATAATTAAGAGTGAGAGCAACGGCAGGGGGCCCAATCCTTAACAGGGACAAAGCAAGGCTGCTATGCAATATAAAAAGGTAGAGTCGGCTAATGCTACGATGGAGCGGAATCCGGGGTTATATCTTTAAATTAAATAATTAAAAATTAAATAACTTAGGCTTTTAAGCTTGAAAATAATATATTAATGAGAATATTAAAAACCCACGTTTTACTTAGATTAGTCAATTCGTATATAGTAGATTCACCTCAACCTGCTAATATTACTTATTTATGGAATTTTGGATCATTACTAGCAGTTTGTTTAGTAATACAAATCTTAACTGGAGCATTTTTAGCCATTAAAAGTGTGTGGCTGTAAAATCTCACTATATGCTGGAAACTCCTGAGAGCTTGTAATACCTATTGGTAACAATTTACAAGATTGGACAATCAGCAGGAAACCACTATTTAGGGTTCCTCAGAGACTATACGTGAGACATTAGTTTTTATTTATATGAAACTGATGATGATATAGTCCAACCTTATTTGAAAGATTAAGGTTCCTTGGCTGAAATTTGACAAATTAGGAAATAATTATAATTTAAATAAATATTATTATGATAAAGTTTATTTTAAATCTAATCTAAGTACTCAATCAAATATTAATTTAACTGGTGATTTAAATCCAGCCTATGGCTGGTGGCTCACTGGCTTTTGTGATGCAGAATCTAGTTTTACAGCAAGTATTGTAAAATCTAAAACTACTACCATTGGTTGGACTATTTCACCTTGTTTTATTCTTACTTTACATTCGAAAGACTTAGAATTATTAAGAACAATCAAAAGATTTTTTAATGAGGTGGGTTCTATTAACATTTCAGGGTATTTTGTGCATTATAAAGTTAGATCCAGAAAAGATCTATCTATTATTATCGAACATTTTAATAAATATCCATTATGCACATCTAAAAAGATTAATTTTATGGTTTTTACTAAAATTTACGAATTAATTGGGCATAAATTACATACTGATGTTAATGGATTTCTTCAATTAGCCTCGTTGATTAATAAATTAAATAAGCCTTTATCTGCTTCTTTAACAGAAGAGTTATCTATATTAGGAGAATTACCTGATGTCGAACTAGAATCTCCTGTAATTAATAGAAATCCAGATTTAAAACCATTTTGGATTTCTGGGTTTATAACAGGTGAAGGAACTTTTACTTATTTTACAAGAATTAGAAAGAAGTCTAAAAATGAAACAGTAAAAGATTTTACTTTAGTTATGGTAGTCTCTGTCTCTCTGGATAGTAAAGATGGGTACATTCTAACTTCAATTAAAATTTATTTTGGAGTAGGAAAAGTTTATCAAGAATCTAGAGGAATTACTAAATATAGAATAACAATTAAAGAAGAAATCATTGATAAATTAGTACCACATTTTATTAATCATCCTCTTGGTGGGAATAAATTATTACAATATAATTTTTGGATTAAAATTGTTAACTTATTACTTGAAAATCCCAAAAGAAATCAAGAGAGAGATAATAACATTAATATTTTAATTAGAGATTTATCTAATTTTTAAAAAAATTGAAGCTGAAGGCAAATGGCACTATACTCCTAATGTAGATTTTGCCTTTAATAGTGTAGAACATGAAAAATAATTCTCATTTGTGTTCTTTAAACTTCGCTATATGCTAGAACACCCTTAGAGCTTTTGGTACTTGGTGTTAATCACATAAAGTAAAAATCCAAAAGATTGGGCAATCAGCAGGAAACCAAATTGTATCTCCAATGCAAGAGTAGGTTACTCAGAGACTACACGCGAAGCTCTCTATAATTTATTCTCTAATAATTGCGTTTTTCCTCTTTAGAATTTAGAAACATTGAGAGATGAAATAGTCCGATCTACCATGAGAGTGGTAGCGAACAATTTGATAGATATGAGTTTAAATCCTTTAATATATGGTTTATTTAATAAACAAAAACCAAGTAAATTAAATAAAGAAGAGTATTCTAGATGGTTAACAGGGTTTATTGATGGGGAAGGAAATTTTCAAGTATATTTAGACCGAAATTATCTTAGAGTAATGTTCAGAATACGATTACACATAGATGACATTGCAGTGCTATTAAGTATTCGGGATTTTTTAGGAGTAGGTAGAGTAAATAAGGATGGTAATAGTTGTCTATTTATTATTAGTGATATTACAGCTTTAACTACCATATTATTTCCCTTACTAGATAAATATGGACTTTTTACTACTAAATGGTTAGACTTTCTAGACTTTAAAGTAGTGGTGAGACACCTATCTACATCTAAAACTACTAGATTAACTTCTATCCAAGAAGATTGAATAAAATCTATTATGTCTGGAATGATTTCTGGTCGTACAAAATATAATTATGATTTAATTCCTACTCTCATTGTAAATCCTTACTGGTTACTTGGATTTATTGAAGCTGAAGGAACATTTGGTATAAAAAACCTAAGTACATACTTCCAAATAGGTCAAAATATTCGAAACTCAATGGTTCTAAATCAAATTGCAAATTATTTAGAATTATTGCCTAAATCTTTCAAATTCAGTATTAAAACACAACCACCAGTAGTAAGCCACGTTATTAATAATAAAACTGAAGTAAAAGTATTAATGATTAATAATATAGATGCTTTACATGATTATTTAATGTTTTTTCTATTAAATATGCCATTTCAAACAAGAAAATACAAAGATTTCTTATTATGGTGTTTAGTTCTCCATTTACATAAACAAGGGTACTTCTATTTATTAGAGGGTAGATCTTTAGTTTATTTAATATCACAATACATTAATGATGGTCGTTATAGTACTAATGTGCACCGAGGAAAAACTCCAGAAATCTCGTACATAAATCAAGTTTTAAGTCTTAAACTGCCCGTAGCATTACAACCAGAAATGTTACATGTAGATTTAGCTAAAGCATGTGCACAAATTATTAAAAAGCGAAGCATTTATGTATATGATAAAGGAGAACTAATAAAAGGTAGTCCTTTTGCTTCTTATAGTTCTGCAATGGGAGCTATTGGTTACTCCAAAAGTAGCATTTGAGCTAGACGAAGTATTGACACTGGTAAAGTTGTCGGAGGACGATTTACTTTCTATTCAAATCCTATTTAATCCCCCGACCCTTAAATAATAAGGTTTTTTTTTAAGAAAATAGCAGTAGCTATAAGAAAATATAATGGATTAAAGAGGTATGTTCTAAAAAAAATGATAATGAGAGATGTAAATAACGGTTGGTTAATTAGATACACACATGCTAATGTTGCTTCATTCTTCTTTATATTCGTATATATGCATGTTGGTAGAGGACTATATTATAGCTCATATAAAAGCCCTAGAGTTTTAGTATGGTCTATAGGAGTAATTATCCTTATACTTATGATGGCAATTGCTTTCTTGGGTTATGTGTTACCTTATGGTCAAATGTCTTTATGGGGTGAACTTATGTGCCCCAAATGGTTTGAGTTTTTAAATATAGGATCAAACGTAAATATTTATAGTCTAAGTATACCTTTCATTTTACCTAAAACTAGAGGCCTTAAACGTATAGGTCCTCATAATTATGACGTTATTTGTATTTTAATAGGATCTTTATTAGGAGATTCTTTTGCTGAGCGTCATGGTCATGGAACTAGATTTTGTTTTCAACAAGAACACTTGAATACTCCTTATTTATTTTGGTTTAATAATTATTTAAGTGAATTAGGTTACTGTACTACAACTATTCCTACTATCACTACCTGATTAGGTAAAGGGGGAAAATTAAGATATCTTTCTAGGTTTAGAACTTATACTTATACAAGCTTTAATTGGACCCTTACGGCTTTTTATCCTAAAGGTAGTAAAGTCATACCCCTAGATATATACGATTACTTATCACCTTTAGCTTTAGCTGTTTGGATCATGGAAGATGGAGGGAAAGTAAGCTCTGGTTTAAAAATAAGCTACAAATAGCTTTACTAAAAAAGAAGTAGAATATTTAGCACAAATATTAAGGAACAAATATAACTTATAAGTATACGTCAATAAAACTGGTACTATAAATCAGTATAATTTATACTTTTCAAAATCCTCAATGAAATTGTTAGCTAAAATTGTTAAACCATATTTACACCATTCTATGTATTATAAATTAAACGGCTATATTTAAATTTCAAACTATAGTTTTCTCTCTAGTAATTATGCAATAAATGTATAGAAATAATTATGTTTAAGAGAGTAAGCAATATCAATGAATACGGTTAAAAAAACAAGACTTCCGAACCCTGGTACCTTTTACAGCTATAGAGACCCTTAGTTAATCTTTACCTCTTTCCTGTCTACCCTTACTACGGAGGCGAGGTACAGAGGGATAGCTCTAACACTCCATCCTCAAGGTTTATTTCTCCATACTAAAAGGATGCTCCTTCGGAGAGAGGTGCTTCTTCCTGTTATCTACAGGCCTTTACCCCCTAAAAAAGGGCAGTACAGAAGGTAACGAAAGTCATAGGAAGCCTCCTTAAGCTGGAAAGTTTGGAAAGAAGCGTTTCAGACCGTCGGTTTTACATTAAATCGCTACAGACTGGCTCATTGGTAGGTACCTGAAATGGTGCTTAATGTACAGTCGGAATCTTTATACTATAATGTCATATAGTATTTCAAGGCTATCTAAAGATTAGAAAATCAATCTGTGAAAATTCATAGGTTTAGACTAGTACAGGGGTTTATTAATATTAGATCTAAAACAATAAACCAAAGATTAGGCAACAGTAATTACTAATTTACTATCAGCAATACCTGTATTTGGACAAGATATCGTAGAGTTGATTTGGGGAGGTTTCTCTGTTTCAAATGCTACATTAAATAGATTCTTCTCTTTACATTACCTATTGCCATTCTTATTAGCTGCTTTAGCTGTTGCACATTTAATTGCTCTTCATGAACACGGTTCAAATAATCCTAATGGAGTGACTTCTAATGGTGATAGATATGCAATGCATCCTTATTTTATTTTTAAATTGCGCCGTCTCGGTATTTATACGCACCCTACCCGGTGTTATCTAATTAAGGGAGAGCTAGGGAGATTCTGTGTGAATGAATCTGGAACGTCATACTTAGGTAGTCGGGGAAATCCGCTGCTGAACAGAGCATGTATGAAAAAGGTACTTGAAGCCGTGAAACATCTAGTGGCCAGAGTATCAGTTCAAATAGATATGGTTAGAGCTACACTGCCCGAATTTCAATTTCCATTTCACTCTCATGAAGGTGGGTATCTTAGATGCATAGAGATATTCCAACTGTCTCTTAGAGCAGGCTTTAAAGGCTCCGAGATCACACAAAAGTTGGGGAGTTGTGCAAAAAGTACAATCAAGGAAATGAGTGAAAAACCTAAGTCTATGAGCTCACGTATTCATACAAATACGGGTCCCGCTAAGGCCGGCCTCGGCTACGCGGTCAGAGGGCTTGGATTAGCAGTCAATCGATACGGAGTGCTTATCGGCACTAGAAGTACATCAAAGATGTCGCTGTGAAGTAGCCCAGTCTTAACTTTCCTTAGGGCAAACAGTACAGGAACAGGTTGTTCAACAAATGTACTGGATAAACTAAGAGACTTGAACAATAGATCTAAAAATTTACCGGATCTTCCAATAGATAGAGATCTCTACAAAACCTTTATCCTAAATAAAGATATGTTCCTCATCGCATACAACAGATTAAAATCTAAACCTGGAATGATGACCCCTGGTATCTCACCGAGAACATTAGACGGAATGTCTTCAGAAATTATAGAAGACACTATTTCTAAACTAAGGTCGGAATCCTTCTCATTCTCTCCGGGTAGAAGATTTGAGAACGCAAAAGCCTCAGGTGGTACTAGACCCTTAACTATCGGTAATCCTCTGGAGAAATTAGTACAAGAAATTATACGAATGGTACTAGAAGCGATTTATGAACCCTCATTTAAAAACACTTCATTTGGCTTTAGACCGAAAAGAAGCAGCCATACGGCCCTAAGATATGTATTCACTAAATTCAAAGGTTGTGCTTGGTGGTTAGAAGGTGACATTAAAGGTTGCTTTGACAAAATCCCTCACGACAAACTGATGGAGCTTCTATCACTCAGAATTAAGGATCAGAGATTCCTTCAGCTAATCCGAAAAGCTTTGAATGCAGGATACATGTTAAATAACATCCCTAAATACGATGTTGTAGGTACTCCTCAAGGTTCCATCATTAGCCCCATTCTAGCCAACATCTACCTTCACCAACTCGACGAGTATGTAGAAAAACTTAAATATGAATTCGACGTATATGGGCAAAGGAAGAGACATCCAATGGTTAGAAAACTGCAATGGCTAATAACCAAAGCGAAAAGGATAGGTGATACCAAAGAGGTAAGAAGACTGGCGGTGGAAATGAGAAACAATCCAAATAAGTTGATAAACGATGGTAACCGAAACATACAATTCGTTAGATATGCAGACGATTGAATAATAGCTGTAAATGGAAGTTATAAAGAAGCTACTGACATCCTTGCAAAAGTAACCGCTTTCCTTGGTAATTTAGGTCTTACGGTCTCCCCTACAAAAACGAAGATAACTAATACCTATAAAGAACCCGCTGTATTTCTAGGTACAAACATAGCTCACTCTAGATACACTACCTATTCCCTACACAGAAAGGGATCCTTCCAAAGGAACTCCGGTTTCCTTGTACTCAGCGCTCCTATGACCAGAATACAAAAGAGACTTAGAGAAGCAGGTTACCTTAAAAACCACAGGGGTGTAACTAGAACAGTTTGGCTAAGCTTGGAAATACGGCAAATCCTAAACCTCGCTAACTCTATCATCAGAGGATACGAAAACTATTATTCATTCGTGGTCAATAAAGGACAACTCTGCAGCTATGTTTACTACATCATAAAAGACGTAGTCCTAAGAACTCTTGCCAATAAACTAAGCCTAAAAACCAGAGCCGCAGTAATAAATAAATTTGGACCCAACCTACAACTATTCGATCAAAACAATAGAGACAAGGACAAAAATCCGAAACTTATTACAAGTCTATATAAACCTAGTTACCGTATTAACGTTTGGGACTTTAAGGGTTCTGTAAATACCAATATTAAAGCACTCTTTGCATCGGAATTCTCTCTAGCTAATTTAGACGGACTGTCCTGCGTTGTATGTGGAAGTGAGTACAAAGTGGAAATGCTCCATGTTCGAGCGATGAAAGACATTAAACACAAAAAAGGTACTCTAGACTATTTGAAGGCCAAAAGAAATCGAAAACAAATCCCGGTATGTAGAGACTGCCACATGAAACACCATAGCGGTCCACTACAAAATTTAGAGAAAAGTGCTCAAGTCCACAGTTAGGATGGAGAGCCGTATGATTACGAAAGTATCCCGTACGGTTCGGTGACGAGCCGCGCCAACCCCCATGCCTTTATTAAAAGGCTGAAGGGAGTGCGTCTTAGTTCAATGATCTTGTTACTATTTTTGCATTCTTTTTAGTTTTATCTGTGATAGTATTCTTCTATCCTAACCTGCTAGGTCTAATGTGGCCTATTATAATATTATTAATAGTAAATATTATATATGTATGCGCTATATGCTGGAAGGATATACTCTTTTTTGCCTCCGGAAAAGAAATAGTTAAAATTTATAATAAAACTATTTTAGTAAGAGGTTTATTTATAATTAAAATTTTTAGTAAATATATTATAATAAAGATAAATCCCGTAATAGTAAAATATTATTATAAAATATCTAATCAGCCGATAACCAAAATAATAATTAAGAATTTAGGGGGTAAATTTAATTACTTTTTATGTAAGACTTATTTATTACTAGTAGGAATTTCAGAGACTATACGCGCAAAAAAAAATGATATTTCAATACTTTGTCTCCTTCGGACTGTTACCCGAAGAATAGATAAACATCTATTTACTACTAAATCTACAATTTTTCCAGCTATCTTTCGCGACACTTTCAGTCTTATAGCTAATTTCCCTTTCTTTCCCCTGAAACCTTATCACTCAAGGACTGACCCTATTTCCTTTTCCCCCCTTATAAAAACCTTCGCAGCATTTGCACCCCCCGCACCTTTCGGAGCATTCGCATCTTTCGCACCTTTCGAAGCTTTCGCTGCATTAGCAGCATACGCAAGATACGCAGCATACGCAAGATTAGCAGCTCTCGCAAGATACGCAGCATACGCAAGATACGTAGCATACGCAAGATTAGCAGCATACGCAAGAATCGCAGGGGGGGAATTGTTTGGCTCCTACGTAGGGGTTGAACGGGAAAGGTCTAGTGTGGGATGTAGCTTGGCAAGGGAAGGGTTAAATAAAAATCCTAAAATTTGTGATAATCATAATAATGAAATAAGCTTAGAATTTAAACAATGGTTCGCAGGTTTAACAGACGGTGTTGGATACATATTCGTAAACAAAGAAGGTACCGTTGGCTTTGAATTAACTTTAAATTCTATGGATGAAAAAGTTTTACGTATAATACAAAATAAATTTGGGGGGAATATTCACGCTAGAGCGGGACTTAAAGCTATCAGATATAGAAGCCCAAACAAAAATACTGTTTATAAAATAATTCAGTGTTTAAATGGTTTAGTTATTAATAATATAAGATTAGCTCAATTACATAAAGCCTGTTTAGCTTTTAACATACCTATCAAAGATCCTATTTTTCCTGATATTCATTCAGCTTATATTAGCGGATTATTAGATGCTGATGGTTATATTAATATTTATAAGTCTTTTTATAAGGATACCTATAGATATCAATTAACTATTGCTATTTCTAATAAAAGTCTTTGCAATATTGATTTTTTATCTAAGGTTATAGGAGGTAAGATATACTTTGATAAGAAGTTAAATGGACATTATAAATGAGTAGCTAATTCTAAATTATTACACCTTAAATTATATGATTATTTTTTAAAATTTCCACCTAAAACTGTTAAAAGACATAAAACCTTTTTAATTAAAAATTTTCATGATTTAAATGATATAAAAGCCTATTTAGAAACTGAGAAGCTTTCAGTTAGATATAAAATTTGGCAAGATTTCGCTGTTAGATGGGACAATAAAAATTAAACATTTTATTATAGCCACCATACTTCGGGCCTTCAGCTTAAAATTTAAGCACCCGTAGGAGAGGTAGTTGCTTTCCTGGCTACGCTGGATTGTATTTTAATAGTAGACAAAAGATTGCAGTATACAGTTTTAATTAATTAGTTAATTAAAAGACTTTTATAATCAATACTATTTATTGTGGGAATTCCTTTCCACTACTCGCATACCTTTCCTTAGCTTGAGTTGCACTCCTTCAGATTAATAAAGAAAAGCCCCACATTTCTACTCCCCACCACCTCCTTTCCCCCGCTTGCACCGCTAGGGACTAAGAAGACGCTACGCAGCTACGCACCTACGCTGGGGAATAGCCGGACTGTACTGGGAAGGAGGGTTATTATTTTCTGCGATCTAAAGGGTAGCTCCGCAAAAGGGGGGGGGGAAGGTAGAGTCCGAAGAAAGGGCCTGCTGTCGATTAATAAAAAGTTTTGAATAAGAGATAGTCCAAACATCAGTATATCTTTTTTAAAAGAAAGTTTTATATTGAATGAGCACTCAGATAATTATATTCCTGCTGACCCTATGGTAACTCCTGCTTCTATTGTACCAGAGTGGTAAAGAAAAAGATGCCACACTTTAGAGTAATCTTAAGGAATAAAAATTTACTTTACTATATGCTGGAAGTTCCTAAAGGCTTGAATACTTTTTTTTTTTCGTCTTAAATAATTTAAATCTAAAGTAACAATTTCAAGTATGTATTTTATAAATAATAAAATTAAATGGATAATCAGCAGGAAACTAATTTATATTAAATAATAGATAATCCTCAGAGACTACACGTAAAGCTCCTTAAATTTAAGGATGAAAATATAGTCCATCCTATATTGAAAAATAAAGGTAAAATATTTATAGCTTATAGCATCGCACGCTTCGCAGGCTCCGCCTTGACTACTCTACCCCCCCTTTACTACCCCCTCTGCTCTACCCCCCCCCCCTTTACTACCCCCCTCTACTCTAATAAGGAGTAGAGGGGGTCGGGGGGGGGAAATAAGGTAATTAAAAAAATTTATATTACTAACTCAATAAATAAATATCTTCAAATAAGATTGAGTAAAGTAGGTAGGTCTAAGTTTACAAAATAATGTCATATAAATTAAATAATTATAGTTTTATTATAAAGTGACGCCCTTATACAACAAAGAGTTAATGTAACGCTCCAGCACAAAGTAAATTTTACGGTCATAGTAGTTTAAGACTACATCCCTTTAACTATTTAAAACATATATTGGAAATTTTTAAACAACCTTATCCATCTAAAGACTTTAAACTTAAAGAAATAACCTTTAAAGATAAGAGAACTGAGAATATTTATAGTTATGCGTAGCGCGTAGCGCGTAGGTGCTCCTTTCCTTTCGGGACCTCGAAGGACTAACGCTTGATCCAAAAGGGAAGAAACTAGCGCGCAGCAAGTTTTACTACTTTAAGTTTTCCTAGTTTTAATTGTTATAGAAACCTATTCTATGATAGTAATAATTAAAAAAAATAATTCCTTCAACAATACAAAATCTATTAAGTCCGAGAGGATTTTCTTATTGAATTAGGGTTGACGGGTATCTATAAAATAATGGATTACACTTAAATACTTATGGTTTTACTACTTCGGATCTACTAAATTTAAATTCTGTAATAGAAAATATGTTAGGCCGCAGCTCCGCAGCACGTATCTCACTCCACCGCAAGCACCTCACGCTCCGCAGGGGAGACTAAACTATAAGATGTTCCTGATATTAAAGGCCAACCTTTGCCTACGGAGGCTAGGACCTGCTTGCGTAGCTATGCGTAGCTATATAAAGGACATATATTAGGGCTGATAGTAAGGATTTGTTATGAAAAAGACTTATCAATATATGCTTAAAGAGAAGCTTTATAAAATAGAATCAATTTACGCAATACGAACCTTACGGGCGGTACAAAAGATAAATATTTAAATGATCTATTACCTTTCTATGCAATTTTAAGATCCATCCCTAATAAACTATTAGGAGTATTAGCAATGTTTGGATCCTTATTAATATTATTAATTTTACCTTTAACAGATTTATCTAGAATTAGAGGAAATAAATTTAGACCTGCTATGAAATTAGCTTTCTGGTGCTTTGTTGTTGATTTTATTATTTTAATGTGGATCGGATCTCAACATCCTGACTCTCCATACTTAGAAATAGGACAAATTTCAACAGCTTTTTATTTTGCTTGGTTCTTAGTAATAGTTCCAGCAATAGGAATTAGTGAAAATACCTTAATGGATGTTGCTACATCAAAAGATTTTAAATAATAACTATAACCCCCTCCTTTTCTGATCCACACCTCTAACTCTTACTTTTAGAACTATTTACTGACCACTAGCCCTAACTCTTCCTTTTTGTCACTCTTTTACTGACCACTACCACTACCTCTTCCTTTTTGTTACTCTTAAATAAAATAGGTAAGGATGAATACTTTTTTCAGTATGCCTTAAGGTAAGGCAGCAACCGTAGGAAAGCTAGGACTCCTTTCCGCCCAGTTCAAGTAAGAGGGAGTGTCCGCTGGAACACCCTAAATTATTAATAGTACAAATATGTTTTATAATTTATATTTTTTTACAGAACTTTAATGAGTTTAATTAGAGGCAAACCTTACAACCATACGAACAACTGGGGAGATTTTACAAGACGAAAGAAACGGTGAGGTAAATGTAATTCCTTCTAACTCTCCTGCTAACTCCTTTAAAATGCCGCAGGCCCTTCGCTCCTTCGCACCTTATAACTCCTTATTAATAAGAAGCTTACAATAGAGAGAAGGAGGGGGCGAGGCCGGCCAAGGTAAAAAGAGGAAATATTAAAATCTTTAAAGTATTACATTATTTGAAGTAAACAAGGTTTAGAATGTGATTAGTGATGCCTTGTAGCTAAGACTAAGGCTAAGGCTTAACACTAGGGTTCGATTCCCTTTAAACTTAATGTGACTAATTTTAAATTTTCATTCTCTAAAGTACCAATTTATAGAAAGGGGTATGTAGGGAGTAGATAGGGGGTAGAAAGGGGGCTAGGACTCACACCTTGGAGCCGTAGTATAGGGGTTAGCCTTTTATAAATGTACTGGCTGGGGAGTAGGTAAGAGCATATCAGAAAAATTTTTATTTAATAATACTTATTGGAGCAATTATAGTTTTTAGTTATATTAAAGAGTATAAAGCTAGCATAAACTTAATTTAGAGGAGTGAGGCTAATAAAATTTCAAATTATTCCTCTTTTTTAAGAAATCCTAACTACTGTGTCTTTACCTCTCTTTTGTTTGTTTGTTTGTTTGTTTGTTTGTTTGTTTGTTTGTTTTTTTAAGAAGGGGCCAGGGTTTACAATAAAACTGTACTTTATAAATAGAGTCGTGCTAACTTTTTTGTTGTTCGTAGGGTAAACATCCTATTGGAATTGAACCAATAAAAAATTGCTTCGAAGGCAAACGCTTTACCAATTAAGCTAAAGATGTTAAATAAGTTAAAGGAGTTAAATTATAAAAATTTTAAAGATAAAGATAAATATATTAAAGTTTTCTTAAATAATCCTGATATATTTTTACTTTTTGCCTTGACCCCACCCCCTTATTTTTACTTTACTTTACTTTACTTTGAGACTTGGCCTTAATTATTATGCCCTCTCCTACGACTCCTTCTAACTCTATAACTCCCTTTACACTTCTTGGGCTTAGATTAGAGGCTGACTGACGCACAGAGGATCAAGGGCTTACCTTTGCTTATAAAAAGATCTCTTTAACTCTGCACTCTTTGCCCTACTTAAACCCATTTCAGTTACTAAATTATTATTTATCTGAGCAATAGGAGTCCGAAGACAGGATTAGTGAAAGTTATTTAATTTGAGTCCTTTGCCTTTGAGCACCTTTTTAATATAGAAAGATCAAGGTGGGGCAAATAGAAGTACTAATTATTTAAATTAGAAATAACTTCTCCTTTCCTTTATTAATAGGGAGGATGCTTCCGATGTTCTTTTAAATGTTAAGACAATATAGCGAAATTTCCTTTTTGTTTTTAATTACGAGTAAAGAGACTTGAACTCTTACAATGAATAATTATGAGTACCTAAAACCCACCCGGCTACCAATTTCGGCATACTCGTTTAATTAAAGTTTAGACTTTGAATCTAATATTATTTAGTCTTATTAGCATAGTCTTTAAAAAAGTAAAATTTGTGCACTCTATCCTATTCTTTGACCGTTTAAAAGAACCCGAGAAATAAAGATACTCTCTGTCCTTAACACCGAAGGACTTGCTTTACCTAGATCGTAGGACTTGCTTTACCTAGACCGTAGGAGCGTAGAAGCGTAGGAGCGTAGGAACCTTTTTTCTCCCTTTTTATCTAAAGGAGTAATGGAGAGAAGCAACCCCCCAGCTTCTCTAGCCCTTACTGAAAACTAGTTAATAATAGGGGGAGCAGCGGCCTGCGGTTACTCCTTTTTAAGGAGTTAGGGGTAAAGAAGTTAGGGTCAGGGTACGGAGAGGGGCGACTATTTCTCCTCCAAACTTATTTGTTTTGTTAATATTCTCTACTACCTACTGCTACTGAGTTAAATAATTTAATATCATTCCTTTAATGTTCTTTTCCTTACGGTATTTTTTCCTAATAGGAGAGGGTAAGTGTCACAGTATTCAGACACAAATATTATATTAGTTGAATTTTGGTTCATTATTAGCAGTTTGTTTAGGGATACTAATATTAACAGAAGTATAAGCTATGATTTAGTCATACAAGAGTGAGGTGACTTGAACACCTACGAATGATTTTGGAGATCACGATACTAACCAATTATACTACACTCTTTCTTATATTTATTTAGATTTAGATTTAGATTAAGATTTAGATTAGTAGAGGGTTTGAGAGATTAGTACATACGTTCTGTATAAACAAAAGTTTAGTGAGCGACTAAGTTCTTTCCGCGCTAAATTTTAGAGGTTTAAATCTTTCCTATTATACCTTTTCTATTTACTCTTTCCTGCAGCTAATTGGTTTAAATCGAAAGAAGGAAATTAAATTTGATCTTTAAAAAGGGAAACCGGTCCTTAGCCTAAAAATAAACCTTATTACCTTTTTTGTAAAGTTTGTAACTGTAACTATAAATTTCTATTGTTATTGTTATTGTTGTTGTTATTGTTATTGTTATTGTAAGAATTGAGAACAAAACTAAGGCTAGCCCTTTTTGCTAACCCCCCCTCTAATCACAGACTTACTACCAGCTAAGGGGGAGGGGCCTAATGATGAGCTGCTACTGTCCTTCAGATTATAAAAGAAAATAGGAGTACTCTCTTTATTTCAAATTAACAAATTAATAACAATATTTACATTCAATTTTAAATTCTTGCCTATATTATTCAGACCTTGCCCCCTTTGTATTTGCACTAAGACTACTTAAGAAACAAAAGGACGGGGCTACTATTTATTTAGGGCCTGACTATGCGTAGCTTTCCACTAAGTACTAAGTAGAGCGTGCTACGCTCGGGTAGCTTATAAAAAGAATAAGATGGAGCCAGTCCTTCTTTCCACCTCTCCGACCTTCTCCCTACCTTTTCCCTTTCCTTTTTTAGAGGTAGAGGTTACCCAGCTGTACCCTTTTACTGTTTAGAAATAGGGGGCTAGATAAGGAGGCTTTCCTTCTGCTATAGAGCTAGGGCAAGGGGCAGATTGAGGGGTGGCCAGCATCGCGCTTATTCTGACCTTTTTGTAATTGTAATACTGAAATAAATATTAGAAAGGGGCGAATTAACTTTTTTTACTTAATTTAGTAATATAAATTCTGATTACTTGTTGTAATGTAAATAAAGGTAAAACATATTTAGATAAGATATAAACTATAGAAAATAAAATAATAAATGAAAATAATAGTTGATTAAAGAAAAAAAATGGTATTAATTGAGGCATGATTTATATTTGTTTGTATTTTTATATTGCTCTAAAGGACTAAGAAAAATTTATTAAAAGAACTATCTCTGCTTAATTAAGCTTTTATAATTTAAATTATAATATAAATGAGACATTGAGGGTATCTTAACTAATATTATTTATTGGTTTAATTTTTAAAATAAAGTATTAAGTTAGAAATTATTTTATATTTATCCTCTTTTACTACTAATTCCCCTTTTTAGGACCCCACCCCCCTTTTTTCCTTTTTTTCCTACGGCTCCAACCCCACCCTTTATTAGAATAAGCTAGAATAGGAGGTAGGGTTTACTCCTAGCCCCCCCCCTTTTTTTTTTAGTTAGGGGTAAAAAGGAGTTAGATAGGGGGAGAAGGGCGCAGGGCGCAGGCCTCTTTATAAGAGATAAGAGATAATAGATAAGAGATAAGAGTTAAGAGATAAGAGATAAGAGTTAAGAGATAATAGATAAGAGTTAAGAGATAAGAGATAAGAGTTAAGAGATAAGAGATAAGAGATTAAAATTGTCGGGTAGCAGTAGTGGGAATGAGGGCTAGGTTATTTTTAAAAAGGTAAGGCAGCAGCAACGCAGCACCGCTGCAACGCAGCTTCGCAAAGAGGGGCTGGGGGTTAGTCTAGAATTTAAATAGGGAATTAAATATCCACAAATTTATTTATTTCTTGTTCTTGAAATAATTATAGTAGCAAACATAGCTAATAATAATATAACACTTAGAGTTATCAATAAAACGGCGTCATTTATATATAAAGAGTGACCTAAACTTGTAATTTGAGTCATGGAAGTCAATGTGATATCAGAAGTTAGATTAATATTCTTTGAATACAGATCTAAAGCTAAAATTAAGTTTTCTTGAGGGATATATTGTTGCCCCCCCTGACCGGCGCCAGAAGCAAAGGCTAATAATAAAGAGTCTATATTGTTTAAATAGCCACTATTTATCTCTATAAATAAAGAAGAATTTATGGGTAGATTTATAAATAAAGGAACGATATTAAAAAAAATAAAAATAAATAAAACTACTATACAAATAGCTAAAGGTATATTTTTAGTAAATTGATCCCCAGTTTCTTGTAGTTCAGATATATTAATATCTATCATCATAATTACAAATAGGAATAAAACAGCAATAGCCCCTACGTATACAATAATATAAGATATTCCCACAAAATTAATACCTATAAAAATTAAATATAAAGATGCTTGAACAAAAGTAGCTATTAAAAGAATTACAGAAATAACTGGATTTATTGAAGTGATAGTAAATACACTAGTTAGCAGGGTACCAAAAGCTAAAGAATTTAGAAAAAGAGTTGTTGTCATTGTATTTAAAAAGTTAAATGAATTAAAATGTCCTGCGTATATTTTTATTTTGAAGTCCTTCCTGCTCTATTGAACCGAAGACCTAACCCCCTACCCCTTTTTGTGGCTACTGTACTTATGACCAGTAAGCTATAGGACACTGTTTAATGCCTCTCCCACCTACCTTTTGTAATTTAGGCCACCTCCCACCCCCTTATTTTTCCACCGAGGGAGTGCTAGGGTCCTTTTTCCCCTACCAGATCTACCTTTATTAGTATCTAAAGGAGGGCTTGGCTAAAAAGAAAGGCAATAGGCTCTACTATGGATTAACAAAAGAAGGTACTACGCAAGGGCTGCATCATAAGGTAAAGAAACAAAAGGAGCAAAGGGTGTCGAGAACCCATATAACGCTCTATTATCCTTGAAAGTCTAGTAAAAACAAAATAATCTCAAGTTAAACTATAAATTATTGAAACTATTCTATACTAAAAAAATAATGGATTAAAGGATTTAAAAAAAGAAATTTAATTATAAGTGTACCGGTCTATTCTTCTCAAATATATAACCTCTCCTATTTAAACCCCCTGAGCTCACCCCTTTACTCCGAGCCCCCTTCCCCCCCCCCCCTTTTTTCCTACCCCTTCCCCCGGCCCTCTCTACTCCTTATTCCCCCCCCCCCTATAAAGAGGGGGGGGTAGTAGAGGGGGTAGAAAAGGGGGGGGTATGGTATGCTAGGGGAAGAGACTTAGAAGGGCAGGATCGCAGGAGCGTTGTACCTCTTTAGGTTAAAGGGGGGGGGTGAAGGGCATATAGAGCGAAGTACCTGAAGGTCCCGTAGGACTAACACCAGGGGTAGCTGTGGCACCTTATGTTTAACTAGGAGTTAGAAGGAAAACTCCCTACTCTGTACTCCCATTTTTTCCTTTTGTAGTCTATAGCTTAGTCTAATAAAGGAGGGGCAATGGCTTAGTCCTTAAAAAGAGCTCCTACAGCTAGAGGGGGGGGGTTTATTACGCAGCAGGGAGGGCTAGGTGGAAAGGAAGGCCTTGTTTCTGATCCTTTTATTTCTGGCCCTCCATTAGTTCACTAGTTATATATTTCTCTATCTCAAAAAGGTAGATTAGGCCTCGTACTTCATCGGAGTGATATAATTAATAGCTGTAGGTTTAACCTAGAAAAATGGACCTGATAAATTTTATAAAAGATTCAATTTGGAATACTTTTGTTATTAGGAAAGATGACTCTGCATTCTATTCTTTTGGGTTTATTTTTAATTTAGCACTAACACCCTTAACGCGGACCCGTAGGTAAGTTAAACCTAAAGGTTAAAAGTATAGATTTTCTACTTTACTGGTTTACCCTTTTTTCTAGCTCACCTGACCTTATTAGAACCTAAGGACTGAAGAAGCGAAGGGTCGTAAGGAGCGCTTAAAAGGTTATTCCGCTAATGCTAATAAGTTACCTTAAAAAAGAAGTGTACTAGCTTAAAGTAAAACAGGTGATAATCGGTTCTAGTCTAAGAGCAGCGGTTTAAAAACTTTAAAAATAGGCCTACTTAGATTAAAGTAAAAAGGATTATTGAGTTTTAATAGTAAAAAAAGATTATTATTTTTTCTTATGAATCCGAAGGAAGGATGGCAAATTTTTAGCTACTATTTATCTTTATCTTTAGCCTTTTACACTCTTTTCAGACACTTCCCCGCCTTTTCGAGGGTGGCTTAGTTCGCCCTTCTCCCCTTTACTCCTTCCTACCCGGTTAAATATAAGCTGGACTTGACTTCTTAAAAAAGGAAAAATTTAAGTTATAATTCAAAAATATAAAATTTAATTATAATATATTTACCCTTGCCCCCCGCCTAACTCCTTTGCTACCTCCTGTACTTCCTCCTTCTGACCCTTTTTTCTCCGCAGGATCCCTGTTAGTAAAAGCTACAGATGGTGGTAGAGGGGTTTGCTACGCGATAGGGTTATAATAAATAAAGATTTAAAAATTAATTAAAAAACTTGCCGCTGCTGCCGCTGGTGCCACAGGAAGGTAATATTAAATAAGTTAATTTTGAAAACGAGCCCTTCCAGATTCGAACTGGGACCACCCTAATCGACAATTAGGTACTCTACCAATTAAGCTAAGGGCCCTAAATTTAACTTTAAGAATTGAGCTACTAGACTTTTTATCACCACTAATACTTTTGCTTATCAAAGGGTAGCTTCGCAAGCCTAGAGGTATTTGACTTATACGTATAATCCTTAGATTCAGTAAATGATTGCACTCCTTGCTGAGTGAACTTTTCTTATACTCCCGTACCTGCCTTAACTTCCTTATAAGGGCTAGAGGGGGGAGATGACAAAAATTAGTAAAGCTAGGAGACTAAGTCTCTTTTAGGTCCTTTTGGTAAAACAAAGAGCAGAAAACCCTTTCTACCCTGTACAGTACATACACCTCTTTTTGTTTATTAGTAGTATTTATATAATTTAGTCTTATAATACTATTTGTAAAGTAGGTCCACCAGTCCGAAGGAGCGAAGGATCGATGGATTGCGTACCCAACCGATGGAGCGATAAAATTTAGAAACTAAGGGTAGGCGCTTTAACTATTCAGACTTTAGAAATAATAGGTTTAGTATTATAATATAATGTTTTAACCCCCCCCTTTTTTTCCGAATACCGGACCCTTTAAGATTTTAATAATTTATATTTACTTATCCTTTTATTTAAATTTCCCTAATTCACCTTTGCCACCCCCGCTCCTTTTCCTCCCCACCTTTTTACTTCCTTCGGAGTCCTTATCCCTATTACTCCTCGCCTTATCAAATATCTGGGTAAGAGTGGCATTATTTAATAAAAAATAAAGCAGACTTTAAAGGTCGTAGAAGTCCAATTGAAAAAAGTGTTCATATTAAACGTTCTTATCCTCTAATTAAATTTACAGTATGGTAAACTAAAAAGATAGCGAGCTCTATAATTAAAATGTTAAAATAGTTTAAAGGGAAATCCGGGCCTAGCAAAGCAACCCTTATACTACCTTGCTTTGAATTAAAACTTATAGGCTATTAATTAATCAACTTAGGGCATTATAATTAATCAACTTAGAGCATTATAATTAGAATAAAAGAGTATTAAATTGTATTAAAAATTTTTTAATATTATTTTTTTATTTAATTTACAAATTAAAAAAATAATTAACAAAATTAAAAAAAGAAAAGTAAAGAATAAAAAGGTTTAATACAGTATACACTATCTTTTAAACTTTTTAGTTATGTTAGCTGCAGCAAAATACATTGGAGCAGGTTTAGCTTGTTCAGGATTAATCGGTGCTGGTGCAGGAATCGGAACAGTTTTCGGTTCTTTAATCTTAGCTACTGCTAGAAATCCGCAATTAAGAGGTCAATTATTCACTTATGCTATCCTAGGGTTCGCCTTAGCCGAAGCTACTGGATTATTCGCTCTTATGATGGCTTTCGTGCGCCGTTCGGTGGATTTCATCAAGTCAACAAAATTGACCATAAATTATAGATACATTATGATACTAACAGAGTTAGGTACATCGGGAAAACCGTGTGCTGAACATAGCATCTCTGAAAAGCGTAATCCCAAACTAAGCAGTTACAGAATGGGATCATGCGAGGTATTCCTGCTAAGAATAAAGTTATACTACTTAAAATCAAATTTCCAGTGCCCTCCTATCATAGGGAGTAACATTACTGTAATAGGTTACTTAAATTGTAAAGATCATAAAGGAAGCGTGATCTTTAATCTATCAAATTTAACACATTATCTAGGAAAGATAATAAAGGAAATGAGTTGATATTCTAAGGCAGGTGAGTCGATGAAATACCATACAACGGGATGGCCTAAAGGAAGAAATTCCCATTGGTCACAGAGTGGGGGTAGTACCTGTTCCTCCTTGGGATACGGACGGTTTAATTACCGTAGAAAGGGAAGACCCACAGTCAAATCTTTAGTTCACAAAAGATGTTACAGTGCGGATGCACATAAAAATGTAATAGATAGAGTGAACGATCTAGGAAAATGGTGCCGTGAGAACCATAATAAACCAGTGGACAGAAAATTATACATAATGATATGTAACCCCGACTTATTGTTTTTAGCTTATCAAAACATAAAGAGTAAACCGGGAAACATGACTCCTGGAATTGTTCCTACAACGTTAGACGGTATGAGTCGGATAGAATTTGAGAAACTAAGCACCTCTCTGAAAAATGAAACTTTTCAATTTAAACCGGGTAGACGAATACAGATACCTAAACCTGGAAAGACAGGAACAAGACCACTTACTATAGCTCCCCCAAGAGATAAAATAGTTCAAGAAGCCATGAGGATAGTATTAGAGGCCATATACGAACCCGTATTCCTCACAAGTTCTCATGGGTTTAGACCAAATAGATCCTGTCATTCAGCATGACAAGCAATATATCTTGAGTTTAAGGCTATATCTTGAATTATCGAAGGGGACATAAGTAAATGTTTTGACTCCATCGATCACAAAAGGTTAATGAATTGCCTTGAAATAAAGATCAAAGATAAACAATTCATAAAATTGATCTGAAAAAGTCTGAGAGCAGGATACTTCGAATTTCGTCACTTAGAAAACAACCTAATAGGTACCCCACAAGGATCTATTATCAGTCCTATCCTAGCGAACATATTCATGCACCAATTAGATGTATTCGTGGTATCCTTACGTAATCAATTTAACAAGGGTGAAAAACCTAGGGTTTCTCCGGCCTACACTCAAGTTAGACACCAGAAAAGAAAGGCAGAAAAGATTAATGATATAAAAACCATTAAACAACTCCACGGAAAATTATTGAAAATGGAATATACTATGCACGACGATCCTGGATACAAACGTCTACATTACGTAAGATACGCCGACGATTGAATTATAGGAATAAGAGGATCTAAGAAAGACGCTGAAGAATTGAGAAATCAAATCAAAGAGTTCCTTCTTGGAGTCGGACTAAACCTAAGCGAAGAAAAGACAAAGATATCTAACATAGCAACTGAACGTATCAAATTTCTGGGAATCAATATGATTAGACAGGCACATGTTAAATATCATGGGTCTCCCGCTAAGAACCATGTTTTACAACGCGGTTCTTTAAAGATGCGGATAGAAGCTCCTATAGAAGAGATACGAAAGAAACTTCATCTGATAGGATTGTTAGAAAAAGGGATACCAGTACCTAGAAACATATGAAGACCATACTCTCATAAACAAATATTGTTGTTATACAATAGTGTACTGAGAGGATATTTAAACTACTACTCCTTCGTACATAACTACAGTAGATTGGCGACATATCTATATTGAGTACTGAAAGGCTCTTGTGGAAAGTTATTAGCTTCAAAATTCGACCTAGGTTCGGTGAGTGCTGCCCTAAAAGAATTCGGTAAAGATCTTTCCTTTAAAGAAGATATTACAAAGAAATCAAAAGGAAAACCCACCGAAAAGATAGCCAAAGAAACGAAATTCTATAAACCTGAAAATTGGAATAGTAACTATCTAAGGTTTAGAGTAAATCAAGAAGTACCAGTTATCAAGTTACACCCGATATCTATATCTACGTTAGACGAACTAAAATGTACCAAATGTGGATCCTCACATCGAGTAGAAATGCATCATATCCGTATGATGAAGGACCTAGATCCTAAATTATCTCTATATGATAAGTTACAAATCAAATTAAGGCGGAAACAGATGCCATTATGTAGAGCCTGCCACTTGGATTTACACAAGAAACAACACAACATTGAGAAGACCTAGATACGAGAATTGATGGAGAGCCGTATGATGGGAAACTATCACGTACGGTTCGGGAAAGGGGGATAAGTCTGGTAAAAGGACTTGTCTTCTAGTTCATTTATTATTATATTCATAATTTGCAATTTTACTAAATAAGTTTTAACTAAAACAAACTTAAACTTAATAAATTAGCCAAGTTAAAAAAAAAGATAAAAATAAAAAAAGTATCTTATTTCCTACGGCACCTACTAACTCCTTTTGATATTTTAAAAATGCAGCAGGAGAAAGTAACACTAATGGAAAAATTTATATTTTAAATTAATCTGAATTTATATATTTATTGGGATACTCCGCCTTTACTCAAGCTACCTTTTGTTATTCTAAGTCTAGAGTTAAAAGAGATCTATACTAATAATTAAATCTATTTAACCCCCCTAGCGTAGCTAGAACTGCTAGCCCTACTGCTGCAAACGTAGGAGGCTTCTCCCCTTGCGGTAGCGAAGGACTGCTTTCCTCCTTTTCACCTTTAAGAAACAGAAAAGAAAAGAAAATAAAAGTGCCTGCCTTTTTAAGTAGTTTTATTGTTATTAATAACCATTTGCCTTCGGGCCCCTTCCTTCACCCCCCTTTTTATTAAACCACAAGGAAGAACCAAGGGTTGCGAAGCTAGAAAAGGTAAATTAAAAGCCAGCAGCGGCAAAAAAAAATGTCAGGGGATAGGGAAAAAGCCCATTTCTGTTCTAACAATTCTAAATAAAATAAAAAAATAAATAAACAAATAAGTAGCAAATATTTAAAAAAGGGCAGGTGATCCGATTGGTAATGGTGATTCTCTGTAAAAGAATTGGTTAATAACCGTAAAAGGTTCGATTCCTTTACTGCTCAAAAAAAACAAAAAGAAAAGAAAGTTTTAATACTTATAATTCAAAACGCAGGTTCTCGACTAGTGTTTCTTTAAATTAAGGTCTGTAGGTTAAAAGCAAGCCGTTTTCTTTTTACAATTATTTTACTTAGTTCTAAAGTTATGACCGGGAGTTTATTAAAACAAACCAAACAAAAATTAAAAGAGTGAAGTTAAAACCTTACCCTAGCAAAGCCTAGTTTACCTTTTAGAGCCTTAAAAACAGGGCAACGGTTAGAAGGGCAAAGGAGGGGTAATGTAATTGTAGTATTCCCAAAATAACAGTAAGGCAGTTTCTTATCCTAATCCAGTGCTCCAGCCTAGTAGGTGGGGGAAAGGAGATAAGTCACCTCTTTTCTTTAAAAACTTGGGGGGAGGGGGGAAAGACCGTCTTTCGGCATCTATGGCTCCTACGACACCATTTAACTCCTTTAAAAGAGTAACACCTTCTAACTCTCCAGCGGCATTTTTAAAAGGGGAGTAACTCCTTCGGTAAGAAGAGATGTTCTACTTTTTATTCTTTTTAATACAAGATGGGAAAGGTAAGTTAGCCTGTTTTACTCCGGATGTTAAATAGAAACTCGGCCCCCTTAAGTGAATATCTGAGACTCTACTAATAGCACCCATAAATATAGTTAAATAAAGGACGAACTCTACCGTAAGAACTAGGCCCAGGCTAGAATACACAAATAAATTTCCTAACCCAATTCAGCCGGTTAAGCGCCCCTGTTCTATTCTTCGGATAAGGAAACACTGGTAAGGGTAGGACGACTCATACTCAATCTCTCCTATTCGACCTTCACTTTAACAATATAAGGCGTTAACTACTTCCATATCATTAAACTCCAATCTCTAGGTTGTGCTTGTTTAGGTAGGACTGACACTTCTATAGCTAGAGCTTTCCTTCGGTCCTTGCTTTCCTTCGGATTGCTGCCGTAGCTGCACAGCTGGAGAGAGTTGGGGCTAGAGAGTTGATTCCTTCGGCCCCTCTACCTTTTTCTTTTTAAATATATTGGATTAAAAGTCATAAATTACTCTGTTAAAGTCGCTATAAACGGATTTTATTAAGATTAAGATTAAGATTAAGATTAAGATTTAGCAAGTAAGATAATATATTGCTCATTTATTTTAGCTATAAATAGAAAATATAAAAGGTGCTCAAGTTACTGCTCCTATAATCCCTTATTAATTTTTATTAAATATGTTTATTGTTAAAAAAAAAAAAGGGTCCTTCGATAGCAAACGTAGGGAAAAAGTAAAAGATAGGCAAGGTCTGGGACAGGAGGCTTTCTAACCTTCATTTTATAAATAAGAGAAAGAAATCTATAAATCGGAATTATTCCTTAAACCTCAGGACTTCATTATTTATTTTATATAACTAAAATATGGATACTAATTTGTAAACTACTATTATAGGACTGCCTTAATGAGAGAAATCTCTAAAGATAGAAAGGGGTGATACCAATCCTACATAACACCCAGACTGAAAGGGAAAGGTCGGACTAAGTCGGTATAACTGTAGACTCTAATTAAAAAAGCAAGAAAAAGTAAAAGTAAATTAATTTCACAAAAGTAAATTAGGCTGGTATATACAAGTATAGTTAACTTTAATATAAGAAGCCGTAGGGTGCGTTGGAGGCGTAGGAGCTTCATCTAACACAAGGGTGGGTTTATTTTTAACTTCAACTGGAAAGTTTAAAGGTTTATTAAAAAGTAGAAACCTAAAAGCTGTACTAGTTGTATGTCAGAGTTGTTTAACACTTCTAGCTAAATAGCAACCAGGAACTCCTAGTTCTTAACTACTATTCTATTAAATTATACACCTGTCGAGAGCCTTCTTTACCCCCCCCCCCCCCCTTAGACTCTCCCTACCCCTTACTCCTACCCCTACCCCTACCCCCCTTTAGGGGGGTAGAAAGGGGGTAGATAGGGGGTTAGAAAGGGGGTAAGGTAGAAAGGGGGGCAGGGGAAAAAAGGAGTTAGCAGGAGTCGTTGGAGGTACAGTCTGGTAATTATGAGGGGATGGGGGCAGGGTCAGGTAAGGGGGAAATAGTTGGGGTTAGGATGGAGGAAAAGGTTAGAAAAGAAGAAGCCAAAGGAAGATGAGTCAAGCTATTATGTTTGTTTTATTTTTATAAATGTTTAATTAATTAGTTTAGTCTAGTATAAAAGAGGAATAAATTAATATTAACGAGTATAGTTAAGTGGTATAGCCTCTACCTTCCAAGTAGATATCATCAGTTCGAATCTGATTACTCGTATTTTTTATATGTTTTGAAACTGTAAAAATCACTACCTTATTTAGTAGTTTTTATTGAGTTGTAGTTTAATTGGAAAAACACCATTTTTTGGTAATGGCTCATACTAGTTCGAGTCTGGTCAACTCAGCTAAATTAAGGCTAATCCCTATTCACCCAGCCTTTGGTTTAAAAAAAGCAATAATAAATATATTAATAAAGGTTAACCCTTTTAGGTACTACGGAGTTTAAGAAATTTATACCTATTCTATCTTTTAATTCCCGAATTTTATAAGAAGACTATCTATCCGACATGTACTGGTTAGGTAGAAGCGCAGACTTCCTGCTACTAAAAGGCTAAATTTAAAATAATTTCTAGTATTGAAACCTAACTTCCTACGAGGTAGCTCCTTTTCTTGCTTAGCTAAGAGCTGCTTAAATTTACCTCCTTCTATGACCCATTCTCTCCATTTCTCCTTTTGAGAGGGGCTAATGGGCTAAAGGATAAACCCACTACCACTTTATTACTACCTAAACCTCATACTTTTTATTCTTACAAAACAAATAATGCTTAGGCTTTTTAAAAATCTAAATACCGACTTTGTTAGCCCTAATGAGACAAGAGTTAGAGTTAAGGGGAAGTTTATTTCTTAACCAAATAAGTATCCTTGTAATTTTAAAGTTTAGGTAGCTAGGCTAAAAACTAGAGTACTAATTACAGAGTATAAAACTAAGCGTAAAACTATTTAGCCACTCCTTTTATGTTTCACCGGCCCACCCCCCCACCAGTCCTTCGCGCCTGATTTAGTAGTAAAAGGGCTAGAGAGCTACCTACCTTCTTTAGCAATAATCACAATTAAGAAAGGGGTAGTAAGGGGTAGCAAAGCCTAATCCAATCCCAAGTAGTCTCCGATGGAGTCGTAGGGGAGGGAGAAGGAGTCCATCATTTGTTCCTTTTTATAATCTCCATTTAAAGGTGCGGAGAGGGAAGAAAGTGGCAAGTAGGACAGCTATTAAACGTAATACCTAAGCTAATCACTACCTATTCCTTTATCAATAGAAAAAAATGTTTTTAAGTTAGAGCCAAAAGGAGTAAAATTATATAGGAGAAAAGATATAAGTAGTCAAATTTTATCCTCTACCCTATTTTAGCTAAGTTGTCCTTATTATTACAATTGAAAAGTGTGGATCCAAGAGAAAGGCCCAGCTCATTTTTCTTTTTTATCTTTTACTATCAATTTGGAGCTTAATTTTAATCGTAAATAGTAATCTAAGCACCCCCCCCCCCCTAACGGATAAGTGTAGTAAGGTAAATTGACTTATAGCCCTAAAGAAGAAGGCTCCGCTCCTTCTAACACTCCAGCGGCATTATGAGTATGAGTATGAGTATGAGTATGAGTAATTAAACAGGAGAAATGAGGGAGGAGTAGTCCTTCGGTTGAAAAGATCTAATACAATAATAAAGGTAAAATTTTTAGGCTAGGCCTAGTCTCTTTATTTACTGCATCTAAATTGAACAATTATAGCTATTAACAATAAGAAAGCAGAACTCGAGTGGTTGAGTGTCCCACTTTTAATGGGAAAGTCCTGGTTCAACTCCATGTGTTTTCAATTATAGCTACTATTTATTTATGTCCTAGCTTACCATCCCTACGGTGTTCTCCCTATACCCCCTCCTACTACTCCATTTTACAATACAATGTCATTTTGGGACTGCGTAAAGAAGAGGCAAAAATCCCCCTAATTATACTAGAATAAAGGAAAAGAAGGAGTCAAGAAGGGGTTATAGAAGGACGGAAACATAAGGGGCTAATTCAACCGGTGGATGAGGGCATCTTCTCCATCAGGCGTAGGACTATAAGGAGGGTTAAGCCTTCCCCCTGTACCTTCTCTCCGCAGGCTCTGAAAAAGGGGCTAAAATTAAACTTTAATCCCTAAATAATAATTAACTCTGGTAAATTTATTTAATATAAGACCGGCTCCGCACACACTTATTACTACTTTAAAAAATTAATCTTAATATTCGCATTATTTTTATTATTTAAATTAAAAGAAGCAAAGCAAGTTAAAGGATAAATAAACACAAAATAAATTTAAACTTACTAAATAATTTTTATTTTAATCTGAGCTACCCTTAAAAGTGTGAATAACAATATAGAGGGGGTTAAGTATACAGATGGTTCTGTAGTGGACCTGCAAAGTCTTTAAAGTTAGGGTTCGATTCCTTCTTAACTCTATTTTCAAATCTTCACCCCTACCAAGCATCGCTCCAATATTAAATAGTACAAAGTATAGGGCCAGGCCAGGGGCTAGGGGGTAAAGTCTAAAGTAAAGTATAAAAAAATATACTGGTGTAGAGATTGTTTGTGTGTAGTGTTAGCTAAGGTGGCGTAGAACTCAACTCCTTACTGGTTTAATATGAAGAATAAGGTTACCTCTTCCTACTTACAGCCGTATTAATTTAAAAAGTAAGAGCTTTTCGTTTTCGTATATCCTTTTTTCTCTTATTTCTTTGCCCGCAGCCTAACCTATTTACCTTCTTGCCTTTAGGTTCTTATTTCTCCCCCTCCTAGCTAATCAATCCCTGTCCTTCTCCCTACCCTCTACCCCCTTTCTACCCCTACCCCCATTTCTACCCCCCCCCCCCTCTACTCTTCCCCCCTTATAAAGGGGGGTAAATAAGGAGTAGAGAGGGTCGGGTGGGGGTAGTTTGGGGGAAAAGGGGGGGGGGTTTCTAGGAGGGGGGTTAGTTAGGGGGGGGGGGGGGGGGGGGAGGGAGAAGGCCCTGCTGGTATATTAAAGGAGTTAGTAGCAGCCGTAGGACTGATGGAGGGAGGCGGGGGATGCAGTCCAACCCTCCTACGTTCTCTTGTACCAATAGCTAGGAGCTTGGGGGAGTCGGTGGATAAGGGTCGGACTCCGGGGTTTAATTTAAAATTTAATTCTCTTAGTTCAATGGTTAGAACTGCATTCTTCTAAAGTGTTAATTTTGGTTCGAGTCCAAAAGAGAATAATAAAAACTAGATATCACTTTCTTTTCTTTTACTATCCCTATTTAAATAGGAGTATTAGGACTCTTTTTAACCATCTTTCCTAGCTCTCCTAAGGCCGTAGTCCTCCGATTAATTAAATTTACACTACTAGATCTGCCCTTTCCAATCACCCGGATCTAGAGCTACTTTAATACCGGCTACCTTGGTAAGCGCGCAGCACCCTCCCCTGTCCTTCTCTCGGCGTAGGAGTAACTCCTTATTAATTTATATCAAGGGCTTAGGAGGACCCGGTGAAACAGGGTACCTGCCCTTCTGCAGCATCGTCAAGGGTATCAGCAAGCTCCTATTAGGGGCTACAAGGTCGTAGGGGGTGGTAGCAGGTAGGGGATAAATAGTATAGACTTAACCTTCTTAAATTACAAAAATATTCTGGCTCCAGTATTAAATATATTAATTTTATTTTGATTATCTAGGAGTACTTATTAAGCTAGCCTGAGTAGTTGTACCTGTTTCTGGTGTTGTAGGTTTGGTGGTTTATTTGTTGCTTTAATTATTTATTATGTTGCTTTTAGAGGCTGAGGATTTATGTTTACGTTGAGGAGGAGTATTTTTAATTAACACTTACACTTAACACTTAACACTAACACTTAAGACTAACACTAAACACTAACACTTAAGACTAACACTTAACACTAACACTTAACACTAACATTTAACACTAACACTTAACAGTAACACTTAACACTAACACTAATATGGTGGAGTGCATCTCTCCATAACTCCTTAATATTATCTAATTGGACTTAGCAGGAGCGCAAGAGGGGCGGAGTAGCCTCGCTAGAGCTTGAAATAAGCAGGTGGTGGAGTCTGGAAATGTGGTAGTATTAGGAGTCCATCGGTAGGTGTAGGCAGGCGAACTAGTAAAATTTAGGCACAGCTGTGATATGAAAAATACTTTAATTTTATTTTAAGAGTTAAATAGTCGTAGTGTAAAGGTTCTGTTAGGATAAAGGTTTGTTTTATAATCGTATTCCTTAACTATATAGCCTTTATTGGTAATAGCAGTATGGATTTGTTAAGGTGAGATATTTCGGGCTTATGTCTCATTGGTTAAACTTTATTATCTTTTGTTTTATTTCATTTTGTTCTAGCTAAATTGAGGTTTTCTTCCTATACCTCCTCCTTCTGTTCTACTAACTCTAAGGGTGTAGGGCTAAGTAGTAAATATTTACATTCGATTTAATCTAAGATTGTCCTATTACAATACTATTTTTATTTTCGTTATATGTTAAAGTTTTTATATTTTATATGTTTATTTAATGCCTACTCTATATTATAGTCCAGGTGAAGGAGTTAAAGATAAAGATGCAGATACAGATATATTTAATTCCGTCCTTAAAGTAACTATTCCTTCTGTAGGGGGTAAAAGGTGCCAATAATAAGTATTCTTAAATTAAGGGGTAAAAAAATAATTAGTAGCTGGTATTGAACAGGGTGGAGGGAATTGGAAAAGTTATTCTAAAAATAATCAAGTCTAGAATTAAATCAAGTTAAATGGTTTAAATCATTATCTAATGAATCAATTACAAACAAAGGAGGAAATAATAGTTTAAAAGTACTGATCATAAGCGTGAGTTAGTTTCTGAGTGAAAATTATAACAATTTAATTAATACTAGTCCCATTGATATTAAAAAAGAATAATAAATTAGATTCGAACTAATAAACTATACTTAGGTAGTACATTGTTATACCCTTTTACTATAACTATTTGATTATTTAAAAAGTATAATTCTCTCTGTTAAGCCTTTTAACTAATTACCCTTTGCTGGAGGTTAAATTTATCCCACTACCCCTATCTTTTTCCCTAATAGCTAGAACAAGAACAAGAACAAGAACAAGAACAAGAACAAAAACAAGAACAAAAACAAGAACAAGAACAAGAACAAGAACAAGAACAAGAACAAGAACAAGAACAAGAACAAGAACAAGAACACAAAATTATTCCCCTTTGCTTTACTACTCTACAAGTCAAGGCTTTTACCAATTACTAAGATGCTACCTGCCAAAGTAACTCTTAGAGTCTTATAATAAATTCCATCCTTATGGGCGTAAGACAGTCTTCAAAGCGTAGCCACCTCTCCCCCTAATAGACTGACTCTCTCCCTGTGATCAGAATAGGTCTAGTATTACAAAGCGTAGCCTCCGAATGTAACCTTTCACTTTAATCCTTAGTCTCTACTAGTATTTCTATTTCATTAAACCGTAGCCTGTCCTCTCCTTTTTATCCTTAACTCTCTGGCGTACGGTGTAGCTATTAAGTAAAAAAGGGTTAAATTTTAAGTTTATGTGTTCAATACAATGGCAAGTAGTAGGGTAAATCATTAGCGTTCGTAAAATCTTTCTCCATTATAATTATAAATAGTAATAGTAATAGTAATAGTAATAGTAATAGTAATTTTAACCAAATCATCATTTTTTCTAGCACCCCCACAAATACCTAAAAATAAAATTCTTGTCTAATAAAGGATTCTAATGGTCCCTTGATCTTTTTTATTCTATGTTTTATCCTTAGAATAGCCTTAGCCTAACTTATATACAGAAAGACTAGGAAATGTTCTATGTATATTACTGAAGTTTACCTACCTTAAAGTAAGATCTGCTTAATTATTTCTCAACTTATAACAATCCTAATACAACTTTTACTACTAGTTTAATCACTCTACCTACTCCCCACAAATAAGACCCCACCATTGCACCCCTGTCGATGCTACCCCCTTGCCGAAGGAGACACCATCTCTCCTTATTACACCTTTTTAATTTATAACTTGGACTTAGCTGACCCCGAAGGTACAGGACCTGTAGGACCCGTAGGGCTGCTTCTCTCTATTTCTCCTTTTTAAAAGTACTTACTAGGTAAGAAGGGGAACGGGCGGGGTTTGGGATAAAAGAGGTGTTACAATTATTAAGGTAGCACTGCGCTCCTGCGGACTCTCTTCCTTTGCTTTTCCTTTTGATCTCGTTATGTAAAAAATGGGCAAGGGCGGCAAGGAATTTTAGTTTACCTATGCTCACTTTAAGCAACCAAAACAGAGGGGTTAGTCTTTTAGTCAATATAAAGGAGTTAAGGCTTACTTCTTAAAAAGTAGTTCCTACGGTTAGTCCTTAATAAAGAGTTAGTGGGGGGGGGGTTAAATATATTATAAGGTTTAAATTACTAGTTATACTCTAAATTCTGTCAGTTTAAGATATAATTGCTATGCAGTATTAAACTATAACAACTCAATCGACTCTAGGCTACCTGATACTAATGTAAATAAACTTAACTATTTTTTGTAAGTCTAGTCTTTTTATTTATGTTAAGGTCATTAACAGGGTAAACGACTAAGATTAAAGAAGCCAAGTAAATAATTATTAGTCTTATTTCAGAGAACATAGAAGTATCAATTAAAACAGGAGCAAATATTAAAAATAATAAAGATAGTAAACCAATAGTAATATATAAAGAATAAGTAGTTATAACACCTGTATCTAGTTTAGCAATATTATTACCTGTTTTAGTGAAAGTTTTAGTTAATCCATAAGGTCCTAAAAATTCTATAACTCCTCTATCTATTTCTTTAGATATAGTATAACCGATTCGTAATCCATTTGAGATAATATAGTGGTTATAAATAACATCAAAATAATATTTTCCATTTAAGAAACTATATACTTTTCTACCTAATTTATTGTCTGTAAGATTAATTAAAATTTCAGGTGTTTTGTGATACATAAAAATTGCTAATAATGCACCTGTAAAACTAAAAATAGCAGGCAATAATTTAATTATAGGATTAAGTGAGAATTCAGCTTCAATGATAGAGATATTATTAGGATGTATAAATAAAGAATTACCAAAGAAATCCGAACCAACTCCTACAAATAAATCCGAGAAAACATAACCAAAAAATATACTAAATAAAGCTAAAACTAATAAAGGTATTATTACAGCTAAATTTGATTCATGAGAATTTAAATAAGATTCTTTTTGTCCATTTGCTGTAGTTAAGAAAACTAAACTAATTAACCTAAAACTATAAAAAGCGGTAATACCAGCAGTAACTGATCCTAATATAAAGGCATATAGTCCACTAAAACTATAAACACCGTAAGCTAATTCTAAGATTAAATCTTTACTGTAAAACCCCGTTAAGAAGGGAGTAGCTAATAAACTAAGAGAACCCACTAACATTACTGAATAAGTAAAGGGTAAAAATTTAATTAAACCACCCATTCTTCTTACATCCTGTTGATCTGCAAAAGAGTGTATTACAGCTCCAGCCCCTAAAAACAATAGTGCTTTGTTTGAATAGGTAGGACCTTACGGTCTTTCCCCTCATAAGAACCGTACGTGCGACTTTCACCGCATACGGCTCAATCTTTATAAACAATATAATAATATATATATAATTTTAATTTTTAAATGATTTTAAATAATACTTATTTTCTAATAATATGTTTTTATCTAACATAGAGTTTAATTTTATATGGCCTATTTTTAATTCTTTCATAGCTAAGGTTGTACTATTAAATCTCTGGATTTCATTTAATTTAATATCTAATAGTACGATTGATTTTGATTTTTTTAATTTAGTTAGATCACTCATTGGGTTTCTTTTATAAACGGTTCCCTGAGATTTTAATCTTTTCCACTGTAATCTAGCACCTTCAGACATTTTTTGGATTGTTTCTAAAGTTCTTTTTTTACCGTAGTAATGATGCTTTTCTCCTAATTTACCGTTACTAATATTTTTCCGATGTTCCTCAGTTAAAATTTTACCTTTTTTGGCTAAACTCATTAAATTTTTAGACTGTAAAGTATGTTTATTGCCTTTTCAACTGTTAGAAAATTGGGATAAATTTAAAGTATTTTTACTATAAAAAGGACAATGAAATAAAATATCTAACCAATATTGTTCTCTATTAAGAAGAACTTCATTATTATCTATAACTTCAATAATTTGAAATCCAAAATTAGACCAAGAATATTTATTGACACAACTATAAAATTTAGGATGCTTATTATTTTTGTAAGATTTATAATGAGTATTAAATCTTCTTTTTAAATTCATAGCAGAACCTATATAACATTTAGAAGGATCCTCTAATAACCAGATTAAATATATACCTGAACCTAAATTAGTTAAAGCCTCATTAATTAATTCATAATTTTTATCTACATTAATAAATTTTAAATTAGGTTTAGCTAAAGGAAAATTAAAATTACAATGACAGTTTAAATCATTAAAATTTAAAGTAGAAAAATTATTTGTTCCTTTATTTTTTTTAAAATATAAATCATATATTTTATTTTTTCCTAATTTTTTATGTTTTTTTGTAGCCCATAACCAACATTTATTATGTATGTAATTTCTGATAAATCTTAAAAATTTATTATTAAAATTACGTTTTTGATTATATTTATTAATTAATTTTTTTAATCTATTTAATATTACCTCTATAGGTAGATTAGATTCAAATATATTATTACAATCTTTTTTAAAATCATTAATTGAAGCTATATAATATATATATATATACAATACTTTATAAAAACAATATCTAATTCAGCATTCTCACGAATTGGTTAAATTTAACCTATCCTTGGCATTACCCAAGGCTTTTGCTTGGTAGATTATCCTGCACCCGGACTGTAAAGTATAAAATACTTTCCAAAAATTTACTTTTGGTAATTTCAACAGTAGATAAAATATTACGGGCTTACCAACCTTCAACATTTTCACAATTTTTACAATAATTTTATTGTATGAGGGTAAGATTCTCTCTATTCTGCATTTATTCATTATTTGATGAACTTTTATAAAAAAACTTATAAAAATTGGTCCTTTATTTATCTTCTCCTGAATAAATATTTCATCTGACCTGTTAAGGTCTATAGAATAAAAATTTTCAATCACGTTATTGCAGTTTTGATAAGAGTTCACTCTCGTTAATCTTTCTCATCTTAAATATAGTTTAAATTCTGACCATATACACGTCCTTATATGACCCTTAAATATATTCTTTAAATCAGGACCGTATTTAAAATGAAAATGCCTATGTTGTCATACGAAGAAAGCGTGATTTACTGTATGCATTAAAGCCACATTATATTGACTAAGCCCAATAGCCATCATCATATCAATAAATATAAATACTTTCGTAAATATTTGGACTATATCTTCATCTTATTTGAGTATTAACTATTAAACCTTTGTCCTTCTTTCCTTGGCCTCAATTTCAGGTATCTTAAGCAGAGAGAGGCAGCACCTAGTGCAGGACGCCCAGGCAAAGCAAGCGCTAATAAAAATAAGAGCTTCACGTGTAGTCTCTGAGGAACCCACTAAAATTATAAATATTTATATAAATTAGTGGTTTTCTGCTGATTGTCCAATCTTTAAGATTTTCACTTTAAGTACTTAAAGCTCTAAGGAGTTTCCAGCATATAGTGAAGTTTTTTTAGAACATATGATGAAAATTATATTTTTTTGTTTTTTTTATTTTATTTTTTAAATTTAAATTTTATTATAATTATAGCGTACGCTGTATTTTTTATTGTTTTTTTGATTTCAACAACATTTTATAATTAATATTGTTTATAGTATAGTACAAAAAAAAAGGTTTCTCTTTATCCAGTTTATGTCTAATATAACCACTTTTTCTATTAACGAATCTCTCCATTATACGTATACCTTCAAATTCCATTATAAATCTAGAGGTATCCCAATCATAACAGTAAACTTTTTTTTTCCGAGCCCCATTATAGTTTAACTGACTTTCCTACATAAGATTTATTATTTATTTGATTTACCCATAAATAAATACCTTTTTTATTATAATATTTTTCTTTAATAAGTTTTCTATTACTAAAATTAAAATCACTATATTTATTTAAGTATTCTTTAGAAGATATAAAAATTTTATCTTTGGTTGATTTAAGATCTAAAGAAACCTTAGCTAATTTTAATCTTTTAGATTCAATAATATCCTCCCTTGCCACAATGGCCGCGCCCCAAGAGGTGTAAGTACGAATATGTCAAATTTTGTTAAATAATGATTCAGAGTATAGCGTAGCGTTTGTTTTTAGATATAAGGGCTTGCACAGAAAAAGAGAAGATTGAACTAAATATACCCTTTCTCAAAAATCTCCTTTTAATAGTGGAGTGTTGAAAAAAATAGTATCACTTAAGCTAATTCGCTCTCATACGAACAAGTAAGAGTTAAAATTAAAAAATAAAATTAAAAAAAATATATAAAACTATAAAAAATTTTTTGTTATTTGTTATATCCTAATTGAGAGATTGTACTAAAAGCAATTATTCGTTTTAGATCATTTGCTAATAAACCACAAGTTGCAGCAAAGAAGGCTGTACTCGACCCAATTAAAGTTATAATTAAAAGTACTGTGGGAGTATACTCTAATATAGGTGAACATCTTAATAGTAAATAGATACCAGCCGTTACAAGAGTAGCAGCATGTAGTAAGGCACTAACTGGAGTAGGAGCCTCCATACTTCCAGGTAACCAAGAGTGTAAAGGTATATTAGCACTTTTAGCTAAAGCACCCCCTAGTAATAATAAAGCAATTAAAGAAATAGCTGTTTCATTTACATAAGGCACTAAAGAGAATACGGAAGCATAATTTAAAGAACCAAATACTGCAAATAAAGCGAAAAATCCTATGCTCATTAACATATCACCTGTTCTATTCATAGTAAAGGCTAACATTGCGGCCTTATTAGCTTGTATTCTAGTAAAGTAATAATTAATCAGTAAATAGGATACAACTCCAATGGCTTCCCAACCTACAAACATTACGAAAAAATTTCCACCACAAATTAAAATTAACATACCACCAGTGAAAGCTGATAAATATGAGAAAAATCTTTGATTGTGAGGGTCTGCAGATAAGTAATCGATACTATATACGTGGATTAAAGTAGAACAATATAACACAGCTAATCCTAAAGAAACAGTCAGTTGATCAAAATAGAATTCCCAAGATACCAATAATAACTCAGAATCTAACCAAGAACCTAAGTTAATATTAACAGGACTATTTGAAATACCCACTTCATAAAAAGCAACAGTCATTAGTACAGAAGATAAAAATAAACAGGTACAAGTAATAATATGTGAGCCAGTCACACCTACTTTTCTACCCATGAAACCCGAAACAATTGATCCTAATAAAGGTAATATAATAATAGATAGATACATTAAGTTCTTAATGATATAGTTCCTCTTAAACGATAGTAAGCAACTAAAATACTTAAACCTATAACAGATTCTGCTCCAGCAATAGATATAATGTAAATACTAAAAGTTTGACCTACATTATCATCAAAACCGATAGAACTTATTAATACTAATAGCGTTACAGCTAATAACATAATTTCTATGGCTATAATCATAAGGATAATATTTTTTCTATTTAGTACAAAACCTAATATACCTATTAAAAATAAGAATAAAGAAAGATTCATAATTTTTGTTTTAATGTTCTTTTTAGTAACTTTTAATAATTGAGTTTTTATTTATAACTAAATTCGCCACCCTTTGCCCTTTACCATGGGAGACTTGTCCTGGAGTGCTAGACAGTAGTACTATTTTATAAGCATAATCCCACCTTTCTCCTTGCTCCTTTATTTATAGTTCTTATAAGGACTGGAGATTTAATAAGGCCCGAGGAGATGAACAGTAATTTGGCTTATTAACTTTAACCCCCTTGCCTATTTTATACCGAAGTAACTTTAAGGTCTGGATCCGCTGGAGTGTTTCCTTTAAAGGAGTTAATAGGTTCCGTTGGAGCAGCAGGGGGAAAATAATTGTAACAATACTAAATACACTAGTACTTCCTCGGCTGCAAGGGTAGATCTTAATTTGTGAGGCTAACTAAAGAGAAATGAGACTTTGGCTTTATTTGCTCTATTAACACTCGCCTTTTAATTTGTTTATCTTGCAGATGCTCCCGAAGGAGTTACACCTTTTTAATTGATTTTTGGCGTTAGATAGGACTACTACTTTTCCGGCGACAGTTGTGATGTTATAAGTTATAATAAAAAGAAATATCTACATTATTGGGGGGTTTGCTCCGTTTAATTAATACTTTTCCTAGTTACTCCCTTTTTAAGGTTTAATTTTAATTTAGAAGTCTGAAACTTACCACACTTTCTCGTCTTATTTTAAGAATTCCCTAAGAATTTGAGGTACATGTACATACTTTAAAATTTAACTTAGTATTTGAGGTACATATTTTAAGATTTAACTTAGTATTTGAGGTACATATTTTTAGGTATAATTTGGCCTTTTAACCTTCTTTCACACCAATAGATCTTGGACCCCACGGACTGTTTATCTCCTTATGGCTCCTTTTAATGAAATAGGGATTAGAGGTAACGAGGCACTGGACCACGGGACCCCTGGACCCCCTTTTCAGACTAACTCCTTTTATATTAAGGTATAAAGGGTAAAGGGTGGAGAGGGGTCGTAGGAGAGCCGCCTCTCCAGAGGTTATAAAGGATAATAGTTAGGAGTCGGTACTTAGGTTAAAAATAAGGTAAAAAATATAGTAAACTTTGTGGTTCTAGGATTAAGCCTCGGTTAGGTAGCCCTTAAAGAGTGCAGGGTCCAACGGTAGTGTTGCCCTAGTTTAAATTTATACAGTTACAATAGTAAAAGATAAATAGGTTTTGTTTAGATGCTTCGTACTCTGATCTTAGGCTTATGTTTTAATTATGCACCACCCCAGAAGTATACAGCTACAAATAAAAATAACCATACTACATCAACAAAGTGCCAATACAAGATACTTGCTTCAAATCCCTGGTGGTGTTCTTTAGTCAATTGGTAGTTGATTATTCTAATAAACCCTACTAAGATGAATAATGTTCCTATAATAACATGTAATCCATGAAGTCCAGTTGAGGCATAAAAGGCAGAACCGTATACACCGTCTGACATAGTAAACCCTGCTTCGGAGTATTCGAAATATTGTAGGGCCGTAAAGATACCAGCTAAAATGATTGTGATAAAGACTCCATCAATTGCAGCTTTTCTATTCCCAGCTATTAATGCATGGTGTCCATATGTTACAAAAGCACCACTGCTTAATAATAAGAAGGTATTTAGTAAAGGTATAGCAAAAGGATCTAACGGAGTTATCCCTAAAGGAGGCCAAGATCCTCCGATTTCGATAGCAGGTGATAAGCTAGAGTGGAAAAATGCCCAGAAAACCGATAAAAATGCAAATATCTCGCTAATAATAAATAGTATAACACCTAGCATTAAACCATTCTTCACTTCTTTAGTATGGTGACCTAAATAAGTTCCTTCTGTAATAACATCTCTAAACCATAATGTCATACCATAAGTAGTTAAAATGAAACCTAGAGCTAGTAATACACCTCCGTAATTAAACCCGTGAATGTAAAGAACTCCTGCTATTGCCATGTTCAGTAAAGAAAAACTTAATAGAATAGGCCAAGGAGAAGGATCCACTAAATGGAAAGGAAACAATTGAAATTTATTAATAGATACTTTCATTGTAAGTGTTGTGTTTTGTGTTTTTGAGTAATAATTCTAACTAAAAACTGATACTCTTCAAGTCCTACTTTGCCTTGCCTTGCCTTTAGAAAATAAGAATTAAAATTAATAATTAAAAGAATTAAAATTAAAATTAAGAATTAAAATTCCTACCCTACCTTGTTCTATTTAGTATTAGTCCTCTTTACTTTTTACTCTTAGTCCAATTAAATATAAGTCCTATTTAGTCTTAGTCCTCTTTACTTTTTACTCTTAGTCCAATTAATTATAATTCCAATTTAGTCTTAGTCCTCTTTAGTCTTAGTCCAATTAAGTATAAGTTCTATTTAGTCTTAGTCCAATTTAGTCTTAGTCCAATTTACTATAAGTTTTATTAAGTATAAGTCCTATTTACTATTAGTCCTTTTTAGTCTTAGTCCAATTAAGTATAAGTTCTATTTAGGTTATAACAAGGGGTTAGTAGCAGCCGTAGCAGCCGAAGCTGTAAGTCTCCTGCGCCTTTACTAAAGGAGTTAGTACTACCCGAAGGACCCGTAGGACCCGTCGAGGCGAAGCAACCCCTCTATGCGCACCACCGCTACCCTTTATTGTCTTAGCTTTTCCCTTGCCCCTAGCACCTTTATAAAAAAATATACTTAAAATATTAAACAGGGGGGGGGGTGGGGGATAAGTAGTCCATCTAAATCTCCTGCGTCCTTATGAAAGATTAAAAAGGGGAGGAATGTATAGTGGGGCCTCTCGGGAAGATAAGCAGGGCAAGGTATGGCATAGTAGTCATAAGCTAGGAGTTAATAGGGGAATAAAAAGTAGCAATGGCAAGATAGAAAAGTAACAAAATTCGTATGTCTTTAATATCTAAGTTCATATCCTTAACGCCTTCGAACTAAAATTAATAGTATCTCCTCCCTGTAGCAGCCTTACCTTTTGGGTTTACAGCTAGGGCTTAGTCCTAGTCCCCCTAACTCCGAGCCCCCCCTTTCTACCCCCTCTACTCTAATAAGAGGTAGAGAGGGTCGGGGGGGGGGGATATTAAGGAGTAACCGAAGGATCTCCCACTAGCTTTATAAAGGAAGAGGGGGAAGATTGGGGGGGGGGGTAAATAAAGGAGTTAGGGCAGGGGTGGGGCTGGGATTGTCTAAAATCGCTATCAATTGTTAAGGAAAGTCTAAAGTATAGAGGAATAAGTAAAGTTAAAGTTACTTAAGTTGTTTGTAGGTCCTTTGTATACAGTCCATCTATCCTTATTGGTCCTTTATATATATATAACTATTAAAAAGGGGGGGGTATAGAAGTGGGCTATAGAAAGGGGCTATAGAAGGGTAAAATTTTACTTTATTATTGCATAAGATAAAGAAATAAAACGGAAGTACTCTTTTTGAAGTCTCAGTCTCCGCAGGACCTTCTTCTTACCTTTTGTTCTCCTGTCCTTCGCTCCTTATCTCTACCCTGCGGCAATTAAAGATTGCCGGTGGAGAGTTAGAAGGAGTTACTCCTACGGCTCCTACGGTTTGAAAGAGGGAGGGGGAGGGGGAGCAGGTAGCCCTTTAATGTAAAGGGGGGTAGGACAGAAGTAGGCGAGGCAAAGGATGTAAGAGTGGATTTAAAAATTTTCCTTCCTAATACTCAGACCCTTTTATCTATGCTTCTGTAGTGTATATCTCCTATAGGGGAGCGGATAGAAGAGGTCTTTCCCGAATAAAGCCATCCTCGGACCTTCGGTCCTTCTAAGTCCTATTTATAAATTCAAAAGGAGTTAGAAGGAGCAATCCATCGGTCCTTCGATCCTTCGGTCCTTCGGAAAGGAGAAATAGATAGAAGGACAGGTGGGCTGGGGCTTAGTCCTAGCCCTAGCCGGCCTCTACCCCTTCTAAGTCCATCTTAAAAAATGCCGCAGGAGAGTTCCTTCGGTTAGTCCTTAAAAATGCCGTAGGAGAGTAAGGGGGGGGGTTAAATTTAATATATTATTATGTTTCATTGTTAGTTAGTCTAATTGCTCCTGATCCTATTTCTAATACAAATCCTATTGTAAGAACAATAAAGAAGATTAAAGCTATAGAGAATCCAAATGTAGATACTTGATATAAACTTACAGCTAAAGGGTATAAAAGGATTATTTCTAAATCAAATATTAAGAATAACATGGCGATTATGTAAAATTGTATTTGAAAGGTACTTCTAGTTTGTCCAGCTATAGCATTGAAGCCGCATTCGTAAGCAGATACCTTAGCTTCATCTGGTCTATGCACAGCTAATAAAATATTTAAGCCTAGTAAAATTAAAGCTAATAAAGGAACAAAAATAAAAAGAAAAAATAAATTATTCATTAAAAATAAAATAAAGATAAAGTTAGCAGTTGTGTACTGTTTAAGATTAAAGAAGTTTTTAATATAAAGAATAAAATAGATAAAGTTAAAGTAGAAATTAAAAAACTATGGCCGCAGGAGAAATTACTTAACGCGTTTGGATCTCTGTTCGTCCAGTTTCCTACCCCTCCTTTGACCCCTTTAGGTCCGCAGCTAGTAGAGGAAGTTAGCACCCCATCGCTCGAGTGATTTCTACCTTCTAGGCGTAGGAGCTGAAGGAACTCTCCACCGGCTAATTTTAAAGGAGCCGAAGGAGTCAGTCCTATATGTTGAGGGGAATCTGTAGGTAGGAGAAGTACTTTAATTATTTTTAAATAATAAGAAGCACTAACAACACTTACAACTATAGCTACAAAAGCGATAAAATAATATCCACTTTGTATAGCAGAAGATAAAACAAACTGTTTAGAAAAGAATCCAATTAGTGGGGGAATCCCCGCCATAGAGAATAAACAAATAGATAAACTTAAACTTAGTAAAGGATTTGAGAAAAATTGACCTTTTAGTTCTGAAATATATCTGATATCTTTAAATAAAATACCTGTTAACCCCACAGCCGCGATGTCGTGGTTAGTTTTGTATGGCGTGGTTAAGGGGTGAATTATATAACTTAAAGCTAAAATAATTAAAAATACATCTAAATTTGTGATTGAATATTGAATAATGTAAAAGATAAAAGAATCTATCGATTGTTCTGAGTTTATGGCTAAAGCTAATAATATAAATCCAATGTGTGATATGGTACTATATGCGAATAATCTTTTAATTCGAGTTTGTGCTAATCCTACTACTGTTCCAATTATTAAAGACAAGAATGAACTTATTAATAATAAATTTTTACCTACTGATACAAATGAGAAATAGGGGGAAGGTGTTAGTCCGGATTCTAGCTTCGCCTCGAGGGTTTTAAAAAGATCTAGGCTTACAGAATTTAAAGGTCCTATTACACCTATTTGAGTATGTAATTCTAATAACAAAATTAATATAGCTATCTTAGGCATGATGGTTAACCATATTGTAACTATTGTAGGTGTTTCATCATAGACATCTGGACTCCAATTATGTAAAGGAGCCGCTGCTATTTTGAATAAAAATCCTATAATTATTAAAATTAAACCTAAACTTAATCCTTGTATTATATTATTTACTTCTGACACTGAAATAAGCGAATAGATGGATTCAAATTGAGTTAAACCTGTAAAGGCATAAATTAATCCCGATCCTAATAAAATTAAACAAGAAGATAAGCCTCCCAATAAAAAGTATTTTAAACCTGCTCTAGTGGAAGATTCTGAATCTCTATATAATGTAGATAAGACATATAACCCAAAGGATTGTAATTCTATACTTAAATACATAGAAACTAAATCTGAACTAGAGACTAATAAACAGGAACCAAGAGTACTGAATAAAACGATTAAACAATAATCAGGACCTTCCTCTGCTTTGCTGTAGAAGCCTGCAGCCGTAGGACTTAGCCCATCTGCATCTTTTAAAAAGGAGTTCCTTCGTCTAGAAGGAGTACTAGAATTTAAAGGCCAAGCTATTAAAATTAAAGATCCTATTATGAATAAAAATACTTCTATAAATTGAGATATAACTGTTACTTGGAATAATCCACTATATATACCTATACCCGATCCAATTGACTGAATATTTAGAGTATTAAATGATAATACCCCAGCGTATAAGAAAATTAATGCAGAGATTCTTGTAAAATAAACTGGCGATAAATGATTATTTAGTGAAGGTAGGGCCTTAGCCACTATTAATGTTAGAATTGATATGAATATCATAGCTTCGCCTCTTTTATTTTCTTTTTCTGCTTGTGCTTCTCTACCCCTTTTCCTACGGCTCCTGCTAACTCTCTAACTCCTTTGTTCTCCCACCCCCCCCCCTTAACTCCTTTCCCCCCCCCCCCCCCCTAATTCTCCCCCCTCTACTCTACCCCCCCCCCCTACCTACTTATAGAAGTAGGGGGAAAGGGGGGAAATTAAGGAGTTAGGGAGGGGTAGGGGTAGTAGGGGTAGGAAAAAGGGGGGGGGTAGGGGTCGGAGTTCCTTCGTCTAGGGGTGGTGGAGGTGGGGGAGGGTTCGATGGAGGGAGAGGAGGAGGAGAGGTTAGGGATGGAGGGGAGGCGTTGGTTAACTACCGACATGTGCGAAGTAGGGGTGGAAGGGTGCGCACGGAAAGGGATAGAGATAGGTAAAGGGAAAGGGAAAGGGTTAGGCTAAGGAATAGGAAGAGGGTTAGGGATAGGGATATTTGGTTTTATCTATCAGAGAGATTATTCTATTGAAGTAGGGGTGGTAATTGGAAGAGAGGGTTAGGCACCTACGGCACCTTCGGCTCCTACGGCTCCTACGGCTCCTACGAGTCCTTCGGGTCCTTCGGCAAGTGGAGGTAGAAAGGGGCTAGAAAGGGGGTAGATAAGAGGTAGAAAGGGGGGGGGGGGTAGGGGCTAGAGAGTAACACCTTTTTAATTTATAACAATGCCGCAGGAGACTTAGAAGGGGTAGGTTATTACTCTTTTTAATTTATCCAAAGGACTTAGAAGGTGGGGTGCTAGGGAGGTACGGCAAGGGGGGTAGGGAGAGGTAGGCAGAAGTGTGCTAGCCAAAGGTGGTATAGGGGTAGTGAGATAAAGGCAGAAGTGTGCAAGCCCAAAGGTGGTATGGGGGTAGTGAGATAAAGGCAGAAGTGTGCAAGCCCAAAGGTGGTATGGGGGGGTAAGTCCTTACAAATGGCGCAGGAGAGTTCCTTCGGTTACTCTTTAATATCCCCCTAATACCCCCCCTCCTTCCTTTCCCCCCCTAACTCCTTAATAAGAAGTTAGGGGGGGGGGGGAAATAAAGGAAGAGGGGGCAGGGGGGGGGAGAGTAGAGTGGGTAGTATAAGGGGTATAAGGGGAAGAAAAAAAAAAAGGGGGGGGGGGAAGGGCTCGGAGTTAGGGTCGGAGTTCCTTCGTATAGGGGGGGTTAGGGGGGGGTTAGGGTTTAATTAAGGTCTGATTCTTTTAATTTCTATTTGTATTAGTATTTTATTTGTCATTGTTATTACTGTTCTTATTCTGAGTTTACTACTAATATTACTATTAAAAATTTAATTCTGTAAAATGGGGTTAAGGAATTTTTTTAGTACATTCTTTTAATAAGGGTTTATTAGTTTCTAAATAGAATGTGGTTTAATTAGCCTTCTAATAACTTCTTTAGTGTTGATTAGTGTAGATTAGTGTAGATTAGTGTAGATTAATAGCATCTTTTAAATAAGAACTTACTAATAGAGTAAACACAAAAGCTTGAATTAAAGAAACAGCTATTTCTAATCCTACTAAAGCTAAGAAGATAGAAAAAGGAATTAATGTTAGTACTGCTATTATAACACTACCTGAGAATAATTGGTATAAATAAGTAGATAATATTTTCAATAGTGTATGTCCTGCTGTGATATTAGCAAATAATCGTACACCTAATGAAACCGCTCTAGCTAAGTATGATACTAACTCAATTAAAACTAATAAAGGAACTAAAGCTAAAGGAGTACCCGCTGGTATAAAGAAGGAGAAAAAAGTTAAACCGTGTAGGTATAAAGCTAATAGAGTCACACCTATAAAAATAGTTACACTAAGGCCTAAAGATACCACTCCACTAGCAGTAACCGCGAAAGAATAAGGAACATTAGATATTAAATTTCCAAATAATATGAAAAAAAATAAAGAGTAAATAAAAGGTAAATATATTTCACTTCGAGCACCTATTTGTTCTCTTACCATAGAGCTAAGACTAGCAAAAGAAGACTCTAATGAAATAGACCAATTATTAGGGACTAATTTAGAATCATTATTACCATAAAAATGGAAGCCTAAAACTATAACTAATATAAAGGAAGCATATAGAGCTAAATTTGTAATTGTAAGGTTTAAATAACCTAAGATAGGGGCGCTTAATCCAATAAGGCTTGTAACTTCAAACTGACTTAATGGAGATAGTACTATTAATTCAAACATTAGTAAAATTTAAATTATAAATAGGCAAAATATATTCTATTGTTATAGGACTCCTACTATACATTATATTAAAATTAAGGTAAAATTAAGGTAAAATTAAGGTAAAATTAAGGTTAAGTTAAGTTTAATAGGGAAAGGCAGTAGAGAGCCTAATAGGACTAGCCTCGCACTCTGGATTACGCACTACGCAGGAAGTGCTTTATTTTTTAATTATTTTAAATGATTTTTAATTATTATTTATTATTTTTTTTCGAAGGACAGAAGGAGCCGCAGGAGCTTTTTATTGTCTTCTTTTATTTTTAATTTTTTCTTTTTAGTTTAATTATAATTCTACCCCTTGCCGAAGGAGCCCCCCCCCCCCACCCTCTCTAAGTCTCTAACTCTCTAACTCTCTAAATAACTCTCTAACTCTCTAACTCTCTAACTATCTAAGTCTCTAATTATCTAACTCTCTAACTATCTAAGTCTCTAACTCTCTAACTATCTAAGGCTCTAACTCTCTAACTCTCTAACTATCTAACTCTATAAATATCTAACTCTCTAACTATCTAACTATATAACTATCTAAGGCTCAAACTCTCTAACTCTCTAACTCTCTAACTCTCCACTGGCATTTGTGACCCCCCACCCCCCTCCTGTACAGACTAGGAGCATCGCAACTCCTGATCAGGCAAGGGTCAGCAGAAAGCGGGGCTAGCCCTAGTTTCGTATCCCACCTTGTGGTGCTAGGAAGGGGAGGAGGCGCTTCGCAACTCCTGAACAAGGTAGGCTTAACTCCTGAACAGGGTAGGAAAACCCTTTCTCCGTAGGACAGCCAAGGACAGCCAAGGACAGCCAAGGACAGCCAAGGACAACCAAGGACAGCCAAGGACAGCCAAGGACAGCCAAGGCCACCCAAAGACTAAGAACAAATCGGTAAATTTTGTTAGGCAAAGGTGTAAAGAATTAAAATTTAAGGCTTGGCTTTAAACGGGTTGCAGCTCTACGAATCCCTCACACTCCTGCATAGCAGTCCTTCTCTTTCTCCCTTTTCTTCGGTTGCTGCTTTACCTTTTTGTCTAGCCTGTACAGGGCGCAAACACTGAAAAAGAGTACCTTCATTAGCTAGTTAAAGTATAATAAAAGTCGCTCAATCTCCCTATATACAGGAAAGGAAAGGAAAGGTAGAGCCTAGGTATGTCGCTTCTTCAATAAAATAAAGGAAAGGTCAGGATGGTGGTGGGTACGAGTCTCTAGGGAAAACGGCAAAAGTAAGTAAAATAATACCCCTTCTAGCTTCGCAAGTAGGAGCCGTAGGACAGCTTCTTCCCCTATCGGATCAAGTAGGAGCGTTGCAATCCTTCGGTTAAATATAAATAAAAGGGGTTGGTCCGCAAGCCTCCAGCCTGTACAGGAGAAGGTAGAAGGAAGGGTTGGCGCTAGCTTCGCAAGCAGGGGTGCTCCGCAATGGACAGTCCTCCGTAGGCGCTTCGCAAGGACAGGGGATAGTGGTTATAACTAAAGTATTGTCTCTCGTTTATTTATAAATCTAAAGTATTAGTATCTAACTCAAATATTAAAGACTTAATAGGTAGATTTTACAGATTGGTTTAAGGCACAAACCGGTAGGAGTTCAGCCAGATAATGAGATACACTATCGGTGATACAAGATATCAAACTAAGAGATTCGAACCCTTAATTATTTGATTTCGTTAACATTTTCTCTTCCTCTCTCTCTCCGTAGGCGCTTCGCAAGTAGGAGCCGAAGGACTATCCTCCGGATAGTAGGCGCATCGCAAGTAGGAGCTTCGCAAGTAGGAGGTTCGCATCCCCCGTCCTGTTCTACCCCCTCTTCCTCTCCCCCCTCCCCTATCTACCCCTTCCCCCCGACCCCCTCTACCCCTTATTAGGGTAGAGGGGGTAGAAAGAGGGGGGGGGGCAAGGAAGAGGGGGAAGGGAGGCGGTCCGCAAAGCCCTGTCCAGCTACGCAGGGTTAGCTACGCAAGGAGGGAACGCGAAGCCCTGCAGAAGGTGATTTATATAATTTTTAAAACAATCGTTTGGCTTCTAGTTTCTTTATAAATTAGTACTGCTAAACTAAATATTTTACAATATGTTACATTTGCAGCCTATCTAGAAATGTTCTATTTCTTAATTAATGATATTACATCTCAATTATACAAGGCCTACTTCGGAAGGACTCAAATAAGCTGCTTCTGCAAAGCACTACTGACCCTTGTAATTAAAATAAATCATCATTTTTAAAGTATCTAGGGGTTAGATTCTTGCTTTATAGACATTCAGCACTTATCTATTATGTTTGTGGCTACCCAACTATGCGTTCCTATTTTGTGACCTTTTATTCTAACCTTGCTTAAAGGTATTAAATTAAAGAACTTTTAGCTTAAAGTCCAAAAGGATTTTACCCACTTATTTTTAAAGATAAAGATAGGGGTCTTAAACAAAATAGTACCAACAATTGGTACACTAGAGAAACACAGCCTATTGATCCTTTCGTACTAGAAGGTCTGCCCCTTTTTACTAATTATCCCTCCAGAAGATAGGGACCATACTGACTCCTTTTTTGAGTGTTACAGCAGCTCCAATATAAAAAATAAAAAGATACTGCTTCTAGTAATTTATAACTAGTTCGGACTATATCTTATCTTAAAAATAAATTAAGATGGAAACATATAGTCTCTGAGGAACCTACTAAGTTATACCTGTTAGTTTCCTGCTGATTGTCCATTAAACTATCTTTAAGATTTTTACTACCAAAAAATAAATAATTAGATTAGTACTTAAAGCTTTAGGAGTTTCCAGCATATAGTTTCCTTACGACGCGAGTAGTGGTATTTCTTCTTTATTACTTCCTGTATCCAGCGCACAGGGGTCCTTTCTACGAATGGTAGGAATGGTGTAGTAAGGCTAGGCTACTTACTGCTTATTATTTACTACTTACTACGTAGAGAGAAGGCTACGCAACCGTAGGTAGTAGGAGGGGGTTAGTTAAATAAATATATTTTTGCCCATCACAAGTCCTAGTTATGTAGCTTGTAGTTACTGAATAAATATTCCTTTCCCCTAAAGAGGTGAGGCGCATTATATCTTCTTAATCTTTGAAAGTTACTTTTACTCATCTGGTATTTATCTTGACACGCTTTTACTGAAAGAATAAATTCTACAAAATCAGCAATAGTATAATTAGCATCAGATCCCAAATACTTGTAGACATATACACCGTTGCTTCTTTGGTCATTCCCTTTAGTTAATCCACTTTGTTTTGAGGCGGCTTTTAAAACCATAGGTTTTCAATTAATAAGTTTTTCTCCTACTAATCTTTCACTAGTAAAAACAAATCTGTCTTTATAAAGTGCACCTGTTTTAAGTAAAGGAGAAAGATCAAAATTACTTATAGGTATGATTACGTTAGGTTGTTCTATGCTTGAAATACCATCTCTAGCTAGTTTTTTAATACCCTTGTGTTCTTTTTCTGAATCAGGTAAAATTTTCCTATCTACTACTTCGTATGAAAAGATAGAAGTACTCATTTGTTGTCTGACGGCTTCAGGCATAGGTAAACCTTCGTTAGATCCTACCTTTAGGCTTCTATTGTAAGTGGGGTAAAGCATCATCCAAAGTTGTTCTTGATATAAAAGCATTTCTATATTCATTCCTACATTAAATTGTTCAACAATAACTAATGAGAATCTCTCATAACCGTATTTAAGCAAGTCCTTAGCTAAATCCTTGCTAATGTTTTTATGAGTATTTAATAACCTAGAGGGCATTAGGTAATTACTTAGTCTTGCATTTCTGCCAAAAAATACTTGAGCTGATCCTAAATAGAAGTATCCTGTTTTATGGCAGTACCAAATATAAATACCTCCTTTTCCTCTAAGATCATGTTTAGCCTTTTTAATTCCTTCAGGGCTCATTCTGTATGTAATTGCAAACAATTTATCGTCTAATAGGATATTGTGTTGAGAGGCTAAATTGCTAATTCTATCCAATAATTTATCTAACGTAATAGGGAACTTAATAAATCTTGAAATAGGAGCTACAAAGTCCTTAATTTCAAAATCATAATGATTTTTTATAAATTTTGTTATTGCCATTGTTGTTATTTTTTTTTTAATATTTATTCTTAAGATTTTATTGTATTTTTGTACTTTTAAAGGTACGGGTGGAATTTAATTAATTTTAGCCCTTGACCCAGGCCGGGCCCAAGGGGTAGTTTAGTAGTTCACGTCGTATTAACAATTATGTTATCACTTAGTAATTTATCCTAAGTATCTTACTCTCTCAAGTAAGTTCAGACTATGTCATCAACCATAATTTTGTTTTTATTATGATTGCCGGAAGTTCGTGTCAGGTTTATTGTTAGTGTTACTCACCTATTAGTCGTTGAACCTTCATGACCTTTATAATCAAAAGATATTACCTTTAACTATTTCACTAAGTCACGCTCGGCTGCAAATTGACTTTACTTTCTGTTAAAGTGTTCCTTGCAATTTCTCCGGTTTTTCCTCTATTTAACCCCTGCTAACAAAAATGAGCCTGCGTATCCTACGGCAGCGCTTCGCACCTTCGCACCTTCGCACCTTCGCTCCTTCGCAGCTTCGCAGCTTCTAGCTTCGCAACTCCTGTACAGGGTAGGAGCGATGCTAGGGTAATTTTTTTAAACCTCTACCGTCACAGGTTGGGGCTCCGCGCTCCTTGCGAAGCTAGGCATCCGCTAGGCATCCGCTAGGCATCCGCTAGGCATCCGCTAGGCATCCGCTAGGCATCCGCTAGGCATCCGCTAGGCACCCGCAAGGCTCCGCAGGCAAGGGGTTTAATTAAATAGATAAGGGGCTTTTTAAAAATTAAAAAGTAAAAGTATTTTATAAACCTATTCTATATTTCATAGAATCATGGAAATATTGACTGACAATATTTCTTAATAAAGTTAAATTTTTTGCTCCTATGGTTAAGACCCATTGGTTATTTCGATCATGTAGTACTCCAGTATATATATTAAACTTATCATTAATAGCTAAGGCTAATCTTTCAACCTCTTCTTTTTTATAACTGTTAGTATAGATTCTCACTCTGTTTCTACCTTTATCATAATTACCATCCGTCATAATTAAATAAGCTAAAACGATAGGATCCATAAGTTCAATAATATTTGCAGGTACTATTTTTACATATTTATTTAAATCTACGTTGTAACTATAAAACATGCTATAGTATGGTACAAATAAAGGCAAGCTTTTAGTTTTTAATCTATAATTAGTATAAGTTTTAGTTTTACCTTTAATTTCTAAGGTTTTAACTGGATTACTCATAAATTCTTTGAATAAATCCCCTAAGTATAAAGCAAATAACTCATACTTTTGACCAAAGCTAATTTCAAATCTAACATTTGAAGTGGGTGATGATCTATATAAACTACCGTCTCCAAGCATAACTCCTATAAAAACCGATTTAAGTTCTATAGGTAAAAGGGCTACCAGTGTGGCAATTTCATCAGTATTCATATTCATAGTACTGGTATTATTTAAATTTATTTTTGTTGTTTTCATACTTTTATTAACTATCTTAATTTTAGAGTTTTAACCCAACTCACGTACCCTTTTAATCGGCGAACAGCCGAACCCTTCCAAGCTTCTTCCCCCGGAGGATAGGATGAGTCGACCAAATATGTTATAGATTAGGCTCTTTATCCTAATTTTCCATTTTTCACAAAATGGTTCAGACTATGTCATCAACTATTATTATTTGAATTTAAGAATTAGTAATAGGTAATTTATATGCCATAGATGCAAGTATGTGTGGTTTAATTAAATTATGTAATATTAAAACATCATCTTTAGAAAACTTAATAATCCAGTAAATTGTTTTATGTAATTTAACTTGTTTTAAAACCTAATTTTTCATTTAACTCTTTACTTCAAATTAAATTTTCGTTTTCATTATAACTTTGAGTATGAAGAATCATTGTTTTTCTATCTTTTTGTAATTAACCATCAGCCATAAGCCAGTAAGCTAATCCTTTATCCGTTAATTGATTTAAGATTAAACCTTCCTGTATAGTTTTGATGACTTTATCTGTCTTACCCTCTATATAAAACAAATTCTCCGAAGGTCCGCAGCTCCGCATGTCCGCAGCTCCGCAGCTCCGCAGCTCCGCAGGAGAGATTATCAAAGGAATAATGTGAAAATGTCTTAAACCATAAGCTTTTAGTTAAACCTTTTCTTTCTCCATGTAATTCTATTCGTTTAGCCGGTTCTACCATAAAACAATAAGACTTCAAAAGAGAAAATAACAGATTTAAAAATTCTTCTTGAGCATACCCTTGTTCAAATTTAATTAAAGAATGGATGCTTTTTTTTTTTTGTACATACAAGCATCACTAAGTATCATACCTATTGCTATTTCTTTTAGTTATTACGATATAGGAGGCAAATTTTGTTTCCAATCCTGCCAATATTTTTAATTGAGATGATAACCATCTTTAGAGTTCCGAATTTATTTTTGCCCTTGCCCCCTCTAACTCTACCCCCCCCAGACCCCCTCTACTTATTATAAGAGTAGAGGGGGTAGATTGGGGGGGACAAGGAGTAACCCTAACTCCTAGCCCTAACTACATAAATGCCGCAGGAGAGTAAGAGGGGGGGGGGTGTAAAGGGGTAGAGCTGGTGCGCGGAGCGCGGAGCGCGGACCCGTCCATCCCTTTAGTTCGGAGAAAGAAGTGGATAAAATTAAACTCTGTTTCATGATTATATACTATTTCTAATTCCTTTTCTGATTTTATGTTAGCCCTCCCTTCGCAGCTTCGCACCTTCGCACCTTCGCACCTTCGCTCCTACGCACCTTCGCAGACAGGGGCCCCTGGTTAGGGGCGATGCTCACCTGGCTTATAAATACATAAGAACGATTAGCTAGTTCAGGACTAATTGGAGTTGGAGTAGGAATCGGAATAGTTTACTCAACTTAACTTAAAGAATGGATTGAATATAAAAATTACCCACTTCTGCATGTATAAAGAAGGATGCGCGTATCGCTTCAAGAATTTAGTTGTCGGGCGCTCGTGCCAAGATTATTGTTGATATTACTCACTTGTTAGTCGTTGAACGTTCTGATATCCCAATATAATTGTATATCGATACCAGCTTCGCTGCAAATTGTCTTAAATTTATATTAAGAGGTCCTTGCAATTCACCCAATTTATACTCGACTATCGATTCATCGCATTATGTATTAGTCTTTAGTCTTTTGTTTTTAATTAATAAACTAATACTCTTAACCTTTCAGTGAAGTTTAGATCATATCTTCACCCAGTTCCAAGAGTAGTTGGTAAAGCTCTGGGTGTTGGCGTGTGATCGTTGAGGGATTAAAAATTCTACAATTGCTTAAATCTAAAATTATAAACTTCCCTGCTGATTACCCAATCTTTCAAATTTGACTTTTTGTTTTTTATTGAAAGCTCTAAGGGAGTTCCAGCATATAGCCAACTTCTAAATTAATATTTCTATTAAGATCCCCCGATGTCCAATATTTCTATAATTTCCCCGTTATCACTTACTATTTCGGACGGATCTTGTTTTATTTTTATTTCTTCCGCAGCTCCGCAGCTCCGCAGGCATAGACATTTATTTTATATAACATAGAATCATGCATGTGAGAGATTAAAGAAGGTTTAAATTCTTCAAAATCGTCTTTTTTAATGTAAATTCTTTCATATAATGCATCATTGGGACCTTTTTTATTATGAATAGTAGTTTCTAAATTAAAATTCTTTCTAATAGCTTCTCTAAGGATATTTACTTCTTCCTTATTATAACTATCAGTGCACAAAGTAACACCACCTCTATTTACTCGTTGACCATCATCCATTATCCAAAAAGCTAAACTTCTAGGTGTTAAATGATCTGCAATATTAGTAGGTACTACTTTTTTACCTTCTTCATTTAAAAATAATTCTGCCATAGGTTTTAGTTCTTCAAGTGATTGAGTCCTAAAATATAAAGACTTATTTATGCTTTGATATCTTGGATCTCCTCTTAAATATTCTTTTAAATTTACCTCCCCCCCTGCCAGCGGAGCCCTGCTCCCTACCGAGCAGGTTGGGGCTCCGCAGGCAAGGGTTAAAGGTAGTCCTCCTTCTTTAATTAATTTATGTAAAAAATGAATATAATCTATTTTTTTAGAAGATTGTTCAAAAGAAATAAAAGCTTTATTTAAACCAGTTCTTCCAATATGGGCATCTCCTAATAAAGTTCCAATTAGCATATCTATAGTTGCTTTGTTCATATGTCATATAGTTTTATTTTTGTGGCTCTAAGTTTTTTTTATAAAAGAGCAGTCTCTGCAAAATAAATTGCTTTTAGAAATATATTAAAATATTTATAATATTAATGAGACTTTGAGGGTATCTTATTTATTAAATAAATTCAAAAATAGTGCCCCGCTGCGTAGCAGCGTAGCAGCGTAGCAGTTTTTTATTTATTACTAAAATAGAAAATTTGTTATATTGTAATTCTGTTATGTGTTATTAAATTATGTATGTGCATAATTAGCTTAACACACTTTTCAATTTGTCAAAAGGTGCCAAACAGCCGAGACAATGTGTACTCTCGTCGGCTATCAGCCTGTTATCCCTAGCGTAACTTTTATCAATTGATCCCCGTCTATCCCATTTTATAGCGAGGGGTCACTATGCCCTACTTACGTATCTGTGCGACTTTTGGGTCTTTCAGTTAAGCATGCTTACCGCCATTGAACTCTGCGCAACCCTTCACTGGTTGATTGATCTCCATTCAATTTCTAGCTATGCCTTTATAAAAATTTTAATGTGTTATTGTTTTTTTTTGCCAAACTCTTGACCCATCTATTTCCTTTTTAACGAAAGTAAACAACAGAAAGGGATCACTAACTTAATGTGAGATAAAAACAAAATAAATTTTAGCTTAGTATCTAACGTAAGTAGCCTTAAGAGAAAGTTTTGGTTTATTTAATGTAGGAGTCCTATTCTACCCATGCCCCTTGACCTTAGCTTTTGCTCATACTGATAAAAAGGTTAGGGAAGGTTGGTAGATAAAATAGGATAAGTTATTTGTTTTAAAAACAGAGCCTAACCTTTCCTTCCTTTCCTCCTAACCAAATGTTTTAATTTTAGCGTAGGAGGGTCTGTAGGCAGGATTGGGCAGGATGCCAATAGCTAAAGAAAAGAAAAATAAATTAACTTTACTTTATTTAGTGTATTTCCTTTCGGAGAAAAATATTTGGATGTACTTTGCTACTCTATTAAAGACGACCGCCCCAGTCAAACTGCCAATTAGTCAACTCTCCCTTTTCTTTTTAATTTTAAGGTAAACATAAACCCAATCTCTATTTTAAGGTTTCCAGTATTTGTCTATCGACTTCCCTATTTACTATTAATTGAGACTGTTCTAGATTCATGTGATAACTAACTACAGTAAAGCTGCATCAAATTACTCCCTCTGTTTTGAAAAACACACTTTATTTTGAACCTTTTGCCCGGCCTTTGGCTGGACAGGCTAGGATATAAATAAGGAGTGTGTCCTACGGGCCTACAGCCCTTCTAAGTCCTATAAAAAGGAGTAAAACAAAGAAATGTTATCGTAATGACTCTTTATTCACTACTTCCAATTTTCACAAATTGGTTCAGACTATGTCATCAATCGCTAATGAACGATTGCCGGATGTTCGTGTCAGGCTTATTGTTAGTGATACTCACCTATTAGTCGTTGAACCTTCGTTACTATTTGTACTCTTGCCTGTGTCCAGCCTAAGGAAGGGGGCCGAAGGCAAAGGGTTAAAATACATCACTAAATAACGCTCGGCTGCAAGTTTACTACTAAATTAACAATTATAGTTCTTCTTGCAATTTATCCAGTTTATTAAAAACAGACCCCATTTAGCTAGGGTCTGTTGAGGCCCCGTTAAGTATTACTACTTTAACATCCTCTAAGAACTGTACGTGCGACTTTCATCGCATACAGCTCAAGCCTTAAGTTATAAGTCTAATTTATTGTCTTTTTTTTCTAGATTTGTTAATATCGTCTCTACCTGAATTCATTTTCCCTGAAAGATTGTACATTTCTTAAAAACCTGACTCAGTTAAATGGTATTTTTCTTTTTTAAATCAGGTTTCAATTAAAAAGGACTTTTTTGTTTTGTTTTTTTTTGCCGAAGGACCCGTAGGAGCCGTAGGACCTGAAGGACCCGTAGGAGCCGTAGGAGCCGTAGGAGCCGTAGGAGCCGTAGGAGCCGTAGGAGCCGTAGGAGCCGTAGGACACCCACCTTTATACATTTATACATTTATACATTTATACATTTATACATTTATACATTTATACATTTATACATACCCTAATGAGAGGGGCTTCTTATTAATCAGAATCAGAGCAAAATTATCTTTATCTTTATCTTTATAAAACTTAACACCAATTCAAAGTGGGCATCCTTTCAGATTAGTTAAATTTAACCTATCCTTATTATTACAATAAGGCTTTAGCTTTTTTGAATTTCCTCTACCCACTAGTGGTTATTCTCCTTCACAGATATGGTATAAGAACCTCCAATTAACTTTATTTGTTATTGGTCACTATTGGGCTTACCTAGTTTTTACAATTACACTTTAATGATACCCTTAGGACTCCACTATGTATAAATATTTTTATTTGATCCATTAAGAGAAACACGGGAAAGTTTTTCTACTTTAAATATTAATACTTTAAACATGAATTCACATTACATTGTCCTTAGGTATCTAGCTCTCATATAAATAAATTTTATTTAAAAAATATGAACAGGCTTCATGCTTGTATTTTACAATTAACGCATGCTGTTTGAGCTCAAATAATGGATTATTAGGTGGGTTTCCGCCACATTGTAAATGTAAACTTATCTAGTCGCAATTTAATCTCCAGGTTATATTTAAGTTTCCCGTCCCCCTGGAGGCAACGCGCATCTGCACGCGTAATTCAATTTCACTGAGCAAGTTGTAGAGACAGTGAGGCCATCGTTACATTATTGATACCGGACCACATTTAACACGGCTGTTCAAATTTATCATACAATTTAATATCACTTTCAAAACTTCACTTTTTTTAGTCCTACTATCCGGAGGAACCTAGCCTGAACAGGACGGAGAAAAACTATTTTCTATTTAGATTCATACCTGATTTTATTTCTATTATTTGGTTGTACACTGTTTTAGAAGTTAGATGTTCTTTAGTTTTTAAGATGTCACATACTTTACAAAAATCTATAAAATCCAACCTTTTCATACCTAATAAAGGGTGTTTATTAAAAAAAGGTATAATTATATTGTTAATAACAGAGAATTTAGATATTTGCAGTTGAGCACTTTTATCAGTTAGACTTAATTTTTTTTCAGATAAATCTTCCTTAAAATAAGTAGAAATTCCTTGTAAAACTTCTAAGTCTCTAATATGTAAATGTATACTAAATCTTGCAAATAGTTCCTGTTTTGCAATATTAGAATTTCTAGGCAAAATATGAAAAGAACCTTCACCGCTAGTAAAACCTGCTATCCAAAAAGGATTAGGTATACCATTAAACTTATATTCTAACTTATTAACTTCAGGAACATTCGGAAAAGCTTCCTTAACCTTAACAGGTAATCCTAAATTTAAATTACTTTTTAGACTTACTATTTCTAATAAACCTATTTCTGTTAAATGATTACCTTGCTTAATAATTTCAAAACATTGTTTAAATACCAAGTAATCTGAAAGTTTGTTTGTTAGTAAAGGGTATTTATCAAAATGATTTATGATAACAGGAATTTCTTTGATAGAATCTACTGCATACGTAACCGCTTTTTCTCCACTTTTGCTTATATTTCCTACACAAAATTTATTTTTTATAGAATCTAGTAAGGCTAGATCTTTGATGTGTAAAGTAATAGACAAAACTGGTCTAACTCTCCATTTAGTTTTTAATTTAGCATTATGTTGTATTTTAATAGAAAAACAACTTTCAGCATCTGCAAAACCAGTTAAAAACCAAGGATTTATTTCAGCTTCAGCTTTTGTATTTAAAGTAGAAAAAGTTCTATTATTAAATTGGTTAGAAGGGATTTTGAATTGATAGTTTCTTTCGAAACCCATTAGAGTACACCTTAATTTTGGATAAAATCCAAAATAACTACCATCTACTCGTTGCTCTTTTACAGAAATTACTTTTGGCTGTGGGCTTTGAATTTCTGACTTAGATCCGCGATAACCCATTTCGTTTTCACTCATCTCTTGACTTGTTACCATACCCAGGTAATTATTCTGGCCACTTATAGCCTTTCGACTATAGCTTGGTATCAAGAGCTTTAGGGCTTCCCCGGAGTTTGATAGTTGGGCCCACAATAGTGTTTTCCCAGAACACTTAGCTGGCCAATTTATTTTGCTACCTTAGGCATTTAATCTATATATTTCTATACGGTTTGGACTATATCATCAAATATTAATATATTTGCTCAATTATTTAGTCTCTGAGGGCTATTTTTTGTTTTAATACGTATATACAAACTATACTTTTTTAGTTATTATTATTGAGTATTAGGTAAATTTATCGCCAATAAAATATTCCCTGCTGATTGTCCATTGTAATATCTTTAAGATTGTCACTTTATCAGTACTTAAAGCTTTAGGGTGTTCCAGCATATCATTGAGTTTAAATTTGAGGACCCTAAAGGTTTTTTTATCAAATCCTCATAGTTAAGACCGCTATTAACCAGATTTTCAATTAGTCACAGTTCCCTATGACCTCTCTTATATTAATGGCATCGGGCAAATTTCACACAGTATACTATCATATTAATGATTGCACTGTGTTGTGTTTTTAGTAAACAGTCGGGGCCTCCGATTCTGTGCCACCGCCTTATGTTTAATGAATTAAAAAAATAATAAAAAAAAACAATATGCGGTACCTCTTTTCGTCAAACTTATGCTCAGCTCTCAAATTTATCATGCAATTAAAAGGCTTAAAATTTTCTATTTTGATTCATATTTGACTTGATGTCTAAAATAGCTTTTATTCCAAGTGGAGTTAAATGTTCTTTATTTTCTATTAATTTACATACTTTTTTAAAGTCTTCAAAATCTAAGCTTTTTACACCCTCTATAGGGTATTTGTCGAAAAATGGTATTATTTTGTCTTTTATATCAGTAAATTTTGCTATTTGAAGATGTACACTTTTGTCTGATGAAATACTTACTTTTTTATCATTAGAAATTAGGTTTTCTCTATTATTAAAATAATTAGCTAGACCTTTAAGTACATCTAAGTCTCTTATGTGTAAATGGAATGAATATAATAATGAAACTCTATGACCTATATTAGTATTAAGCTTTCTTAACCTAATTTGAAAAGATCCATCACCACTAGTAAAACCAGCGATCCAATAAGGGTCAGGTATACCTTTAAATTTATATTCTAGACTATTTACTGGAGAGGCTTGTTTAACTTTTGCCTTTGCTCTTAATAAACCAAAAGCAAGGGTTGAAGGAAAGTTTTTAGTTAAATTTTCTCGCATAGCGGTAGAAATTCCTCAATTAAGAGAAGTTTTTAAAGAAACTATTTTTAATAAACCTTCTACAGTTAAATGTTCTCCATTCTTTATCATAGAAAAGCATTGTTTAAATAATAAAAAATCAGAAACCTTAGCTGTTACAAGTGGATAATTATCAAAATGATTAACTATTTCTTGTAACTCTTTAAATGATTCAACAACATATTGAACACAATTTTCTCCACTTTTTCTTATTTTTCCAAGATTAAGTGTCTTTTTAATATCTTCTAATATTATAAGATCTTTTTTATGTAATTTAATTATAAAAACAGGTGATACTCTCCACTTAGTTTTTAATTTAGCATCAGGTCGAATTCCAATTGAAAAACAACCCTCTGCATCTGTAAATCCAGTAATAAACCAGGGATTTAAAATATTACTTCTACTAGAAAAAGTTCTCACCCTTGGCTTACCATAAGGTGAGGGTAGCCATGTTTTAATTTGTTTAGAAAGGATTTTGATATGATAACGACTTTCGCCGCCCGTTAGAGTACACCTTAACCTTGGATAAAATCCAAAATAACTACCGTCTACTCGTTGCTCTTTTACAGATATTTCAATTGGCTGTGGGTTATGAAATTCTGATTTAGATCCGCGATAACCCATTTCAGTTTCCATCATCATATAGCTTGTTACCTTACCCAGGTAATTATTCTGGCCACTTATAGTCTTTCGACTATAGCTTGGTACTATATGCTTTAGGGTGTCCCCGGAGTTTGATAGTTTAACCCACTTCTTGTGTTTTCCTATTACACAATGCAGGTGAATTTGCCGAGTTCCTTAACAACTTTTAGCTCTACGCCTTAGTATTCTCTACCTACGAACCTGTGTCGGTTTAGGGTACGGTAGTTTATTTTAGTAATTTTAATCAAAATAGCTATCGCTTATTAATTGCGAGGCGCCCGCGTGTCCGCACTACTATTTTAGCCACAAGAGCTGCGTAGGGGATGACCGCTAATATAAAATTAATAAATTCAGTAATAAATCTTCCCTTTTGGCCTTTTACACTCGCCCCTGTCTGGCATCCTAAGCTATTAGTCAGTAATGTCCATCTGAGAGAATGTAACTAGCAAATAGTTCTTAGTTATTACTAATAATATTCATTTCCTGGTCCACTAAAAAAATGGACTTTCTATTATATACTCATCAGCCAAAACTTTGGTTTTGGTCCTTAGAGGCCGCATTCAAACAAAACGGATTAACCTTTCCTATTTGCAACCCTTTCGTATTCGGCGAGAAGTATTATAACTTCTTTTTACGTTACTCATGTCAGCATTCTCTCTTCAGTAACCTAATAAATAATGAAACACTATTTTATAATGAGTTTGACTGAATGTTCTACTACCTAGATTTAGTATTAGAAATGTCTATAAATAATTATATCATTAATAATATAAACCAACACGATATCGGTTGATTGTTTAAGACCCGTTAAATTTTCGGCGCTACTATCTAGACTGCTGATGCGTTGTTACATACGATCATTAAAAGTAGCGACTACCAGGCTCACTTCACAGCTGTATACGATATTGCTACGTCCTTAATTTCACTTAACAATCATTTGGGACCTTGATCAGTGTTCTCGGCTGTTTCCGTCTTGACTACCCAACTTAGCATGAGTAGTCTGAATATCTACCATCAATTTATGTAATTCCGAGATTCGCTTCCAAAGGTAAGATTTTCGAGGTCCCCGCAACCTAAACGCCTATAAGGCTGATGTGTTACCTGCCCTAGCTTTAACTCAAACTGAGAAAAAGGAAGGAATGGATACACAACCCTTAAACTTGTTGGGAATTGCCTTGCTGTACCTCCATAAATTTTGTGTAGACGTCATACTTAAATATGTTTCGGTAGAAAACCAGCTAGCACCAGGTCAGATTGGCATTTCCAATAATAATTTGTTATTCTATATTTCACAATGTAGTTCAGACTATACCTTCATCTCTACTTTGACTTTAGGTTAATTAATATCACAATATTGGCTTACTTATAACTAAATCTGCTTAAGTCCTAGAAATATGGACCCTGCGTAGCAGCTCCGCAGGACTTGCGAAGCAAACCCTGCGTAGCAGTCCTTCGGTTACTCCTTTTCCCCCCTTTCCCCCCCCCCCTGCCTTCGGCACCCTATAAGAGGGTAGGGGGGGGGGGTGAAATAGGGGGGAAAAGGAGTTCCTTCGTCTAGGGGGTTAAATGTTTATTTTTTACCTGTAAACTTAAGTAAGTATTCAGATTTATTGATTTTTCGACCTTTTCCTTCTTTATTCATATCCCAAGCCATATTTACTATTGTTTTTAGTCCTTCATCTGTTTTATATCTGTGACTCTTTATAAGTTCAGCTACTTTAATAGTTTTTTCAAAATGATTTTGTTTTATAGTGTTAAATTTAATATCCTTAAACTTAGGGTATATTTTATCTAACAATTCTTCTACACTTTGTACTTGATATCTAGCCGCATTAGATTGTAGTCTATATACAGTACCACAACCAAAGTAATCAACTAGATCATATAATACTGAAATAGAAGATAGTTCACACACAACTGTAAAATTAACACTAATTCTTCGTCTAGTTGTGGCAAAAGATACATTAAAACTTCCATCACCGTCTATTAATCCTCTAACAAATTCTAGAGTTAAAGGTTCTGGACCTACCTGTGGCCCAGTAAGCTCTAAAGCTGGTATAATATTCGAAACTGCAGGAAGTTCTCCATACTTTTGTATTAATTTTTCTACTAATATTCCTTTAGATTCTTCAGTTCGTAAAGATGTATCTTTATTCATAAAGTAAGATAAATTTAGTATTTGAATTACTCCTTCTAATGTTAAGTGTTTTTTATCTTTAACCATTAACACTACAGTTTTAAATATACTATACCCTGCTAATTTACTTCCTTTTAAAAGGTGTTTATCAAATAAAGGCAATAATACCTCAACTATTTCATTTATAGACTTTACTACAAAAGTGACGTTTTGTCTATTATTATAGACCTTACCGATACCTAAGTATTTTTGAATTTCTATAAATAAGTCAGAGTCTAAATTGGACTGAGTTAGATTAAAGACTGGTACAGGTCTAATAGGTATTCCACTTTTAGATATTATATAACTAATTACAAAACTACCGTCAGACTGAGTAAAACCTGATATCCATTCAGGTGTGATATTAATTTTTTTATTCATATTATTCATTTTTGTTTGTTTAAATATTTTTAAGTAATGTTAGCTGCAGACTTACAAATATCTTATGTTACAAATTATGATTAACCATGGTCAATTGAAACTGTAGAGAGCTAGCGTGTTGCTTTTATATTATAAAAGCCTTAATTTTTCAATTAAAGTCGTTACGGGGTTAGTATCTAGCTATCTATAATTAATATTTGCGCTGCCTTGTTTAACCTTATTTTTACAAAAGGCTAGCATAGTCAGTATGCCTTTTATAAATATATGTTTGTTTCTAGAAAGATACAACTTCCCACGGTATTGTCTTATCTAAGATAAGGTTTTCACCGTTATGAGCTAGTTTTTATAATGAGAATCGCTTCTCAGTGCGGCAAAATGCTCTACCGCTTACCAAAACTCATCGGAGAATTATGCAACATTCACCCGTTCGATCCATTATAATCTGGTCTTGGTAAGATCACCTGGCTTCGGGTCTAATAGAAGTAACTGACCCATCACTATGTGTACTTATACAAACACAAAAAGAAATTTATTTTTCCTTGTATTTTATCAGTTATAGTCCAGTCGCTTTCGCTAGGGCTTTAAACCTTGCTACTCCTATTAACTTGCTGCATTTATACCAGTACTTTCATACTGGATTAGACTATACCTTCAACTCATTTAGAAGGTTAGCTAGCTTATTTATTAATATATATTACATCTTTAAAAAACAAAGTCAAGGTTGCCGAAGGAGTTGCTTTAGCTAACCCGAAGGGGGGGGGGGGGTTAACACCTGTTTTAGTCCTTAAATTTATAAAAAAAGTGAGTTAACAAATAAGGTTTTATTAGTTCTAATAATTTATCTCTAGAAGAGCTAAAAATATATAATCTAGGACCGTTAGTTGTTTTATGATAACTACACTCTAATTCAAATTTATTTCTTAAAATATTTATTAATACTTCATGTTCGCCTAAAGAAAAGGATTCGGTACAAATATAAAAACCTTTATTTGATTTGTAACCATCATCCATTATTCAATAAGCTAACCCTCGAGTCGTAAGTAAACTTTCTAAATTTTGAGGAATAATTTTTACACCGTTATTGGCATAAAACATTTCTCTGTACTTATTGAAACAAGGTAAACTTAAAGTTTGAAATTTTATAGCAGTATATTCTTTCATTTTATTTGGTCTACTATCAAAATTAGACATAACTAATGGTTTAGATCCGCAAAATTCTTCAAATAAAGAATAAAGATGATAAACATACTCCCTATTTTTATTTGATTGTTTTATTTGCAATCTAGTATTAGAGTTTAAATTTCTTCTTTCAGCGCTTAAGTCACCTAACATACTTCCAACGATTATTTCCTCTAATTGAGGGTTTACTTCTAAATGGGCCTTAGCAGATGTTCTATAATTTCTACAAAAATTGTTTTTATAGTAAATATATTTATTGTTTATTATTTTCATTTTGATGTTTAGATTTTTGTTTATGGTAGGGTTGGCTCCCTGTTTAAATTTAAAGATGTTTTGTTTTATAAATAAAAAAGTTAAAGCTAGCATGCTTCTTTGGAATTAATGAGTGCTGACGTGTTACAATGTTTAATATACATCGTCTCCTCTTTCGAGTCAGTCGTTACAGGGCAAATAAAAAGTGTATTATTATTTTTTTTAATACAATAACTATATTAATACTACCTCTTCTACTTCTTGCGGAGCTAGAAAAGAACCCCTTTTTTTTTTTTATTTTTTTAGAGGAAGAAGAACTGGTACAGTAAAAACAAAATTTTTTTAGTACTAGTATATAGTTTTATTCCTACGATTTATGAGCTTCCCACGGGATTTCCTTAGAGATTATCCTTAGGATTAACCGTTAGCATGAAAATATTAGGCCACCGTTCCGTCAGTACGTAGGTAAATATAATCATACCGACCTATTAGGGTCATGAGTCAGTGTAAAAAAAAACTTCACAGTTTTTCTGGGCAAGCAATTCACCCATTATGCAAAAGGTACGCCGTCATTCATGATTCTTTTTATAAAGTAGAATTTCGACTGCTTATAGAGTTACTAATTCAAGATCTATTTCACCAATTCATTTTTAATCGTAGAGATTTCCCTTTTTTCTGAGGCTATCAGGACCTTTGACTGGGACCCTTTCCTTGACCTTTTTTCCTGTCCCTTTTCTTTGTTTGTTCTTATTTTTTATTTGAAGGTTTGGAGGCTAACCTAGAGTTATAAGGGATATTTTTACTATTTTAAAAACTCCTTTTTTTGTATACCACTCGCTTTTCAAACTTTTCCTTTACAGTACTTATTCACTATCGCTAAATTTATAATACTTAGCCTTAGAGGATGGTACCCCTATATTCCGACAAGTTTTCTCTCATCGTACTTTATTTAGAGATTTGAGATTTGGCCCCCCTTTTCCCCCGACCACTGACCTTTGTGCTTTTCCCCAGCCTTTGCGTCCTTTTTCTTTTTATTTTGTGTTCTTGTGTTTATAGATATAGATAGGCTTGCAATGCTAGAGATGAAGGAGAAGTGGGGGTGCGAGGGCTAAATATTCAATTCTCTTTTTTGATATTAAATAATAAACCTACAGGTCTTATAGTTTGTCACCTTCTTTAGAGTAACACTTTGATAGAACTATATAATGTTATACACTACTTGTTTTTATTAAAATATTACTAACTAATATATTTTGGCATTCCACCATAGGCGGCCAGAAGGAGAGAGAGTGATTTCTTCCTTCGTTGCTAAAATACTTAAGTTTTTCAATTTATTATTTAATTAGGCTAATCCGATTTCACTCACCATTACTTTCGGAGTCTCGGTTGATTTCCTTTCCTTTCCCTAATAAAATGTTTTACTTCAGGAAGTAATTGATTAATAAGGTTTACCTTAGGACCGCTTACTTAATACTTTATTGTTAGTAAACTTTTGGTTTTAGACCTCCTTTTGTTATAAATTTGCCTTAGTTTTCCTTAATAACCCCTTTGAATTACTTGATATTCTAGGATATAGTATATTTTTATATATATATTTAGATATATTTTTAGATGTTTTAACAATATTGTCATCGATACTTTTATCTTATTTGTTATTTTTGATATTATTTTGTATTTTGTCTGTTATTACGGGCCTACCTTCTTCCTTCTACCTTCTTCCTTCTACCTTCTTCCTTCTACCTTCTTCCTTCTACCTGGCCGAGACTGAGGCCCTACGGTTTTATTACACCTGCGCTTCTCCTACGGACTGACACAATTACACAGCCCCTGATTATTACTATTACTATTACTATTACTATTACTATTACTATTTCTATTACTATTTCTATTTCTATTACTATTTCTATTAAAAACAAGCTAAGAAGAAGAAGAAGCGGGAAGCTGGGCTTATTTCCTGGCTACGCTGGAGAATTGCTACTGCTTTTGAAAAGAAAAACTATAGCAACTTAAGATTGATCTTTGTGGTAAGATTCTTATAATAAAAAATACTACCCTTGCCTTTCTAACTTTTGTGTCTCCTAGGGCCCCTCTAACCCCCTATACCCCCTTTACTCCTAGCCCTGCCCCCCTCTACCTCTATTAGGGTTGGGGGGGGGGGTACTATAAAGAGGGGCTAGGAGTAAGGGAGGGGGGGGGGGGTAAATTTTAAATATAATCTAAGGAGTAGAGGGTTCGAACCCCTGTCTGTAAAGTGTAAATTTACTGCTAAACCACTCAGCTAACCCCTTTTAAGGCGAAGCTTTTCCATCCTTATTGCACCACCATCTAGAGTTAGAAGGAGCGAAGGTGCGAATAAGCGAAGGAACCCCTCTATCCCTATTAGTCCTTTTTAATTTATAACAATGCCGCAGGAGAGTTAGGAGGATAGGGAGGATGCGACAAAAAGGGGATGATCCTTTTATTTTTATTGAAAACCCTTGCCTACCTTCTACCCTAGCGGAGCTAGCCCCCTACTGCGAAGCTGCGAAGCTGCGAAGGAGCGAAGCTGCGAAGGAGCGAAGGAGCGAAGGTGCGAAGGTGCGAAGCCTACTTTATTATAATATCCAAAAGGAGTAATAAGCTGGGGGAGGGGTGGTTTGTACCTTCTAAGTCCTTTTACTAATTTCAACAGGAGTAAAGGAGAAGTAGGAGCTCGATATCCTGAAGGGGTTGCTTCTCTATTAGTCCTTTTTAAAAAGGAGTTAGCAGAAAGGAGTTAGAAGGATGTGTAGGTGCCCCTTTAACTAGGGACGGGAAAGGGGGTTGCAACTGCGGGTCCTGCTGGTCCTGCTGGTCCTGGTTGTTCAGCTAAGTCCATATGACAAATTAAAAATGAGTAAAAGATAGAAGGACAGGGTTGGTATTGGAAAGCGAAATCAGGAATCGAACCTAAACCAACAGATCATGAGGCTGCTGTGCAAATCCTTTACACCATATCGCATTAATTAAAAATAAAGACAGTCCTACGGTCCATCCTGCCTTGTCCTTTACTACAATTTAAAAAGGAGTAATAAGGAGCCGCTTCTAAGTCCTTTATATCTAATCAAAAAGAGTCCCTTCTAAGTCTCTAGCCCTACCCTAACTCCTACTTTAATTGAGTAAGCCCTACCCCTTCCCCCTTTCTAGCCCTAGCCCTAGCCCTAGCCCTAGCCCTACCCCTAACTCCTTTTAACCCCCCCTCCCCTACCTTCTTCTACCCCCTCTACTACCCCCCCCTTCTTTATAGGGGGGGGAAATAAGAGTAGAGGGGGTCGGGGGTAGGGGCTGGGGAAGTGGTCTAGGGAAACAAGGAGTTAGAAGTAGCGAAGTGCCTGCGGGATTTAAAGGAGTTAGCAGGAGAATCCTAGTAGGCGAAGGTGGGGGGGTTAAATACAAATTATTTATTTTCCAGCAGCACTTTCCAGTACAGCTACCTTGCTATGACTTTTGAGATGTTACTTAAAAAGGTTAACTGAAACTAATTATCTTAAGAAAGGTGTTTTGTTTTTTAATATTTAAATGACTAATACTTTAAACCAGAATTACTTCTAAAATTAAATCTTAGCATAAAACTACCCTTAAATTAACAAAATATTTAATTTAATTTATTTAATAATAAATAATAGCTGATATTATTAAATTAGGTTTGCCTTAAAAAAATAATAACTTCGTGGCAGTTTCCCCCTATTTAAGTTTCTTCCCAGCGACAGACAGTTAGTTCATCCCGAATGCATTCTTCACCGTTGCGCTAGTGATCAACGATTACTCGAAATTCCTTCTTCATGTCGCCGAATTTCAGGCGGCAATCCGTCCAAATATTTGGTTATTTAACTTTCTTTAATGATTAGCTATTCCTTAAAACCTTATTATTTAGATTTTATCCTAAATATTAACTAAAATATTGCATTAGTATAGAGGTTAGGTTTTGGCGTCACTTTGTAAAAGTTTTCGTGGCACGTCTATCATGGATGTCAAATTTTACATACAATTAAACATTAAAACGTTAAGTTTTATCTCCTCGCTCTTTTCGGTTTACGCTTTCCTTAATTGGAGAAGTCGAATAATTTCTATCTAAGTTCATTTGTTTCACTATCTTGATGATTTTGCTAAAACCTGATTCAGTTAAATGCTCTTTATTTTTCATTAGTTCTGCTACTCTCTTAAAATCAGCGAAATCTAAGCTTTTAACTCCTAATATTGGATACTTATTAAAAAATGGTATAACTTTATTTATAATATCGGAATTGTTTTTAATTTGAAGTAAACTAGTTTCTCTTGTTACAGAGTCATAAATATATTTACCTTCATCCAATTTAAAATAATTTGCTATACCAATTAATAATTCTCTATCTCTAATATGTAGACAAGTACCGAATATTAATCGTACTCTCCTGCGGAGTCCTACTTTATTCCCACTACTTTTTTCAATAGTTACACAAAAGGTTGAATCTCCAGTAACGAAACCAGAGATCCAATTAGGATTTGGTATACCCTTTAAATTATAATGAGGTCGAGATACAGCTACAATATTAGGGAAAGCTTCCATTAATACATCACTCAGACCTTTATTAAGATTGCATTTTAATGCAATTATTTTTTCAAGACCCTCTTGAGTTAAATGTTGTTTTTGCTTAATTAAGTCGTAACATTCTTTAAACAATAAAAAATCAGAAACTTTAAATCCGATAAGTGGGTATTTTGTAAAATGATCGACAACTACTAGTAATTCTTGTAAATTGTCTACTCTAAATACAGCAGTGCTACTACTATTTTTTCTAACTTTACCTACACCTAATGAATTTCTAATGCTTTCTAGTATAGCAAAATCTTTAATGTGTATATGTATTGACAAATTAGGAGTGATTCTTCACCCAGTTTTAGATTTATCATCTCTATATATTGAAATAATGAACGAAGCCTCAGCGTCTGAAAATCCTGTTATGAACCACGGATCTATCGTATTCTGAGTCGATAAAGTAGAAAAACTTCTGTTATTTAATTGGTTAGTAGGGATTTTGATTTGATAGTTTCTTTCGAAACCCATTAGAGTACACCTTAATTGCATTTTGGAATTAGCTATGCAATAACTACCGTCTACTCGTTGCTCTTTTACAAAATATGGCGTTACAAATTTTGACTTAGATCCGCGATAACCCATTTCAGTTTCCATCATCATATAGCTTGTTACCTTACCCAGGTAATTATTCTGGCCACTTATAGCCTTTCGACTATAGCTTGGTACTATATGCTTTAGGGTGTCCCCGGAGTTTGATAGTTTTGGCCAATTTAGTGTTTTCCCAAAACACATATCAGCCCAGTTCATGAGGGCCATAACGGCTTGTCTTAGCCCCAAATGAAAATTTGTCAAAATCATAAATTGTTAAGTATAAATTAACAACAGGGATTTCGTCCGTTAGCGGAGTTAACCTCACTTCTCACAGCACGGACTTACGACAGCCATGCAACACCTGTAAACGAGTTTCTTATTGCTCTTTTTTAAACCCTTGCCCTAGTTCCTTAGCCTAATCCCCGGCTTACCACTCCCTACTTTCTTCCATTTCCATCCCTCCTACGGTTAGGAAGAAGGGGTAAAGGAGCAATCTCCCTCTCTGGTGTAGAGAAGCAACTCCCCTCCTATAAAATAAATTAATATAATAAGGATGGGGTGAGGCTTGGAGGGTTACTCTTAGGATAGAAGTGGGTAGGTCCTGTAAGGTAAAGGGGGGGGTAGGTGTGTTGAAGTATAGGCAAAAGTATGTCCAAAAGAGGTGGAAAAAGAAACTACACAATCTTTAATTTTAAATAGGACTAAATAAATTAGAACCACTTAACATTAATAATTGGATATGCAAGAACTGGTAAGGTTATACGCGTGTTCTCGTATTAAATAACATGCTTCACTTCGTTTGCTTCGAGACCGACTAATTTTTTTGGTTTCAGTTTTGCAACCGTACTCGCAAGGCGGAATGGTTATCGCGTTAGCATCGTTACTAGTTCTTCTATAAACTAACAAACCACCATTCATCGTTGACAGTGAGAGGTATCTGGGTCTCTAATCCTATTTCCTATTCTCACCTTCGTTTCTCAGCGTCAATCATTCCTAGATAAATAGTTTTCACTTTTAGTATTCCACTTAGCATCTATGGATATCGACCCTACTCTAAGTATTATTTGGCTTATCCTCGTTTTGATTCTAGCTTTTATTCATCATATCTTTACCTTAGACTAGAGAATTTTAAATATTTTTTAAATAGATCTTCGTTATAAGAGCTTTTAAATTGTCTTTAATCATTCTTTTCGTGATAATAGCTTTATGAAAGATAAGACTTTGAAAGCAGCCTACACACCCTTTACGCCTGATTAGGACGACTAACGTTCGCGTCTCTGGCCTTACCGAGTCTTCTGGCACCCATGGTTCATCAAATTTATCAATGCAATTAAATATATTTAAACTTTTCTACCTCGGTTCATTCCAGATTCTATCTGCCGAATTTCTTCAAACCCTTTATTTGTAAGATGTAAGCCTAGAGTCATTAAATTAGCAATTTTACACCAATCTTGAAAATCTAAGTTTTTAACACCTCGAACAGGGTATTTTTTAAAGAAAGGTATAATTATTTGAGTTAAGTCTAAAAATTTACCTATTACTAGTGTAACTACAGGTGCTCTGGAGTCTAGTTCAAACCTTCCTGCACCTAAATATTTTATTATTAGCTCTATTAATTGAATATCTCTAGAGTGCTGTGTGATTCTAAATCTTAAATATACTCGATAACCGATTACATTAGTTGATTTTCTAATCCCAGCATCAAAATTACCCTCACCGCTGACGAATCCCGAAACCCAGTTTGGATCTGGTATACTAGTAGTTTGAATAATAGCTCTTTTTACCGGTTTAACTTTAAACTCTGATTTAAGAGTATCAGAAATACCTAAGTTCATAGACGCTTTAATATTTATTATTTGTTGTAGGCCATCTATAGTAATATGCGCACCTTTGTTCTGAAGTTCGACTATTTGTTCAAATAACCTAAAGTCTTCCGCTTTTTGGGTGATAAGCGGATACTTTTTAAAATGAGGAATTATAATAGTTGTTAAATCTTTAAGATTATCTACTGAATATTTTACCGCATTAGCTTTTACATCTCTACTAATTGTACCTATTCCACAAAAAAATGTTTGTAGTTGATGCAATAATAATTTATCTTGTTGATTTAACCTAATAGCAAAAGTAGATTTTACCCGGTAACCCGTTGTTAATTTATTATTTTTATAGATTGTAGTACTAAAGTAAGATTCAGCGTCGGCAAATCCTGAGACAAAATAAGGATTTAATCCTCCGTCCATATGAGAAGGAGAAGGAAGGATTTTTCCATCATTTACCGCTATTGCGGATACCGTAGAAAGAAATCTATTTAATTGTTTAGAAGGGATTTTGACTTGATAGTTTCTTTCGAAACCCATTAGAGTACACCTTAATTGCATTTTTTTGGTTGTGGCTTTAATGCAATAACTACCGTCTACTCGTTGCTCTTTTACAAATCTAGAGATTAGATCTGACTTAGATCCGCGATAACCCATTTCATTTTCATTCATCTTATAACTTGTTACCATACCTGAATGATTAGTTCAGCCACTTATAACCTTTCGGCTATAGTTTGGTATCATAAGCTTTAGGGTGTCCCCGGAGTTTGGCAGTTTTAGCCATAATAGTGTTTTCCCACAACACATAACAGCTTTGGACAACACTAATAGTAAGGTAATATCATTTTTTTCCCTTACGTTATCCCAATAACCAGCATAAAGCATGGATCATGTGATTTCAGTTAGCTAGTTCACTCTTGCGAGCATTGACTAATATTCTTGACTGCTGGTAGTTTTCACTACTTGGGGCTTTCCATTCCCAATGTGGCCATCTGTTCTATCAAACTTGGCTATTGATCGTCGGCTTGGTAGGCCTTTACCCCACCAACTACCTTTAAACAAAAATAAATCGAATCTTATAGCAGAAAATTTCCCTTTTTTAATAAATAGCTAATTTATATTTTACTTTCCTTATCAGTAGCTCGCCCTTCGATCCTGTCCTTTCTTGTTATTACCACAAAAAGCTAGAGGAAAGAGAAGGAGCTACCCCTGCAGCACCATCGCTAGAAGGATGCTCGGCCCCCTTTGGGGCCCCTATGGCCCCCCTTGTCCTTGATTCTTACAAAAAGGAGAATAAGGGGTCCTTCGGCAGGACATAAAATTATCTCCCAATTAAGGAGTCTATAAGGTATCTAATTTAAAATACTCACCTTTACACCTTATTCTTATTTTTTTATCTTTAATTTCTTATTTTGTTTTATATAATAAAGATAAACTGTTAGGAACAACGATTTGCATGTCTTAAAACTACTGAAAAACGTTCAATCAGAACCAAAATTAAATTCATATCGATATTTAAACAATTTTTTAATTGTCGTATTATATTTGCTATTTGCAATATTTATTATCCTCTTTTATGTTTTGTTTTGTTTAAGAGTATCTAACTCTCCTGCTAACTCCTTTAAAATGCCGCAGGCCCTTCGCTCCTTCTAACTAGCCCCCCCCCTAACCCCCGACCCTTCCCTTACTCCTTTTTTTCCCCTATTTCTTCCCCCTCTACCTCTCCCCCCCCCCCCCCTTCCCTCCCCTACCCTCTTCTACCCCCTCTACTTATAAGAGTAGAGGGGGTCGGGGGTAGGGGGGGGGGAAGGGGGGGGCCATGAAGGAAGAGGGGTGACTCCTTTATTTCCCCCCTTTTATAGTACCCCCCCCCAACCCCTAATAGGGGTAGAGGGGGGGGGGGGAAGGGGTAGGAGTAAGGGGGGGTAGGAGTAAGGGGGGGGGTATAGGGGGTTAGAGGGGCCCTAGGAGACACAAAAGTTAGAAAGGCAAGGGTAGTATTTTTTATTATAAGAATCTTACCACAAAGATCAATCTTAAGTTGCTATAGTTTTTCTTTTCAAAAGCAGTAGCAATTCTCCAGCGTAGCCAGGAAATACTTAGTTTTACCTTTACCCCCTTTCCTTTATGAATCAGCCCCCAGCCCCTACCTCCTAGCCCCCCCCTAACTCCTAGCCCTACCCCCCCCCCCCTTACTCCTTTTTTACCCCACCCCTATTTACCCCCCCTAACTCCTTATTTCCCCCCCCCCCCGACCCCCTCTACTCTTCCCCCCTTTTTAAGGGGGGTATATAAGAGTAGAGGGGGTAGTAAAGGGGGGGGTAGAGTAAGGGGGGGAAAGGGGGGGTAGGAGTAAGGGGGGGGGGTAGGGTTTATAGAGGGGGAGCAGGTAGCCCTTTATTGACAAAGGGGAGTTGGACAGGGGCTATAGAAGGAGGCCTTCGGACGGACGGGTCAGAGGGGTAATCGTCATTATAATTGAGTATTATAAACTAAAACAAGTAAATTAAGAAAGAGTTATTATGGTTAAATATATGACAATGTTTTTTTCAAATTTTAATAGTATTTTTAATGATGCTGCACAACCATGGCAATTAGGATTTCAAGATAGTGCTGCTCCAGGTTTCACAGGTCTGGTGACATTACATAACACTATCGGATTTTATTTAATTATTATTAGTTTTGCGGTATTTTGGGTAATCTTTTCTATAAGTTATTATTATAATTCTACAAAAAACCCTATTGCTCATAAATATTTAACACATGGAACCGTAATTGAATTAATTTGAACAATATCTCCAGCCTTAATTTTAATTGCTATTGCATTCCCTTCTTTCAGATTATTGTATTTAATGGATAGTCCTATATTAGGCATTACTTTTTAATTTGTACATCTAGCCTTAGTGCCTTTAGCTATAATGAAGTTTCTCCTTCTGCTTATCTATAGCCGCTGGACCCGCTGGACCCGCTGTAGCAACCCCCCCCCCCTTTTTTCCTAGCCACCTTCCCCTCCTATTACTCTCTAACTCTACCCCCCTAACTCTTCCCCCCCGACCCCCTCTACTTCTTATTAGAGTAGAGGGGGTAGAAATGGGGGGGGAAAAAAAGGAGTAAGACGAAGGAACTCCTTTTTTAAGGAGTAGGTGTAGGAGTAGGAGTTGGAGTTGGAGTTGGAGTTGGAGTAGGAGTTGGAGTTGGAGTTGGAGTTGGAGTTGGAGTTAGAAAAGAGGTAGGGGCTAGAGAGTAACACCTGCGGCATTTTAAATTATACAAAGGAGTTCCTTCGTCTAGAAGGAGCGAAGGACAGAAGGAGGGGCCCCCGTGTAAGTTAGCCGTTAGTGAATGTGTCAACGCTGCGCAGAAATGGTCATTCTTACTATTTTGTAACAAGTAATGACTCGAAGTTATCCAATGCTGCTTACATTATATAACATGTACTATTCAGTAAGAAATCGAAAAGCTGTGAAAACAATTAGTTATGAGTTATTACCCTACTTGGACGATATTGCTTTAGCTTATTGGGCTATGGATGATGGTCCTTGTACTAAAAGCGGTTTTATCTGCATACTAAAGGATTCACCTTTTTAGAGGAATATCAATTAGTAGCAATGCTACATTACCAATTTTCGCTTGTTTGCTCTGTTCAATACCATGACGGTAAACCGGTTATCTCTAAAGCAGAATCTATGAAAGTATCTCGTAGATTAGTAACTCCGCATTTCCATTCGACGATGATGTATAAATTAAAACAAAACGCCTCGTAAAACTTTGTTCCCTTTAGTCGCAAGATTAATTGAATAATTTCACCATATGCTGAAACCTTTTGATAATTACATGTACGATTGATTTACTAGTATATTTTATATATCCAATGATCTATAGTACTTCAAAATAAACAAACCGTAAAAATCATTGTAATGAGTTCTTAGTACTCTCCTTCCCTGCGTAGCAGACCCGCCGACCTGCATCGCTCCCCTGCCCCCTGCGGCCAGCGCCCTGCGCCCTGCGCCCTGCGCCCTGCGGAGAAGTAGGGGGGGGGGAACGGGGGCTAGGCTACGCACACAAAAAAATCAGCAGGAAACCAAATAAATATAAGCAAAACCTTTTTATTTTTAGTAGATTCCTCAGAGACTACGCGTGAAACCTCCTATTTAAATATATAGGACGAAGAAATAGTCCAAGTTCCATTTCCTTATATAAATTCTAATTCTTACTCTGGCCCTGTTTTTCTCCGAAGGCTGAAGCTAGAAAGGGCTACGCCTCCATAAGGCCCCCCCCCCTTTACCTGCGCCACCTGCGTACTCCTACCCTAACTCCTTAATTAAACCAAAAATCCAAAATAGGAGGTAGAGGTAAGGATGGGCAAGGAGAGGGAGCTAGTTATGAATCCCTAGTTATGAATCAAGTAAAACGCAAGTAAAACGCAAGTAAAACGCAAGTAAAACGCTAGTCAAACGCTAGTCAAACGCTAGTCAAACGCTAGTCAAACGCTAGTCAAACGCTAGTCAAACGCAAGAGAGAGAGGAGAGAGTGATATAAAAAGGGAAGGAAAAAGGAAGTAATATCTCCAACATTAACAATTAAAGTAGTAGGTCACCAATGGTATTGGTCTTATGAATATTCTGATTTCATCACTGATCAAGGGAATTCTATAGATTTCGACTCTTATATGTTGCCTGAGTCCGATTTAGAATTAGGTCAGTTCAGATTATTAGATGTGGATAATAAATTAATTATACCTGTAGATTGCCACATTAGATTAATTGTGACAGGTAAACATCTTGCCCCTATTAAATTTAGAATAATTTAATTTGAATCTCGCTATATGCTGGAAACCTCTAATGTTTAATTTACCTATCTCCACTTTCCCCTAATTCGACTCCTCCTAACCCCCTATTCCCCCCCCCCCCCTGACTCCTATTATCCCCCCCATTAATACCCCCCCCTTCCTTCTTATAAGGGAAGGGGGGGGAAGGGGGGGGGTAGAGTAACCCTACCCCCGACCCCCTCTACTCTTATAGAGGGGGTAGAAAAGGGTAGGGGGGGGCTAAATAGGAGGGGTAATAAAGGAGTTAGTTAGGGGTAAGAGTTAGAAGGACAGGAGAAGGGCTTCGCTCCCTACCCGTAGCACTCCGTGCGCAGCGGACTCAAGGACGAGGGTGCTTCGCCTCGGTATTAAGATAAATAGGTGAAAATAATTAAATTGATACGCATTCTTGCGTAGCTAGAGCAATCAGCAGGAAACCAAATAGGATATTAACCCTAGTCCTAGCCCTACCCCCCCTTAACTCCTTTTTTTCCCCCTATTTATAGGGGGACAAGGAGTAACCGAAGGACTGACTCCTATTAAGGACTAACCCCTATCTTGCCGAAGGAGCCGTAGGAGCCGAAGGACCCCCTCTTCCTTTTTTAAGTTAGGAGCCGAAGGAGCCGAAGGAGCCGAAGGAGCCGAAGGACCCGAAGGGGCTAGAAAATAAAGGGGGGAGAAGGTAAAGGAGGGGCCGGGTTATAAAAATAGAAATACTAGAGTAGGATCCTCAGAGACTACACGCGAGAAATCTTTTTAAGATTAAGATATAGTCCAAGTATAAAATTTTAATTAAATATTTCAATGAAGAAGGGATAGATAAATCATTATTTAACAATATTTTTTGTTCTATGCTCTGGCCCTGCTACGCCCTCGCTCCGATGGCAAGGGGTGTCATTATAGTAAGTAGGTAAATTATTATCTGAGCCTTGCCCTGTCAGGACAAAGGCAAGGGTGGATGGTTAGATAAATATAGTAGTACTTCTAATTCTAGACTTAGGTTTAAACAATCTATCGACCGGTATTATTATGTAATTCATTCTTTCTTTTCTCTTTCTCATTATTGTTATAATATTCCTTTTTTAAGGTAATTTTTTCTCTGCCCTTCTCTCTACCCTCCCGATGCTACAGTTGCAACCCCCCTTTTCCCTTCCCCTTATACCCCCCCTATATACCCCCCCCCCCTACCTTCTTCTACCCCCTCTATAAGAGTAGAGGGGGTCGGGGGTAGGGGGGTAGGGGGGGAAAGGATGGTGGGGGGGGGGTATTAGGGGGGGATAATCAGGAGTAACCGAAGGACTCTCTAACTCCTTCTAATTTATAACAATGGCGGTGGAGAGTTAGAAGGGGCAGCTACGGCAGCTACGGCACCTACGGCAGCTACGGCAAGAATTTATATATTAGCTTGCCGAAGGACCGAAGGTCCGAAGGTCCGAAGGAGTATGCCTAAGTTAAGAAATTTAGTAAAACCGTATATTTTATCTACAATGTTATATAAGCTCAACATTAATTAAGATTTTATGCTTGGCAGATGTTATCCATTCTTACGCAGTACCTTCTTTAGGTTTAAAATTAGATTGTGTACCAGGAAGATTAAATCAAGTATCCTTCTTAGCTGAAAGACCTGGAACTTTCTACGGTCAATGTAGTGAGATCTGTGGTGTTTGGCATGGATCGACTAAGCATAGGTTCATGTAAAATATTACTATATGCTGGAACCTCCTAAAGCTTTAAGTACTCCTCTTTGTTTTTGTAGATGGCCGTCCTTCTGCACCCCCTACCCCGAAGGTACTCTCCTGCGGTATTTTTTCCCCTACCCCCACCCCTGTCCTTCTCTCCATAACACCTACAGCACCTTTGCCCCTTTTTTATCAAATCAAAAGGAGTAAGAATAGAGGGGGTTAGACTTAGGGGCAGGGCCCAAAGGCATTGTAATAAAGGTAAAGGAAGGGGGGCTAGAAGCGCTGGAGAATAAAAATAAAGGTGGCCGTCCGTACGGCGGAGTGAAAACCTTAAAGATGTTAACTTAATATTTAAGCCCCTGCCCCTGTACTACCCCCCCCCCCTAGACGAAGGAACTCCTTTATTTCCCCCCCTATTTACTATATAGTAAAGGGGTTATAGGGAGTAGGGGTTAAGAAGGGAGCGGAGTGCAGCAGCGCAGCTGCGCAGGGGGTTATAGTGGCTAGGGAAGTATGACAAAAAGGTCATAAGAAGCAAGGGCTGTAACTTAGGTTAATAAATGGACAATCAGCAGGTAACCAAATAATTATAATATATTTATATAATAAAGAGTAGGTACCTCAGAGACTATACGTAATAGACTAGAAAAAATAGTCAAGATATAGTCCAATCATAATTAAAAAGATTATGTAATATTTAGCTGCCCACCCATACCCCCCCTCCTTCGGTCCTACGGCTCCAGCGGACAGCTTCTCTCTATCCCCTTTATCTTCCTAAGTCCTTGTTATAAATTAAAAAGGAGTAATAAGGATCAAGGGGTTGCTTCGCTAGAGAGAGAAGCTGGGGGCAACGGGTGTATTAAAAAGAAATTTAGATATCAATCCTTAAGTCTTAAAATTAAAAATTAAATTAGAGGAAGCTAGTCAAATTTCTACAATTTTAGGAGTTTATGTTGCAACCAATATAAATCGTATTAACCTAATTGTGGAAGGTTACTGTACTCAACGAAAGGAAGGAATATCTAATAAATTTATTCTTACGAAACCTTTATCTCCGTACGGACCGAAGGCAGCAAAATAACAGCTAAATTAATAAATGTTATGCCAATCGTAGTTGAAGCTGTTTCTTCTCCAGATTTCTTAGTTTGGATTGATTCAGCAAGTAGCTAATGATATTCTTTAACCCCCCCCCCCCCCCCCCCCCCCCAACCCCCAATCTACCCCCCCCCCTCTGTCTACCCCCTCTACTCTACCCCCCCCTACCCCCGACCCCCTCTACTCTTATAGAGGGGGTAGAAGAAGGTAGGGGGGTTAATAAATGGGGGGGAAAATAGGAGTCAGGGGAAGGGGTAGTAGGGGTAGGAAAAAGGGGGGGGGGTAGGGGTCGGAGTTCCTTCGTCTAGGGGGGTAAAAGGGGCTAGAAAGGGGGTAGGAGTTACACCTTGTTATAATTTCAAAAGGAGTAATAAGGTGGGCTAGGTAAAGGGGTTGCAACTGTAGCTTCGGGAGGCTCCTGCGGCTACTGCTAACTCCTGTTTATATTTTAAAAGGACTAATAGAGAGAAGCTGGGGGGTTTACTATGCGCACCCTATTTTTATAATCTCATTCTCATTCTCATTCTCAATCTCAATATCATTCTCATTCTCATTCTCATTCTCATTCTCATAAAGGAGTAGTAGGGGGCATTGGAGGCGGGGCTAAGGGCTAAAAAAGGTAAGGCAGCCTCCGTAGGAAAGGTAAGACAGCTACGCACCTACGCTGCTACGCAGCTTCGCAGAGAGGGGGGTTTTATTTCCTTTGTTTATAATTAGAACAAAAAGGACCAAGGGTAAACGGGAGAGGGAATAAAAGAGGTCCATTTTAATATTTTTATTTTAACCGTCCTTCCTTCTAGCCCCCCCTTTGGGCCCTTCTATGCGCACCCCATTTGGATATTGGATATTGGATATTGGATATTGGATATTGTAAAAAAGGCTCCAGCGCACCATCGGAGAGTAGCAGGGGGAGGGTTAGATAAATAGCGCCTAGTAGCGTAGCTAGGCCAGGTCTCCTTTCTTCTGTACAAGGTCGAATGGTAGGGGCAGAAATCAAAAGGGGGAATCTGATAATGGTAATCAGTTGTATTTGCACTACAAATATGATAGTTCGAATCTATCTTTCTCCATTTAATTAAAATAATTTTAGTTTATTGGCCCTACTTTTTGTGTGATCCTTTTTTATATTTACCAACCCTTACCCCCTACTTCCACCCCACTAACCCCCAATTGTGTCCTTCTCTCTACCCCCTTCTAAGTCTCCTGCGGCATTGTTATATTTTAAAAAGGTGTTACTATCCTGCTAACTCCTAGCCCCTTTCTACCTCCCCTTTCTAGCCCCCACCCCTCCCCCTATCTACCCCTACCCTACCCCCCCCTCTTCCCCCTCTACCTTTATTATCCCCCCCCATTATACTCCCCCCTACCTTCTTCTACCCCCTCTATAAGAGTAGAGGGGGTCGGGGGAAGGGGGGGGGAAGGGGGGGTAGAGTAACCCTACCCCTATAATAGGGTAGGGGAGGTTCCTTCGCTGCGAAGCCGGGGGGAGGGGGTTACTACTGTGCGCAGCTGCGCAGCCTATTTTTATATTGACAAAAAGGTTAGGTAGGCTTTCCCTCCGTAGCTCCAGCATTGCAAAAATGGTCCAACGGCTATAGGGCAAAGGCAAGGGGCACAGGGGCTGGTTTCTTACCTTTACCAAATTATATCTAAACAAAAAGGACAAGATCAAATACAAAAAGGAAAAATATCAAAAAAGGCCGGGAAGGTTGGAGTTCACAAAATACATAGCCAAAATTAGAGCCTCGGTTGCTTAGTGGTCCAAGCGCGATTCTGAAGAAATTGAGATGGGAGTTCAATTCTCTCCCGAGGCAAGTTCTTCTCCCCCCCCTAACCTTTTTTACTACGTAGCCCAACCTTTGCCCCGCCTGTCCTAGTTTTCCTAACCTTTATTTAAGTCCAAGTCCTTATCCCCTCCTTCTCTCTCTATTACTCCTGTTTATATTATCACAATGCCGCAGGGCCTTCTCCCCCTTTCTCCCCCCTGACTACCCCTTTTTCTACCCCCTTACTAGCCCCTATCTACCCCCTTACTAGCCCCTTCCCCCCTATCTACCCTCTACCTCTTATTAGAGTAGAGGGGGTAGAAATAGGGGGGGGGGAAAAGGAGTTAGAGGGGGGGGTGGTAAGGCAAGGGGTTAAAAAGAAGAGACGAGGCAAAAAAGGTATAATTGAAAGGCCTAATCTAATTGTTTTGTTTAATATTTTAGCTGAAGTAGTTTAAATGGTTAAAACATACCCCTCATGTGGGTAAAAAAAAGGTTCAAGTCCTTTTTTCGGCTGCCCTAGCCCTACCTCCTTTTGTGGCCCCTTACCCCCTTTTTGTTCTCCCCCTACCCCCTCTAGCCTACCCTAACTCCTTTAAATTTTACTTAGTAAGGGCCTAGGGGCTAGAGTGTAACTCCTACTAACTCCTTGTTATAATTTATATTTTTTACTCTAGCTAAAGTTAATACAATGATTCTTATATTTTGTACTTTTGCAGCTCTATCTAGTTCAGGGACACATATCCCTTTTACTTAAAGAGTAAGGAAGGAGAATATTACTTAAAGAGTAAGGAAGGAGAATATTAGTTAAAGAGTAAGGAAGGAGAATATTACTTAAAGAGTAAGGATGTAGGATCTTAGTTAAAGAGTAAGGATGGACAATGTTACTTAAAGAGTAAGGATGGAGAATCTTAGTTAAAGAGTAAGGAAGGAGAATATTAGTTAAAGAGTAAGGAAGGAGAATCTTAGTTAAAGAGTAAGGAAGGAGAAAGGGGGGGGGGGGTGCGGGACTTGGCTTATCCTGTAGCCCCTACGGTAAAAGATTTGGAATGCCTACTAGAATAAAAGATTTGGATTGCCTACTAGAATAAAAGATTTGGAATGCCTACTAGAATAAAAGATTTGGAATGCCTACTAGAATAAAAGATTTGGAATGCCTACTAGAATCATGATGAATTCTTATAGTACTAATACAAATAATACTAATAATACTAATAATACAAACTCACCTCTCCAATTAACTGGAAATGAGAATGGAAAGGATATTGGAATTAGAATTGGTAATGATGAGGCGATCACATCAAAGACGGATAATAATAATACTTTAATTACTAATAATGCTTCGCAAATAACTAATAAAATTTCTTCTGGGTCTGGGTCTGAAAAAAATAAAAGTAACAAAATTAATAGTATTTTCAAATTGGTTATTGTTCCTTTTCATGAATTAACTGAAATAAAAATTTATAATACATTGATGTTATCACTTCAACTTAGATCTACTAACTCGATTATGTTCCAGTATACTTCTTATTACGACAATCAACATTATATGCTAGGTCCACAAGTAGGTGTTCTAGTTAAGGATAGTCAAGATATCTCACATTATATAAATCTTTATGAACACTTTACTGAGACCTTAACATTATTAATGGAACGTTACTTTCTAGATTACCCTGAATTTATTGTTTTCCGATTTAGAGTTTTACAAGTAGATGAGGATATTCAAGTAATGAAGAAAAAAGTTTCTACTTTAAATTTTAATAAGAAGGTAGTCAAATTAAGTGAAATCCAGAAATATTTTAACGGTAACATTCTGCCTTTTACTTATAATGAAAGATATTTAGGTAATCTATTAGAAGGTAATTTAAGAGTAAGAGTAAAATATCTAAGGGAACTAATTGCTTTACTAGAACAAAATCCAATGCCTTTTTACAATACTAATTATAAGTCATACAAGGAGTCTTTGGTATACGGAGTAGAATTTATTAAGTATAGAAATAACTCATTCCTGTCAAGCAGTCCGGGTTTGGATTATGATTCGAATTCTGTACAAGAGTGTCAGGCTAGGCTAGTTTCAGGATATAAACTTTCCCTACTTCCCTCCTTTCCCACTCCCCCCTAGACGAAGGAACTCTCCTGCGCCATTATTAAGGACTAACCGAAGGAACTCTCCTTGCCGAAGGAGGCATTTCCCCCCCCCCTTACTATCCTGCGGCATTATTTTTACCCCCCTAGACGAAGGAACTCCGACCCCTACCCCTACCTTCTTCTACCCCGCCGTAGGACTACTACCCCCCCCTTCTTTACTACCCCCTCTACTCTTATATACCCCCCTTAAAAAGGGGGGAAGAGTAGAGGGGGTCGGGGGGGGGAAATAAGAGTAGAGGGGGTCGGGGGTAAGGGGCAAATTTCATCTCGACGCGGCGGGAGGTAATAGAGGGAGCCAGAGTTCTCTCGGAGGGATTTTTAGTCCTAACTCGGCCACTGGTGAATAACGTCTTTTTCGGAAGATGGATCGCAAGTGAGGATTAAATTTGTTTTTGTAATAACGATGTTGTACTATTACTTGTTGTAATATTGATTTTTTTTGGTTCGATATTTGACCTTAGGTATTTGAACTTATTAGAAATTAGTATTATGAATTTTAGAGACTTGACAGAAAGAATAAACTTATGATAGTTGAATTTTAGAATTGAACTCAGGGTTAACGAATCTTTTTGTTAGGGTAAGAATATTAATTGTTATTTGTTTACGGACGGATACTTGTTTGTTTATTAAGTTAACACACTATTCTCTCTTTAAGTGAGTTATATACGTACTATAATTATTTAAAAAATAAAACCTCATACTTAGAAATCGATAGTTAACACTGTTGTTAAAAGAGAAATCTAGTATTAGTTAGCTGGTTGGTTAGTTTGTTATTGCGTTTGAGAAGTTGTTTAGTTTGCGTGGCGGTGTTAAAATAAATTAATACTTTAATGTAAGGTATTATAATATAAGTTTCTTATATAAATTTACATTCTAAAAATAAAATTATAAAAAAAAGTTTCATTAATTAAATTATAAATAAATGATAATATTAGAAATATTAAAAAAAATAGGTATTGATGTTACTGACTTATCTGTTCCTATTGATGTCACTCTTTCTACTTGCTTCTTTATACTTACTATATTATCTCTTTTCTGCGTGTTAAATATATTAATGTCTTTATTAGTACTAAACATAATGGATAGTGAATATATAAAAATAAAAATGGAAAAATATAAAATAGTTAGATACTATATTAATTTTTATAAAAAAATAAGCACAAATTTTATTATAATAGAATTTATGATATATATTTATATTAATTGGGTATTATTATCTAGTAGCTATAAAATAATGTCTAATTATTATTTTAATTAAAGTTTAAATAATAAATTACATAATTATTTAATAGTTGTAGATATTATAATTTGTCTTAGTATTAGTCCTAGTCCCAGGTCTGAATGTTTATTTTAACCCCCTAGGGTTGTCTTTAAAAAAAAAAACTATTTTAATAGTTAAAACTGTGCTAAGATTTAACAGTTTAAATAAAAATCTTCTTTAAATAATTATAATCCTAAAATCAGCCTTGCCCTTGCCACCAGGCAGGGGATGCCTTAAGCCCTTGGGCCCGCGGTAGGCCGAAGCAGGAAAAAAAAAACTTCTTTATATAATGAAAATAATAAATATAGGTTTCAATTTGTTTAATCTTTTTAATATAAATATAAGTAGTAACTGTTGTTCTATTCTAAATAAAAAAAGGTTTTATTCTACTTCTACCCCGTCTTCTCTTGAGGTCAAATCAGCCATAGGTTGTCCCTTGCCAGGGAACAGGGGGGAGAGGGAGTGTTTAAACACTATGCCTATAGTTAGTATAAGAGATATAGTGGAATATAAATCAGGTCTAATTAAAACAAATCCTTATCAAGGTTTACTTAAAGGTATGGAGAAATCAAAAATAATTTTTAGAAAAGGTAAATTATACCCTACACCTTCTGAGTATGATAAATTTGAGGATATTTGTGATTGGCAATTTAGAATTAGACAAATTATTAATAATGAGTTAATAAAAGGTCAAACTTATGATATTGCTGTTATTGGTCGGGATATTTTAAATGAAGAATATATCACCTACGGTAAACATTTTTTAATCAATAATGAATCTAATATTGATGCTGTAATTAGGAGGATTGAAATGTTGATGATAAGGATAGAGACTATAGAAAGCTAAGAAGTTACAAGAGGGAGAAGACAACACCGAGTAATGTGCAGGTGTAAGGTTTTCTGTAACTGATTAGGTTTAGCGATTTATTGTTTGAGTTTTTTTCTAGTTAGGTTTGAAAGGCACATTCTTAAAATGTTTATATTATTTATATGATGATCGTTTCAAAATTTGATACTTTTATGAACTGGTGCGGCTACTGGGATATTGATAACACTGTTGAGGGATTTATTTATATACTTACGAATCTACTATACTTATGTAAAGATATGTATATTGAGGACTGCTTTATTTTTATTGGTATTACTGCTAGTATGATGATTGTTATTGTTTTACCTTTAGTCTTGTATTCTTCTACTCTAAGAGGGGTTCTGAATAATGCTAAACCTTATTTAGTAGCCGCAACAATTGGTGGAGCTAATGCTTTAACTAATCAAGTGGTTAATAGAGCGTTAGGAGATAACAATAGTGGAAGTAATAATAATAATAATAATAATAATAAGAATCAAGGTGAAAATAATAGCAGTGGTGGTAATAGTGGAAGCAGTAGCGGAGACAGTGGTAATACTAGTGGTAACAGTAGTGGTGATAGCAGTAATACTAGTGGGAATAGTCAGGGAAGCAATGAAGGTAATAAATAATGTTTAAACACAAAGTCTTTCATGCATTCTTAACAATGAACACCGGGACTCACAACCCTATAACCAATATTGGACCACCCTTAACCATACTCCTCTATACACTTTCCTAATCTACTATAATCCTCGCTCCTACTCTCCAACTCTCCAAATATCTCAGTCTCACAATAACTCAGTCTCACTCTCTCACACTCTCTCACTCTCACACTTTCATACTCTCAACTCTACACTCTCCAATCAGGGTGATGTCCTAATTCTACCTCCTCTCCTATTTGTGGACCTGGTAGGGTAGGGCTCGGGTTGAGGCAGGGTTGGGGGTGGATTAGGAGTCGGGTTGGGTTGGGTGGGGCACGGGGTGGGTTGGGGTAACGCTCTCCACTAGACTCCCCTACTCTTCCCCTCCGCTTCCCCCTTCCGCTCCCCCTCCGCTCCCCCTAACGCCTTTTACTACTTGCCCCCGCCTCCCTAAGTAAATATTAGGATTAACCCCCACGCACACTCCTAGCCCCTTTTACTTGTAGCCCTCGCCTCCCCCTCCGCTCCCCCAACGCCTTATTAATACTTGCCCCCGCCTCCCTTGCTCATTATTTAGGATTGAATACCACTACACTCCTAGCTTCTTTTTACAGGTTGCCATCGCCCCCCTAACTAGACCCCCCTTTAGGGATATTAAGGATTAACCCCTCCCCTCTCAGCCCCTAGCTCCTTTTTTACCCTGCTCCCTTTAGGGTCCACTAGGTGTTACCGCGCTCCCTAACTCTAACTCCTTTAGTGGGGACTCGTGTTTCCCTCTAGCTCCTTTAAGGTAGAATTATCTATAACAGCTTTAAGCGGTTAGTCCCTCTAGCTCCTTTAAGGGATGACTCTCTCTAACTCCTTTAAGTGGTGAGTTCCTCTAGCTCCTTTTTACCTTACAGAAGTAACCCTCCCCTCTTGCCCTTAATAAAGTATAGGGGTAGTTATAAGGACTAGGTGTAAGCGTGCTCCCTGACTCTAATTCCTTTAGGCTGAGTCCCTCTAGCTCTGTTATAACCCATTTAGGGACCCTTAGGTGTTACCGCGCTCCCTCCTCCTTTAAGGTGTGCCTTCTCCAAGCTTCTCCCCTTTCCTACTCTATTACTCCTCGCTCTGCTAGTCCTCCGCATGGTAAACCTGTACAGGGATTGAAAGCTTCGCAACCCTCCGCCCTTATTAATCTCCCCATTATACGGCAACCTTCTTCTACCCCTAACTCTACCCCCCCCCTTCTTTATAGGGGGAAATAAGAGTAAAAGGGGTCAGGGGTAGGGAGGGCTAGGGTAGTGTAACCGCGCTTCCCTCTCTCCTTCTTTCTAGTCTGTGTATCCTGCTAGCCTACGTATCCTTCGTATCCTTCATATCCTGCGTATCCTTAACCAGTGTCCGAGCTTCTCTGTCTCTAGGGTTCTCACTTAGTATTCTCGCCATAAGTATGTTCGCCCTAAGGATTATCGCAATAAGTAAATAAGTAGGTTCTCCTTAGGATTATCGCAATAAGTAAGTTCGCAGTTAGGAGGATCGCAATTAGTAGGTTCGCAGTTAGGAGTATCGCAATTAGGAATCAGGGGGTCCGCGCTTCTCTCCGTCCAGTACAGGGTATTATCACCGCAAGTAGGTATTATCATCGCAAGTATTAGGTTCGCAATTAGGAGGTTAGCAAGTACAGTACAGGCTAGGTTTGCGTAGCTAGACCTCTCCTTTTCCCGCGGAGCTAGCGTAGCTAGCGTAGTTAGTGTGAGTCTCGGATTAATCCTTCCTTAATCTCCATATTGGGGGTCTAGTCCTTTGTGATCTGGAGCAGGTAAAAATATGGGGAGGTGATTAGGGTCTGGTGGTGTGTGTGTGTGGTTGTGTGTATCGTCTATTAAATAAGTTAATTGTAAAATAAATTAAATATTAGATTAGATTAGATTAGATTAGATTAGCTTAGCTTAGATTAGATTAGGTTAGATTAGATTAGATTAGATTAGGTTAGATTAGCTTAGCTTAGATTAGACTAGATTAGGTTAGATAAAATTAGATTAGATTAGGTTAGATTAGTTAAGATTATGTTAGATTAGATTAGATTAGCTTCTTTCAAAATAAAAGAAATTAAGAGAAATTCTATACAAAACTCTTCTTAAAATAATTATAGATACAAATACAAATATGGAAGTTATATTATACGTTAAACAATTGTTAGGTGTTACTAGTTCGGATGTTTTAGTCCTATATGCCATATCTATATTAATTTTAGCGGTATTATCCCTATTGTGTTTTATTAACATTATTTGGTATATTTATGTAAGCTACTTTCTCTCTAAAAATAAATATTTATTAAATCAAATGGAGAAAAGAATATGGTTAAAAAATTTTATAAATTTGTATAAAACAACAACAACTGGCTTTATTATGTTAGAATTAGTTTTATATTTTCTTTCTACGGGTACAATAATACAAACTAGTTTAAAGATTGTTTATTATAGTTAAAGTATAGTTAAAGTTAGATAAATATTAATAAAGTTTAAAGATCCTAAAATTAAAACAAGGATAAGATAGTAATATGTTGTAATAACGAATTATATAGAGTCAATTATATGAGGCAATTATATAGAGTCGATACACAGATAAATTAAAGAAGACATCAAATAGGACAGGGACTTTACTTATTAAAGAATTAATAGAAATAATTAAATCTCGCCTCAGCCCTTTCTTGCCTTCATACTACCTATTTTAACTATAGCCTTCAATCCTTACGGTAGCTAGCCTAGCAAGTAATAGTCCGGTAGCGCTAGTATCAGCAAAGAATCGCAAGTAGCCGCAAGTAATCTCAAGTAGTCGCAAGGAATCGCTATGTGCCACTATGAACCGCTAAGAGTCACTATTAACCACTATAAGCCCCTATGGCTCGCTAGGGGTCGCTATGAGTCACTATGAGTAGCTATGATTCACTATGGTTCGCTAGGAGTCACTATGAGTCGCTATGAACAGTTATGAGCCACTATGATTCGCAAGGTGTCGCAAGGAGTCGCAAGGTGTGGCATGGAGCAGCTATGTTCCACTATGAATCGCGATGCGTCGCAAGGAGTCGCTAGTAGTAGCTAATAGTAGCTAGAAGAAGAAATAACCCCCAGGCCCTCATTCTTTCAGATAGTTTAAGGAAGGATAAATATTTTACCACTAGCTTTCACAACGATCTTTTAGAATTAGATAAAAATAGTTATAATCATTCTGATAATTTATTTAAGAGTTTTACCCCCACCGTTTATATTTTATATTTTATATTTTATATTTTATATTTTATATTAGGACTAAATCAACCGATATCACAAAATCAACCGATATCACAAAATCAACCGATATCACTAGCTGGAATCTCAAAGATATAAGCAGCTGCTTGAGATAAACTTAGAAATTGAAGAATTATTGGTATAGTATAAAACTATTAAAAAGATAGAACTAGAAATTAAAACTTAAGAACTTAATAAGAGAAATAAATGAAGAATATGACAGGGAAAGACTAAAACAAAAGATAAAAAAGTTTACAAAAAGGATTAAACACTTAAACACAGAGTCTATGAACACCCGTAAGGTAGATTGTTCTAATAAAGAAAAGAAGAAGGATAGGGCTGCACTATTTTACCTCCTTTCTCCCTGTTCTTTACCCCGCCTTAACCCAACCCAGAGTGAGAGTCCACGGTAATTTATGCAGAGCCTACGCTATAGTATACAGAGCTAGAGAATTATCATATCCCAGATCGAGACCTTCTTGTAACTTTTGCATATTCTACACTATAGGTAACAGAGCGAAAGAGTTCTCACTAACCTGAGCGATACTTTACTGTAACTTTTGCATAGCCTACACTAGAGGAAACAAAGTGAGAGAATTATAACTAGCCCTAACCTTACTTTAACTATTGCAATAGCCTACACTATAGGTAACAGAAACGAGAGACCGGAAAAAGATATTTCTTTACCTGCCTGCGAGATAGGAACAGACCAAGCCCAACCTGTTAGCCTTTAGCCTTAGCCTTGCCTTTGGGAGGAGTTAGTGAATAAGTAAGTAAGTGAGTAAGCGAGTAAGCGAGTAAGTGAGTAAGAGAGTAAGCCCTTGAAGTGGCAGAGAGTGAGGCTTCATAATGGAGCTTCTAGTCCTTCTACAATCTTTTACCAAGCTTTTTGTAATCCCTAACAGTAATAATACACCTAGTTCTTTACTTCAAAGAAGAAGGGTCTCTCATTCTAAATATAAATATAAATATAATTATAAATATGTGAAACCTCTGCCTCCGAAGCCTGAACCTACTGTCCCATTACCACCAACGCTTGGTTCTAGTACTAGCGCTAGCTCCTCTCTAACATAACAAAAGGGAGGGAGAGGAGAGGGGTGTACAGATACGGCTAGATCTAAATACCTCTATCAATATAAAGAATTAGGTGACACTGCTTCAATTAGAGCCGCAAGGTCAGTAATAACAACTAAAAGCCTACCCAACATTAAATACAAATAATAAAACTAAACTATAAATTGCTACTTTTCTATTTTAACTAAATTAAAAACATATCTTTTATTGCTTTCCATTTATTCAGGGAGAGAGGGTTTAATAAGATAGGGTGTATTGTAACAAAATTGAATCTTTTTCTTTTCTTTTTCTTTTTCTTTTTCTTTTCAAATAACCCTGCAGGTACGAGCACCTTAGGCCACCTTACCTTTGCTCTAAAATAACCTCAGCGGCCCTTGTCTTAATAAATTATTCCTTGTCACCAGGCCATTGGTCAAGCAGAGATAAGGGTCAGAGGGTGGGGGTAGCCTAGAAAAAATTAGGGTTTTGCCCTTTGCTAGCAGGTAGTAGTCGTGGGGTATGCAAGGTAGGCAGGGTAGTACAAACAAAAAATATACCTCATGTACCTCTTAACCAAAAAAGGAATAAACGAAAGACAAGTTTTATAAGCCCCTTTCTATCGGTGCTAGCGAAGCAATCCTTTCTTATTTTTATCTTTATTTTTATCTTTATTATTATCTTTATTATTATCTTTATTATTATCTTTATTTTTATCTTTATTTTTATCTTTATTTTTAATTAATCTTGGGTAGGGAAATTACTGGGGGGAATATGTTTACTCCCTTAAGGTTTTAACTAAAAACGGTTATAACTAAAAACATAAATAAGGTTTTAAAGGATAGCCTAAAAAAAAAATCTTTTCTTAAAATATAACTATAAATACTAATAAATGACAATCAAAGACAAAATTATAAATGGAAGCAAAATATTTGCTTGTTTTACTAGAAATTTCGATGAATCGCATAACCGTCACCTCTCCGAGTCCAAGGCTGATAATCTACATTTAATAAGCTCCGTAGTACATCTACCCGCAGGTCTTACAGAAATAAATAGAATAAAAACCCCTAGATTCGCAGATGAAAGAGATCTAAGTTTGAAATTGACTAAAATAAGTGGTACAGCAATGGAAGAAAAATATGGCCATTATTATGAAGGTTCATATATAAAAAACTTATCAACTTATTTAAATAATCTTTTTAATGAATTGAGAGATAAGGATGAAAATTTTATTGTATATCATGTGTTTTTGTCAGAAAAGGAGGCAGCACTCTTTAGAGAAGAAGAACTATTTAGTGGCGGCTTCGAATCTGAATATAGCCATACCTTAAAAATACAACAAACTTGTGTAACTTTAACCGCTTTAACCGGATTTATTGTAGTCGATAATGAGAAAATAATTAAGGAAGAAGGTTTAATTACAAATCTATTAGGTGGGTGATCTCAAACAGGTGAAAGTCAAGGTTTAAAGCCCTATTTCATCTTTTATAATATAAATTGAAGCAATATTGTGTTAAGATTTAAATTATGTGCTGTCTATGCTTAGAATGAGCAGCTAAAATCTAAGGATTTAAAATCTATAGAAGGAAAATGGTTCAAGGGGGGAAGGTAAAATTCAAAAGAGTTTGGATTTATTAAGTCGTAGAATAGATGTAGATATAGAGGAAACTTTGAGAAAAACAAGAGAAGATCTGGTAGTTAAAAAAGAAGCAACTATAGCTAGTACAAAAAATACAAAAAAAAAATCTCTGAACTTTTAAAAAAAATAATCGATAATAAAACCAGTCTAAGGAATAAAACTAAAAATTCAGTTATAACTTACTTTATTAGGTGAAAGTTTATTTCAAGAATTATAATCCTCTTCCGCTGTTAACTTAGAAGCAACTAGTACTATGTCTTCTTTAGCGGTGGCTCGTAACAGTTATCTACCCCCCCCCCCCCTCAGAAACCCGTGCCTACTATTCCTTTGCCTCCTATTCCTAAATCTCCTGCTTAAAAAGAAGTTAGTGGGAATATTTTAATTTAAAGAGTAAATCCTATAGGGGAACGATAGTTCTATTTAAATCTCTTGTCTTTAAGTGCTACCATACCTCTGTAACTAGTTGTTATATACTAAATAAAGAGCTGCTAATAAGCAAACATATAATATAACCCCCCAGTCCCGCTTTAATTAATACTTAATGTAAGGTATTATAAGATAAGTTTCTTATCTAAATTTACATTCTAAAATAAATAAATAAAATTAATGTTAAAAGATTTAATTCAAAAATATAGAGAAGATTCTGACTATAAGTTAAGAAATTTTTATTCGGGTCTTAAGTTTAAGTATGATGGTAATTATAATATAAGTAAAGATTGTTTTAATATTGGACAGATGTCTATTATAACCTCTTTAATTTTTGTTGAAGACTTAAAGTTGTTAGAAAAGAACCAAGGAAACATAGTTGTTAGTCCTAGTGCGTTTCAATTAGTCTCTTTGAAGCATGTGCATTGGGGCGTGTTTGGTGTCGATGAAATATTTGAAGGAATAAGCTCTTCTTGTCTACCTAAAGGGATTCAGGAGATACATGTAATTATTGTAGACTCTCACTTATTGGAGGATATAGATTCTCTTTCAAACACCGAGGTAGGAGACTATAAATTAGTGAAGACAGGTGTAAATAAATACAACGAGCCTTTTAAACTAACTACGTACACTATGAATTTATTTTCTTTCGCTTCATTGGTTCAGGATAAGAAAAATAAATGAAATAATTTTGTTAGTGATGTTGAATTAGGAAAAGATGTTATGGTTGGCATTAATCCTATTGTAATATTTAAAGGGTTAAGTTGGGAATTTATTAGATCCTTCTTGTTAAGATATGGCTACTGTATAATTCACAGCGGTAGTACTACTAAACAGGGGGATTTCAGTCTCCTGCGTCTCCTGCGTCTCCTGCGTCTCCTGCGTCTCCTGCGTCTCCTGCGTCTCCTGCGTCTCCTGCGTCTCCTGCGTCTCCTGCTTAGTAGATTAAGTAGATTAAGTAAATTTTTAGAAATGTGTGGGTTAGGTTTGTTTAAAGAAGATCTACATCGATCATATAAAGATACAACGTTAAGTAGTAAAGGGATAGATCCTGACTTATTTCTATACTTAAATAGAATGAAAGATGCGGATTACGATTATATATTTGATGAGGATTTCAATCTTAGAGTTCTACATTATATAGTAGGTTTTGAGTCGTATTACCGAAAAAGATTCGACTTATATTCGAAGGTACATACCGTAAATTACTTGACTGAAATTAAAGATACACAAACTATAAACCACAATAACAAAAAAATAAAACTAGCTAGATTAGAAGCTGATTTAAATAAAAAAATTGGTTTAGAAGAAAAAATCTCCTCATTAAAAGTTGAAGTTCAAGAAGAATTTAAGCTATTAACTGAATTATCGGAATTTGTTGAAAGACTTAGACTTAGAATAAACTGTTTAAGCTTAGAGAAGGAATTAGGTTCCTTACATGATAGGGTATTAAGAAATAAAGATAAAATGTCTCGAGATAACTCTAACTCTAATAATATCCAAGCTTTGTCACATATTGGTAAATTTGTACCTATAAAACTTAAAACTTAAATATGTAGGAGATTTAAGACACGGTAACGTAAACAAAAAAAATAATAGATAGTCTTACTGTAAAATATAGCTCGGGTAAGAGGTCTTATTCAACAACTAGTTTATTAAAATTAAAATTAAAATTAAAATTAAAATTAAATAGGAGATCTTATTCCGTTTCTAGTATAAGTGTATGTAAAGACTGAACCAGACAAAAAATTGTTTAAAAAATATAGTTAGCCTAATTATACCTTTAACTCTGTATTTTATAGAGAAGAGAAGAGAAGAGAAGAGAATTAAAAAGATTTTATAAAAGAAACGTAACACACGAACAATAAATAGGAGCGTATAGATCTTAATTGATTTTACTAAATAAGTATAAAGAGCACAAAACAACGCTATAAACAAAAACAAAAACTAAAAACAAAAGAAAAACAAAAGACGTTAAATACTGTTCACCCTGGGCTAGCCCATACCCGTTTCAAGAGGACACTGGCTACTCTCTATTACATCCCACCTACACATCACGATAAAAAAAACGCCTTTCCCATCTACCCCTTCTCCCCTAAAGAGGCTAGTTAGGGCTACTAAGGAAAGATAAAGAGGACTAGTTAGGGATTACTAAGGGTTATATAAAGGGGAAGAATTAGGGACTAGTTAGAGGACTAGTTAGGGCTACTTGGGACTAGTTAGGGACTAGTTAGGGCTACTTGGGACTAGTTAGGGACTAGTTAGGGACTAGTTAGGGAGTAGTTAGGGACTAGTTAGGGACTAGTTAGGGAGTAGTTAGGGACTAGTTAGGGCTAGTAAAGGCTAGTAAAGGCTAGTAAGGAAGTAGTTAGGGCTAGTAAAGGAGTAGTAAGGGGCTAGTTAGAGGCTAGTTAGGGACTAGTTAAGGATTAGTTAGAGCTAGTAAGGGGGAGAAGGACCGAAGGACTTGCTTTACCTAGACCGAAGGTGCGAAGGTGCGAAGGGACTGCGGCAATTTTAATAAGGAGTAAGTAGGAGTTAGTAGGGGCTGTATTACCTGTAGAACAGGGTTCGCTAGGCCATGGCTGCTTCTCTCTTCTAACCTCTCCAGCTAGTCCTAGTTAATAATCTTCAACTACAACTACTTCTGCAATGCACTACCAATAATGATAATGAGAGTCTAATGAGAGTACAATTAAATCAGATTTAAAGCAAACCCCTTTCTCTGAAGAATATAGACCTAGTAATAGCTCTGCCTATATAGAAGCTGGGGATGACGATAGCTCTAGCTCCCGCTCTTGGCATAGGCCTGTACAGGGAGAAGGCGTACATATTGAAATATTTGACCTACTAATATGGAACCACTTATTACTCCTTTTTAAATTATAACTAGGACTTAGGAGGACCCTAAGGTAAAGGGCTACCTGCTCAACCTCTTTCATGCCGACGGTGCAGTAGGAAAAGGGATACTGCCCCCCCCCCCTCTAATATTATTGCTACTTTTAATTTATAACTAGGACTTAGTAGGACCCGATAGAAAAGGGGCTAGAGAAGCACCCCTTCGACTTCTTAGTAGCGATGCAACCCCTTCTTTGTAACTAATAAACTAATAAACTAATAAACTAATAAACTAATAAACTAATAAACTAAACTAATAAAAGGGAGAATTATTCCCTTAAGTTTTATAGTAGTACTCAGGTTAATGAAGTAATTAGAAATTTAGACGGGTGCTGCTACTCCCCGAAGAATGAGCATAATTAATTACAAACAAGAAACTAAAAAAGAACTATCCCTCTCCCTCTTGACTCCTATTATTCCCCCCCCCCCCCAATAAACCCCTTCCTCTACCTTCTTCTACCCCATCTACTTATAAGAGTAGAGGGGGTCGGGTGTAGGGAGGGAAGGGGGTAGACTAACCCTCCCACCCCCTAACTCTCCTGCGGCATTTGTAAAGACTAACACCTTAGCCGAAGGAACTCCCCTTTTTAAGGTATAACTGAAGGAACTCTCCTGCCGCTTTTTTTAAGGAGTAACCCCTAACTCCCTCTTTAAGGACTAACCGAAGGTAGAAGCGAAGGTAGAAGCGAAGGTAGACTCAGCGATGGTAGACTCGACGGTAGACTCGATGGTAGACTCGATGGTAGACTCGAAGGTAGACCCCGCAGGCACCAGGGAGCAGGACGCAGGACGCAGGCAGCTGGACAACTATTATAGCGAGGCAACCCACTAGTTCTACCCCTTTCTTACTTACTTTTAACTCAAGGAATTGTAGGAAGATGAAAGTAGGAAGGCTTAACTTAATATTTAGAGGTAGGAGAGTATAACTTAATACTTAGAGGTAGGAGAGTATAACTTAATATTTAAAGGTAGGAGGGTATAACTTAATATTTAAAGGTAGGAGGACATATCTTAATATTTAACCTGCAGGTTTATTCTTACTAGCTTACTAGCTTACTAGATTACTTTCTTACTAGATTACTATATTACTACCTTACTAGATTACTAGCTTACTGTTTTAATAGATTACTATTTTACTAATTTACTACTTTACTAGATTACTACCTTACTACCTTACTACCTTAATAGATTACTACCTTACTACCTTACTAGATTACTACCTTACTACCTTACTACATTACTACCTTACTTGTTTACTTGTTTACTAGATTAATAAGACGGGAGGACCTTTAGACTAAATTTTTGAGCAGGTTCTCTCTCTCCGTAGTCTCTAGTAAGAGTATACAATCTTTAGTAGTAGGGGTTTATAATCTCTAGTAGGGTATACGGTCACTAGTAGTAGGAGCATATAGTCTCTAGTAGAGGTCTTCTACCTCTAGTCGCAAGGGCTTACAATCTCTAGAAGTAGAGGAGTACAAAATCTAGATGTAGAGAGGCACAAGATCTAGTAGTAGAAATATAAAAATATAGTCGTATAAGTAGAAATAGAAGTAGAAGCAGAAGTAGAAGTAGACAATCTTTAGTAGTAGCTGTAGACAATATTTGGTAGTAGAAGGAGACTGTTCCGCTTTTTAAATAAAAACAATTCTTAAATTTCAACATGATAACTCTCTTAATTTTAATACCTATTCTAGGTTCCCTATTATTATTGCCCATTCAATCAGCCCCTTTAACAAGTACTCTTAACTCTTCTCTTGTCAGTCTCGTAAGTACCGGGGGCTCCGACAAAGAGTTAGCCTTTAATAAAAATACAAGTTCTCTAGATCTATCAAGCCCAAATGGAGGAGAAGTGAGCTTAAATAAAGAGGTGAGTGTCGAGGAGTCGAATAATAGAAGTATGAAAAAAATAGCTTTAACAACCTCCCTAATAAATTTATTTGTGTCCTTATTTATTTGGTATGAGTTTGATTCAAATACTACTCAGTTTCAGTTTGTCTCCGAGTTCAATCAATTAAATTTTTGTCATTTAAATTTTGGAATAGATGGAGTCTCTCTATTTTTTGTTCTCTTAACTACTTTTGTAACACCTATAGCTTTATTATCAAACTATACAAATATTAATAAAAACCTTAAATTATTTTTAATCTCATTCTTACTATTAGAGAGCTTACAAATATGTGCTTTTGTGTCTTTAGATTTATTGTTATTTTATATCTTTTTTGAAAGTGTTTTACCTATTTTATTCGTAGTAATCGTAATATTTGGTCACGGTGAGGATAGATTAAGATCCGCCTATTTATTATTTTTATATACTTTAGCAGGGAGTTTACCTATGTTATTGTGTATTTTAAGTATATTTAGTTTTATAGGTTCAACTGATTTTCAATTAATTTCTTTATGTGAAATAAGTTTAGAGTCTCAAAAGATATTATGGTTAGGTTTCTTTCTAGCTTTTGCTGTTAAAACTCCTTTATATCCTTTTATAATATGGTTACCAAAAGCCCATAGTGATTCTCCATTATCCGGTTCAATAATCTTGGCTGCTACAATTTTAAAATTAGCTACTTATGGTGAAATGTGTTTAAGGAAAACACGTTAATTGCCTGTAAACTGCCAAACTCCGGGGACTCCCTAAAGCTCTTGATACCAAGCTATAGTCGAAAGGCTATAAGTGGCCAGAATAATTACCTGGGTATGGTAACAAGTCAAGAGATGAATGAAAATGAAATGGGTTATCGCGGATCTAAGTCAGAAATATTTATTTAGAAAGCCAAATCCAAAAAATAATAAATATTCTGTAAAAGAGCAACGAGTAGACGGTAGTTATTTAGGTACTATTTTAAGTCCTAAGTTAAGGTGTACTCTAATGGGTTGTGAAAACAACTATCAAGCCAAAATCCTTTCTAAACAATTTGTTATAAGCTCCCCAAGAGGAGTAAATTTTATAGTACTAAATCGCATTGTAAAAACTTACTAGCACTAGACTCTAGCGCTACTTATTCCCCCTCCAAACTTATTAGTTGATCAGTGTTCCAAGGCTCAATCGATAAATGAAAGTTTTAATTCTTCTATTTTACCCTGGTCCTCGCAGACAATTACCGGTGGGGTACAAGCTGCTGATGTAGTTATAAATAGATTAAATCCTTGGTTTGTGACAGGCTTCACAGATGCTGAGAGTTGTTTTGGACTTTATTTAAATAAAAGTACTAGTAATATAACTGGTTGGTCTGTTGTTTTAGTATTTAAAATTTCTTTGCACGAAAAAGATAAAAATTTATTAGAGGAAATCCAAAATTATTTCGGTGTAGGAAAAATAACTAAACCTGCTTCAACATCCTTAAGTTACCGGGTAAGATCTTCCAAAGATTTGCAAATAATTATAAATCATTTTGATAAGTATCCATTAATAACAAATAAATTAAAGGATTACAAATTATACAAGCTTGCTACCGATTTATTAGTTAAAAAAGAGCATTTATCTTTAGAGGGCATAAAAAAGTAATTTCAATTAAAAGTTCAATTAATTTAGGTTTATCGCCCGAATTAAAAGCTCAATTTCCTGATATTAAACCAACTCTATTGCAGCCAAACGCAGCTTATGCTAATAAAGAACCAAAAAGCGGAACAATCGTGGATTATATAATACCAAATCCTAATTGAGTCGCAGGGTTTTCTTCAGGAGAAGATTGTTTTATGGTCGATATTAACAAAAGCAAAAGCAATAAAATAGGTCAATCAGTAAATTTAAGATTTGTAATCAGTCAACATAAAAAAGATGTATTATTAATGTTAAGTTTAATTAATTTTTTGAATTGCGGCCAAATATATAAAAATAAAGATTGTTTTAATTTAACAATTAGAAAATTTGCGGATATTGACAATAAAATAATTCCCTTCTTTATTAAATATCCTATTATTGGTAACAAATCTTTAGATTTTCAAGATTTTTATAAAGTAAATTAATTAAAGAAAAAGAACATCTTCAGATAGAGGGAATTAAAAAATTAAGTTCAATAAAAAGTAGTATGAATACGAAAAGAAAATAACAAATTGCAAGATAAATTTGGCCTCCATGTATATTAGAGTGCTAATAAATTTTTTACCTGATGCTACTAATTTTTTTTCTCCTTTACTATTAACTATCTGTACTATTACTATTATTTATGCTTCTTTATCTACTCTAATACAACAAGATACTAAAAGACTTATTGCCTATAGTAGTGTAGCTCATATGAGTATAGTAGTGTTTGGTCTTTTCTCTAATAGTATTCAAGGTATAGAAGGAGCTATTTTATTAGCAATAGGTCATGGATTTGTAAGTCCGGCTCTATTTAGTTGTGTTGGTGGAGTGTTGGTAGATAGAACAGGAACCAGAGTAATATACTATTTAAGAGGGTTAGCTACGTATATGCCTGTGTTTACTATATTATTCTTTGTCTTCACTTTAGCTAATACGGGTATACCTTTGACCATTAATTGGATAGGTGAACAATTATCTTTAATAGGTATCTGGCAACAAAATCCTATAATAGCCGCCTTAGGTGCAACAGGTATTGTTTTATCTGCTTGTTATTCTTTATTTTTATATAATAGAATTTCTTATGGTTCGTACTCCCCTCATTTACCAATCTTAAAAGATATAAACAGAAGAGAATATTCCCTTTTAATTAGTTTATTAATACCTACTATTATTTTCGGAATTATACCTAATGTATTATTAGATCCTCTTCACATTACTAGTTCAGCATTACTTTATTATTAAATATTTAAAAACATGATAAACAAGATATAACCCCCGTCACGTACTCCTTAATTACTCTCCATATTGACTCCTTAATTTGAAGGGCTACGCGCTTCTCTACTAAGCTAAGGTTTTGGTTTATTTGAAGAAGGGAACAGAAAAAGTATAAAACAATAGATTTAAATAATCCTTTAGTTCAATTTACCTTTTAACCTTGGTTGATAATTAAGCCCCAGCTTTGCAACCCTTCGCCTCTGCAGCCACCCTAACGCACTACTTAAAACAAAAAAAAAAGGGGAGAGGGTGGGTAGGGGGGGGTGGGGTGTATATAAGAAAAATTTTTCAATAAAGATTACTAGTTTAAAAGAGGAGGGGGTAACCCCCTCCCCTCTGCCCAAGATTTAAGTCGTAGAACTAACTTTAATTCTGGTTACTTGACCTTAGAAGGTGAGACTCAAAATCTCAAATAGTTTAGGTGTGCTTGCCCCTCACCGAGATTATTCCTTTAAGAAAAGTTAACGTCTGGTTAAGGTTGGGGTCCTCTTAAGTGTTTCTTATTATCACTATAATATAACTTCAAAACAAAAACAAAAGTTAAAAGCTTAAGTAATTAGGTTAAGCAGCTATCTTTAGTGAGATAAGAATTACCATATTTATAATATGAACACATTAAATTTTTTAATAATAGTACTGAAGGGAGTCTGGAATCGAGGGGTTTTAGGCTAGAATATTCTTAGGAGTTATAATTTATTTATTTAAAGAACTAAAACATAACGTTCCATAATTTCTTTTTATATTGACCGGCAAGGTAGGAAGAAAATCCCTATTTGTTGTACATCCTTGTATAATAATTTAAAATACTAAATTTTTATTGAAATCTAATTAATATAGGAGTTAAGCATAAATATTGGACATTTTGGAGGACTTCTAAATTTTAATAATAAAAAACAATAAAGCAACTACAATAATGATAAAATTAATGGAATTCTTGAAAAGAACTCTTTCTAGCCTCAGTTCCCGAGCCCGAGCCAGCCAGTGGAATAATAGCCTCGTTTATAAAAAGGTAATTAATATTATTTCATATACTTTTTTAGGTTTTATAGCTTTTTTATTTCTCTGCTACACTCTCACTACCCTTCACAACCCTATTATTGAGGAAAGCCTTGCTACGCAAGCCTCGCTAGGGAAGGAAGAATTTAGTATTTTTAAGAATTTAAATATTTACCTAACAATTTTTTTTTCTATAATTTCTTTTGCTATTTCTATGTATATTTCTGATAATTTTAAACTTTCTAATAATAAGTATATTAAATTATTACAAAAATTTGTTATTATTAATAGTATTTTTGCTTTAATTGCTTTAATTTTATATTTATTTGATATTAATATTTTAAGTACAGCATTTGCGGATACTGTTGGGGATATTGATTCAAAGCCTGAAGATAAAATTGGTGAAGATAATATTAAAAATAAAGATATTATTCAGGTAACAACTATTACAGAAGATAATAAAGAGTATTATTCATTTAAAGTTAATAAAGAACTTTTAGAGAAAAGTATTGAAAAAAGTAAAAATATATTAGAAGTAACTATTAGAAAAATTGTTCCTGATTTAGGTGTTGGAGCGGGAGAAGGTAAAGTAGCATCCGAAGCTATTAAAATTTCTGCTGATATGGATTCTCTCTCTGGAAATGTATTAGTTGGTGGAGTCTCAGCTACTACAGCCCCTGCCTCTAAATTAGATAACGATAGTAGAAATACTCCCTCAGATTTTGAAGGAGGTTTTATCTCAAGTGCCTTAGAAGATACAGAGATACCTCTAATTATAGTGGTAAATGGTTTAAGCTTTTTAAATTACATAGAATTCAGTTTAATATTGACTTTGTTTTCGGTATTATTTAGGAAATATTTAAGTAGAAGATTAATAAGTTTAATCTGAAGTTTAAAAAATAAATATACTAAAAATAATAAAGTTGAAATTATTAAGGATAAAGATGTAAGTTTAAATCAAACATTAAATGCTTTAGATAAGTATAGCGATATTATTATTGTTTATATTTTTATATGTTTAATTTGGGTTAAGTTTATAAATGTATATTTTAGTGGTGAATTAGCTAAAAATATTGATGATTTTGTGACAGTATATAACCATATTAAAAATAATAGCTTTTTCTTCTTAATTATGCCTTTCAATAATCACTATAAAAAGATCAAAAATAACTTCATTTGATATATTAAAAATAATTATTTTCTTCAAAAATTAACTAAAATAAAAAGAATTATAAATTTTAAATTTTATCCTTTAAATACTCGTTCTATATGTATATTTTTAGGTCTCTTGATATTAAGTATTTTTTTTATTTTTTAGGTATTTGTACTTCAACAAGAATATTAAATAGTGAATTATCCACTTTAACCCCCCCCCCTCCCTTCCTTAATTTTTAATATATGTTCTAGCTTTCTAATTAGAGGGTAGTATAAAACTGGCATAGAATCAATAAATAAATAAAATGCAATCAAAGACATATGAGTTTATTCAAGTAATTGTACTTTTCAATGAACTAACTGAAATTAGATTTATTCAGGTTTAATGTTAAACTTAAAGCTTAATTCTTTAAACACTTTATTGTTTCAATATAATTAATATTCTACATTCACAAATTTAATGTTAGGAGCACTAGTAAGGATTGTAGTTAAAGATAAGCAAGACATATACTATCGGAATCTCTTTGAGCCTTACACAGAGTAATTAGAAAGTCTTAAGTCATTATGGTTGGTACCCCGTACTCCTTATTTTATTATTATCCGTCTTAAACAGAATGTAGTAGTGGTTTCTCTAAAAATAGGGCAATTATTGCAAATAGAACAACCAAAAAGGTTAATTAATGTAAGTAAAACTAAAACAAATTTTAATAGTAATATGTTACCTTTAACTTTAGTTGAAAAACATTAAGGTTATTTACTGCAAGACACACACTACTCCTACCCCCCTCCCTCCTTTTTTTCTACCTCTCTTCCTTTATTTACCCTCCCCCCCCTCTCCCTCTCTCTACCCTTACACCCTTAGAGGGGAGGGGTTGGAGGAAGGAGTAACCCGAGGACATCCCTATCTATTATACAGCTTTTACTATATAAACAAAAGAGGAGAACAAAAAAGGTACCCCTGGTGTGAGTCTCCTGTCTCCTTCGGCTATATCAAAAGGAAATTAGTAGGAGCTGGTAAGGTTAGTCGGAAGGTAGAAGGGTAGGATGGGCTTCGCAAGAGCTGGAAAGCAGGAAAGAAGGAGTGCTTCTCTAGCCTAAGGACTGGGTATACAAGAGCAGGAAAGAAAGGAGTTCCTTCTGTTAGTATTTAAAAAGTAGTTAGAGGGTAAGGACCGTTCAAGGAGTAGAGAGTAGAGTCGTATTATATTTATATACAAATTTTAAATTAAAAAAAGTAAAGTACAAAGAACTTTTAAGTCTTTAAAAGAAGCATAACAGTTGATTGTTTATAGTTTAGTAATTATTCTTCTAATCTAAATTTAATATAACAGTACCAGTCTCAGTATCAGTACTTGTCTCAGTATCCGCCTAAGTATCAATATCAGTATTAGTAACGGTATCAGTATCAGTATCAGTATCAGTATCAGTATTAGTTTCAGTATCAGTTTAAGTTTAAGTATAAGTTTAAGTTTAAAAGTTTTTTATTTAAAGACTTTAGCATAATGGTTAATGCAGTTCGCTCATAATGGATATTATAAGGGTTCAACTCCCTTAGGTCTTATCTAGGTCTAGATCTGTAAAATTTTTTAATTTATTTATTGCTTTTGTTTTTTAAGAAATTCAGTTTTAGAATAAAGTCAAAGGATTATTGTTTGTTAAATATTTGGATCTAAATTTAAAAGTACCCTGCTTAAATACTTGATTATTTTTCTTATACCGATTACTACTTAAATAGAAGCTACCATAGAAGCCTTACTATTGAATAATTATTTTGTAATAAAGTTAAATTTTACTAAAAGGGGAGAAGATTAAAAAGGGAGATTATACTTTATATTGAATAAGATAAATCAGGTTATAAGTTAAAGGGCATTTGGTCGAGTCTGGTTTATGGCGTTCGTCTTGAAAACGATTACTTTACAAAAAGTCGTGAGTTCGAATCTCACAGTGCCCAATTATGTAAAAATACTAATTTAATTCCTCCTTAAGCTCAACTATTAAATCCTTATTATAGAGTTTAGAGTTTATGAGTTTATTTTTAGTCAATGTCTTGTCTTTAATAACTATCAGTGACTAGGTCTAAATTACAACCTTCAAAGTCACAAAAGGGTCTACTTATCTCGGTTTATTTAGCCCAGGAGCTGCTCCCCTAATCTTAAGAAATGAAATAAAAGGTCCTAATATTAAATAATAAATAATAAATAATAGCTTTAATTTAAATTAACATAAAAAGTCAAACTTAAAGTAGATATAAAAATATTTTTAACTTATACTATTAAAAGTCTAAAACTCTAAAAGTTTAAAAGTCTAAAACTCTAAAAATCTAAAAGTCTAAAACTCTAAAAGTCTAAAGTACGAGATAAGAGCTAGTTAAACAGATAAAGAGAAAGAGAAATAGATAGAGATAGAGATAGAGATAAAGAAAGATAAAGATAGAAAGAAAGAGAAAGAGATAAAGAAAGAAAGATAATTTTACGGTGGATGACAAATTGGCCAGTCGCTCCTTTTGGGTAGGAGAGATATTGCGCGTTCGAGTCGCGCCTACCGTGTGTACTTTACTTTACTGTACTTTACTTTACTTTATTTTAATTTTCTTTACTGTAATTTACTTTACTGTACTTTACTTTACTTTACTTTACTGTACTTTACTGTACTTTTCTTTAAATATTAGCTCTCTTCTCTACTAACCTTTAACTTAGGAAATACTTGGAATACTTATACCTACTGGAAATCAATGGCTTTGCTGCCCCTAGCCTTTACGAATATAAAGGTAAAAGGGCGGGTCTGGTCGGCTCCCTTCGCCCTTCGGAGTAGGAGGGGTGTAGAGAGTAGCAGTCCACCAGGTCCTAGGGCTCTGTCTGGTCCTTCAGCTGTCTGGGTAGGGTAAAAGTATAGTGGATTATGGGTATATTTAATTTGTGCACACTACGACTACAACTAATAAAGTTTACACCTCTAGGTAATAGCACTAAAAGCACTAAAAGCAATAAAAGCACTAAAAGCAAATCTTATTTTTTAGGTCCAATTTAGAAATAGCCAGCCTATCGCTTTCCACTATTTAAAAAGACTGTCTTTATTTTAACAAGCTATACACAATGTAAGGTAATAAGAGTTGTTCAGTTAAAAACAATAATTTAGCCTAGCCCTATCTTCTGATTATGGTCCGTAGCCTGAGCTCAGATAAGCCCAAAACGGAGACCCTGGCCCTTTAACGTAGTACTTGCTCTCTTGCGGCATTATTAAAATAAATTATAAAAAGGAGTTAGAAGGAGTTAGAAGGAGCGTATGAGTTAGTCTCCAGCGGCTTTATTAAAGGAGATAGTAGTAGCAGTAGGTAGGAGGAAGGAGGAATCAATAAGCAAGTACTCCTTCTTTATTCTGAGCTTTCCCTTGTTTTTACTTTTTATTTACTATTACTTCGGAGAAGAATCTGCAGGGTAGGCAAAAAGGATCACTCTTTATAATTAATCTCTAATCTTAGATAAGGGGCCTGGCTCCGGTACTACGAACAGGGATTAAACAAAGTTTCGGACTCCTCGACCGCACCAGCCTTAGCCCAATAGCCGCAGGTCGTATGTCGTAGGTCGTAGGTCGTAGGAAAGCCTAGTTATCTTATAAGCAACTACTGCCTGGGAATACGTGCACTCCTTCTCCTAACAAATTTTTACATATATTCAATTAGGAAAAGGAAAGGTAAGCTCCTTCTTTTAATCGAATCAAACCAGAACAAGGGGACAAAAGGTTAGCTAGCGCGGGTTCTCTAAAGAAAGGTATAGTAATTCCTTTGGTGGGGCGCTTCTCTCACCGTAGTGTAGGTAATAAGCTCCCTCCTCCTTGCCAGCTTGTATGAAAGGCCTTAATCATAAGGTAATAGTGGTGGGTTCTTTTAAATGACCGAGGTTATGTCCTATTAATAGGTATATTTATTTCTCTTACTCCTATTTTTAGTATAGTTTAGTATTGTATTGTTTTGTATTGTGTTGTATTGTATTGTATTGTAATGTATTGTATTGTGTTGTATTGTATAAAAATTTTTATTATAAAAGAGGGTTAAATAAACTAAAATATATTTTTATTTACATTTTAAGGTCTTATGGCTGAGTGGTTTAAGCGAGGTACTGTTAATACTTTCTACAGGGGTTCGAACCCTCTTAAGGCCTATTAAAATTTCTATTCGTATTAGTATTCCTCTTTATAGAGTTTAATTTTTTAATTTGTAACTATTAATTTATTTTAAATTTTATTCTCTCCCTTTAGCCACTACCTGCATCGCTGCTCCTATTCTATGCGTATGTGTATGATTATTTCTGAGCAGGTGTCACATTGAATAATAAAGCCTTCCTCTTAAATCTATCTTCAAATAAAAAGTAGGGAAAAGAAAAAAGATAAAAATGGATCTTTATACCTTTACAATTACAACTACCTTTACAAGTACCTTTACCTTTACTTGTACATAATAATTCTTTACCTTTACATAAGAAATCTTTACCTTTACATAATAAATCTTTACCTTTACATAATTATTCTTTACCTTTTCATAAAAATTGTGCTTCTGCTATCACTATTTGAATTAGGGAGTTATATCTAAGAGTATTCAGTAAGGGTTTATTTAAGAGTTAAGAGTTAAAAGTTAAGAGTTAAAAGTTAAGAGTTAAGAGTTAAGAGTTAAGAGCGGTATCTTAGAGTATTCAGTAACGATTTATTTTAGATCTCAAGTAGTACAAGCTATAGCCTAATTAATAAAGGTAAATCTTCTAAATCTTCTAATTCTTCTAAATCTTCTAATTCTTCTTATTCTTCTAATTCTTCTTATTCTTCTAATTCTTATAATTCTTCTTATTCTTCTAATAGAAACGAAACAAATAATAAAACTCTCGCCTCGCCCTTCCCCTTTGCACCTTGCCTATGTCCTATAACCGTAGGAGACGTAGCTGAGACAGCCTAATAAAGGAGTTAGTAGGAGTCGAAGGAGTTACTATCACTTATTATACAAAGGAGTTAAAAGTAGTGAAGGAAATGGTGAGGGGTGATTGAAAAGGGACAAGTAAGCTTAATAAAGTAAAGAAACTCATAAAGTAAAGAAACTCTTATATTTAAAAGTAAAGAAACTCGAAACTCTTATATTTAAAAGGAAAGGTCTTTAGTCTATTTTGATTCTTTCTTATTTTCTTTAAAACAACAACAACTATTTAGGGGTCCTTATAGCTATTTCTCAGCCCCGGTAGTATTGCTAGGGATAGGGGTTTAAGCTTAGGATTGATAAAAGTAATTCTAAACTCCTCATGATTACCCGGCCTTTTACCTAGGAGGCTTAGCTCTTTAAAAGTGGAGGTAATTTACCTTGCCTTAAGTGCCTTATACACCTCCCCCTGTCTAGGCCCGCCTCGCACACTCCTACTTAGCTACCCTCTCCCTGTTCTTAGGGTAAGCAACCCTTTTTAGTCTCTAGTTCTTGTGCTATAAGAGTATCCGGCTGGGTTAATCTATAAAAGTAAGGTAGAGAATCAGTCAGGGCTATTATATAAAAGTAAGGCAGATAATCAGTCAGGGTTACTATATAAAAGTAAGGTAAAGGTGCAACCTTCATTGTAATCCTAATGTACTAGACAATACTTGCAGAGTTAGGGTGTTAGGAGTTAGCCTTAAGAAGTTAATAGGCGGATAGTATTAGGTCGAGTTAATATAAGGTAAGTTTATTTATTATAGTTTACGGTTGAATTCATCCTGTTTACCCTAATAAGTCCTTGATATTCTTTATTTCTTTCTTACTAGTTAACCTTTGGAATTATAAATTAATTAAAGCGAACATGTTGAAATTTGGTAAACAATCTTTTCTTAAGCAAAAGTGGGAGGTATCCCTTAAGAGTTCGAGTCTCTTTGTTCGTATTTCCTAAATTAAGGTCCTTTAGTATAGTGGTTCGTACAGCTCCCCTTCAAGAAGCTAGGATCAGTTCAAATCTGATAAGGATCAATTATTATTTTTAAATTGTATTATTATAGGTAGTTTGAGTTGAATCGTATTATTCTGGATAGTAGAGTAGAATCGTATTATTATGGATAGTTGAGTAGAATCGTTTTATTACGGATAGTTGAGTTGAATCGTTTTTAATAACAATAACAATAACAATAACAATATAGCCCTTAAAGCTGTTATACTTGTAAATATATAAAACTTAATAGTTTAATCTTTTCATAGAATTCTGTTAATCTTTTAAGGAATAATTTTCATGGGCAAGATAAGACAATTGCTAATTGTTCGGGTTAATAACCCTTAGGTGTTCGAATCACCTTTATTCCAAAATAACACTCAAAAAGTCTATTATAAATTCTAAATTCTAAATTCTAAATTCTAAAAAGTCTATTCTAAATTCTAATTTCTAAAAAGTCTATTCTAAATTCTAAAAAGTCTATTCTAAATTCTAAATTCTAAATTCTAAATTCTAATTTCTAAGTAAATAGGGAGGGTTCGCGCTCTTACTACCGGATAAATGGCCCTTTTCCTTGATTATTACATAGCCCTGTATTACTTTTATAAGGTTGATATAATAAAATTTTACATTACATTAATATTTAATAGGTGTTAAGTTGTTAAATTACTAAAGGTAGAAGACTCTTAATTGAGGGGAAAGCGTAGCCCTAAACCTAAGTCTAAGTAAAGAAATAAAAAGGAGGTATAAGTTCCTACCTTGACAATCTGAGAGGAGAGATCTAAATTTCTAAATTTGAGAGATATTAAGTTTAAGCTTAAGTTTAAGTTTTGGATCTTAAGGGTTAAAGGGTAAGGATCCGTATTAGCTGAAGAAGCCTACCTTACTACGCTACCTAATTAACCAATAGTACGGAAAAAGAAACGGAGTAAAATTTATTATCAAATCAAATTAAAAGAAGAGAAAGAGTCAGATAAAGTCAGTGAAAGAGGCAGATAACTATAAATAGAAAAAGTCTAAGTAAGCCTAAGTCTAAGTCTAAGTCTAAGTCAATCTAAATCTAAATTTAAGTATAAGTCTAAGGCTAAGTCTAAATCTAAGTCTAAGTCTAAGTATAAGTATAAGTCTAAGTATAAGTAATAAAAATAAAATTAGAGTGGAGTAGAGGAGTAGAATAGAGTAAAAATAAGTCGAAATAGTTTAATTGGTAAAACGAATTCCTTGTAAGATTTAAATATTGGTTCAATTCCAGTTTTCGGCATCAAATAATAATAATTATATATTTACCTAACCTAATCCAGACTCCCTTTATAAATAGTGAGAACTTGCCTTTATTTACTACCTTTTACTCCTCCCTTTCAAACGGTCTGTACTCTCATCTCTCATAAGGTCTGTACTCTCATAGAGTCTGTAGTCTCAAAAGGGCTGTAGTCTCCTGGGGTCTGTACTCTAAAAGGGTCTGTACTCTACTCTACCGATTTGGAGTTAATTAGACGAGATACTAGCGCCACAAAGCCTGCTCCTTATCTAAGCCTTTAGCTAAATACAGTGATGTAAAGGAATACAAGTATCACCTAAGTCTGGGTCCCGTAACTCCCTCTTAAATGGGGGTGGTAATGGGGGGGGGGGGGGGGAATTGGGAAATGGAAATGGGGATGGAAATGGGGAATGGGAAATGGAAATAGGTAATGGGGAATGTAAATGGAAATAGAGGATGTAAATGGGAGATGAAAATGGAAACAGGGAATTGGGGAATGGGGAATGGAAATGGAGATGGGAAATGTAAATGGAAAAATCAGCCATTAAGGACAAATTTCACTTCAACTAATAAAGACAAAAGGTTACAATAGTAGTAAAGGGTTAGGCTTCTCCTACCGACAGGTGTTTAAACCCTAAATAAGAGATCCAGATAAGTATAATCACTAAGTATAATCACTAAGTATAATCACTAATTAATTTAAGCCGTAAGGATAATTTATTTATTTATTTATTTATTTTTTTACTAGACTAGACTAGACTTATTTCAGGACCTTTTTAACTATTTTATATTAGGGTAAAATCAGAGACTTGAACTCTGAACTTCGTCGCCACAAGACGTAATTTTGCCAATTAAACTAAATTTACCTTTACCTTTAATCTAATTTAACTTTTACTGTTTATTTTTAGACTATTTTATTTTTTAGCTAACCCTACCCTGTACTACACTTCCTGCCCTGATTCCTTACTCAGAAGGATATTGAAGGATATTTTATAATGGAGTAATTGCTAATCGACGCTGCAGAGGTGGTATACCTTATATACTACGCTCACCTGCTTTTAGCTTATCTGGCTTAATTTCCTTTCTCCTAATACTATGACTTCGAGACGCTAGAGCTACGCCACGGTGTTGTGCTTTTCTCGACAGGTACCCTATTTTACTACGCCTACTAAGGCTCCTTGCCGGGCTAGAGAGGTGAGCAGAAGGTGGTACTCATAAGAGGCAGAGGGTGTTGAGTAGGGCAAGATCTCCTTACGGTACTACTACGGAACCGAGTCTTGAATTAATAAAGTTAATAATATTCTACTTTTAAAGTAATTTATTTGTTTATTTTGTTTTGACATCTTCTTCTTCTCCTTCTCCCTTTAGCTCAATTAGTTTAGGTTTAGGTTTAGGTTTAGGTTTAAGTTTAGATTTAGATTTAATTTAAAAAGATAAAAGACAGTGCTACTTACGCCTTCTAATTGGCCTCCATTTCAAACCTTGCCTCCTTTTCCTTCTATAATTCTCCTTAGGTTGGGTGGGTACTAGTACACTATGAAACCTTAGCACTCTTCCGGACTTCAGAGGTTAAATTTATAAAGTTTTTAATCTAAAAGAGGAGTTAAGAGATCTAAAACTGTAATTCTTAAATTTATTAAGGAATTTTATTCCTACCGCTCCAACCCATCCCTATATACCCATTTACAGCGTAAAAATTAAAAGTAGTGGGGAGAGAGAAGGAGAGCAAAGGAGATAGAAATAAGAATTAAGTTAAGGTTCTAGGTTTTAAAAATATGTCTTTTAGAACAAAAATAATTTTGTGGTAAATTTTAAATAGAAATTTTTAACTTTTAAACTCTAATTTTACTTTTATTATTTAATAACTAAAGTTTAATTTTAATATAATTATCTAACACTTAAGTATGTTTATTTTTATGTTACCTTTTCCCCTTTCCCTCACACTTTATTCCTCATTATTGTCATTTATTCCTCCTTATTGTCCTTTATTCCTTCTTATTGCGGAGCATTCTGTTGGACTTACAATAGCCCTTATTAAAAGATAAGTAGAGCTAGTGCCGAGGGTGTTACTTCTTTTAAGTTTATAATGGTGTAAGAAGGAGAGGAAGGAGTGACTTCTTACTGCGACCCTACGGTCCTACGTGCCTTCGGTCCTTCGGTCCTTCGGGGTGGTAGTGAGAAAGGTGGGAGGTTACTACGTAATAGTTTTACGAAGCTAAAGGCAGCTGGTACAAGGTAAAGCAGCTATAGGGATAAGCTTAGAAAGATAAAGTTCTTAGAAATAAAATACCTGTATTAAACTTACTAATTTTTAGATTAAACTCAGTAAACTAGTATATGTTTATATTTTTTTATATTTAATATATTATACATTTTGTTACGTCCCTCCTTATGATTGCCCGCCTCCCCTTACTACTAAACCTTTTTCACCTCTTGATGAGATACTTGGGGTGCGACCCTTCGGTCCTTAAGCCTCTTACTTATCCTTTTGGACTTTGAGGTTGACGTTGACATTGACATTGACATTGATATTGACATTGAGATTGACATTGACATTGGCTTTGAAACAACAGAATATGATTAGTTTACAGGAGGAGGTACAGATAACCAGGCGTAGGTGTTTAGGTAAAGAGGGTATAAGGCTATAGGCAGGGAGACAAGCAGGCCAGTTTTTACTAAATTAGTCCTATAGATAATTAATCTAACTCCACCAGGGTCGCTTATTTTTCATTTATGCCCTACAGGATTTTTCTAACAGGGATTGTATAAATTATGGTAACCCCTATTCTTTTCTCTTATACTCTGGCGATCCTACCTCCCCATACTGCTTCCCCTATTTTCTGTGGTAAGGATAAGGATAAGGACAAGGATATGGACAAGGGTATGGACAAGGACAAAGGTATGGACAAGGAAAAGGACAAGGACAGGGACAGGGACAGGGACAAGGACAAGGACAAGGAGAAGGACAAGGACTTTATAATTAGGCTAAGGTTGGAGAAGATAGTTAGATATAGGCCTAAGGTAGATTTATAGAATTTATACGAAGGCTGGAGTTTATTTATTTTATGTTTTTATATATTTAGTAGGTCCTATGAGTATACTTTACTTTTCCTTATTTTAATTAGAGATCGACTAAAGGAGAAGGTCAAGGCTGTCTTACTTCATGTATTAAAGGGACTGGTGAGTATGCCCGTATGAATTGGTAACTAAGAATTAAGAGTAAATAATAAATAATAAATAATAAATAATAAATAAAAATATACCCTCTACCTCTACAAATAGCACTCTAGGTTTTAAGTAAAACTAGTTAAATTTATAGTGTCAGTGTCTAAAATAGTTACCTTTACCTTTACCTTTACTATTACCTTTACCTTTAACAAGGGATCAGAGCTAGTACGGCTTACCTATCCAGTATAAGGTTAGAGAATATAGACAAATTTATTAATCTTATCTTTCTTATCTTTATTATCTTACTTATCATTATCTATCTTATCTTTCTTATCAATCTTATCATTCTTATCAATCTTATCTATCTTATTATTATTATTATCTACCCTATCAATATTATCTATCTTATTATATATTATCTAGCTTATCATTCTTATCTAATATTATCTTTCTTATCTAATCTTATTATTCTTATCTAGCTTATCATTATTATATTTCTTATCTAGCTTATCTAGTTTATCAATATTATATAGCTTATCTGTCTTATCTAGCTTATCTTGCTTATCTTGCTTATCTTGCATATCCTAAGTTGGAGTATTCTTGCTATTAGCCTTAGTATAACTACAATATATAAGGAAATGTTTAACTAGAAGTAGAACTATAACTAGAAGTAGAAGTATAAGATGTTTAACTAGTAGTATAATTATAACTATAACTAGAAGTAGATGTTTAACTAGGGGGTAGTAGTATCACTAGAAGTAGAGGCAGTTTAACTAGAAGTGGGTGTTTAACTAGAAGTAGGTGTATAACTAGAAGTATAAGGAGATGTTTAAGTATAAGTAGAACTATTACTAGAACTAGAAGTAGAAGCATATTGTTTAACTAGAAGTAGTTGTATAACTAGAAGTATAACTAGAAGTATCTGTAGAACTAGAAGTATAAGTTGGTGTATTAGTATATCGATATAACTAGTAGTATCAGTAGAAGTAGCTGTACCAGTAAAACTCGAAGTATAAGCAGGAGGATAAGTATTTCTAGAAGTAGGAGTATCTGTATAACTAGAGGTATAAGTAAGTGTAAGTGTTGGTGTAGAGTGTAAGTATAAGTAGAAGTAGAAGTCTCAGTATAACTAGTAGTATCAGTAGAAGCATAAATATGAGTAGTCGTATATGTAGAAGTTTAAGTAGGTATATAAGTAGAAGTTTAAGTTGATGTATAAGTAGGAGTTGATGTATAAGTAGAAGTATATAAAATTAGAGAGTGTGGATCAATTAAGTATTTATACTAAAGTAAAATTTATTATTACTAAGCTAATAGTATTATCTAGATAGTTTAATGAGACTTATTATTTATTACTTAAGACTGATATTTTATTACTACACAGGATTATTTTTTATTGATTAGTTTATATTGATTATTTCTTTTTATTTAAGGAAGTTATGAGATATTTGGAGAGAGGAGGGAGGTTATAAGGATTAACTCTTTATAGTTATATTTACACTCTGACCCTTTTTCTCCTTAGGATTTAATTAATAGGGGATTACCTTCTTCTTACTTTATTCCCGTACTGCGTATTGCGTACTGAGAGAGCCTTACTTTTAAGACTACAATTAAAGAATAACCTAGGATATCGCTTTTATATTGACGGTATTACTATTTATTTATAGTTATTACTATTTATTCCTACTTATTTATAGTTATTTATAGTTATTACTATTTATTCCTACTTATTTATAGTTATTTATACTTACTACTAGTTATTTATAGTTATTTATAGTTGTTTCTAGTTATTACTTTACTAGTTATTTAGAGATTATTAGAGGTATTAGAGTTATTTAGAATTATTACTTTTTATTTTAGTTATTTATTTTATTTATATATGGACGAACTTTACCTTGGAGGACAGGATTACTACCCCCTAGAGAGACTAAAGACTTACTGTATTTATAGAGTTTAGCTTATTAAAGGAGTTTATATTTAAAGAAGAAGAAGAAGACTTATTTTATCTACATTTTAGGTTTAAAGGAGAACACTTCACCAAGACTAAATCACCAAGGAGAGACTTGACTTTCAATAGAGAGAGCTCACCTACCAAGGAGAGACTTTCAATAGAGAGAGCACACCTATCCACCACCCCTTAGATTGTATATAGTGAAGATATTTATCCATGAATATTATTATCTTGTTCTAGCCTTACCTTAGCTCTTAGCACTAGCTCGACTACTTATTAGACCTAACCTGCATACCTAAATAGACCAGAGTTACCTAGACTGTATAGAGACACTAAGAGGTAGAGAGACTAGAGACTCTTAGAGCTACTAGAGGAACTAGAGACACCTAGAGCTATTAGAGAGGCTAGAGACCCCTAGAGCTACTAGATAGGCCTAATAACACCTAAAGACAATAGACACACACATAAAGACAATAGAGACACTAGAGACTAGATGTACTAGAGAGACCACTAGACATAAGGACTGCTTAAGAGACTAGAGATTACTAGACATTAGAGGCTGATAAATAAACTAGAGAATACTTGACTTTACAGACTGCTAGATATGTTACTCTGCATTAACATTAGAGACTGCTTAAGAGACTAGAGACTATTGATATATTAGAGATCATTAAAATATAGACAGCTAGATAGACCAGAGACTGGGTAAAGACTAGAGAGACTCTTGATAGACTAGAGAGACTAGAGAGACTAGACTAGAGAAATTATAGACTGCTATAGAGACTAAAGACTATAGAGACTGCTAGAAACACTAAAGACAATAGAGATAACAAGAAGGGCTAGAGAATAGAAGAAAGCTTATACTCCTACTTATACTAATAATTAGACTATAACCAATACTTAGACTAATAGTAAGTGTAATCCTAATAGTAATAGAAATAGTAAATAGAACTAGTAATAAAGGCATATATGGCTATATATATAGTAAATAGAACTAGTAATAAGGGTATATATGGCAATAGAGATAGGAATTGTAATAAGGATAGAGATAGGACTAGTAATAGGGAATGACATAGGACTAGTTATAAAGATAGAATTAGGGATAGTAATAAGGATAGATATAAAGATAAAAATAAAGATAGTAATAGAGATAGAGATGGGGATAGATATACAAATATAAAGAGATCTGTATAAAGATATAGAGTTATATGTTCAGCAATAGATATATTAGTTAAGTTAGTTAAAGATATAGAGTTATATTTTCAATAAAAGATATATTAGTTCAGTCAGTAATAGATATATTAGTTGAGTTAGTAATAGAGGTATAAGCTCAGTTAGTAAGAGTGTTATAAGTTAAGTTAGTAATAGAATTATAAGTTTAGTTAGAAAAAGGGTAAAAGGTAAGGTTAGGGATAGTGCTAGAGTTAGGGGTAGTGTAAAAGTTAGAGATAGTGTTAAAGTAAGAGGTAGAGATAGTAAGAATTAGAGTAAGAGGTAAGGGTTAGAGATAGAGATTGAGTTTGAGGTATAAATTAGAGATAGAGATTAGAGTAAGAAATGAGAGATAGAGATTATAGATAGAGGAAGATATTCTAGAAAGAGAAGGATATTATAGTTATAGATAAAAGTACAAATATATATAAGGATAGACAGTTAAATATAAAAATAGACAGTTATAAAGAATTTAAGAGATGAGATAATAAAAATAGATAGTTATAGTAATAGTTATAAAGAATTTAAGAGATGATATAAGATAATAAAAATAGAGTATCCATATATTAGGGTAAAGGTACTAACAAATATTAAAGATAATACAGCTATTATAATAAACCGTATTTAGACTAAAACTACTACTAATACTAATACTAATACTAACACTAATACTAATACTAAAAGTAGTGATTTATTTTACTCAGATGAATAAGTGATTTTATATTACTCAGAGGAATAATTAATAATTTTACTTTATCTTGGTAATTTTAGTTCTAATGTAATTTTATCTATTAAATAATCTCCTGTAAAGGCAAATACAACATTGACTAAGACTAAGACTTAGACTCAGACTTGGACTAATACTAATAATTAGACTATCTGTAAAACTAATACTATTACTAATACTAATGCTAATAATTAGACTATCTGTAAAACTAATACTATTACTAATACTAATGCTAATAATTAGACTATATGTAAAACTAATACTATTACTAACACTAATATTAATATTTAGACTATACCTAATACTAATACTATAAATAATACTAATAATAAAACTAACACTAATACTAATACTATAACTAAAACTAATACTATAAGCAAGACTAAAGAATAAAACTCCGACTAAGACTCCGACTAAGGCTCCGACTAAAACTATAAGTAATACTAATCCTCACACTAATACTAAAACTAAGAGTTAGACTAATTCTAATACTTCTCCTAAGAGTTAGACTAATACTTATCCTCCTACTTAGACTACATGTAAGACTTAAACTCCGACTAATACTCAGACACATACTCAGAATACTAGTAAAAAAATACTAGTAGACTTATTTATAACTAACTATAACTATTACTATACAAATCTTTATAGTGGTTTAACTAATCAGACCTTTAGATGCCTTATATTAGATTAACAATAGAATTATACCCGCTGACTTATGCTAACACCTGCTCCCCTGACCACTCCCCACACAAACTCTACCCCTCTGTACTTCTCTACCTCTCTCTACTTTAGGTAGAGGGGTTGGCTAGTTAGGGGGTAGAAGAGGGGGCTACAAAATAAGGAGGAGCTAAAGATAGGGAAAAAGTAGTGGGAGAGTAGAAAAGGACTAAGGTAAATAAACCAGATCTGTGGCTTCCTAAATATAGTTTACTGAGAATATAAAAGTTAATTCTTTAAAATTTTACTCTTACTCTAGCATTAATATTTTCTTCATTAGATAGGTGGTTATATTTTACAATAGAGTCCATAAAATACTTCAGGTTCATTAATAATACTTCCTAATAATTCCACTATCAATGGTTTTACAATATGTTTAATTAATACCCCCAGACGGATAAGGTAGTTTTAGTAATTTAAAGTAGTTTAAGGAAATTAAAATATAGTAGTACATAGTAGTAGTTTATATAAGTTAATAGAAGTTTGTTTATAGTAAGATATAGTAGTTTGTATATAGTAGTTTGTTAATAGTAATATATAATAGTTTGTATATAGTAGTTTGTTAATAGTAGTAGTTTTTATATAGAAGTTTGTTAATGGTAGTAGTTGTTGTTTATAGTAGCTTATATTAGTAATTAGTAGTAGTTTATAATAGGTTATAGTAGTTTATATTTTTATACTTGGAGTTATAAGTTGTTATTTATATCTACATCTTGAATATTTTATAATAAAAAAACTTACTATGATAAATCAAGTACTAACTATTATTATTTTATCCTTACTTAGAGGTGTATAATATTTATATTTATACTTATATTTATACTTATATTTATACTAAGACCTATACTATTCCTAATATTTAGACTAATACTTGTACTTATCTTTATACTAATACTATTACTTAGACTTAGACCAATACTTAAGCTAATACTTATATATAATAATTACTGCTCTAAATAATAACCGCTCTCTAACTACTCTTAAATATCTAAGATAGGCTATAGTCTCTAGACTAACTTTTATAATTCATCTAGAAATTTTAACTATCCTAACTAACACCTCAGTCCTAACTTCTAACTTCTAACACCTCTAATTCAGACCGTAACTCAGATATATTTATATTTGTTTAATTTATTTTTATTCAGTTAGATTTACCTGTTTTAAAACTATCTAGCCTTTATTAAAATTAACTCTAAACTTTCTCTTAACTCTTTCTCTTAAACTCTTTCATACAAGGCTTCAAAGGCTAACCCTGGACCAGTGCTTGCTAAAGAGGCTAACCTTTGGTCCCACTCGCTAAAGAATGTGTCTAAGTCAGTACCTCGACCTTTTAAAGAGTCCAACCTTGTACCTCTATACGCTAAAAAGTCTTGAGTCTAATCTTGTACCTCCTTCTATATGCTAAAGGCCTAATGAGTTTAATTTTGTATCTCCTTCTACCCGCTAAAGTCTAAAGAATCTAAGCCTGTACCATGATCTGTTAATGCTTTAAAACTTTACTAGTTCTTTTATTCCTTATTACAAATATTCCTTATTTCTTTTATTACTTCTTTATTTAGTAAGATTATTAAGATTATTAGGATTTAATTACGGAAGCCTCCTTCTCCCC